AGTAACTACTAATGTTACGAACAAAAAGACCACATTAGTAGTTACTCGTCTGTGTAGAACGAAAGAAAAGCCCGATGCATGGTATGTATAGAGTGAAATATCTATTATAGCCGTCCTTGCTAGCTGCTTAGGGGTATGGATCTCGACAGCAAGCTGCCTTTACTCTATGGGATTTCCTTCTACCACCGGTAAATGTGAGGCCGGTTGGAGATCGAAAATCGTGCATCTCCTATTTATGATGATTTGGGATCGGGTAAAGTGAAATCTCTTATCATAAGCTAACTTGGTGTGAATATGGGTATCTTTCGATGAGCTCAGATTGTGGATAGAAATCGCTCTTAGTTTCTATCTCTAGACTGGAGCCTAAGTAGTTCATCTCTACTATATTAGAAAGCATTTAGGTTGGGCAGGATCAATAGAGGATGCGGGCTGCTTTCACTTTACATTCTGTTGTCGGAGAGAGCGCGCAAAACAGAATCAAAGATGAATTAATTAGAGGGAGGAGCTTTCTCATCAAAGAAATACCACACCATATATTAGAACATTCCCCGATAACCCTCTTTCCGCTAACCTAGCCTCCTACGCCCCTCCGTACCAACAAGGGGTAATACGGGCATATGAACCTGTTGTCCATCGACTACGCCCTTCCGCCGGATCTTAGGCCCTGATTCACCCTCCGTAGACGCACCCAGAATAGGAGCCTTTCGGGTTCCGCGGCATTGGATTCTCACCTCTGTTTGCGTTACTCAAGCCGCCATTCTCGCTTCCGATTATAAGAATAGTAGTCGGCGTTTTCCAGGTAAGAAAGAAGAAGTAGTGAGTCCAGTAATTGAGTGTGCGTATCGAGAGTTGAATAGCAGTTTCTTAGCTGCCCAGTAGTAGTTATCAGTAGTCGCTGTCTATGGTTTTAGCAGGCTTGTTATGAGTTAGAGGGGCAGCTAGCAGTAAGATTTCAGGTTGGCTTTCAGCTTTCGTAGTTGCGGTTAAAGGACATATATGAGAGCCGACTAGAGGATTCAAAGCCGGACAGATACATTCTTGTCTTTCGTTATCAGCTTGCTTCGAGAGTGGAACTCTGATTTGCCGGTGTAAGTTTTAATAGTTGAAACCGGAATCCTAGTTGGTAGCTGTCGTTTACACTGTTTCAGTCGTTCATTGAAGTTTGTAAGTCACTTATCGGATGCCCGATCCACTGTTTTCCGGCGTTTTACCAAGCCAACTATAGGAAAAAAGCAAGGCTCCGACTGCTTATACCTGCCTTGTAGTTTGCTTTCTGGTAATAAGATTGTAAGCCTTAAGTACTGCGGGGTATTAATCAAAGCTATAAGATTCTTGCTCACACATAAGATGCCAATTAGGCAGATTCAAAGGAAGGGAGGCCTTCCTTGTATTAGGCTTTCGTTCTCGTAGCTGTCGTAGTAAAAGTAAGGCAATTAAGAAGTCGTATCGAGAGCCCCAGACTAGAAGAGCTATCAGATTGAGGGCCGTGACTCTTGCTTTTAGTAGTCGTATCTGAGGTAAGATAGAGGATTCAGAGTCAGTGATAAAGCCGTAAGCCGATCTGCCATTTCCATACTAGTATCACGGGCTATAAGAATACCAGCAGTGCTTCTTGTTGTAGTATCAGTCGTAGTTTAAGTAGTAGTATCACGGAGCAAACCCAGCTATAACTCTTGTTCTCGTATCAGAATGCAGAGTCGATCTGTCATTTCTTATGTATTACCAAGCAGTCGTCGTATCCGAAGTAGCTAGAAGAAGAAAAACCAGCTGCCCAGCGCCTTTAGTAGCAAGACATAAGATTGACCGGAAGCTCTAAGCAAGCCCCAACTAGACAGCTCGAAGTTAGAATTCGCTTATAAGATTTCTGTGATTGCTGCTTTCGTATCTCTAGTTTTATGAAGTAAGTGAGGCAAGGCAACTTGTTATTTCTAGTTTCTTCTAGTCGTATGAGCAGAAAAAAGGCAGATGAAAAGTCACTTAGAAGTTTGACAGCGAGGTAGTACGGATGCAAAGCAGTAAGCTGACTTCTCGGTTACGTGGTATTAATAATAAGAGAAAGGAACATTGAAAGCTACCTATCAGGTCCCTTGCTTGCCAATCGAATCTACTACTTTTTGAGCAGAACTTCCGGTATTCAACCACTATGAAAATGAACGACAGCTATGCCCCAGGGGAAGATAGTATAGTAAGGCCTCTTGCCTACTCGCTCCTTCATTCACTTGCTCCTTCACTCGCAGCTTCGCCAGAAGCGAGGCCTCTTTTCAGCGTCAAGATCAGTCACGGATAGCCAAGAAAAGTACTGGTATAGTAGGTGGCAGAATAGCCAAGATATGGATTTTGGAGAGTTAGCAAGGTATGCCTGCCTGGAACTTCCTTGACTACAGAGAAATTGAAAAAACAGGCTTTGGGCTGTAGAAAGAGTAATAAGCTGAAACTCATATTTATTAATATAATGGGGACCCATGAATAAGATCTCTCAAGATAATCGAGAGCCATCTGCCAATAGGCAGAATAGATTCCACACTCACTTCAGATTCTGGGTGGGTCAAGGGCAAAATGATCTACCTCTGGTAATACTCTCAGTGGGAAGCGGTTGAGATTGAGGTACTGGTAGTGTAGTCATTGGTTGGTGGGATTCGCCTACTGGAGGGAGGCTGGGCTATTAAGATGCAGGCAGTAAGCGAAGGAACTGTTGGGCTGCGAGTGAGCGCAACTTCAATAGGTCGAGGGGAGGAAGAGAAGAAAAAGCTGCTATTTCACCAGGTGTCGTAATAACCACTGTTTTTTCGGGTTTGAAGGCATAAGAGCTGCAGAGATCTTCTTTCATTTAAGAAGAAGCCACCGTAAAGAAGAGGAAACAAGGCGTTTAAGGGATACTGACTCCCATTATTTTCTCCTGGCCAGCTTTGGCTAAATCGACGGAGGCTTAGCATATTATGTATCGGGCGTTTAGCTAGCTTAGAGAATAAAGAAATCTATCTCTAAAAGGGGAACTATCTGGACTGGGGTTGCCCGGTAACTCGCTGCCTACTGAAGGGATCCGCAGAGAAGACAACTGACCTCACGAAAGCCGAACTGCCCTCACTCATGACGGGAAGAAATCCTAACTCCCAGCTTCGAGGAAGAGCTTATTTCGAACAAATGTATTCGGAGTCCTGCTTCCCGAACATTTCCAGAAAAAAACACCAGAAAGAAAAAAGGATACTCAAAGATGAAGGAATCCTGTAGAAAAAGGCATCATGGAAAAGAAGCTACAAAATCCATCGAGAAATTCCCTGAATTCAATCGACAATACACATCCCTTTTTATGATAGGAAAAATACACGGAATCTCCGGCCGGGCATTTCATCTTGTTTTTGAACTTCAATTACACACAAAATCACTACTTGTTGACTCTAGAACAATAACAACTTAGCTTCCTTACTTAGCGACGCTTACTGACTGAGAAGAAACGACATGCTGCAAGAAAGAGTTTCAGTCGAGTTCACAGCAGGCCTGTTGGTCCTTGCCCCGTTCTTATTTTCCACCTTTTGATGGTTCTGACCCATGCATGGAGTATGCGTTGCAGATTAGATTTTTCCTTGTATCAGGTACCAGACCAGTATAAAGCTAAATGGGCCATGTTTCATTTTAAGGGAAAAGCTAGTGCTTGGTTAAAAGGGGTTTTTGCCACTCAAGATCCGCCTCCTTGCCCTATTTGAAATTCAATTTGACGCAGAAGGTTTGCGCCTGGGCGGCAAGCGTAGCGTGGTGTATGAGTTTCAACGATTAGTGCAATCTGGCACTGTGGAGTCTTACATGGAGCAATTTGAGCTGGCCAGATCCAAGTTACTTGTAAGGAATCCCTATTTGAAATAGAATTACTTTGTTGATTCGTTTATTAGTGGTCTCAAAGACGAGTTAAACCATTTGGAGCATCAAACTATATCAATGTGGGCATGAGCTGCAGCGTAGAATTAGGATCGAGCATGGTGATCACTAAATGGTTAGAGCAAAGTAAGATTTTGGACTTGAGAAAGAGGAAGGTCGCAGACAGAAATCTCGTAGAGCCTGAGAGTCCCCTTGAAATTGGGGCAAAGTCAAGGATCACAGCATGCGCCAGGAGTCGACTAGCGTATTTCTTCATTACTTACTGAATGGAAAATGTTTGCTTCTATTGGAACGATACATCCAATACCAAGGGGGTGGAAATGAACCGAATCTAATAGCATCTACCCCTCCCTATAGAATTTCACTGAGCCCGGGAGGGGTTTTAGGCCCATGTATTGAGACTACTTCTTTTAGGCGATTGAATATCCGACTCTTCCGCGCCCGCCGTGGACATACTCCGAGTCTTTCACTCATTCCGGGCGTCCTATATACGGGATTGTCCTATATGTAGTACCCAGCAAGTAGTAGCACATTGAATCTATTAGTGGCACCTTTTCTTTCATCCTGTTTCTATTTTTGTAAAAGACTCCTTCCTACCTAATTCATAGAATTTACTCACCTATTGTCATTTCTTTGTCTTGCCCGACCTTGGGCATATTGTCTTTAGTTATGGACCCGTTTTTTCACATATTAACTTATGGGGAAAAGGAGGAGCAAATCTTTCTATTCACCGTGGTCCAGCTTTATCGGAATAGAGTAGAGAGTAGGGCCTTTCTTGTCTGGATGAACTATATATAGCTTCGTGCTTTTTAGCAAAAGCTTCGTTCGTCAAATAAGTAGCTAGGTAGCCTCTGATAGGGCGGGCTGCTGCTCATTAGGTAGGTAGAGATGGAAGGTCCTTTAATCCGGGTACGAGATGGTGACTTTCCTTTATCCCGTGTCTCCAGTGGAAGTGTGGGACCTAAGTCAGTTTCTAGATGAGATTGATTCCGATGCATCATATCGCGTCCAATCAAACCTATAATATCAGGTAACTGAACAAATGCATCTCCATCTTCTTCTGTTGTTGTTGCCTTTCCTATCTGTATTCCTACTTGAGTGGATCTTTCTTCCATACCCCGAGACCTCAGTACCTAAGGAACGACTACTCTACAGGTAGTTGTTTGGTTCATCTCGAAAGAGTTGAGCACTTAGGGGAGAGTGTCCCGGGCATATTCCTAGTGTTTTTGAAGCTCGACTGCGCCACTAAGGAGAGGGCGCAAGCAGCTATAAGAGGCTGATAAGGAGAGGTCCGAAGTCAAAAGAGAGGGGCGAACGCCGGGGTTGCCTAGAGTTCAGTCGGAACTCACACCAACCAAGGATTTCGAATCCTAGTTTAGCTATATATTCAAAAAAAGGGAGTATGATATTACTTATTCTATATTAGTTGGCTACTTTTCTATACTATCTTTCCGTTGGGAAGCTCTACCAGAGTCAGTGCGCGAGACAGGAAAATAAAAAGAAGTTTTGTTTGAAAACTTACAAGTACCAACTCTTCTTTCGCCATAGTCATAGTTTTCTCTCTTGGGGAAGAACGGCTTTTACTTTCTTTCTTTGCTACTTTAGATAGTGTATAAATTTCTGTTTGAAAGAAAAAAACTTGAGCTTGGTCCTGCCTGCCATTTTCTCAATAGAATTAATTAGAGAAGCAAGCTTACTATAGATCCGTGTCCAATTCTTATTGATTTTCCTTCCATTAAATATAACGTATATATTTTGATCATAAGTAACGAAATACTTCTTGAGTAACGGAGCTTATCCACACAAGTACAAGGAACAATTCTTCCCTGCCAGGTAGCAAGCTACTTACCTGCAATCATGGTCCGGGCTAAGCTAGGAAAGAGGATTTTGGCCATGTGCCCCGAGAGAATTTTGAGGCAAGACCTTTTGGGGGATTTATTGGAAACAGCGCCTTTTACCAACCAACCCGTACGTACATCGATGATCAGATCTATGCGTTCACAGAGACAGACAGTTTTATTCGATTCACATAAAAACAACTAGTTCTGAGAAGAGCGGATTCCTTATTAGTGAACCCAAAAACCATGTGCCCCCGCATCCTGCCACAACCGATCCGATATCTCCTTCCCCAGACTTTGACTTTGACCAGGCGGATCCACCCAAGGCCTCCCACTCCATGTCTTTTGTAAAGCATGCCGGTATCGTCGGCAAGAATGTGGAAGACACCATTAGTTCGGTATAAACCGATTCTTTCTTTAGGTTTTGATACTTTTACGTGGCATGAACGACGAGCTTCTTCTAACTAATCAAAGCGTAAAAACGCTCAACGAATAGAAAATGACTGGAATATGGCCGTGCTTCAAAGAAGTGAGTTCGCCTTCCCTGAGAAAACGTTAAGTATCCAATATCCACTATAGTGTATTTTTGAACATTGAATAGTATATATCTTTATTGAATTATTTGGTTTGGTTTTTCTCATATATAGTAACGTATGGGTTCTATCTTCTATTCGGGTAACTGCACGTTACGCTGCGGAGAGCGAAGGCCTCTCCTAAGGTAAGGAATTTCTTTGGGAAGGATCCACTTATTTGATTTGCGATTCTCCAAAAAGCTTTAACTCGTAGAGATCTTTACTCTAGGGGGATTAGGTTCTTTGGTGTAAGCCCTGTTTTGATCTTTTCCTATATTTTCGCTTACATGGTTGTAGGAGATTTTTCTTTCTTACATCTTTGGATTGCACGTGCTTTTGGCTATAGTGTGGTCAAGTTATTACTTCCCTCTTTCTTTTCTATTCTTTTTTTCTCAAGCTAGATTCTTTGCCCCTTGGCTTGGTTTGCCTGTGCTTTCTCATTCATGACTCCCCCCGCCTATCACATAGTATATAGCCCCTAGGCTCATTAGTGAAACCGGAGGTGAGTGAATCACAAGAAGCATCTGGCTTAACTTCTAGTTTATGGTTTTAGGAGAAATCCACCACTTTGATATATATAAAAGAGATCGTTCGCTTACGCTTTCTCCAACATTCGTCAAATACGCTTGGGCAAAATCCTGCCCCTCTTACTCTTCTTAGACCGGTTCGCACCCCCGGGCAGTTTCAGGTACCCTTCTTCCGAACTTGGCATTACCAGAGAGAAAAAAAGAATAGAATTTCGCTGACGCCCTTGGCTTATGTGATTGAATACGGTCCTTTGAATTGTTGATTTTTTGGATTGTTGAGCCAGGCAAGCCCTGAGCCCTTACTTACTACGGTATGGGGCACGAGCATTAACGCTCGAGGGTCGATGCATTTTCAACATCCGAATGCCCTTCGCTCGTTATAAAGTTCGCAAATAAATAAAGCAACCCCCGTCGACAAGAGTAGTCACGTCCTTCAACTTGTTCTTTCTTACACCATTCCTCCACCGGCATTGCTTACTCATTCAAATGAAAAAAAAAGTTTTCTACATCTGGGTTTATACCACTCTTGCAGATTGCTAGTTCTATTTTCTTTGTTCTGTGCTGTGCTCTATTGTAAGAGATTTCATTCAACTCATTTGGAGCTAGTGGCAAAAATTCCTTTGATACCCGCATTCTATTCACAGCAGCTATTCCGACATTATGCTAAACGCACCAGTCCGCGTTGCTTGTTGGGCAAGGAAGATATGAAATTCCTGTGAAAACTGGTTCCCTCCGGGGGTAGCTCCTAGGCTCCAATAGGTTCGAATCTAGTCCGTCAACCTCCTTCTTCCCTTCCCCTGCTTCGCTCGTTCGCTCCCTCGAAAAAGCAAATCTCTCGAAAAAGCCGACACTACGGTGAATCATAGACGGTCTACCTATATATGTCAGGGGCACCCTCCTAAGAAAAGAGATTCCATGCGAACATCTCTAATTACCACTCCTCTGGGCTCCCCTTTAAGTGGAAAAGGGCAAATTCATTTCATTATTTTCAACATTCCCACGACTCCCAATTTCAGTTCTGGCAGGAGTAATGAGGAAACTTTGAAAAGACTCATGTAGATTTGCATTTCAGTACTACAGGCTGAACTAGGCCACACCAACCCTTCTACTTTGACATTGCCATGGGTCCCAAGACTGACCTTAACGGAGCTATACGGTTCGCTGACCGGTAAAAGATGAATGGAAAGAGTATTGGTGCCCGAGGATAAGATCGATTTACCGAGGCCAAGTATATACGCCAGGGACCGAAACCCCTTTCTATAGGAAATTCTTTGATTTATGTGATGGAAAACATATCAAAACTACCCAATTCATCTCTACCTGGGGATCGACACTACTTCCAGTTGATTTGGCTTAGACTAAAGCCACAATCCACTTTTGAAACTAGCAAACTACTATTACTCGCACGCAGACTACTGACGGAAACAATACATACTCGCCATACGAGTTCGGTTCACCTGCACTGACAGCCGCTTAGCGACTAAGCCCTAATAGACCAAAATGAACCAATAGCGGAAACCCAATACTCAACTCAGCCCCTTGCGAATGTCGTCTAACTTCCTTCTCTTCTGTATTATATAGGCTTGAGGGCTCTACTCAAGAGAGGGGTGAGTGAGCAAGGCTGACTTGTGTAGGAGAGAGGTCCGTTGCACAAGCAGATAGATCATAAAAGAAGGGTAGACATAGACTAACAAGAACCCTACCTTAATTGACGAGTTCCTATAACAGGGGGAAAAGCCTAGTAAGGAATCCCACTATTCATACCCCTTCTAGCGGGACGTACCCTTATACTTCAAAGTGTTAAATAAAGCCCAACCAACCAATAGAGGTAAGAATCCATCATGAGGAATTCCACACACAAGAAGAGTGTCTCGATGGGAAAAAATGGGTGGTGCGAAGATACGAGAGCGTAGCGAAGTGGTGCTGTTAGTAAATGGTTAAGGAACCGACTCACCTGAGACTGCTACCCACCGGATCCATGTTAGGCCGAAAATCAGGGCTTTCCTCAACCCAAAGACGGATAGGATTCGCTTTCCTTGCTTAGTCCAAGAAATTGGAAATATTGTTCTCAAAAAAACCGCCCCCACCAATAACTCAGATTGCTCGGGGTTGGATAATCTATCAAATGCTGGTTCAGTGTGGAGGCTATAGGTTGTTTGAGAATAGAGAATCGTTGGTTCCTTATAGTCATTTATCTGGCGCTATCGTACTTACTACTCTTCCCTCAGTCTCAGATCGGACTGCAGAGAATCTCATTCAAGTCACTCAGACACCGCTGAGTTCATATGATATTGGCGTTGGTTCTGCCAGCGCAACTCAGAATTCTGGGAGATGAACAGCACAGGATTCGTAGATGAATACACTACTTTTGGCGGTGTTTTCCGCAGGTTCGCGAGCACTACAGAAAGTATACTTTTCAATGGGACCAGACTTCAGTAGGCTATCCTCGAGGAATTCGCCTATATAATTGACGATAATATGCATTTGATCAATGAGATGAGCTATCCATATGAAAATAGAAAACATTGAACTACTCTCTTTTTCTAGAGCAGTATGAAGTTCTTCTTCACAGGCACTTACTACGTCCTTTGCTTCGGTCCTTGTTTTAAGCAGTTATAGAACATAGTCTTTGCTTGCAATGAGTAAGATCCTTTTAAGCTCCTTTCTAGACATTAGCTTTAATGAGAAAGCCTAGCTGGCAAAGTCTACATCGGCTTGCTTCTATACTTCTTTTTGCCCATCTCTAAAAAGACTTAGTAGGCAAGGACAGTATCATTCTCCTCTAGGCACAAGTAATAAGTGCCTTCTTTCGGTCTCACAAAAAGGAAAGTAGTAAAAGCTCTCTCGCTGCGCCCCTCCTTAGCAAAATGAAATAAATAGTCAGAAAGAACGCACGCTGCGCCCCTCCTTTATTAAGTCAAACTTTAATACAAAGAGAAACAAGCACGGCAGGAGTAAACTGAGACATCCGCTGACCCAATAGCATATAGCTGCTATTAGTAACTATTGACATATCGATAAAGATCAGATAATGTGTGTGACATAAGACTACTACTCTATAGTCAAAGACACTGTAAGTTACTACGCGACCATCCGGCATAGACCAGATGGCAAGGCCGCCGGGCCGGGTGCTCAATAAGCTTGTATCCGTAGCAAGTTAAAGCCTACTAACGGTGTTGAATCAGAAAATAGACAGTGAAGAAAGAAATAAAGAAAGAGACCATTTAGAATTATTTATAAGATAGCAGACCAAGTGAGTAACTACTAATAAAAAAGAACAAGGTAGCACTACATCACCAGAAGGTATCATATTCTAAATACACGAACTTTTCAAATTTGAATGTTTATTACCCTTTCTTGGGTGTACGGATTGTGTGCAGGCCCTCCTTAGCACCACATTGACTTTGTCCGTTCATTTCCGTTCGGTGTACGTAACCGTTCATATGCCTTCGGTGTACGGAATAGGAGCTGGTACTTTTCCAGTCCTCTGCATTTATCTGTCTGCTCTGCCTGATAGGTTGGTGAGCCTGTGTTAAGGTCTCACAAGGATTCACTTCAGATCCTTATTGTTATCACTGGGGTATACTAGCTCTATCAACTCAGATGGAAAGCCGCATCACTACGGACGGGGAGTCTCTAAGTAGCTAATGCTTTCATAGTGAGAGAGGAGAATACAAATTAAGTAAAAGGCTCTTTTGGTGACTCGGTCTGGTACGCCAAACTCCGAGAAGACACCGTTCAGATAGGTAGAATCAAGCGAAAAGGTTTCTACTCATATTTTGCAATCAAGCGAAAAGAATGAAATGGCTGAGCGAGAGATAAGACCAAAAAGTAAGAAGAGAAGTAGCTGAGCTACCTCAACCACTCCACTGGAACTGGTTAAGGGTTGACCAAAAGGCGATCAACGAAACCAGTGTTCTCGAAACCCAACTTCTGACTAAAAAAAACAAGTAGTAGATTGTGGTCAATGCAATCGAAGCAGTTCTCTATGAGGATCATGTTACTACAGTAAAGTTGATAGGAAAAGGGAAGAATTCCCATCCAACAGGTATCACGGCCACAGCTGCTGGGCCTAGTGGAAAAAGAAATTCCAAGTTCAACCTAAGATTGACTTATTTAACAGAAGAAATCACGTTGGAAAGGCTGTTTTTCTTAAGAAAGGTCTTTTACTTCTTAAGCTAAGTCACAGGTTGTCTAAGCTAGGCGAGTTTTCTAATTCCCAGGGAAAGTATAATAGGCAATAGATGCATAAAATAAAGCAAAATAGGCTGAAACAGATAGGGTTTGTTTGGATTAATAGGGAAAGATAAGCTTTTAGTAGCTGACTGAACTGGTTTCTTCTGTGTTCAACATTGCAAAAGAGAGGATCCCGTCACTGGTAACGATTCAGTAACTGGTTGAGTTGAAGCAAAAGCAAGGTCGCTATGAAGGCTGTCATAAGCCGGTTATCCCTGTCTGTGGTAACTCTGACACCTTTAGCTTCATCGAAAGGTTAAGGGGCCACGCTTCGTTAAAAAGGCTAGCTACAAAACTACAATCGTTAAAGAGCACGGACTCGATGGCTCTAAAGAAAGAGCTACCTCACCTCAAGTAGTCACTGCCACTTCTAGCTAGCAGACCCTAGGGAGGAAGTTTGAAAAGATGTTTTCTATTCACCATTAACCGGCGGAGTCCTCGGGCGGGATCTTCTCCTTCGGCGATGGCTGGCTTTCATGTTCATAAGTTCTCTTTGTCACATACATCCATCGCTTTCGTCTTTCTTGGCTTACTCAGGTGATCTAATTTATGGGCAAGCCCCACTCAAAGCAATTCAGTCCCGGAGCTCTTTCTTCTAAATGCGGATTAAATAGCACCGGTGACGAAAGCAAAGGATATTCAATCCACTTGTCGTCTTGTGGGCCTGCTTCTTTCCGTTCTTTCTCTTCTTTTGCAGAGGGTGTGTGTTGCGCCACGCATACAAATCGTTTTTTGACCCAAAGGGTGACTTTACCACCCGCTTCTGGTTCCAATGGATATGGGTTAGATGGATGGAGTCTTCCTTATTGAAGTGGGCAAGGCAAGGAGCTCCTCTCGAATAGGCTGATCGGTGATACGTGATTTTGGAATAAAAGCTAGACGACTCAGCCCTCTTCTCATCTCAAAGCTCGACCTCTGCCACTACTACTGCTTCCCTAGCCAAGCCATACTTATCATTCTTTGCTTGAATCCCGAAACGAAATTCCATCGAGTTTCTTTGCATGGGACCTTGAAGTCCATATATAGATAGATTCCCGTAGTTCATCTCAACTTGATCCACCATTGAGAATGGAACGAATAGGGGAGATTGAATTCTTCTATATTGTCTTTCAACCCTTGCTCTTGCCTTGGCTTCGCCTTCCACCTTCAGCGTTGCACCTAACCCGTGGGACGGGACCTTCGGTCTAGCCTTTGTTCGGGTATGGGACCGACCTGGGATATCTGCCTTTTCATCTGTCTTGGGCGGCTAAAGCTATTTATACGACAGCTCCATACAAGAGTTACGAGAACGACTGCCTAATCGAATACCTGCCCGGGAAATCTGATTTGTAGTTAGAAAGCTGATAATCGAGCACTACTACTCTTACTATAAGGACATCGGATTGATTGGAAGTGAGCCTAATCCAAGCTTAGACAAGCAATATAATCGCTGGCTTACTGATTTAGCTTACACTCAGCGTAGTGGGTGCTGTAAAGCCCTACAACCTAAGTAGTTAGCTTATTTTTCTATTTGACCATCTTGACATCTTTTGGGGCAAATTCAATTCAATTAAAGCTTAGTGGTTGGATTATGGCCAAATAACATAACAAAGAATAGAAGGATAGGCGGTTTGATACAAAGCATGGAAGAGTTGTCTTACAGTCGGCTATTTGAGAGATAGGATTCCAACTTAGACTCGGGGATTTTGCTGAATGTAGCTTCCTTTTACTAGAATTCCCCGTGCAGAGTTCTTAGCTACTTGACAAGTCATAGCTTTATAAGTGCGTGCAACGTTTCTTTTCTATCAATAAGTGCTAGTCAAATCCTAGCATTTCATTCAGCGTCCCACCCATACTTGCACATATAGTTTGAGTAAGACTGGAATCGCACATACTAGATAGATCAACTTGATGGCAGCTAAGCGATAAGAGCTGCTTTCTTATGCATCGGGTCGCATTCATAATAACATCAAAACTGTCAATCTTCAATAGACAAAGTATAACCGCGCATATGGTGGATTCTATTTTTTCGTAATATGGTTAAGAAATAAAACCTTCATGCTTGTGTTTATTTAGCATCGTTTTGTCTTCTGTTGTTTGGTACGGATCCAGCTCTGAAGCAACTACCTAACCGTTTGCTTGACACAAAGTTGTTTCAAAGCAGGTAAGCGGGTTCACCTAAGCTGTTTGTACAACAGCCTTTCCTCAGAAGTTCCCAAAGAACATGATCCCAGACCTTTCTGCTGAGAAGAAAGGATACTTATTTCTTATCCTTTGCGAAAGAAAGTGTTTTGAATTGGGCCAACCCCTCGCATCTCCATTATGTCCTATAACAGCGTGCATTCCAACTGTACTAACCACCTGAAAAGTACGAGTGGAATTGAAAAAGTAGGTGGCAGCAAGCGATACAGATGCTTAATTCAATAGGTCCAGATGTACACGAGAGTTTCGGTATGAAAAACTCTTTTGATAGCTCGTGAACAAGGAAGGCGGAAGAGGCTTGGCCGTCCTCTGCGAATCGACCCATTCTACTTGATATGATATTAGTTGATGCTTTTTTGGTTGGATTCGACCCACGCTGAAATGTAGGAACGAGTGAAGTTCAGAGTTCATCCTTTTAGGCAACTACTCCAAGTTGAAAGTGAGTTTCACCCGATTCTCGCCCTTGAAAAGGAAAGTAAGCCCCATCCCATCAAGCACATTACCTATGCTATTATATTGACCTTTGTTGCTTACTTGGGCGAAGGTGCCTCAACGACAAGCTACACAAAGGCTACGAATCACACCACCTCACAAGAACTCATATCCGTACGGTGGTAAATGTCACTATACAAAGCCACTCCCCGCAAAGGCTAAGGAAATTCATTCTTTGACTATAGAGTCCCCTTTCGTTAAGCGCATCGAGCCAAGAATGGACATCATCTGAAGACAAATCCAGATCCTAATCAATCATTAGCTTAGCTAAAGTGGAAGATCAAAACCAGCCCGTAGAATATCGACGGGGTGAGTTGAAAGTTTTGGAATTGAACTGGTGCGATAGGACATAAAAGCGATGAAGTAACTTTGACATACCGGTGAGGGGAAAGAAGAGAAAGTAGAATCAAAGGATGAAGACGCCACATTTAGGAAGATCGCCGTGTTGTGAGCTAATCCGCCCAACTGGATCAAAGATCCCTTCCCGTCATTTAGAGCATTTAATGGAGCAATGAATGGGGCCCTGAGCTTTGTTAAATGGTACCACCAGCTATAGCATATTGGAAAAGGCGTGCATAGGTAGCCATGACGAGGGTGTACTTCTGGCTTTGAGGTGGTACTCTAGGACTAATGTTCATAGATGATCCTTTCAACATGCCTATAACCAGAATTGGGGAATCCTGCTCTAGCCTCCTTGGTGGTGTATCCCATGGAGTCGATTGAAGTAAACACTGTGACTATCATTCTCTTCTTCACAAGCCTCAAAAAAGGGATGCTTCTTCTTTGACTTCTCCCATTACTGTCCCTAGTTTTACCTAGATAGGCATTGGCTACCTTACATATACCGTCTACACTACTTATTGAAGGATTTGCATATATCACACAATACCCTTGCTTAAGGTAGCTTTCTAAAGTAGTAAGCCTTCTACCGCTGCGCGCCTCCTCTACTTGCTTTTCATGCATCCCCCCCTACTCTTTCCTATTCCCTTGCCTTACTCTTTCCTATTCCGTCAATTCACTCCTCTCAGTGTCTTCGTACCTTTCTCTTATAGAGCTACAATACTCTCTTGAAAGTCGTTTTCAACACTACCTTGCCAATTCAACCATATGTTCTTAATCGCACCACTACTCCGGGTTGCTTTCGTCGAACCTTTATACAATCTATCTTCCACTAGATCATGCATCTTAAGTAATTTTCCAAGCACTGATTGACCCAACGAGTTTATGAATAAACGAGCCTATCAAAAACGGTTTGCCCATCCGTTTTCTTGCTCATCGAAGCCGGAGCTTCAAGGTTAGAGAGTAGTTAACAATTTATTCCCGGGTAAGCAAGTAAGGCAGCCAAAGGGAAAGGACTTGAGAAAGGTAGTCCACGGTGGTATGGATGGTGGGCTCTTTCGAAGCAGATTGGGGCATTCATTGATGGATTGATCGTCTAACTCGTCTGCGAACATAGCGAAACACTATTCCAATTGAGCTTCAGGCGCGGTTAAGAAAATTAAGAAAAACTAAAACCGGTTCTTATTGATTGTTATTTTGAAAGTTCTGGTCCTTAGCGGCCTTTGCTCAGCATGGTAGATGGGTTGATGCTTTGTTGGCATTGAGTCAGTTGATCAGAACTAAAGAATGGCCTAATTAGACCACATTTGCAAGTGTATTGACAGCTTGGCCCTGAAACTCTCTTCCATGTTAGAATGGTCCAGGGGTCTACAGAATAATTTTGCAGTAGGCAATGCCCATGTACGCAAAATGTGGCGATTTCAAAGCGAGTAGTTCTCTATTTTCAAATATGGAGATGAAAAGCACAGTTTCTTGGAATACTATTATCTCAGCAAAAACCCTGCTCGGCCAGGTTGGACTACAAATGCACTAAAGCTGTTTGGAGAAATGATGCACAGTGGTAATAAGCTAGACCAGTTCAGTCTCTCATCAGGATTGGCGGCTTGTTCTGACTTAACATCTCTGGAAGAAGGCCAAGAAATTCAGGGTTTAAGCCTCTCGGGTTTGAATCTTAAGTTCATGTATTGAATGCCACTATGGATATGTATGGTAAGTGTGGGAAAATTTCTGAAATGCCGCATTTAATGCCTGGAAGAGTGAAAGGGCCTCGTCAGTCCTGGAACATTCTGATCTCTGGCTATGCAAGGCACGGTCATTTTAGCCGAAGAGTCCTTTAGATGGCTCCGGGTACAAAGCCCCTTTGGTTGCGAAAGGCTTCACTCAGGAGTACGGAATTGATTATGAGGAGACCTTGACTCCTCTTGCACGTATGCCCACTGTGCCCTCCCTTTTAGCCCTTGCTGCTACTCGGGCACTACATCAACTTGATGTAAGTAAAGAATGCATTTTTCAATGGTGACCTAGCTGAAGAATTGTACATAGCACCACCACCGGGTATATCGGTCGCTCCCAACAACCCATAATGCCACGACTTTCATCTAAAGAAGTAGCTTTCACCCCTCGTGCCCTATTATGATGGAGAGCCGAAACCGTTGGGCCACCCACAGGAAGGAAGAGCATTTCTCTTTGTCTATTCACCGAGTCCTCATAGTAAGAAGAAAACCCTCTAACAATACATTCACAGACATTGGTTGACAAGACAGACCTAATTCCAATCCATTCCTTTACATCTTATCAAACAAGAAAGGAATACCGGCCTATTTTACTTAGTCCCATTCCCGACTTTACTTGACTGAATAAGCAAGAAATGGCAATACGTCACTTTCCAACAACTTTCAATGCCTACTTTCACTAAAAAGAGTCAATGTGGGGGTATCTCAGTCAAATATGTATCCGCCAGGTCGGAAACAAAGAAATTCCTCCTATTTATTACAAAGGAAATGAAAAAAGCAAGGCAGAATCTCTTCGGTAATTCGACTAGAAATTCAATTCGATTCTAGTAGGAAAATCAATACAAAGCTTCGCCCTCGTTTTTGAAACAAATAGCTTAGCTGCTCAGTTTCTTTCTAGAAAAAGCAGTGCCATCAGGTGTGAAATCCCAAGGGAAACCTAGTGAAAGGCAGTGAAAGAATAAGCATTTCTTCCAAACAAAGTAGTTCGTTTTCCCGAGTTGCCTAAACTAGATTGGACTTATTAACGAACATTTCTTTTTAGAAGCAAGCAGTCTCATCTGGTGTTGGTGAGGCAGAAAAGCTAGATGGTTCACTCGATTGGAAAAAAGAAGGAATTCCCTTTTCTTCAGTGAAAAGCAGCCCTAACAAGTGCGTTTGTTCAATAGTTTCTCGCTCCGCGCCTATCTTTCCCAGTTATAAGGAGTGAAAGCAAGATGAAGTGCGAAGGATGGTACCGGCCAAGTGAAAGTAGGGTTTTTTATCCCAGTGAGTAACTACTAATGTTACGAACGAAAAGAACTGAAAAAAGAAAAAGCCGGTAAGTGATGTCGTAAAAAGCTTGAACTTGAGCCAATCACTGCGAATAAAAAAACCACACTGAACGATGAAACAACTTATGTGTTCCAACGGAGTAGTAGAATCCTCTCCACTGAACTTGTCGAATGTCGGCATCTTCCACATGGATGCTCTATTCCGAGGGCAAGCGAAGAGGCAACTCAAATCGAGAATAATCGTATAGTGAGCATTGAAAGCTTCTGACTTCAAGATCGATCAGTTTCCGCCCAAAGGTGCTCATTGAGCCGGTCACCGGAAGATGTCCGATCGAAAGATGAGATGAATGACGGAATAAAGAATTTTTCCGGATAAAGAAGACATCAATGAATCTTCACAGCAGTCGACTCGTGTCTTAACTCCAATCGGAGAGAGTTTGTTTTATGTGTGAAATTCTTAAAGAGATAAATGGGTTGGCTTACTTTCAGTAAACTAAGGCTCAGAGAGACAAGAGGCAGTACTTGCCCAAAGGTGAGTACGACCAATTAAGTAGGTAGACCGGCCTATCCGTACGGAGGTATGCGTAAGGAGGTTGCCTATGGGGGGCATCTTCCTATTCTAGTGCTGGGCATTTACTTTTCAGTATGCGAGGCGCGCAGCGGGAATGAAAGAACTAAACAATACGGGAAGATCAACAGTAAACGAATTCGCTGCGGAACTTACTTTTCAAACTCATAGCTCACTCAGTGGATAGGTGTGCTTGAGTGTCACAGATAGGAAGGGTAATACAGTCTGAAACCTAGTTCATTCTCATGCTCACGACCGAGCTTTAACCAAAATTTGAGAAATTTCATCCTGGCGCTTGCATTTGCTTAACTCACTTTGTCTTATCTTTTACAACAAGAATGACTCAGTCCCTAAACTCTCTTTGCAAAAAAGAATTCCTTACCTCGCTTTTGATATTTCATAGCTTTTCTCAATGCCCCGCTTGATCCACGATTGGTTAGATTGATTCCACCAGTAGTTTTTTCCCTTAATAGACCGATTAAGAATCCGAAAAAAGTCTGATTCCTATAGTGGAAAAATTCATCAAATCCTTTGGTCTATAGCTTTCCTTCACTCAATAGGAGCCAAAAAGATATACGAAAGCTTCTGACCGACCTCCTATTAGAGAAGAGACAAATGATACCATTTACGAAAGCCCACGACCCATTTCAGTTTATGTCCAATGTTATTTCCATTGTTCTTGATAACCCGGAAAGTTCCATCCTCGAAATGCTAGGTGTAGCCGAGTTTCATTTTCACCAGTCCATCCTGTCCTTATCGCTACCCGCGCGATGGAATGGAATAGAAGCCTCTTCCACAGGTGCGAGGCGAAAAAAGGTCGAATCGTGAGACGATGCGAAGCACTGGTCTCAACTCGGATAGGTGCTTGAGACGAGGAATATGGGAGCTGCGTACAGGTACAGATCGAAGACTGGTGTAGTCTGAGGCGGTTACTGGTACGTGAGTTGGTTAAAAGAAGCTTGAGGGATCTTGAACTTGCCAAGAGGCTGCATGCAGGGCTTTGTCAACAGACGGCCCTTCCTTCTGAGCAGCTACGTCTCCTCATACACCAAACAAAAGCGCGTGGAGAAAATTCTCTTCTCATTATTGAAATCCGGAACCACCCAAGAGCACTTCATCCTTCATCTTCTCTCTTTGAGTGGTCCATTCCTCTGCATCTAGCGATAAGATTTCTGCGGCCTCCCTCTGTGTCCGTCGAGTGGGAAAAACGCGTGTTTATATCTCCCAGTTGGGCTCATCGAACTCTAGACCGCTGATGTCAAAAGGTCTCTAGTTGATCGAGAGCCTCGTCGTACATTTTGAGTAGGTGAAACTCTTTGTTCGAGTCTTGAAAATTTGGTTCTTTGTTTTGGATATATAAGATCCGACTCTCCAAATCTATTACCCGGGTGTGTGGCCTGCCTCGCCTGCATTCATTTCTAGATCAAAAAGATCGGCATACGAAAGATTGGTTGGAATGCCCGGAGAACTGCCCAAAGAACTCCAAAATGGGTTTCAAAGGAAGGGTGGTATCGTATATAGAGATTTATGCTTTCGCCCAAAACGTGGAACTCTGTCATTTATGCGAGCTTACAGAGGTTGGCCTGCCTTGGATAGGTTGATCCTGTGTGATATCGATCAGTCTTTCTTAAGGCCCATGATCTACTACTCTCTTTCTTGCCGGAGAAGTTGGACAAAGGGATCGGCGATCTCATCGCTGCTTTTCTTCAAACACCTATCTACGACGGCTTTTCGTTCGTAACATTAGTAGTTACTCACTGGATTAAGAGTGAGCTAGCTCCTATGCACTCTTTGAATGAAGGGTGGCTTCTTCTTTCTAGGCAAACCTGGGAATAAGATGGCTCAGCTCAAGGCCTATCTTGTTATTTGATTTTTCAACCATGCTGCTACTTTCACCGCTATCTCGGCTATCCATACCTTTCCATATTCCTTCTCTTGACCGGTACATCCATAAATAAGGCCGGTAGGTTCATGTTATCAATGTCCTTTTTCTCCTAAAATAGGCATTGGCTCTCCAAAGTTAGCATACAAGCGGTTTTCCTTTAGCACTCCCAAAGCAGTGGCTGCTACGGATGAGGCAAAGCTTTTTCATCAAGTGATTTCGAAATAAGAAACTCGCCTGCCTTCCCCTATCTCGGATTCTGCTACAGATTGGAACAATAGTTCACATTCGCTTGGGAATACCCAATAGAATGCAGTCGAGACAACTACAAGTAGAGGAACGACCGACACAGCTGGCATGCCCTTACTAAACTGCTACCACTCACGGCACACTGAAACTCTTCCAACTTATCCGCATAAATGCATTCACTACCTTCTGGACAAGAGGAGAAGTCTTGTCAAGAAGCAAGTCACAGTCAAACCGAAACTACTATTCAAAAAGCACCCGAGTCTAACCGGAAACTTACTTTAGAGTCAAGCTTTCTGCAGCGCTTACGCCTCCAACAGATGAAAGCACGCCGCCCGCCCGTCGTCTTCCTGAGAACCCGAATGGGATTGGTGAACAGGAACAGAAAAGAGGTATGTTTCATACCCCGTAGAAAGAGTAGTGACACCTATATGCCTGACGACTCTTCTCTGAGTGCCTACTGTTGCCAGAAAGCTGGACAATGTACCAGGTTTCAATGTCCCTCAAATACCGGAGGGGGAGGCGTATATAAATTTCAACAAAAGGTTAATTTAAGGAAGTGAAACATAAGGAGAAAGACCCACCAACAGAATAAGATGGTTCAGCCGAGGCATCGTTTTCAGATGGAGATGCTACTGTCATGTTACACCACAGGAAGATCCGGTAGATCACTCGGAGCATCGCAGTCAGATAGATAAGGCGATACTGCGAAATTACCACTATAAGCGGAGGCTTACCTGGTTATCTAAACCCAGATAGACACAATGCTATTATATCGTATACAAATACCAGAAACTCCGCAACAACACACTACTACTCTACCGTAATGCTAGCTACTTACACCCAGCCTTGAAAAGGAAATGGAATTCCTAAAAACCCAATGACCAGTTAAGCGTGGATTGGCATCCTTTTCAGGACTGAAACTGCAACTGAAACATCAACCGTCAAGCTTAACAACTCACTGAAATTGAGCACACTCCAACAAGCTAAACAACGGCTGTAGGGGCGTACTTTCTTTCTGGCGTAAAGGGGGAAGGGGAATATCAGACAGAAGGAATGTAACTAGAAAAGACTCCTATCCTAGACTGGGGGATCCCATTGTACAGGTCCACATATACCCTTTGTCTTGGAAAGATCGAATTTTCCCAGGAAAAAGATATCCACTTAGTAGCCCTATTCGTTCTATTTCAAACACTATTTGATCTAGAAAAACACCTGTTTACCAACTCGCTTTTGGCGAGACTCGAAAGACAATTATTTCATATATATCGCACCGGCAGCAAAGGCAATTAAAACCGGATCGAAAGGAGATGGAATGGAAGGCCATCGAACACTTGGACTTGTGTAAGCGTAACCGTAAGATTCTCAGATCTCACTTTCTACACGAAATAACATAACTTTACTTGGGAATAAATCCGATTCCTGGCCATAGAAACAAAAGATTTAGACAAGGCGCGTAGCGGTCATCAAATCTCTCTTACTTGGAGAATATTCCCCGGGTTGAATATTCGATTGGCAAGTTCCTTTTGTTAATAAGAGAATAAAGTGTATTGTTGTTTCCTTTCTTTTGTCATAAGATAGTGTCGCTTTGCATTCTTCGCTTCGTTGGTAGAACCAGCGCCAAGACAAAAGGATTCGCGTTCATGCGATAGTAGAAAAACACTAACGAAATAGGAGTTCCCAGATAAACAAAGAACACTCAAGAAATAGGTTTTGCATAGATGTGATTTGTCTGGGCTTAGAAAATGGGATTACGAGAACGCTGCATCGAAGAGTTATCAGAGAACTATGACAGTTCCAAAACTACGGTGTTTTCTCAGTCAAAGCAGAAGGCCTAGTGCGTGCTAGCAATGTCATTAAGGCTGGATTGTTTATGCGCAAAACTACATCTATTTTTTATAGAATATCCGGGTCCACAAGAGGCGGAGAGTCCCTGTCTACCCCATCCAGTCTGAGCCGCCAATAGATCTCGTATTATATTGAAATATTAGGCTGCTGCAGCCGAGCGATGAGTGAGTACTGTCATAACTGGGGTACGTGTTGATGGTCGGTCCTTCCTGTTTGTTTGTTTTTTGCATGATGCCATTATCGTTTTGAGAACTTTTGCCGTGAAAAACGTCCTAAAACGGAGTGAAAACGGCTTACCGTACGAGTAACTCCCTCTGTTTCACTAGGCGGAACGAGTGAGTACTTACCTAGAGCCTGCCGGTTGGAGTTGCGTTCTCAATGAATTGTGCTTTCCTCTTTTACTAGCTATTCTAATCATTTCTTAAGGTTGCAAAGGACAAAGCAATTATTAGACTGATTCCTACAGAACGGAGAAGCGTTCCATTCGCTACCCCACCCGAGCCAGGTTCTAGCACATCTGAGTGCTACGATTTCGTATTTTTATACGTTCGAACTGCATAGTCATTTCATCCTTGCCTCTCAACCTCTAAGAAATTCCATGCCTCCTACCCCGGTACTTGTGGTAGAAGATACTCGGAATACCCCATGCAGTTGTTCACGAAGCAAGAGCTAGTGAATAAGCCACCTTACTGGACTGACTTGCCTTAAAGCTTTGGTTGTGAGTCAATAGACCCATTTAGAGATGGGAGTGGCAGGGGAAAAGCAAAGGAGGAGTGGCAGGAGCAATATATAGAAAGGAAGTCGAAGAGATCTAATAGAAGTCTGGGTGGGGCTCTGACTAAAAAGAAAGGAAGGATAAAGTAAAAGAAGGACTCGAAACAAGCAGAAATAGAATATAAAGATGAAAGATTGAATGCTTTATAATAAATATATTTTGACTTTGAAATTGCTTGGGCTAGAACAAAGCCATTCTTCGCCTTTCTTCGCTAGTTCGCTTAAGTACATGGGTTATGGCAATACTTAATTCTATCTTTTGCTTAGGCTTGAAACACTTATTTTCTTATTCTCTTTCTTATTTGCTTTCGCCCTAGGCAATCTCTTTGCTTGCTGACAGAAACTCTCTTAATAGATAAAGTAGTTTATTAGGAGTTTTCCCTCTTCTTACTTCTTGACATCAGAAAGAAAAGCGCTTACCTCCTTCCTAGCAACCTACATATCTGTCTGCTCAAAGCACATTCTTTGTATAGTTTACTACTCCTCCTTTACGTATCTCAGCCAAAGCCTACTTGATTCTATGCAAGCTAGGTAGTTAAGGAATTAAGTAACTAATTTAGACTTTTTGGTGGCATCCTATAGTCTAGTAAGATCATCCACCCTCGCTTATATGAGCATTTCGGGCTGAACGAGTGCGGTATCAGCTCTTGGGCTTGGCTAACTAAAAGCAGCAACTCGGTACATATATTAAACATATCTTTGCTATCGGTGACTTACTTTTCTATGGGCTTACCCTAGCTTCTAGTTGAAGACCTATACCCTGAAAAAACACCTATGCTTCTTACTCGACTTAAGCACCTGGTGACTGACCTTGGTTACTAAGAAACCTATTTGATTGACATTGCCATGCCTACTACTACTTTGAAACGGGTGCCTATTTTGAAGAAAAAAATGAATATTGCGATTCTTCCCTGGTGACTTTTCTAAACAATACACCTATCCCATATGCCTATTGATAGTCCTATGCATGCATACCCCGTGCTTACCTATTCCTTGACTTTTACTATTCTGCATAAACCCGTGCAAAAACGCACTCTCAAAAATGCCTATCTTCTGGGCTATTCAAAAACCTATTACCCATATACCCTTGCATAAACCGTGAATAAACCTGATGACCTTTCACGTTCTATCGAAGAATGACTTTCTTACCTCCTATGAAAATCCGCTGACCTACTCACGTGCCAGCCTGCCAACAAAATATGCCTATCTGCTGTGAGTTTGAAGAGCAGCTTCTCGTAAGCCATGTAGTTTATACTGACCAAGGACTATACCAATAAGCCCATGCATGCTTTCAAAGACCTACTCCCTTTGCCTATGCTGCCCGGGCTTGATGAGACCTATCCGCTTCATTTCTATTCCAATAAGTCTGCCTTTACAACAGCATATTCTAAAAAGCCTGCTTTCCATGCTGCCAAAGCCTATGCTCTCTTTTCTACGAGCGAGAGAGAAGGGATGAAGGCAAAAGCTCACTACTAGGAATCTAGGTAGGCAAAGGTAAGTAAAGGGCCGAAGCAATAAGATAGAAGATGGCTGGGCTATAAAATAATAGGTCGACGATCAAAGGGCGACGGGACATTTTACAACAAGGAAGAGACAAAACAAGCATTCACTGGTGCTCTTCATGAGGTGCACGCATCGTATTGGGAAGCAAGCGGATCTCCTATGGAGAAAAAGTAAGTCAGCGGGCATTAAGGCACAGTCAGTACATACAGTACAAGTGGAGACTCTTGCTTGCTGGCGGGCCTTCTTTCTATTTGTCTCTAAAGAAAGGACCCGAGGCTAGAAAACCAGCCTTGGTAGCTGAGGAACTGGGAGATTTTCCCCTGGGAAGATTGAGGATTGGAGTCAAAGCTTTGATAGAGTGTATTCCACACTCATTGAAGGAAAAGGGAACGTAATCAACTTTTGAATTCAAAACACTCTGTTTGAATGGAGAAGTAACAAGACAAAGAATGGTATAGGATCTTTTATCAACACATCCAACAGTGGCTTCTTACTAGCTTGCTCTTTATCATTCGAATCTCTTTCCATCTCATATGATAGTAGATCATGTCTTCTGATTATCTGAGCGTATAAAGTTGAAATGCATCAACGAATAGCCAGGAAGGTATGCTATTTCTCATTGAATGAATTCTCATGGTTGAGTGTTCTTCGCTCCCGCTTTATCCTATGTATTGCTTTTCTCTTAAGCTATTGTTGTTTCTACCAAGAAATGTGTACCACAGCTCAATGTTTTTTTCTTTCTAAAAAAGAGTATGGCGCTTGCATCCCAAGCCCTTTATGGTACTTTTTCCTGGTAATTCCGAGAAAAAGACCTCTTCGACGAGAACAGACCTGTGACCTAGCAATCCATCTACCGATTAATAAGCCCGCGCTCTTGGCAAGCTAGCAAATGCTGGCCCTAGTTAACTAAGAGAATTTTGGCAGATTTCTTTTCTTCTGTGAAATACGTTCCTGTTCTTTTACTTATCTACGCAAACAAACCTATTCCTTTTCATCAAAATACTGGATTCGTTCGTCTACTTGATTTATGAGGATAAGGGATGTGCTTTGCCTTCTGTGCTCGGACCCACATCCGCTTCGTCCTTGGCTCAAATCTCTTCTTTTTGAATGGTTTATTATAATTTTGAATGGTTTATTATAAGATTTACAAATAATAGGAATAAATTACCCTATCAAATGTCTTAAAATATTGCATATCTTTTGAATGGGAGACATCCGCCCCCTCTAAAGCATGTGGAATTCTTTTCTACGCTCCTTTACTTGCTTAGGACCCGGCAAGGGCAGAGGCTCTAAATGACCTTCTCTCCGTAGACCCTTGATTAAGAAATAACGAATTCCTGGCCAAATGCTCATCGCACTTGATGGTACGTTTTGACTGCCAGTGCTCTGGATCCTGCTTTCAACTGCTTCTTTTCCTTCCTGTAGCTTTCGAAAACCTTCTTTCGTCACCCACCTGATAGATAAGCTTGCAACCATTTTTTCGACAGCCACTCTGGAGCTGCCTTCACGGTCCTTGTCACTGCTCACGTTATGATACACGCTGCGTTATACGTAATTCCGAGTGGGGGGAGTACATGATCAAGACTATGTAGTCGAGCGTGGACGCTGGGTCTTTCTTCCCTTTATCGGGCTCCCCTTCTGCATCTTGATTTCCCGTTTCTGTCTCGTCAGATGCTCTTTCTTGGTTTTATTGCTGATCAGTTACCTGGATATTCTCGACGTTCATTAGCATCTTGATAAGCCTCTTCGTCTCGTCAAAACTGTGAACGTATACTTTTTCTCCAGCGTTCATCACTCGGTATTTAGCGGGCTTTTCGTTCGTAACATTAGTAGTTACTCACTGGGAACAGCTCAGAGATTTTTCAATCCAATCCAATCCACAAGTACCTTAGCGAGTTTACTAGCCACCACGTGTTCGCGGTGATTTCGGATATTGATTGCTTGTTTGAGCCCAACTAACTATAGTGGATGCTAGAGAGAAATCTTTCACTATAGCCGTGGCTTTTATTAGGACTAGCTTCGGTAATAATTTCCGCCAAGCCCCTTATCCAACAAAGTTTTGACTTATTAACCTGGATGTGTACGACCCCAAAAGATTCATGAAATGGGCGTACCCTAACGCTAACAAGAGACAAGCGGTTTCAGCAGGTACGAAGATTACCTTGTCCACTAACCTCATTATCCTTAGATACCGAACTATTCAAGCTTGACCTTCAAACTTTTTGACATGGGTGCCCTTTTTCTGAAAATCATATAAAAGGTGCGAGCGAGCCTACCTACTAGTAGTTAGTTCGATGGGTCATCAAGTAAAAAGTACCTGTGGGGTTCAGTACTACTATCATAGGCTTTGCCTAGATGCTTCTTTATTCGAAAGGGTGACTGATGCTGGTCATGTGAGGGAGGGAATGAATGGGGCGGCGGCCCTTTAGGAACCGGTCGGATTCGAACCGACGAATAGAAGTTTTGCAGACTTCCGCCTTAGCCACTTGGCTACGGTTCCCTAGCAAAACCATGTATTTCACCCGCACGGTGAAGTTGTATATGGAAGGGCCATGGTGAATATCCTTCGAACTTCAGTCGTATTGGCAATTGTCGCCTAATATATATTCGCAAGCAACAACAAACAAGCAATCAGTTACTTTTACGTACATAACCAAAACCTACTAAAAGAGAAACTTGGTACTGCTATGTGCGCATGGTTTCAGTACTGGTTTTTTTCTTATTTTATCTTATTTGAATTTGCTCTTTACTCCAAAATTGTTTGGTTTCTTTTATTTATATGAATATTGATCAATCACCCACGTTCCTCATTTTGTAATTAATTGATTGGTACGAGTGTCCACCGAGGTCATTAATTGATGGATCGATCATATGAGTCGTGATGAAACATTTCTATATGGAACTATGCTTTGCCTTGTCCATGAGTTGGCCTAATTCAACAGGTGGGCCTAACATGAATTCCAGAAAGGATTTCTCATTTATGGGAAAAACGCAAGAATTTACATACCGTGGAAGGAAATGCTGAGGTCCCATTTCAAGTATACTCCGCAACAACCGCCCTGATACTGACACGGTGCTTCCCCGTTATCTGTGCCAAGATTCGCTGGATAACAGCCGATCTACGAAAAGAAAACCCGGACGAAGCATTTTCCCAAACAGGTGTCTTTGTGCTGTCATCTCAAAAGGACGTAGCGCTTATTGTAAAGAATTCTCTGAGTTGGATGTTTTGCCGGAGTTCCAAGCCTTCACCGGGGATGTCATCTCAAGAACTGCATTTGGTAGCAGTTTTTCAGAGGGTCGCTGCATTTTTCAACTGCAACTGGAGCTCAGCGAGCTGGTTATGGTGGAAGCCTTTCAATATGCTTACATACCATAAACCAAGTAATAATTCGTCAAAGTTCTTTTTAGCACACATCTTTTTAGTTCTTATACCTACCAATTGCATGTTTCACAAATGTTAATAAGCTGGTCCAAGAGTAACACATGCATGATGAGCCAGCTAAAAACATTAGTCGCGCGCATGTTCTAAATGAACTAAGGCCGGAGGCGCGGAGCGTTTTATTTGAGAGTCAAAAATATCCACTCCACAGGGAAAAAAGTGAGTGGAATTTTTCTAGTATATCAATCAAATGAACATAAAAAAGTGAATGACTTACTTTTCTTGACGTTTGCAACTCAAAGTGTTGCGTTCAAACATATCATGATGTACTCTTTTCAAATTCTCTTCCAACCAAGAAGAACATGCGGATGAAGGAGATAAATCAGGAGGTGGACACGATTCTCAGAGACATGATCGAACAAAGAGAGAAGGCCGTGCGAAAAGGAAAATCGTAATTAGAGAATCTCAAATAGGAACTGTGGAGTGGAGCCTCGTCGGAACTACATTCATTATATAAGATATTATGTCAAAAAAAAGAAATGAAACAACCCAACCGATAGAAAATACACTATTTATGAGTTTATGTAAAAAAGAAGAACGAAAATTCCCAGACCCTTTAGAGATGTGCTTCGCCTATCAGTCCCTATTCATCTTCGACGAAGCTTTCAGAAAGAGGCACTAGAAGGTTTGGAAAAGCTTCCTTAGCGAATCTTTACCACTCTTCTTACCCTATATTGAGGAATTCTAGGAATATAAAGAAGCGGATATGACTGAAAAAACGTTTTGCCTTCCATCAGTGCCGCATCCGCTCCTTTCTTCTGTTCCAACCAAGGGCAGTTCGAACTTCCTTAACGAAGTGTAGCTGGCTGGACCTGCCAACCCGGATTTCAAAGATATACGTGTCTGATTTCCGGCCTTGAGACAAAGAAGAAAATTTCATAGCCAGTGGAATTGTTTTATTGTTCGAAAGCCTACTCATTCACAAGGACGAAGCCTGATAGGCCATTCACTAAAAGATTTTTCTAAGGTACGGCTATCGTGACAAATGAAGGGAAGTGATCAGTTCAGATGACAATGGAAGTAGGGAGTTATAAGAATGCTTTTTTGACCCAGTGAGTAACTACTAATGTGTAGAACAAAGAAGGCACATTCATCTCGTTACGAATCTTCGTCTAGAAAACGGAAGCACTTTTCTAGTGGCCCGGCAGCAGGAAAGAAATTGGTAGTAGAAGGTGGATCCGGAAGTTGGACTTCAGTCAGCTCGATCAATAGAAATAGATGCCAGAGAGAGGGAAAGTAAGAAGATAGGCATTGGTCTCGGAAAGCCCTCCCTAGGAGCGCTTGGGACTGGATTGAATCCTGCCGAAAAGAGAAGAAAAGGGGAACGAAAGTAGACTCTTTTTCGCTACTTCCACCCTTTACCACCTATTTATGGTTAAGCCAAGTCGATTGACGTCTCCCCATGGCTCATGGTACCGGCATCCTCTTAAAGTACCGAGCTTTAGTCTGTGATTTTTTTCCACTTTCATGAATTCTTGTTTTATCACATGTGTCAAATTTTTCCGGACTACTTTATCTCTTAAGCTCTTGCTCTTTCTTCTATTATCTGGAACTCTGACAGCGTATGAGTAGCCCGGATCTAGTTAGACTGCTCGAGTCTTTCAATCGGCTCCTTGCGATGACCTAGCACGCTCTTTTTTATTGCGCAATGGAAAGAGACCATCGCCATCGTATTATGGGTATGGGACTGATTGCTTGACTCGCTTCAGCTTTCCATTCTTTCGCTAATGGTCTAGCCCAGGAACTGTATCTTCCTTTTAGTCTCTAAAGTCCCTTTCTTTCCTACAAAGAATGCGTTGCTTGTTGCCCTGATAGGAGCTATTTAGTAGATGAAGTTCACTATTTTACCGCGACTTAAGCACAGAAGTCCCTTGCCAACGACTCTACTATATACGAAATTCTTCCCGTTGTTCCTTTCTCGCTTGTTTATACAAACGTTACTCAACCTTATCATCTATATGAAAATATTGGTTGACTGCTTGAAACACTACTTCTTTTGTCGAACAACCTTGCTTTCTTATTTCTTTTCTGCATTTCTTCTCTTTCTGGTATGCGCTAACGCCGGATTGAACGCATTCTCCCCTATGTGTCAAAGTAGTCAAAGGTGTTTTAGCTAATTGGGTTCAAAAAACTTTTTGATGCCAGTTGCTTTCCAAAGAATAAAAAGTAATACAGGTAGTTTCTCCAACCTAGCTAGGCAATAATAAGTTTGTAAAGCCAGAAAAGAAAAAAACAACTCTATAATAAGTCGTCCCGGTAAAGCTGTTTCAAAGAAGCGAAATCAAACAAACGTAACTCCTTTCTACTTGCGTGGGATTTAACTACAACTAATCAAAAGTAAGGGATTTCTTCGTTACTAATAGGAAATTGAGCAATGTCACCCTTTCTTTCCTCGTTCACTGAACTTCATATTTTATTTTCTTCTCGAATGACGTATTCTCAAGAAGAGATTTCTATCTTGGGGCGGGCATAAACTCATTTCAAGTGTCGGTTCGTTTTTCTGGCTCTCCTTCCTTTGGATCAGTGGTATCACCTGGTGGAGTCTAACTAATATCGTACTTATTAGAGGTATCTCTCTTTTTCTTTCCATTGGACAGATCTTTTCTTTTTTAGAATCGCGGGCGGCGCGGCGGGCTAAACCCTAGCATCGCAAGGTACAAAAGCCATTATGTACTAACTAAAAGAATACAATGAGTAGAGTACCGAACGAAAGAAGAGAAATCCAGCAGCTTTCAAGTCGCGAGTAGTTCCTTTTGCTGTGGGGCGAGCCTCTGTTACAGTCCACTTTTCAGGTAGTACTGGAAAAACAGAATAGTCTTATCTTTCTACCCAACTCGAATATCATATTAGAAATGCCAAGGCAGGGGGAATTCTTACTATTACCATGCCGTTGCTCTTCTTTTTAATGGTTTTTATACTTACTTATTCAAAAGAAGAGGAGCAAAGCCTAAAGAGATAGATCAGCGGGACACCAAGGAAGGAGGGAGTCTTTTCTTAGCGGGCTTAGGCTTGGTATGGCTATCTCAGTCTGCTTTCCTTCTTTCGTCAACGAGGGGATCGGATCAACTAGTTGACCTGGCTAAAGCAGAATTCTACTTGTATAAAGCAAAGCGCATTCTTTACTTTGATGGAGAAAGCCCCGCAGGTCCCCCTCCGACTTGAATTGGAGTTTTACTCGTCGATGGATAGTGATAGCCTACCTGGCGATTTTGGGACTACTTCCTCTCGTCTTAGAGCTAGGAGTGAACATAAGATAAGCTTTCTTCTTTACCGAAGGAAAATTCCTTCTTTAGGTGAGGTTGTCCTACAAGGCGTATCAAATCAATGGAAGAAGATTCTTCAATAGCCCCTGAGACAGAAACCTACGTGGCAATAGTCAACATGCTCGGCCAATCCGGCCAGGCGCTAGATTTCATCGACCAGATGCCGGTGGAGCCCACGGTGGATGTTTGGGAGCTAAGTGTGGATGGGTCAAGCAGCATAGAGGGCTGTGGAGTTTTAGCTTTGTTGATCTCTTTTTTTGGAGTAGAGCTAGAATAGCAGTATGATTCTCCTTAAACGCAACGTGAAACATACATGGCGGAGTACGCCGCTTTGACAGCTTTAATTTGCCGCGCACTCATCCTATCCAAACTGACCACCCTTGAAACTTCAGTAAACTACTCATTCAGCTAGTATTGGTTGAGTGAGTGGAATAGCTCTATATTAGTATAGGCAACGTATAGGTTGTACTCTTCTATTGGAATAGAGGCGCGAAGCGCTTTATCTATTCCTTGATCTTGACGAGAATTAGGAATTCCAGTGTTCCCGAGCCGCCCTATCTATATGGAGTGAAGGAATGCCTTTGGCTTTCTAGGAAGTAGGACTTGAGCCGATTTAGTCATCCTCAAAAAAGAGTCAGTTGGGTCGGCGGGCGTAGCGGCAGGTAGGATTTGGCTCTCCTCTGTTTTCTTTCCCATTTCCCATAATATCATAGATAACATAGTCTTTTCTTCTTCAGTGTCACTCTGTCGGAATTGATTCACCCCTTATTGACTCAAGTAGGAAATGTTCTTGGGGTACCACCTGATTGATAGCTTAGATGTGATGTCTTGACTTTAGAGCATAGCTGGCATAAGATTTCTGATAGAAAGAAGGTTGTCAGTATTGGAAAAACCTTCAAGTCACTATGGGTATTCAGTACTACTCTTTGCTCCTGCTATGAACTCCCTATAGGCTCAGTGTAGGAGATCCTAGCACGGCGGAGTCCCGTGTGGAAGGGGATACGCCCTCCAGCACAACTCCAACTTCTTCGCTCCACATCACGGTAGAAGTTCCAGGCTCTCCCAACCCTGAAACAACATCTGCATCAACCTCGCATAGCGAGGACAATGTGGATGGCTCTTCTGACCCCGACCCCTGGGACTGATTTGTGGATGCGGACATAACTTTCGTCGATCTTGTTCGCTTGCATCAGACTACGTTATTTTTGTCCTTTGAATTACACTCATTGCATTGAATGTTGCGCCGGAAACTATTCTAGGAGAAGTGCGAATTCGGTCCCTTCGGATATTTGGCGGTCTTGCTTTTACATGGGTTACGTGCTACAGGTTCGCGGAAGAATTAATATTTTTATTAGCTAAACCCTTTCTTACCCTACCTTTGGACTCGTATTTTGTTTGTACACAATTAACGGAGGCGCTTGGCAGGCGAGTCAAAACTCCTGCCTCAGTTCACAAGCAATTGGTTGCCCGGCTTGCAGAGGTATTATAGGTGGTATAGTAAAGGTACAGCTTTTCTGACCGGAAAACGGTGTTTTGCTGGCCTTAAGATCTGACTTTCAGTTTGACTAATGACATAGTCGAGCTTCTTTCTATCGTCTACTTTTTTCTTCCCTATTTAATTCTTTAGTTGGCTGGCTTCGCTCATCCCTTACCGAGCCTCTCCAAGCTCAGGTCAGAGCCTACACGACATCTGCTGATCTGTGGCAATCTCTTCAATCAACCTTATTCTCTTTTTTCTGGTGCATACACTCATTCATAGAAAGAAGAAGTTAGGCTATAGAATGGAGTTCTCGCTTCTACAGAATAAAAGACAGAAGTCTGATTTTTGGTTTCTAAGATGGCTTTCTCGGTATCCGCTATCAGCTTGAAAAGCAAGTAGTGAGTTTGCAAGCTAGTAAGAAGGTTTGAGTTGCGGTGGTCGATAAGTCGGTGCTTTCTTTCGTATTAGCCAACTAGACAGCTAGAAGAACGAAAGATTGGTTGGAGTTTCCATCCTTTAAGTAGTCGTTTCGTACCATGCTCAAGGAAGTTTGAAAGAGAGATATAAGAGTAAATGCGCTCAAATCCATTAGGTCAAAGCGTAAAGCATTAGAATTGCAGTAACTCTATCTATTTAAAGCTACGATGCTTGTCAATTTAATATTTAGCACATTCCAAGAAATTGGGAATAGCCACATGCATACTTAGTGTTCCAACTTGACATCTATCTAGCATGGTTTCAAAGTGAAAAGCAACGTGCATCAGAAAAGAGAACGAAGAATCCAGAGTTAAGAACTACCCGGAGGCACAGCAAGATGATGTCGGCTAATGCAGAGGTAGCTTTAGATGGCACGGAGCTCCGGATTCTTGGATAAGTTATTTTTTCCATCCAAACAAGGTCGTGGAGACGAGAAGATACCCAATTAACTAGAAACTGCTCGTTGTGCCTTCTGAAACTGAAGAGACAGAGAGGTTCAATTTGGCTGAAACTTTGGTACAAGAGTGTGTGGATACTTACCTGTCAAAAGCCTTTTGCCCAGTTAATAGCTCAAGCAAAATCACTCCAAAGCTGTAAATATGAGCTTTGATCTTATCTGCTCCTGGGCTGATAAGCTCGGGGTAAGCAGAGCCTTTAGCACCACTGGGAACTTCTGAATCCTGCTTTTCAGGTGAGGAATTGTTAACGATCAACAAATCAAGTTCAAAGAACTCTATTTTTTGTGCATTTTCGCAGTACTCAAAATAGAGTTTGCAGAGAAATAGAAAGAGCAACCTCTTATTCAAACTCAACTAGAAACTGATGGAACATTAAAAAACGGATATAGACAGACAAAGAATTCTAACTGCAAAGTCTAATTATCCAATTAAATCAACAAAGTTGGAATACACTACTGAAATCTGGGGCTCCTTTATATTTCCATTAAGCTGCTTCAAAGAATTGAGGTGTACACCGGCAGTCCCACATGTTCTTGTCACTTCTCCCGTAAGCTGACTTTGTCACTGAAAGCTCCAGGGTTCTACTCAAGGCTATTACCTACATAAGCAACATGTAAAACGATTCATTGCAGTGCCAAGGGTGAAAAAAAGCCAATTTCGAGATACCTTGTGGGTTTTAGTTTCTAAGGAGCTCAGCACATGTAGAAGCTTCTGTCTCAACTTCATCGTTACACCCATGACCTTGACTTTACCTACTGCCTGGACATCTTGAAATAAACTACTATGAAAGCAAAGAGTTCAGAGGTCGACTCATGACCCCAGGTACCTAAGCAAGAACTACTAGTCACCGTGCCTACTAGACTTGATCTAAGAACTATGATTTATTTACTCAGACATAGAGTTCTGGTAGCTCTCTCATATGCGGGAATTTCCGACTCTTTGTCTACTTGACAACTACTATTTCCCTGAAAAAAGCAATACCCAGCGAGTAACTACTAACGTTACGAGCAGAACACAGGACGAACTACTTTCTTTGCTTTGATTGGATCCGAGTACTTTACTCCTTCTTCATTAACCTGGAGAACGTTTGGCATATATCATAGCTTGCTTGCTCAGAGGATGAAAAGGAGCTCACTCCCTTCCTTGGCTACATCCTCGACGCTGCATGTGGGCCTTGGCTAGAAAATGGTAAGTTTCCGGTAAGAAAAGCGGGATTGGACGCAGTAGGAAAGAAGTGGGATTTTAGGTAGGAATCTTCCAGCCAGGTTGATTAATTGATTAGAAAAGAATTCGTCTGGAAATATAGAATTCTTTCTATAAAACCAGAAATCTTAGATATAGTACGCATGAAGGAGGAATCTACGAGATTAGAATCAGTCTTTTGAGCTGGTTGCTTTATATATTGGTGAATGCAGTTTATTGTGAAATTGATCGTCCAGTAAAAATAATCTTGCTAGCAAGTTCAGAATTTCGAATAAAAGCCATTCGTTATTCCTGCTACATATATTTCTCCAGCCTTTCTGTAAAAGTTCCGTAGTTAAGGCCCCATCCTCATCAAGTGCTACCTCAAAGCAGGAGCTTTCTTCTCGATCTCATTCACACGTAATAGTTTCTCTATAGCTTGTGTGCTCGGTTTCGGGAAAGACTGGCAGAAAGAAGGGCATGCTGGTATGATACGCAAACTTTTTTTTGAGAAATCTCTACCGTGTGAGATCATACTCGTAAGTGTGAGTTAATAGAGTATATCATATGGTGTATCAAAATGTATTGAATGTATGTCCTTGAAAAGAAGATATCGAGATAGAGCTCCCCGAAACCGACGATTGGGACCCAGCGAGTAACTACTAATGTTGCGAACGAAAAGCCTGTAGATAAGGACAAAAATCAGCAAGATATTCATGGAGAAATGAATTTGAAGTAAGCACCCCGGGTTGCCACTGAAGCCTTTTCCAGTGTTCCTCAACGCTTAGACTGAAGTAGGATTCTTGGCTTTTCCTTAAACCTCTGTAGTGAGAAGTTTTGCATGGCACAATCACTAATTTCAAAGATTCAGAAGGTATAAACACAACCTTGACAGGCGTTCTTCCGTAGAAACAATCAATCCAGGTTGGGTAGAAAGGTAGTCTTTGGGATCAACGCATACAAGAAACGCCGGTAAAGGAAGACTAGACAGTTTTCCACGGATATTTCTGTTATGAGTCGGGTGAAGCATGCCCACTTCTTAGCATTTGTAGGTTGTGTGGGCGAGAACACTGTTGAAAAGTGCATCGTATCTGAGTATATGCCGGGCGGGGAATAGAGTACATCCTTTCTTTCTATACCCACGCACCCTTCTCTTTAATAGCGGTAGTTTGTCTGGATTGTATATTCTCTTGTTCTAGCTCATTTATCTGCAACTCGAGTTCTGTGTTGGCAAGTTCAAGCTCTTTTTACTTCCGCTCAAGCGCCTTGTTAGAAGGTACATGTGAGTAAATATCACGTTTCACTTCTGAACATGATGCAAAGTTGTTCTCTCATTACGAAAAATTGATAGGGACCTATCACTATGCTATTGAATTCATAACCTACGTAATAGGATAAGTGTTACCGATCTAAGTAGTACCCATTGATTCTCTTTGGCCCAACCCCTTAGAGTAGGAGGGATCTATCTATGGCTTTGTCTCCCAGCTTATCTGAAGCTTTTTTGAAGAGGGGACTCTCAATCAACAAGAAAAAGCCACGGACGGGCCATTAACAAATTTCCAATCGCACTTAGAGTATGCCAAAATTCCACTCTGAGGGGGAAGGTACTCCAGTTTACTGGACTGTCTTACTTTTTTTTTTCAAGGGATACAGGAATAGACAAGACAACGTTGGGCAGAGGTTGAATGGGGAAAAGCTTTTGCAAGTAGACTCTAACTACGCACATAGAACTCTTCTCTCCCGTATTTCAACACGTTGAAAAAGGTAGGAATAATCTCTCAGTGACTGCTTTGGGGCAAAGTCTTCTTATCCATCTCTGCTTTCGGCTTATTCTGTTGAGGTTGGGAACTCATTCCTATCTTCGGACCTAGTCTCTTCGCCCAAGTCTGATGGTGTGGAATATCTGAAAGGCTTTCCTCTCGATTCGGTTCGGTCGAGTTCTCTCTCTCTTTACGATCGTATCAAGGAAGAAGTTGAATATCAAGCCTACCCGAAGTTGTTCCCGAGTTACCCAGCCCTTCGTTGCGCCTGAAAACTGATTGCTTGCTTTTCTTCTTTTTAGTAATCTGATGTCTGGCACTGAATTCCGAACTCCAGGAAAAACAACTATACTGACTTTTATAGCTCAACCGAAATCCGAAAAAACGAGAACTACTGAAAATGCAAAGAATATAGGAAAAGATACAGGTAACTTATTTTTCATATCTCTTCTTAACTGGATAATAGTTATCTTGTGTCACTCGCGGATTTTCCGCGCTGAAACTTTACTTAAGTCAATTCTGGCAAGGGATTGGAAGGCATATTCCTTCCTTCATTCTTTTTACTGTTCTTTGAATAGCAGACGAGTTGCGGCATTTGTTCACAGCTTGGATGCCTTTATACAAATTCGCCCTTATGGAAAGCCCGTCTTTGGCATAATCCCACTAGGTTCTTATGTTCGAGAATAAGCTGCTCTAGATGCTCTCGAATGCGGCAGACTGACTACGCCTTCTATCGGCACTTTTTCTTAGGATGCGGACTCTTTTTGGATTGATGGCATGAATAGGCAGCTATTGAATAAGCTTTTGCCTCAGTAGAAGACCTGGGACAGTGAATCCGATCAATTGCTAGTGTGGCGTCCCCTGCTAGCAATAAGACTTGAATCCCTCCCTAGGGAGTCTAATGCAACGCGCCCTTGCTAGCAGGAGGTAGGTTTGGATTGGCAAAAGGCTAGGAATGCAGCCAATTTGCCTCATTGTTAGTTAGGAAGACGAATCCGCGAAAGGACACTGTGAGGGCAGAAGGAGCTGCATCGAATGCCCTCTTTGAATGGCTTGTTCTAGAAGGGATTGCTTTTTTGCAGTCGAGTAGATTAGGGTGCAGCTTTCCTTGGTGGAGCGCTCTCTGTAGGTATGATAGCTTTACTCGCGACTCTTGCCTTTAGTTTGAGTGTCGTAGGCATGCATGTGGCATGAGAACGAAATAAGTTCAAAAAAGAACTTCAACTCTTTTGATTCTGATCCAGTTTTGTGTTAATTTAAGGTTCTTGTGCTAGAATCAGCTCTTAGAGTACGCTGGTGCAAGATCCGTTGTTGCCCTTGATCTCGTAAGCGGTACTATGAAATTCACTAATCGTCGTCTAATATGAGAAAATGCAAAACCCAAAAAGAATATAAATAAAATGGAATTGAAATTAAGCATATATGTTCGTGAGGCATAACAAAGAATTCTCCACTGAAACACTATTTATTCGTTTATTCATTCCACCCACTTTTCACTAGACTTCTTATCTGAAACAAAGAAATTTTCTGAATAAAAGAACTACTACACTACAGAAATATTCAGGTACTCTTGCTTTTCCCTTTCCCCCTAACTTGCCTCACAGGCGGCTATTCCTTCCATAAGCCTCTATTTCCACCGCTGCGCGCCTTGACTTTACATGAAAAAAGACCTATAGCATACTCATTACTGGCTCTTCCTTTTCCCGGATGCCTATCTTGGAAAAACTCAATGGTTATAGCGTAGACCCTTGAAATTCATTCCACTAAACCTGTCCTAAATACAGCTCTTCTTGCTTGCTCTATAACTACTAATCCACTATACTATTGAAAAAAAGGGAAAGAAGGAACTTCAGATTTTCATAGTTAATTGGCCTAGTAAACTCCATTTTTCAGGATCTGGCTAACACGTTTTTCTATGTCTGGTAGGACCACCAACGAGAGTAAGGAACTACTAACTCCTAAGCACACAAGTTTGGCTGCTAAGAAGTTCTTCTAGACTTTATAGGGAATTCGAGCTTGCACGCACCCACCCTTGACTGAACTAAAGAGCTGACTCAAGCTCTCCTTAAAGGCTTAGTTAAGCATGCAACGTAGGTAGGCCGGCCCCATTGTAAAAAAAAGAAATTCACTTTTGGAAGCCTCGACGACTACTACTTTTACCGCTATCGCTTCTCTGTGTGGTCTCCTCTACTCAAAAACCATAGCACCTAGCCAGTAAACGCATTAGTTCTTATAGAAAGAATAGAAAATAATAAATACGCCCTCCCTCCTTGCCCAAGGGAAAGAAAAGCTATTCTCTTTCCATGATCTAGGGGAACTTAGAAAGCCAACTCAAAGTATCGTCTTAACGGAGCCGCATCCGCTATACTTCGAACATAATGGAACATAAAAAGGAGAGTTATCCGAAATCAGCAAGACACATTAGCATATAGGAACGATGATACGGAAAAAAGCACGGGGTACACGGACAAGCGGGAATCTGGGAGTTTCACCCGCCCGGGGATGGAGTTTGATGAAAAATCCCACTGGGATAGGGCACTCTCTTACGAGTACCTGCTGCAGGGCATAGGAATTAATTGAACCCGAAATCTGGCTAGAAGAAAAATTCCACTCACTCAGCGTCCACTTTAACACCAAAAAAAAGTATGAACTGAAAGTCGACAAGCAAAGCTTGCGTCGAGTTGGCTTTCCATTGAAGAGAGCTTTAAGTCTATCGGAAGCAGGACCGCCAAAAGAAAGATGTAGAAAGAAGTATTATGCTGGGGCGGGTGTCAAAAAGAAGAACAACGTACCTCATCAGGTAAGTGCGAACAAGGAAGGGCTGCTCAGTTGCAATAGTTCGACTCTTAGGATCGCATTTCGTAGGGGAGCGCTTATTCGTAAAGAATCGCTGGGTGCCCTAGCCAGTGATATAAGCAGAAATGCAGAAAGGTTGAGACTGGCAATGCTCAAACTGGAGCTGATGACATAGCTCTTCCTCTCAAATGCCTCCAGAGCTTTCTTTCTGACGGGGACTGGATTCGATCCAGGTCTACTGCACAGGCATCTCTCTTTCAGTCGGAAAGCGAAGGCAGACGCATGAGCTAGGCCGTCCAACCCTTTTTTCTCGCGTGAGTGAAGAAGAGCGAGATGACTAAAGATTCGATTCGGAAGAGAGCAAAGGACAAAAGAATTTTTCAGAATTCAGAGTGGCAGTCTGGCCAGAAGGTGTCTCTCCTCTGAGGAGCGTGCGGTGCGAGGTCGGGCTAGATGGGGAAAAGACAACCACAGCTCTTGAGGCACTCCACGTTTTCATGTCCAATTTGCGGTTCTCGGGTGGGATCCGTACTTCATTTTGCCATTACTCATTCCAATCCAGAAGAGAAGAGACAAGACATTTCCAGTAAGCAAGGCGCTATGGCGGCATTTGCTTTTCTTCCATATTCAGGCAGTGGATTCGAACCACTTTTCTACGTATTTCTTTCTTTGTATGTCGTTTTGGGCTCTTTATTCTCGAGTAGCAGTTCTCATACGAGAGCAACGAGCCAGTTCAAGTAAGCGGATCACAAACCATTCCATTCGTTCTTAGCCCTCTTTTTAGTAGATTCGAAAAGGTTCGTTGGGGCTACTAGCTAGCACTCACTGAACATGAGCTTTGACGCTTTAGAATCAACTTGAAACGGCCGGCTACCTAGACCTCCCCCTGGGAACAGTTTCTATCGACTTTTGGATTAAACAAACAATCGTGCTCTCAACCTTTCCTACATTCCAGCATGGATGAACTACCAACTCTACTTACAGCTGGTAGGGTCTCCAGGGAGGGGGAATCCGGGGGGACAAGCAGTTCCGTTGGAAGGATCACGTGGAGATCAATAAGAAAGATGCAATGCAAGGAGGAGATCTGACCAGTTAGTGGTGATGAAACGGGCGGGCCCCTCAGCTGAGAAATATATGCTATCGCCCCCGAATGCCAAAATCGATGAAAATCTGTTGGTGCAAATGAGAGTAAGAGTGCGACCAGAGAAGGCATCCCTCGTTTTTGCATGCTGTGTCCAATGTTAAGCCTTTTTAATGACCTGTAGGATACTTCAATACTTTCAGAAAAGGCATATTGTAGTTTGTACTACATGCTGTAATACATGTTGGTTGTACTTGGACTCTTATGCTTAAAGAAAGATGAGTAGCTTTCATGCATCCTGGGGAACTTTTTGATTTGCCTCTCGTAGTATGATAATGATTGTGTTCCAGTGCTTTTATGAAATCCTGCCTAAGCAAGAGTCAAGTCGGTCAATATTTATTCTAAGCAAGGTGAGGGACGCAGTGATAACATTCTTGAAAGATTACTGGCTTTTTTAATGACAAGATCTCAAATTGCTTTCTTAGACTCCTCTCAAATCCTACCAGAAATTAGAAACTTACCATTTGTCGTACCAAGTTAGTAAAAGGTATGTGAAAGAGTGAACGGAGTAGTTTCTTCTACTAAGCAGGAGACCCAATTAGGAGCTAAATAGCCCGCACTAGGAGGAGCACATGTAGCCCGGCCCACTTACTTAATTGAGCCCTATCTGGCAAAATAGACCATTTATTTTCGTCAAAGAAGACTTCAACCAGAAATGGAGAATACTATTCACATCTCTAATTTGAAGCCTAGGCTGTTCCATTTAGTAGTACTGGTAAATTTGGCAAATAAGCTCCAACGCAGGGTTTTCCCTTGCCAAATTCTTCCAGCAAAGCAGCTGCTATCTTATCCGGCAGGTATCAAATGGATAACTCGCTTGTACTGAGACAGTGGTTCGACCAGGTCGACTCCCGCCGGACCGATAACGTCACCGCCTCTCAGCTCCAGGTCCGCAAACCCTAGATCCGATAAAACGTTTCTCTTCTCTTTCTCGTTTTGTTGTGAATTGACGCGTTATTGCTTCTTTGGTGATTTTTATTGGAATTGATAGACTCGGGCTTGGGAAATAGGTGGACTTGGATTGCTTTGATTGAGTGAATTTCCTTGCTTTGGAGTTTCCTAATCTCCTTTTTTACCACTTCCCTTCTTCCATAAATGACTAAAAGAAGAAACCTCACGGGTTAACGCGAAGGGAAATGAGAGGCACTGCTTCTTCTAGGACAACATTGAATTGAAGCGACTCCTGAAAGAGTGTAAGCAGGAACAAGAACTTCGCCCAAATGTTTACACAGGGCAACCTGGCCTTTAGGAACTTCCGCATTGTACTGACGTGTGCCCCACCCACCAGAGACTTCTTCCAGAAAGCCTAGCAATTCAGTTCACGAAGCAAAGCACTTGATTGAACTGGATACTTTTCTATATGGACTATTTCTCTCTTGTGGATCAAGCCGGTCTAGGATAGAGAATTTTCAAAAGAAGGGTCAGTCAAATTCCCATATTCTAAGCTGCCCCTAAGAAGCTGAGAACCGCTGCGCGCCTACTGTTTCTTTTTCAAAGGAGTTTCCGGCGTGTAATTTAATGGTTTGAGCTGCTTGAGTTGAGAGCTTTAGCTGGCACTCGCGGAGGAGGGGGTTATCGACTTGTTCTTGAAAATCGTTAATCTATCGGGCACGCCTACTTAGAAATCTATATAAGATCTTATGACATTTGAGGACAAGGATTGAGCCCTTCCCTATTCGCGTAAAGAGGCTTCTTTCGCCCAGTCAGACTACATAAGAGAATACTCTCTTTTGACTTTATTGACAGGTGTCCCGCTGATCTATCTCTTTAGGCTTCGCTCCTCTTCTTTTGAATAAGTCAGGCTGTAAGTCAAGTAAGCAACTAATCACTAATCTTTTCTACGACTGCTCCCCCTCGTAACACCCCCAAGACTGCCTTATAGTGAGCGTGATTGGTTTATTTCAAAGTGGGAATGCTTTATTGGCTCACTTCGCTAATGACGTATAAGAGTGTTTAACTATTCCACTTGAAGGCAAAGAACTTTCTGATTAAGAAAGAAGACCATCTGGCAAGCTACCCGATGATGTATTAGTGGAACTTGCTTTGCTCTTTTTTGAACTGTTTGAAATGAGAAAAAAGAATTATTTGAATCAGATAGTATTAATCAAAAAAATAGACTTTTTTACTTTCCATCCAAGTCGCCACCTCTGCAGCCACCCCAGCAGTTCTTTATTATACAGCGCTCATGGCCAAGGCAGCATTTGCTAGAAAGTTTCATTGGTAGGAGTAGCACTACAAAGATAGATGATATTAATTCTCGTAGGCAGGAAAAACTTCCCACTTCACCTTTCTCTTACCTTACTAAAAAAATACATACCCAGACTCAAAAAGAAGATATTATATCCCTCACGACAAATTGAAGTGGACATAGACCAGGCCGTTAGGGCCTACTGATCGAGTGTATGCAAAGAGAATTTGCTTTCTAAGGCCAGAAAGATAGAACCAACGGACTTCGCAACAAGCAAGACCTACCTTGAGAAATACTTGTCTACGCTCAACATATGAGCCGGAATAAAAATGAGCAGAGCTTGACTTCACTTACGCCCGGATATATTATTTTTGAAAGAAATTCGATCTTTTCGTAAAGGCAACGATATGAAGAGTCTTCAGATTGCTCTGGAAGGAAACTCGAATTTATGCCTTATATTAAGAACAAGGGTAGGCATTCCTATATATCTATTATTACAGCTTCTTCACTTTACGTTTAGGGGGATTTCTTCTTTTTTGCTTTGTTCACCTCGCTACGCGCCTTTTTCAGTTCTCCTTTGCTTGCCGATAGAGATTTCCTATCCACTGATACAGAACCTGGCTGGTCTTCTCAACTTCATATTTCGAAGCACTTTCACGTGTGAACCGAACCATTCTGGAGGAGCAGTACTCCGAACACAGGCCGTAATGGCAACCTCTCTATGGGTCATGGGTCCAATCCAATATCAATTCAATCTAGTGGAAAGACTTGGCTAGAAGTTGTATTGGCTGATCGCCCTATCTCAGTAGCCCCTCCCTTGTGCACTTAACACGAATTGGTGGTGTACGAGCCCGGGTCACGCACGAGCCTCACTTGGCTTTAAAGCACCGTCGTCTTCACCGCTGCGCGCCTTTCCTTACATACGGCTGCTATCGGTCGTTGTCCTTCGTTCTGAGCCCGGTCGCTAACCTATCTTTTCTAATTCCTTAAACGCCTCCTTAGCGGCCTAGAATTCGAGTTTGAAGAATATTCTGTGAAGGGAATTTCCCATTTAGCCAATAAGTATGGAAATGAAAGAAATGATGTAGATAGCTTCGATGATATGGGCTCTCGCTTCGCGCCTTCTACTTCGCTTCGCCAATTTTCTCAGTCCTTCCTGCGGAAAGAACTACCTCCTCCGTAACTCAGTGAGTAACTACTAATGTTACGAACAAAGAGCTACGCGCCTTTCTCCAGTTGGATAGGGGAAATCCAGAGCAGTTATGAAGGGGATGCTTAGGCACAAAACTTACTTGAAAATCAAAATAACAAAGAAAATGTGAATGTGCAAGATGGCATCATCAAGTACAAGAAGAGACTGTACATTGGAACAAACCAAAACTGGAGGCGCGGAGCGGCGGCCTGTTAATGCATGACTCAAGTGTAGGTGGACACTCAGGGGTCTTAGTTAACAGCCATCTAACAATGAAAAAGGATCTTAGAAAAAACAAAACAAAAACTGTGAAGTGTGCCAACTGAGCAAAGGAGAGCACATACCTACCCCTGGCCTGCATCTTCCACCCGATGGTTCAGCACAAATCCCGAGCCAACAGCACCGGTACAACACAACACTGGACGATATAAATAAAAGATTTGAGCTTTGCTTTCAAAAAACTAATATTTCATTCATGTCGGAAGATCGGGCTATTCCTAATTTCGAAATTCAAGTCAGACCGCCTCTGTAGTTCCTACGTTTTCGGAAAAGAAGGTGAGACGCTAGCTAGGCTCTTGAGCTTATTTCAGGTCATGCCTTTATGAATAGCGGCTAGCTCGCCAAGCTGATTAAATAGGGTAATAGCTCCGGGCAATCCAGCCCTGTATTCTGATTCCTTACTTTACAATCTGATAGTAGAAAACAAGAGATACTAGACATCAAAGCTAGAAACGAGCTAGCAATCTTGTTACTTGGTTTGATTCTTCCTTTACTGCTAGGATACTCTAACCAAGAGTTATAACCGCACTTGAGCTCCGAGACAGCAATAGCCGATACGTAAACTACTAGGCAAGCTTGCTATTCTTATTTCTGAGTTGAATTGTTATAGGTGACAGAGATAATTAACAGCTACTACGGAACCGAATACCCGATCGCAATTCTTATTTTGTACTGGCAATCTTATTTGTGAGCTGGTAAAACAGTAGATATGACAGCTCCATACTCTCGATACGAAACCTACTTGCTTACTCGAAACCTGAGAGCTGATACCGAGAACTAAAAGCACTTGGGTACGACAGCAGCTCTTGAAAGCTTATCACCGACTTGGAATCTTCCTACTTCACTTCAATCTGCTAATTCACTTACTGCTTGGTAAAAGACTCTAGCCGAGAGGGATAATTAACAAGGCGATACGCCAACGACAACCTAAATCACTGCTTTTATTCTTATTTATGGCTCGCAACCTTATAAAACAGTCTATGATGCTGTTAAGACAGCGAAAGAGGAAACGACAAAGCCTGCTTGCAACCTTAGAACTTCACTTAAAAGCTTATTTGCTACTCGCAAACTGATAAACGGTATAGAGAAGTCGGGGCACTTATTAAGCTATCGATACGGAAAGTCAATAGCTGACTTTGATTCTGATACGCGAGTCTTGGACTCTTATTTCTGAGTTGAAAGCTTACTGCTAATGCTATGTAAACAACACCCAATCTTTCAATCTGAAAGCTACAAATTAAACTATAGACACGACTTATCAACCACGACTTCCAAACCTTAGAGCTTACTTGTAATCTTAGCAACCATAATGCAACTCTCTCTACGGGCTTGCAACTCCTATTACCGTGCGTGGTACCTTCCCGGTATTCTTCTAACTGGAATGAAACCGGATAACTAGCTTTTGAAACGACTACTGATAATGACAGATAGGCCTTGCATTCTTCGCTTACAATCTGGTATCTAGCTTGTCTTCTTGGGGCTGGGATTCAAACTTCTAACTGGCATATTAACTTACGCCCTGCAATATGATTTCTATCAGGTATTCTTATCTGCTGACTTGTATTCTTCTTATTAAGACTGCTCGACAGCTCCATACCAGGGGCACGCCTAATCGAATACTGATAAGTGAGTTTCATTCGTCTATCTTACCCGGGAATACCAACAAGCCTCGGCCAACTGATATCGTACAACTAAAACAAGGTAAACTCCAAGCTAACAACTGATTTCTCACTTCAATTACAACTATGGATACTAGCCTGCCTAACGAGAAGCTGACCCGACCTGTCAATCTTATGTCTGGCTTGCTATCTTATAAGCGAGAGATAGAATACGAAGCCCCAATTAACAGCTAGACGTAAACGACAAGTAAAGCTTGCAGCCTTATTACTGACTTTGACTCTTCTATCTTAATAGGGAAACTACTTACTCGCTTTGTATCTTACTTGATTCCTTATAACTAGAAGGAAATCTTATTCCTGGAGATAAGAATTCAAAAGCAGAATGAAACTGCCGTTGTTGAGTTGCAATCCGCCTTTCTAAAAGTATGTAAACGAGAACGACAGCCGGATACGATAGGAAATCTTGAAATCCAATTTATTACTTTGAATCTGCCTTGTTACTGCTATAGATACGGCAACAGGAATCATGGCTTGAATTCTGCTAGCTTGTTTTCAATCTTATATCGTGCTTTGAGTCTATCTGGCTAATAGTAATGAAACGAGAGATAGGCCTTGTAGTCTAACTTTGACTATGGAAACTGAGAGCTTACTCTGAATGTTCCTATTAATGCTAGAGACACGACTACTGCTTATTAATACCATTGATACTCCTACGACTATGGTAAAGGAGCAAGTCAATTGCAATCCTGATTTATGAGTTTCAACCCGATAGCTAGATTCTTCTTTATGCCTTTCATTCTTATAGCTTTCCTTGTAACCTTACTTGTCAAACTCTCTAAACGATAAGGCAAAGCGAGAAGCTGAGTTTTGATTTGAAATCAGCTAAGTGAGTTGAAATCTTATATCTGGTAAGCGAGTAGCAAGCTTGAACTCTTCCTGCTAAAACTACTGCAACTACTCTCTACAGACGGACGCTCACACGGCGCTAGCCTTGTTCCTCTATTTATTCCCAGAGCTTTACCCGGTTACTGCCACTCAGTCGGCGTTAGCCTAGGAAATCTATCTATTCATGCATCGGCTGGGGTGACGCTTATCCGTTCGAGTCCTTTCTCCTGTAGAGTGAAGAAAGCACTCTCGCTCGAACCAACGAACTGAAAGCCGAGGAAAGATAGTTATTCATTGCCTTTGGTTGAGCTTATCCGTGCGATTCCTCTCTCCCATAGAGTGAATAGAGGAATCTCACTCGCTTGCCCGCTCGGTCTCTCTCCGCTTGTATCAATTGGGGCGGTGGGAGACCTCGCTCGATCCTTATCAGTGAACTCCATTTAGGTTCTTTATTCTTTTGAAAACAAACAACTCCTTTCGAGGTATTTCACATCCCCGGACTGGTATAGAACATCCTGGGATCAAAACAAACAAACAAACCAACTACATTAAGCTACATATACCTGGAATTCCTTTCTACAAACTCAAAGAAAATACAATCGAAACCCAAGCCAGTTTTCTCGTAGAACGACATGTCGATATCACCGTTGAACGTAGGCCCTTGTTTTGTTTCGGTTAGTAATGTTGAAACGAGGAATCCTGCTTGAAGCGGCCTCCCGGGGCGGCATCTAGCTTGGTTGAGAAAATAGTTCCACTTGTTGGTATCAACCGAGGGAAGGGGTAGGAGTAAGTCGCACAGAACAACCAATGGGGAACTCTCTATTAAGGGATTTGACCCAATCACGTGCGCTTTCTGCCATATCAGCGGCGATCATCCATACCTATAACAACCTATTATACATTTCAAACACTCTTAAGCTTGGAGGATTGAATTAATTAAGAAATTCAAACTCTTGAAAAAAGACCATCTTAGCTCAGCTACTCCCCGATGGGGGGAGGAGCGAGCGACGAGGGGAAACCCGAGGAGCGGAGGGGGGAATAGCAGCAAGAGAGCGACGAAAGGAGCGACCGATAACAAGCGACTGAAGGAGCGAAAGCGAAAGCCAAAGCTGAAGCTGAAGCGAGCGACGCAGGAGCGATATTAACGTTATAGGCAATGGATTTTTTGGCTGTACCAACTGCAAAATATATCGTAGATAGTCATCGAACACCATCAGTGAACAGGAACCGATATAGCAAGGTTCCGGCCCGTGTCCTGCGCTATAACCATGAGGGATCCACATGTCAGCGGGGCAGGCAAAAAGCTTTGTGAGCTGGAGGTACAGGAAGGCGGTGATGGTGGTAAACGGTACGCTGTTGGCAGCATGACATGCCAGTCCGCGGATCTGCGGGATCGGACCACGCCAACATCGGAATGAGAGAGCACTCCCAGCGAGTGAGTGACTCAGGGAAGCGGACTCTGGGATTTTGAGACTGCGGCTTCCCGAACAAGCAAGGGTAGGCTAGAAACAACACCAACATATGCAAAACATTGAGGAGAAAGACACGGCACAGTAGACTCATTCAGTCTAACGCCGGGCTCCTCTGTTCTAGTTGCCGAGTCTGGTGGGCCCAGAGAAATGAGAAGACAACGCACCGTGCGGCATGCGGCATCAAGGAGAGTACGGTGGGATGCGTCCCTCCGCAGCTACCTTGGTGTATACGACTGGCTCCATACTGGGAAGGTACCCCTCCGGGGGTTTTTGGAGTCTGAATTCGCCATCTAAGATGGGGTATTTGAATGGGTTGGCCCCTGACAAGGGGGACCAGCGTTCTTTCTTTGTTACTAAGGCCCTTAAGGAATAGGCTCCCGTTCTAGCCTCACGAGCTTTAGTTCAGCTAGAAACTCGCTCGTTCACATACTCCTGTCTTAGAAACGGTTTGAAAGCGATAGAAGCAATGCTTCGAGAGCTAAACAACCGCTAAAAGACGAATTCAGGCTCCCTTACCTTGTCAGGTGGTGAGGGAGATACGCCCTCCCCCCTCTTTCTAGTAGTGCAGTCTATTCTAAGAGGAGAATCTGGAACTCGGTATTTTCTAGTCAGTAAATCGGCCTTCTTTGGTTCGTAACATTAGGAGTTACTCACTGGGTAAGAAGCTGTCTGAATTCTTAGTTGGCGATATGGAAACTCTTCTCAATGAGGAAGGTAATCATGTTCCTTATGCAGTAGGTTTAATGAAAGTCAATCCTGGTGATAGGGTTATACCAACAAAAGGCTCCATAGCTTCATGTTTTAGTGAGGATTTCTTTCTTGAAAAAAGCTTTGCTGAAAGGAGCAAAAGGCTGCTGAAAAACTATCTTGATTCTGTTGTTTCATTGTCTAGTCCTCGACTGAAGGTGATTGACTTTCAGAATTTGTCTCGATTTTACGGTATAATAATGCTCAAGCATATAATTTGAAACCGCCCTGAGTGGTCATTGAAACCATTAATGAGAAACGGTGAACTCTATCAATTTGAAGTGAGAGCTGAGAGAAAGACAAAAAGAATAATATTTAGGGATTCAATGAAGCTATTACCTGGATCTCTTCGGTCTTTAGGAGAGAATTTATGTCCTGAGCTTGGTAGTAAAGGTTTAGTAGATCATAGCTCAGTTAACGTTGAAAGCTTACGTGAGAAAAGAGATGAGTTAATGGAATATATGAAACAAGATATCTATTTACTAGGTGGTATAATGTATAAGGCGCAATCTATTTATAATGATTTTGACAATATTGATATAACAGGTAAGATTACACTATCATCACTGTCTTTAGCTATATATATTTAGGAAGAATTTCTATAATGACATAGAAACTCCTATCGCTATACCACATAAAACAGCTGACGATTTGATTCGTCGAGGATACTATGGTAGTCATGCTGATGTGTATAAACCCCACGGTGCAAACCTGTACTATTATGACGTGAACTCACTCTATCCTTTTGTAATGAAAGAAAGCCCAATGCCTATTGGTCCTGCGAAATGGCATGGAGATTTCACGAAACAACCTCTCGATGGATTGTACGGATTTATTGAATCATATGTCAAATGTCCTGAAGAAATGAATAAACCATTCCTTCCATATAGGAGCGAACATGGTGTCTTGATTTTCCCAACAGGAGAATTTCTTGGTGTCTACTATTCAGAGGAGTTGAAGTATGCTTCAACGGTTGGTTACACAGTAATACCCCTTCGGGGATATCTATATGAGAAGGGTTACGGTGTCTTTGATGGATTCGTGAGTCATATGTATGAAAATAGATCTCGTGCTAACGCTGAGGGGAATGCTGGGTTATCTTTTGTGTACAAAACACTAATAAATAGTTTGTATGGTAGATTTGGTATCAACCCAAAGAGTACAGTATCTGAAATTTGTAAAAAGGAGAGATATGAAGAATTATTAGCTCTTAATGGATTTCAGAATGCTTATCCTTTAGGAAATGACTATTGGTTGTGCTCATACCTTTTTTTATATGATGAAAGCACCTCAACCTTTGTTAATGAGCCGCCTCGTCACTCTGCAGTTCAAATAGCAGCGGCTATTACAGCTCATGCTAGGATACACATGTATCCATATATCAGTAGATCTGACTTTTTTGACACCGACACTTATTCAGTTGTTCTAAGGGAAAAGCTACCTGAGCGCGTTGTTTCATCAAGCTGGGAGAGTTGAAGTTAGAGTACGTGGTTAAGGAAGCCATCTTTTTAGCCCCTAAAAGCTATTGGATAGATGTAGAAGGATCGGATAAAGAGATTTTAGTACACAACGGGGCAGCCAAACTATATGTAACTAGGGAATGGGATATTGCACAATATCGGGATAGAGATCATTACAAAAAAGTGACTGTAACCAATCCTTTCACTGTTGATTTCAAAAACATGTCTGTGAGTTATAAGACTGCAGAATCTCTTTGAACCATGCTTAAATCAATCAAAAGGGAAAATTTCTATGAAAATAAAGGACACTGGGTAGCTACTATACCACAAAGAGTTGAAGGAATATCAGACTCTATTCTTAAGCAACTTCTACCTTTATTACCTGTAGCAAAAAGAAAGTATAACAGCGATGAAGAGGATGTGTTTAGTGGTACTGATAAGGATACCCCAGGATACAATAGTGAGTAATAAGCATCTTAATTTACTTTGAGACTCAGGTGGTGTTATACTATAGTGGCGTTATACTATTGTTGTTTATGAATTAATGCAGGAAACTGCTTAGACAAACTGCTCTTTAAGAGCTTAAAGAGGCTAAATCTCTGTGCTAGCCTATACCCTAAAGAAAAACATTCGCAATAAGTTCTTAAGTCAGTCTTTACAAATGCAAAGCATTCAACTAAACCTCTGGCACTGGACTTAGCCACCCACTACTGAAATAGGAAGAGCGCCCCTTCCTTAGCCTTTTTTCGAGTGGAAAAGCTACCACTCTAGTCGCAAGCAAAAGTCAGGTATTTCTTTGAGGGACAACTATCTTGATTGACCTAAATGCCTGAGAATATGTTTCTTCCTGGTCAACTTGAAGCTTGGGAAAGAAGGGTATTACTTGGTGGAACTAGGACATAGACATTGAGAGGGAATTCAGTCCAAAAATACGGCATTGGTAGGGAATTAAGCATAAGTAGAGTCTCGTTCTCTACTCTTATCATATCTAGCGTTTTTGCTTTGAATGTCAACGAATTCGATAATGCAGGTAAAGGGACCCTGCGGCCTCTCTTCTCTTATCTTGTAACTAAGGAAAGTAGGACATTTGGGACTAGAGCTAGGGCAACGTATTTGCGGGAAAGGGGCGTCGGCTTTTGACTCTCATCTGTCTTTGCCCCATTCCTCTTGCTGTCTGAGACCAACCCGGACCGGGGAAGGAATCGTATGGAAACTCCGACCTATAGTTTCAAAACGTTGTACGCGGGAAGAAATCCACACCAAAGAAGTGAGCAGCATAGCAATCCCTCTCTGAGGGTGGTGGGAGGGGAAGCTCTGTTCATGTGAAAAACATGGCGACTTTAGTGCGTTGCGCTTTTGGTTGGAGTCATCAACTTTCTACCCAACAGGGGAGAGTTCAGATACTTGTGAACCCGCCAGATGACGTCAGAGTCCAGATAGACTGAACTCCATGGAAAGACGGAGCGCTGGCGTGCCCCCTTGAGCAGTTCGGTTTGCATATGGCTTATATTAGAGCATAGTTAACGGTATGCTCGGACTTCTTCACAGCCCACCAGACTTTCAGGTCCTAGAATCCACCCACTTTATCATTTAGCAGAGAAGCAAGCATACTTCAATCAATCGGCCCTTAGGGAAATCTTAAGCAACTCCATTCTGAGGTTTTCGTTATGCATAAACCAGCTCACTAACACAACCTCAAGATGAAGCAGGATAGCCACGGTTAGGCCTACATATTGATTTGGTTTAGATATGTTATGTCGAATAAGCTTAGCTTACAAATTGAATTGAAAATAGAATAGGTTGAAACAGAACTCCCAGGGACAGATCTCTAGTTAACCCTACTATACCTACTATCTAAAGTAGCGGGTAAGAACTACGCACCCGCTGCGCGCCTTTCCCCTCGCTCTTAACTTGTGTCTGCGCTAGCCCAGATCCCTGCTTCCTGGAGGGGAACTGAAACTGGAACTGAATAGCTGGCAACTGACACTCCAACAGTACCAGGATCGAAAGCAAAGATCGAAAAGTATGCCGGTTCATCCGACTTATACTTATACTTATATATGAATAAAGGAAAGGAAAAAAAAAGTAGTATCGCCCGCAAACAAAGCACAAGTAAAAGGACAAGGCTTCAAAGAGATTTATGTTACCAACGAAGAAGACTGAGATTTATGTTACCAACGAAGAAAACTATATATGAAATTGGTGATGATATTTTGCGAAAGCATGATTTCCTGAACTAGCTTAAGCTGACTTCTCTTTGAACTAAGACGCCGCATTTCATTTTCTCGCAGAATTTCCTTCTGTTCTGCCTTTCCTTCAACTCAACAACTCAGTGTAGGAAGTAGTCTAGTCAATTGGCTAAGCCCCAGATAGCTGTAAGAAACTCTCTCTCTAATAAAGAGTGTTAGAATAGAATAAGCGAGAGAGGAACTTGTTTTGTGAATTGCGTGTAGTCCAAGCAACTAGTCCATCGTGATATGTAAAAGAAGTACAAGCTCTATTTTTCGTATATGGAAAGAGAATGTTTTTTATATAACGATGGTAGGCCTGACTTAGTTTCCAGTTCTCCTTTCCTTGCAAGCACCTTTCCTTCACTCGTGCTTACTCGTAGCGGACCGAGCTTTAGTTCCTTACGCCTTTAGTCTTTGAATGAACTAAGGGGCGTAGCGATAAGCAAACTAGTGACTGAGCAACTCCACTACTTTCCTATGAATTTTCTTCTTTAGATGAAATGATTGCATATTATTTTGGTATTTCTTGCTTACTTTATTGCAGTTGAAACACTTCTGTTCTTTTTTCAACTACTTTTCTTGCAACGAGTAACTACTAATGTTACGAGTGAAAACTTACTACAAACCTTTCTCTATATGATATTTTGAATATTCCTATATTGGTTTGATTCCATAAACTACTTGGTCTTGCTTGTGAAATTCCTTTCTTTCCCACTTTGCTTGTCTGCTTGGCATTCCTATAGTAGCACCCATTTACGTAATATACATATTAGGGGGTAGGTGTGCTAAAACAAGTAGAAAATAAAGAAGAGAATAGAATAACTATAAAGTAGAACAGAAAGTCCTTTAGGAAGTAGTTGATAAAGACATAAAGTACTAACTTGAATAAAGAAAATAAGTTTATCAAGCATGCGTTCAATCCAGCAAGAGTATGCGCTAACGCCGGCTTACTAGCTAGGAGACGACCGCTTGTTCTCCTGCGCTAACTCACTACTATTTATTCCTTGCTTCCCTTGCTTGGCACGCTTGTTTGCCTTGCTTTAGAATTCTATTATTCTGCTTGTTGCAATCAAACTACTGCTCAAAATAATATGCGAGAGAGAAAGTAAGCAATAAAAACAAGTTAAGAATATGCAAGATAACAACTTACCTACAAAGAGAATATTGCTTTGAATAGGCTGAAACATATCTCGTCGTGTCAAAAGATTTGATACCTAGCACAGATTTTATACCTAGCTAGGTGTACAGCAGCTATAAGCTCATATGCGAGTTAAAGAAGAGTAAAAATAAGCAAGTGTTGAAGAAAATACCGTTGTGTCGGAATAGAAAAGTTAATAAAACGGATATGTCCGTTCCTTCTTTCATCCATCCAATCACAACGTGCAAAAGGAAGTTCTCGATAAAGAATTAATAGTTGATTTCTCGTACAAGAAAAGAAGTAAGTAGTGTTCTTGTAAGAAGCAAAGAAGAACGGTTCAGAAAAGCAAGTTTTGTACTTCAATCCAGAAAAGAAGCAAGAACATAATTGACGTAACTCACTTATTTAGTTTAGTAAATAGTGTATTAAGTTTACAAAGCAATCTTCTTTTTATAGAATAAGTAGACAGCTGGGTAGAAAGTAGTAGTTTTCTTGAAACAAGTTGTCTAGTTTCTTTTTCTATGCCGTTTACGCCTTAGCGGCCTATGAAAATTAGTATATTTAATATAGATCTAGTTTGTAGTGTCTCAACTAGTTCACTTACTTCTGCTTGAGCGAGCGCTAGGAAAGAGAGTTGTGTAGTTAGGCAAGTGTAGTTCTGTTCTTTCTTTTTTCAGGTTTGAAGTTCAGTGCAAGCACCAACTGAGAATAAAATAGAGACTTACAATATAGGATTTACTTTAGAGGATTTCCTTTCTTCTTTCTATCTGCTAAAGAAGTATGATCTCAGTCACTGACGGCAAGCCTTTATAGGTCTGGCAAGGAAGGTCTCTACCCTGTTCTTTCAACTAGACCCTCGACTTGAACGAATCCTTATTTACCGATCCCTTACTCTTTGAACCCATCCAAAGACTAGCTATTCTTCTTAGCAGTTTCACAAGTGAATGTAATGATTCGCTGCGCCCCTCGCTATTTTGCTTTTTGCTGCGCCCAGTGAGTAACGTATAATGTTACGAACAAAGAAGCCTATATCTTTAACCTCTTTACCGCTGCCTTCTTCGCTTTGACATAAGTAGGTAGAGTCAAAAGAGAGTTGGGGTTTGTTTTTCAACTCGATCTTCTCTCGGGACTGTGGTGACGAACCTCGGTCAAGTGGTTGACCCGTCTGCCCAATAAGTTGACTAAGTTCATGGGAATCCTATAGTTTGACCAGCCCGGGAAGAGAGCTTGCTAGCCTTGCCCCTCGCTGACTTTCTTCAGTGAACAAATAAGCTGCCTAAGGGTAATTAGGACTAGGCTTGTTATAGGCGAAGGAGACCGAAAGAAGTAAAGAGTAGAGTTTGGGACTATCATTAGCAATAGGCCGAAGTGACTTTATGGAAACTCTGTATTAGTTGTCTTACTGGTCTGTCTTGTTAACGAATGGATTAATATATAATGATTTGGGTGATTGACTCTAGCTTATTGTACGGAAGCTGAGGAGCACTATACTCTATACATAGGGCAAGGGATGAGTCAAGTTGTTAAGTTTACGGGCAAGCAACATGAAGATATATAAGGGGCGTAGCGAAGGCCAAAACAAGCATAAGCAGACCGAAACTGCATTCTTTCCCTTCTTCCTGGAGGATGACTTTCTTGTGACTAGGAAAGACTAGTAGTGGAAGTGACCGATTAGCCATCAAGTAGGGCAGCTTCTTACTAACTAAGGAAAGCAGAGGTCAGAGTAGGCAAAGTCAGAACTAGAATATGCATGAGTAGGAGAATTAGGACGGACAGTAGGCATTGGCACTAAGTAATGGGGCTAGCACTAACTAGGGAAAGAGGAGGGCTTTCAGAGTTATAGGTGGTCAAGTGGGTAATGGGGCTAACTAACGCTGCGCGCCTTTGCCCCGAAGGATCCTTTTTTAGTTTCAAATTGTTCATTGCTGCGCGCCTTCTACTTACTTCTTTTTGGATTTCCTTTTTTCGCTTTGCAAGACTTCTTTGTTTTCTTTAGGAGACCATTCAGATTGTCATAGGATGAACCGGATCATTCCGTTTTCTTTTTCTATCACCAGAATGTTCCTTCTCGGGAACAGTTGGGGCTTATAGTTGCTCCTCTATGACTTCTTTCATTTCCTACATAAGTACGATGCTAGAATGAAATATGGAAAAAGAGAGTTATACAAATCTCTAACGTGAGTAGAAAAACCAAAGAATACCTTTACGGTTTTGCATCAACTTGATACATTGTCGCTGATGGAAGATAGCGTATCAAATAAAACATTCCAAAATCTCCCCGCCTCAATGAAAATCTTTGCTTCAAACACTTCTTTCCCTTTGATTACGACGCTTCTTTAAAAAGAAAGAACTACTTTATGATGCGAGAAATACTGTGTTCCGCTTTGTCTAATCACTTCTCCTCAACGTTGAATTATGAAGAAAGGAAAGAAGCAACGGATGTACACTACTGATTTAATTCTTTCTTTGCTCTTTCATTTTCCATGTGCTTGCTTTTTTCTTAGGCAGTCAGGTACACAATTCACTACACTGATACGCTTATTGAAGCGATATTTGGCCTCTTTTATCTAATCAATTCCAATTGAATACTACCTACGCTTTCTTTTTGTCTTGCTTTCCGTTCTTCTTGTCTAAGGGAGGGAAGCTAGAAATTACGTACTGCTCTTTTTGTAGTTAAGAGTGACACGTCTTGAAGACCCAACCCTATAAAAGCTATGATAAATATGTCTTCTGCTTGTCTTTTCTTCATGTTCTTATTTTTATTTACGAGAGTACTTGTTAAATCAAACTACTAACAAACGACTGGAAACACTTTCTTCTTCATTCACTATTCCACACTTGCATATGAAAGACTGTCAAGGCCGCAGGAACTACTTAAATTGTCATATTCAATTAGGCTTTCTTTTGTGAAACGAGCGTAATGTAAATGAAGCGAGGGAGAGAGGCTTTGAAGGCGAAGAAGCTAAGAAGTTATTGAGCAAAGAAGCTTATTCAACTCCACTACTTGCAATAGTTGAAAAAACCAATTTATTATTCTTATTTTCTATAACAATCACCTAGCCTGCTAAGAAGAAAGATTGATGCTGAGCTATACACAAGATTTTCCAGCCGTAGAATGAGTACCTTTTCTTATTTCTCTATATTTGTTCGTATGGAATTGGCATTAGTAGGTCATAGAAATTATACACTAGCTCCAGCTTACTCGATTACTTACACCCTTGTCGGTACTTTGAGATAGGCTTATTTCCCGCTGCGTTGCTCACTAATTGACTGAACATAAGACACCTATCCTATTTCTAGCCTATACGTGCTTAGCGCCCAGTGAGTAACGTATAATGTTACGAACGAAAAGAGCCCTTAGTAAACGTTTACTACTAGGGCTAGGATAACTATCAGATGAGTGAATTGATTTCTTGGAATTCCGACCTAAGCTCTTAAAGAATAGTAAGGGCTGGCTGCCCGAAAGTGCGAGGCAAAGAGAGAACACATCTTACATCTCTAAATGGTAAACCAGACCTCTCAATTCCTACCAAAGCTCAAATGGGAGTCAAGGTCGAGTCAGAGCTGGAAGACCGGACACTATTTAACTGCCTGCCTGCTTTACTCAGGTAAGGCCAGCTTAAGAAACTACAGAGCGTGTATCCATCTAAGAAGTAGCAATACGGACCACAACTTTCCTTTTGGCTGCTGGTTCAGGGTAAGATCCTCGGTAGGTTTATGAAGCTCTTTCTTACGAGTATGTATGCGCATGTCCTCTCCGAGCCGAGTCTTTCTTATAAGGAAATCTACTGACAATAGTTGTGGCAAGGAAAACCTATCAAGCACACGCCCACTGACTGTACTTTTTAGTGCGTTTGTCTTCTTCCTTGTATTATTCATACTTTACCCCGCAAACAGTCTTGACTATACGTACTATGAGTAAAGCCTATACTTTCTTGGCTCTGCTTGCTCCCAAACTGCACCTCTTTGGAACTTGGGAGATTTACCCAACCAAGACTTGAAAATAGAGACACACATTAAATGAGGTGGCTTGCCTATTCCTAGGTACTCTTCTATCCTTCTTAATTAATGCCTGAGGTCGCAGCACTCCAATGATGGATTACTTCATCGCTTTCTTTCTTTTTTTCTAGGCTTGCTTAACCTTTTCTTTATTGGGCTAGGTCTACATACAAGAGGTACCTTGTTACTGGCAATGAGAAAACTGAGACCACGTCTACCATCTCGTCTGAGGACTTGAGACTCCCAAGTAATACCGAAAGCTGAACCCCCCTGAGGTAACTATCGCAAAAGCAGCGCATCTTTAATGTATGTTTCAAGTAGCTCAAAAATGTGCTAACTGTTGAGGTTCACCACATCTTTCTCTTTGGAACATTTTACGCTTTTCAGGTGTCTTTTTGTCGGGGTCCATCCCAGTCAGTCCTGCATCATCTTTAGCAGCGCCTGACTCTTCCTTCTTTAGGAGAAAGATATACCCAGGCCATCAGTTTGAATTCAAGGGTCTGCCCCTTTAGACCAATGCACCTACAGTTTGGATAGACCTCAGTCACCCAGTACCACCCAAAGAACAAATTATGAAATAAGCCTTACCCACCGCCCTATTTCCTTTCCAACTCTCAAAGCTAAACTCTTGAGATATCACAGAAAAAAGTCTTACACTAGTTCTTACTTATTAAAAGTGCCCCGCTATTCTTCAAAGTAGTCTTAATCATCCTGGTGCTATATGAGCCGTGCTAGACCAGAGAATTCTGTACCGTCCCATGCGCGGGACAAAAAGTCATATAGCCATGTAGTTTCTATGATTTGGCAAGTTGTCAAGTTTTCTCAAGAAACCGAACCCGAAACATTTAAGCTCATCCTACCCCGGCTAAAGAAATCGATGTGTTTGCGCATAACCGTACATGTTTCTTAGTTCCTCCACCTCCCCTTCATGGGTTTCAGTAAACTCACCCTTTCTATGGTTGGATCTCTTACAAGCTCCACCGATAGTCTGGCATACTCTTTTTATAAATCAAAAGAATCCTCAAGTTAATCTAACAACATGCCCTCAACTGGTTCAATAATCTAAGTAACTGAATTTTCCTCATCATTCACTACTTCCTCACCATTCTGGTCTCCAACTGCCTATTCTTCATTTCCCCCACCAACCAATTCATCACATTCATAACAGGTTTCATTGAGATTGAAATTCGACCTTTCTCTATTTTCTAGAACACCCTCTTCATCTCCTTCCTTGGCCAATTAGCATGTTAATTTTGATCTTGCACTGATGGCATAGTATTTATCTCCACACTTGAAACACAAGCCAAAAGCTCTTCTTTTATCTATGAGGGCATTTCTTGATTAAGTTGGTCTTTTCCAGGCTTGTTTTCTTATGGCTTGTTCTTTCCATTATTTGATTTTACTTGAACACTAGGAGATGGGTTACCCACTTTGATAGCAATCTTGCTCTTCTTGTGCTAGTAGTCAAATGCTATCTCCATGTGCTTTGTGCTAGTTCAAAAGCATCCAGTAGCCCAATAGGCTTCATAGCTATCACTAGGTGTTTGATGTCTTCTTTTAACCCACTAAGGCAGTAGTAAAATGGCTCTCTGGTAAGTAAGGGGACTCTACATGCAACTTGGGATTTGACCTTTTCAAACCTTTACATATATTCTAGAACACTGCCACCTTGGTACAGCCTTTGAAGTTCTTCATATGCACTTGTTTCATTTTTCTCTTGGAACCTTCTTTTTACCAAAATTACCAACTCTTCCCAAGGGGGTGTGGTCATGTGTTGCATTGTAGCCCCTGTACCATTCATTGTTGGCCGGCCTCACCATCAAAATGAACTACAGCCTGTATACTTTTGGAAAGGTACTTGATGAAACATTTCAAAGTAATAATTGCACCTAGATATCCACTCCTTTGGGTTATTCCCATCAAAGGAAGGCTATTCCTGTTTGGAACCATTTATCCTTATTTCTATTCTTCCTCTACCTCTCTCATCTGAGGAAGATCAATCCCTAAAATGAACCATTTCTATTCATATCAGTAGTGGAGAGTATGAAAGGGGGTGAGTCACCATTACCCCTTCCCTCTAATGCATGAGGTGTGTGCTAAGGTATAATTATACAAGAAATATGCCTATCAGACTTCGCATCCAGATTGATTGGCTATCTTCCCTTCTAGCTCTTGTCTCATAGTCTCCTTCCTGCGGTTTACTCCGAGACGATCAATAAAGTCTTCTTTGATAAAGCGATTCACCAGGTCCACAAAGAGGAAGTTTTCTCGCCCAAGGTAGTGATTGAAAAGGAAGAGAAGCAAGGTATGAAAAATGCGATCAAAGCATTTCACGACATCGATCTGAACGTTGCATTCCATATCGGGCCAGTCGGCTACAGCAAGGAAGTAGCGATATTCCGATTCCTTCGTGGGGAATCGGCAGCCGCTCCAGCAGCTTTAGTACTTAAGTTAACGCCCCAACCCGAACTCCTCCATCAATTTGGAGATTTCACCTTCCTCCTCCCTAAGTCATTTCTTTTTCCCATCAGCACCTCAGTTCGAACGTTCATAGAAAGGCTATGCAAATCCATCCTACCAGAGTTCTTCTTTTCCATTTCTTCCTATTGATAGAATCCGATCACTCAGGTCTTTCTTGAAATATGTGTAACGTTGAGAAAAAGGTGCTAGGTATTATCGGGTAAGCTATTCAAAATAGGCGAGATATGGTTGAAATAGCCGAGACAGGTAAACAAAGCATGGGAAAGGAATAGGAATAGGCATATTAAAAGCATTTATGTAGTAGTTGTGATTTTGTAGAAATAGGCTTGGAAAAGCCAAGATAGGGATATAGATAGTGGTCACGGGTAAGCTGCTCATAGGCATTCAAAACAAGGTATTAAAAGAACGGGATTCACCACGGCGAGCTAGGTAGGCAAGTAAATTCCAAGTAGTAGCTTGATAGGAACAGGAGCTAAGTGTTTGTGAATAGTTGTCACGGGAGGGGTTGACAAGGGCAAGCTTATCGGTATATGCACCGCAAGTAATATAAATAAGTATAGGCTAGTTGTAACTAATAGTTTGAAGGAAAAGAAAAATGCTACGGCCGGCAATGGCGCCGCCAGAAAACTTGATGCATGCTCAGTGCTTTTAATATTTCTACCCGCTTTGAAAGAAGGCCAAATAGTTTCTCACATTTTGAGTAGCGTTGAGCTTCTGGTAATTTTGAAGTAGGGATCGAAGAGATAATTGGATGGGATACTTTGGGACTAACCCTTTTTGCCCCAGCCTCAATGATAGCGGTAATGCATATTTTCGTAAGTATACAAGGCGCGCAGCGTTTTGTTTGCTTTGATATTCAAATTGGAGTCAAATCAGAGCCAGTAGTAGGGCGCTAAGCTTGGATACTTGAGTAGACTGATCTTATCTAGAATATTGAAAGGGTTTGTCTTCGATGTGTTGTATCTTGATAAATGTAAATTTACTTTATCTTAGTCAAAATTAACAGAACAAACAAGCCCAGTGCCACGCTTCACAACCTTAGCTCGAGTTTAGTCTGACCTTTCTTTAGCTCACTATTTACTTACATAGCCAACTACTTTACTCTCCCTCGCTCGCAAGGGAAACAAAGCAACTAGGTGAGTAAAAGACTCAGTAAGCGGACATTAACGACCCGGAGGCGCGCAGCGAAGGGGTGGGTGGCCCATCAGCCAACGATGACGTAGCCCTGCTTCCCACGTATTTACGCCCCTACCGAAAAAGCTTCGCTCTATCACTCGAAAGGGTGAGGTACTCAAAGAGATGGCTTTCCAAGCAAGATGAGTGATGATCCGAGTCGTCGTTCTTTCTCCTTGTTGATCACATGGCTATTGTGCTATTGTAGCCCCCTCTACCTTTTGAGAGAACCCATCTTCCATTGATTCCCTATCCGTCTATCGCGCTTCAACAAGCTCTTTGAAGTGAGATCAGTCAGTCTAGAAGAAAGAGTGGAAGGTCCTGGGGAAGGCGGTGGCTTACTATTGGTTTGGAGGCCTTGGGTAGGGTTTATTCCAATTATTATATTAGGCTGATGTCCAATTGTGACTAAGGAAAGGTGTTCTATGACCAGTTTCACTGAACCAAAATCGACCTTTTTTCCGTTAAGCCACCTTTGTTTTTTTATGTTTAGGTTTTCCGGGAGAGTACACCGGTAAAAGCAACTATGGCACTCGATTTATCATATATAGCAGAACATTTCGATCACAACCATTTGTTATTGCGAACTCCTTTATTTGGTTGTTGTGCCGCTAGCCCGGTAATTGAGGGCTTGGGAAGCAAAAGCAAGTGCCCGAGCTGTCGTCGGATGCCTAATAGAGAAAGGGTGCGAGCCCCTACCCTAGGTAATAGAGTTACCAGCAAGTGAGATAACTGCTTGCAGTCATCCGGAGGAAAGGAAGTCATACTTATTAAAAGAGCACCCGGGGCTATATGTGCCCATTCGATAGGTTTAATAAGCGTATAAACAACAGGTAAATGCATATCTCTAAACACCATGACTTTCTCGCTGAGAAAACACACTTGTTTAGAGCATTTCAACTCATATCTCAAAGATAGTATGTGCTAGATTTGCTCACAGAGACTGGCATGTTGGGGTGTAGACCCGCGGCTTGTCCAATTGATCAGAGGCACAAGTTGGGTAAAGATGCTGGAGAACCAGTTGCTCGGGAGAGATATCAGAGGTTGGTGGGTCGGCTGATCTATCTCAGTCATACTCGTCCAGATATCTCATTTGCAGTGAGCGTAGTAAGTCGCTACATGCATGATCGAAGGGCCACATGGATGCAGTTTCTCAAATTCTGAGATACTTGAAGGGTACTCCAGGAAAGGGGCTGTTGTTCAGAAACAATGGTCACTTGGGTATTGAGGCTTATTGTGATTCTGATTGGGCGAGTTGCACTGATGAAAGGAGGTCTACTTCGGGATACTGTGTATTCGTAGGAGGTAATTTAGTATCCTGGAAGAGTAAGAAGCAATCAGTGGGTGGTAGCACGATCAACAGCTGAAGCTGAGTACAGGGCATTGGCCTTGGGAGTCTCCGAATTGGTCTGGGTCAAAGAAATTCTTGTGGAGCTTAAAATGGATCAGGGTACTCACATGAGGCTCTGGTGTGATAATAACCCAGCAATCAGCATTGCCAACAACCCAGTGCAACACGATAGAACCAAGCATATTTAGATTGAGAGATTCTTTATCAAGGAGAAGCTGGATAGTGGACAAGTGAAGCTGAGTCATGTTCCTACCGAAGGCCAAGTGGCGGATTGCCTTACGAAGGCTCTCAGCTCTATAGATCTTTCTAGATTATGTAACAAGATGGGCTTAGTGGATATTTTGAGCCGGGTGAAAAATAGAAAGTATAATATTATATGATATTAGGGACCTAGTTGCGATTGTGTACTTATTTGAAGCCCTAGGGCAGATGAAAAAAACTTGACCAATTTGCCACTCTTTTTCCCGGTTCAGTTCTACCAGAAAACAGCATCAAAGGCTCCAAATCGGGTTCCTGCACGAATGAAGATTCTTCATTGCCAACTCTCAACAGTGGCTCAGACACAGTCTTGCATCAGAAAAGCGGTACCTGTTGCGGGGCATTCATTTCGATCTTTTTGCGCGCGGCCTACTGAGGAAGATTCGAGATGCTTCCTACTGCACGAACCTTTGCCCATGTAGTAATGCTGTTGATGAATAGGGGTGGGTCAATCTATCTTACTTTTTGATAAGTCTGCCTCCTTTCTTTCATTTCTTTCATTCGTATTTCATCCAGTCTTCCCAGGAATCAATCTCTTCTTAAGCAAGCAAGCTACTGAGCTTTCGTATATAATAAAAGAGAGAGCACTTCTTCACATTCCACTTAGTGCACCACCCTGGAATTCTCCTTGACTTCTCTTAGTTTCCCACGCACGTTCTTCATTATCATTAGCTATTTACTACCTCTTTTTATAGCCCCCTTCTAGTAAGTAGTCTTTCTTTAGTATGCTTGGTGTCTACTCCTCTTTACCCACTTTCTAATGTATGTAGCCCTATCGATCCTGCTCTTTGGGAAGCATAGAAAGGGGCGGGGGCCACCAATCATCTACCGTATTTCCTGTATTGCACCGGTAGGAAATGACATAGGATCGTTTCGCTTTTCACTTATTGATTTTATGCCAAATTCTCAATCCAAGTCATAGTCTTTCAAGCAATCAGTCGTAGAAGGGTAATCCCTTCCAGTTGCAGTGGAAGTTGGAGTTTATGGAATTACATCCTGCATTTTCAGAGGATTATTGAATAGTCCCATTCTCGTTCTCGCTTGTGCGCTTGTGGCAGACTAGACTCTCTGTCCCTTTTTATTCCCTCAAAAAGCGCTACTTTCCCTAGAGCTACGTAGCAGTCTAAGAGCCGGAGTCAGAACCGCAATTTGACGGATTGGCTTCTTTCCTCGGGTCAGTTTGGTTTGGGTTACGGGTCAGTAAGTTTCAGATATCTCGTGTATTTTGAAAATACTCCAATTTGGAATTTGATCCAGAAAAGAGGGAATTTAGGGATAGAACAAAATGCAATGCCTACCTACCAGATTCTTGTTCATAAGAAAATGGCATCTAAGAGAAGAATCCCTCACAAGCGAGAAGGGAAGTAGGGCACAATAGAAAGAAGGGAGGACAGAAGATATTTGATTTGAGCTTTCCTACGTATCACGAGCTTGCGCGACCGCTTGTTAAATAAAGGCATGGTAATCACCATCGTCATAGTTGGCTTCACCTGACGACCGAACGGGTAGAATACGCCACTAGCTGCTTTGTACTGTGCTTAAGAGAAAGAAGAGAGTAGGCGCGAAGCGGAGTATAAACGGCGCGTAGCGAGGCGCGAAGCGCTGAGTTATTAGCTAGACGAAAGTACCTCCTCCAGTATCACACTATTCAGGTATTTTTTGAATAGCAAGGTAGGGTTCTATGTCTGGTCAGCAGCAGATCATTTATTTGAGCATTTGTCATACAGCAAAGACTTCCGGTTTGTTTCTATCAACCAGACGAAAAGAAAATGCACTCTATATGAGAAAACGTTCTAGCTGAAAAGAATGCTCTTAACAACGATGATTCCATCAATCAACACAGAGGTTATACCTCCTTTCCCCTTTTTGATCCGCTTGGGAATATTTCGAGTTCATTTCTATTGCTGCGCCCTGGTTTATTCGTTATCGATGGTTCGACTATTCATTCTACTAGAAAGAGAAACCTTGCTTCGTAAATAAAATAGAGCTCTTTTTACATACATGCCTCCCGTGATGCAGCCGCCTAGTAGACTACTAGCTCCTACAACCTTTGCAACAACTACTTCTTTGAAATATGTTGACTTCGTGCATGCCACCTACCTATCTATGCCACCCATATGTCTATTGAGAGTCTTATTCCTTTCCTTTGCTTTGACTGTCAAGATCTCGCTTATAAGAACCGATCGTTCGTGTCAACTCACTTGCCTATTCCGTCACAACGAATTACTTAAAAGGGGCGTAGCGGCCAAACCATATTATCATCATAATTAGTAGAAAGCCTACTCTCTCCTTTCAGATGAAATGGCACCGGTTCCCGAAGAAATAGCTGTAGGTGCTGAAATCTTTCCAACTCTTCGCTTTTTTTGATGCAACAAGCAACGGATTGAGCTTCCAACAAGCAAGGTCTTGCGAACAGTAGTGTTCTTCTTTCTTTAGGGGAACAAGACTAGCACAGGACAACGCCGGCATTATAGTCCATACGTAGCTGATTTTAGAGTATTCCCAGGTAAGAAAGGATAGCAATAGGCAAAGGAAGCTAGCACTTCAAGTCAGCCAGCTCGCTATCCCATAAAAGCTATTATTAAGCTGTCTTTCGTATATCAGCTGTGACTATACTGGCTAAAACGAAAAGCAATCTGGCGCGCAAGCAAACAGTCCCGCGCGTATCATCAGCTCATTCCTTACTGAAAGGGATACCGAAAGCGGTTACTGGCGCTGTTACTACTCTTCCGCCAAGCCCATATCGTTATCTGTTTGCAGTTACCAGAGGCATCTTCCATTCATTTCTATTTTGTTCTTTCTCTTTCAAAAGTATATTTATGGAATTCCATAGTAAAATTATACGATTTAGTAGTTTCTGAGGCGACACACAACATTAGTTCTTCTCCTCCCTATTCTTTAGAAAGTGGTAGCTTATTGAATTAGACTAGTATGGCTGGTCCACTACTCGTGAAATCCCCTACTCTAAATAAGAACCCCTAACCTAATATGAGCATCTGAACAAAGATTTACCTTCTTCCGCCGGTAGGCTCTGGCCTATCCCTTTTCTTGCGTGGATACTCGTCGTCCTTCCTAGCTGATATACGCTGGGGCAAGCTTAGAGGGAGAGTCAGCTTCTTACTTGTCAAACTTTAAGCTTGCATCACGACTAGCAAAAGAAAAAGAAAGACGATGGCTTCTCTCTCAAATTTCATCCTTGGCGGCCTCACTTGAAATCAATACAAAACCTCACCTTTGATTAAACCAGTTGATTCTGACCCTCGTATGAATTACTCTTTTTTAATACGAACAAAGTCTTAATAATTTGGTAGTTCGCTTAATGCAACAGGTCTCCCTCCCTTCGAATCCGACTCCTTCGAAGGAATACAAGCACGAAGACTGGCCACCTCACCTCTTTGACATACATTACCAATGGGAAGAAAATGCAACGCTTACTAAAGCAGAAACAGCCGCTTCCCGTGAAGGAAGGCTTTGATCGGTAATGTCTTTCTCCCAAGGAAGGAATTGCAATGAACAAAGAACTAACCCCTTTTTCCGTATGAACACCCAAAGCAGGTTGGAGTTGGACTAAATGGGTCAGGTACTAGAGAGAAGGAAGGAAGAGATGGAAAGGGAAATAGAGTAGATTTATTCTCTCTTTAGGCCGAGGGAATACTAGAGCGAAACAAGGCACGGCTCGTTGCTCAAGGCTATAAAAGGAAGCAAGGCATTGATTTTGAGGAAACTTTGACGCCAGGACTCCAGCCGGGTAGTCATATCTCTTGCTCTATTGAAAGGTTGGCCACTTAGGCAACTGGATGTAAAGAATGCCTACATGGACATGAGGAGGTTTCTATGAAAAAACCTCCCCGGCTCAAACAAATGCATCCAAATCATGTATGGTTGTTGCTTTAGGCTATCTATGGCCTCTTGAAATGTGGAAGGTGAAGCAAATTCGACCTACTCGGCCACCGCTAGTGCATACGCCACTAAATCGTAACCATACCGTTGTGGTGCCTTTCTTTGGCTGTCTCCGCTCCCAGAATAACTTGAATTTGACTTTTTCCTTGAATAGCTCATCATGAAGAGAGTGAGAGACTGTACGGCAGCGCGATAGGTAAGTGATTCGTGCCTTCAAAGTTGATAGCTTTGTGTGGAAGTGAAAGATCTTTTCTATTGGGTAGAAGATGGATAAATCCAACAATATCATAGTTAGTGAAGGCTCCAAACTGCTCTTAAATCATAAGTTATTTAATTTGCTCTTTTTGTCCTTTCGTTATTTATAATGGCCTTCAGACTGTTGCAATTGGTACAACTGCTTAAATGGGATAGAAGGAAAAAAAGGATTCGAAATGGACTAGTAAGATAATCCAATGGTTCCTCAAACTCCATCGCATTTTAGACAAAAGTAGTCCGCCCTACGGGCAAACCCTATAACAGCCTTTTGCCCTAATAGAGGACCTAGAGTTTGAGACGAAAGTAGTCCAGCATATAGGCAAAAGGACTACTTTTTTAAGAAAAATTCGACCGTGTATTAGGTAAAATAGGGGGTCTACCTAGCAAGAAAACGGATGAGCGTGCTAACGCGCAACGGCTTTCTAAAGGCAGCCGTTGCTTGTTGGGTTTATTACTTTTTGAACAACCACTCTAGTTGGAGTAAAAAGTATAGGGTTCATATGTGGGTATGCATCTCTTACCCCCGCCCGCCCGGGCAAACTATTTCTTTAAGACATTATGGTGCAATGTAAATGCAGCGGCATCCACCGTATAGGTACAACCAACACAAGACAAGTCACACTATGAGATGAGAAAAAGTTTCCTAGCTTGTTCAGAGGCTAAGGCTTGCAGATGAGGTCTAATACGAACGAACATTGGCAAGTAGTATTATCAACAAAAAAAGAACCTTTTCATACTTCTAATTAAATTGATCTAGTCCCAGGTCTACGCCCTACTCTAGAACAACGAGGGTGGGATTACTATCTCCTTGGTTTGCAGGTAGAATGAGTGAGTAAATACTGGCTGGGAAAAAGAAAGATCGGACAATGGCGACGTATATACAGAAGTGGCCGCTTCCTCACGGAATTGCTTTTCCCGATCATAGTTCCGCTCGGACGCTAAAATTGATTTGAGAGCCCGCCTTCTGTTCCCGATGATACCTGAGGCGATACTCGCCTTGGCAAAAGCTCTAAAGTTAGTTACTTCCTATCGATTGACCAAATCTTGACCGCACTTTTGAATTGAAAATAGCTGAAGGAATGAATATAAGCCGGATGGAATTTCCTTGTGGGAGGAATTTCCCAATAGGATTTAATGGAAAAGTGCGAAGGGTCATAGAGCGGGAAGCGGGCGTCTTACTTAATAGATAGAATTTCCACTGGGATACCTGTTAATTTCAAGAAAAGGGAAAATCCCTCACCAGCAGTGAAGTGGGGAGAAACAGTCAGTATGCAACCTCCCTCGGAAGCCCGCCCAAAAACAAGTAGTCAAGCCTGGGATTTGAGCCCGACTTTCCAATTTCGTAGATAGAACAGTTCTAGTATAAGGTTAACCCGGCCTTCCTAAGAGTACTAGGTTAAAGGGAAGACCTCTACTAAGCTTCAGTACTCGAGCGAGAAAGGTTTGGTTGCTTCTTTGCTCTGCTTGAGTGCATCAATCCATTCATCCCCTTCATAGCTTCCTTGCAATTCAATGACCCATTTTGGTACTAGCTCTGTAAAAAAATGAAATTAAGAAATTTTCGTTTGGTTTTGCAAATTTTTCCCTCCTCTCCTTGAAAGGGCACCAGCCACTTTGTTCTCTATTCCCTTCTTATACTCTATCCTATAATAAAGGCCGAGGAGTTTCCGAAGACTTTTTTGTTGCATAGTGGTGTTCCCCCTTTTTTCAAGTAAATGTTTCAAGCAAATTTGGGCAGTCTTAATTCAAAAAGACCCCTCCCTAATAGGGAATCCCCCCACTTGGTCACAGCAGTAACTAAGGCAAGCAATTCTTTTTCATAGGTTGATAAGCCTTGATTCTTAATGCCTAAACTTTGACTAAGAAAACAAAGTAGCTTTCTTTACTGCATCAATACGGCACCTATTCCAGTTTGGCTTGCATCTTTCTCTATTACAAAGGGTTTGGTTAAATCAGGTAAAGCTAGTACAGGAGTTTAAGACATTGCCTTTTTTAACAATTCAAAAGCTTGTTGAGCTTCACTATTCCAATTGAATGAAGGCATCTTTCCTAAGTTGGTCAGTAAGAGGTTTACTTAGTTTATCCCAGAATTCTTGACAAATTTCCTACAGTATCCTTTGAATCCGAAAAATCCTCTCAACTGAAAAACGGTTTTTGGTATAGGGCAATTAAGCATAGCTTCAATTTTGGTAGGGTCAGTGGGCACTCCATCTTCACTAATTATGTGACCTAAGTACTCGACCTTCTTAATTCCAAATTCACATTTGCTTAGTTTAGCATGCAATCTTTTTTCTTTAATAATCTGTAGTGCTTTGGGCAAGTGCTCACTGTGTTCCTCAAGTGTATTACTAGAGATTAATATATCTTGAAATACTTTTTTTGGTTATTTTTTGATGATGTAAGAACAACGCAAGAAATTTAGCATAAGTAAGTATTCGATGTCTCTTTTGTTTGTAGAAACCAAGAGTTTCACTTTTACAGAAACTCAACTGCTACATGTGGATTCGTTGCTCGAGAAAGAGAACACCAAACATCCTCGTGTTGGATACCTTTCCCGTTCAATACTGCTTTACTAAAGCACATCAAATTCTCCACAAAACCTTTCCATGAATTCCTAGCCCCTATTGCTACTGATGAAATGGAAGGAAGAACTGAACAAGGGCGTAGCTTAGTAAACCAATATCATACTACTGTTTTTCTCGACACATGAAACACTCTCCACCCGTAACGACAACCTAGAAAATGAGTTCCTGTCTTCCACAGTTTTCTTTCTGAAAGGAGCGGTTGGCAGTGTGTGAGAAGTGATCGATACCCGTGGGTGCGATATAGAGGAAGTAGCATAACAGAGATTCCTTAGACAAGGAAGATTTCTCTTAATCACTCGTCGTCCTCTTGACTACAAAGCAGCTGTCAGCTCGCTTCCTTAGAATCTTTAGGAAAAACCAGGCTAATGCTTTCCAAGTATCTGCTGATCATTTCGTTACCCGACGCGAGTAAGGCTGTCTATTTCAGACTCCCCTGTTTCCTCTGACGACGACGAGGTTCAGATGGGACTGGATGAGATCAGGATTGAAGAGCCTTTTTTTGCTCTTTCTACGAAAATTTGCATTGAAAAATTCGATGAGCTAGCCACAAAAACCACTATTGAATTGACTCTCCTGTCACTTCTTTTCTTTCCTGTAATCAGTTCCTTTTCACTCGTAACATTATACGTTACTCGTCCGGAGTGAAAGAAGAAAAATAAGCACTATCTTGACTTGCTTTGATTGATATTTGAACTAATTCTTTCGCTTTGCAGCACTTGATATAAGGTTTTCATTAAACAGTACTGAATATACGCTTTACAGGGCTTTCTGCTTTGACTGTAGAAAGAGCTTTTGATTCCCTGTCTGCTTTATCGTGTGTTTCTTTTTTATTGTAAAGAGTTACTACTAGATATTTGTCTGTCTGTGTGTGTGCCATTTGCTAATTAGAATAAGCAGCCAGCCCGCCCGGCATAAGTGAAAAGCACTTTATTTCCTTTGCGCTACCAAACCTGTGTGTTAGAATAATGCATTACCAAATCTAATAACCAAAAGACTGTACATTGGTTCATGTCCATTGATTTATGCCCTCTTTCTCAAAACAGGTACCGGCCTTCTATACAATTACGGTTATGCTCATGATTAATAAGACTTTTGATTTATCCTGCTACAATCTTGGATTACGTGTGTGCCCGTTTGTTTTGCTCGACAACCACAGCTTTTTTGCAAATGCCCCTTCCTTAATGCTAAATTTCGAAGCAAGCAGCGAGCCGTCCGTAGGGTTGAAAGAATTCCACTAGATAAATGCTGAAAATAGCTATGCTTTAGTGAGAGTGTCCATGGAGATGCGCGAGTTGCTTTAGCGAGCGGGAAAAAGATAGCAAGCAGTAAACTCTCTCTCTGCCACGTCTTTCAAGAAGGAAGGCTGTCCTAGGTGTACTTTATGTTTGTATTTCTTTGAAAAGCTTTCCTTTAGTCTGTACTGTAGGGGTATCCGGGCATCAGCAGTGGTGTAAAAAGCAGTAAATGAAGCACTTAACGAGGAAGAAGTATAGCAGAGAAGCGGGCACTCTACGTATTTCTACTCCTTGGTGACCTGCACACACATAGATAGGCCTTACTGACTTGGAAAAGTACCCTCACCCGAGTAGGTAGAACTCAAGCTGGCTCTCAATAAATATAGACTCTATATATACTACAGCATACGGGCGTAGGTAGAACTGACTTTGTTAAGCCTTAAGTGAAGTAGGTCCCTCCCGTGTATCTTTGATCAAAATATGCCTCAACATCCATCCGCAGTACGGAAAGTAGTAAAGCGGTGAGTCCAAAGTAGGAGAACGCAGCCCGAACCCCAGTAAGCTAGTGAAGAGATAATGGACCCTATAAGTAAGCTAGTAAAGAGATATTTGACCCCAGTAAACTCCTAATGCCAAATCCTAAAGAAAAAGAGGAGGTATGGAGAAATGCTATGGAAGATGAGATCAAAATGATTGAGAAAAATGAGACATGGGAGTTGGTGGAAAAACCAAAAGAGAAAGATGTTGTTGGGTTGAAGTGGATTTACAAAACAAAGACGAATCCGGATGGTTCGTTGCAAAAATGCAAGGCAAGATTTGTTGCAAAAGGGTACTCACAACAACCCGGAATTGATTATAAAGAGACATTCGGGTGGGTAGCAAGGCATGAAACAATAAGGATGTTGATTGCATTAGCCGCACATAAAGGTTGGAAGCTTTTTCAACTTGATGTGAAATCGGCTTTCTTGAATGGAGTGTTGCAAGAATAAGTGTATGTTGAGCAACCACAAGGTTATGAAGTTGAAGGTGAAGAAGAAAAAGTGTACAAGTTGAAGAAGGCATTGTACGGCTTAAAGCAAGCACCCCGTGCATGGTATGGCAACATTGATGGATACTTCACCGACAAAGGATTTTGGAGAAGTCCTAGCGAGCCAACACTCTATGTCAAGCATGGAAAACCCGGTATGCTTATTGTCTCTCTTTATGTTTATGATTTGCTTTTTCCCGGGAATGCTGAGAAAATGATGCATGAGTTTCAGAATGACATGATGAAGAGATATGAGATGAATGCTTTTGGTTTACTTCATTATTTCTTGGGTATTGAATTTGAGAAAAGGGAAGAGGGTGTTTTTATTTATCAAAAGAAGTATGCCCAAAACATTCTCTCTAAGTTGAAAATGGAGAATTGTAATCCGGTAATGACACCACACCATTGTTGGTGAATGAAAAGTTGGTGAAAGAAGATGGTAGTGGTGATGCCGATGCGGCACAATAGAGAAGTTTGGTTTTTCCTTTCTTCCCTAGAGAGAGCTTGGAAGAAATCAGACTGACTGACACCTAAAAAAAAAAGAAATCTGCCAAATCGGTTGTCTTGTCCTACTAGACTATTATGGGTTCGGTCACCTACCAATTTGATTACTCAGTGAGAAGCGGATAGGCAGGTAAGTCAAATAGCTTCATTCTGACAAGGAAAGTAGAGAACAATATCAAAAACTTTCTAGAGAGTGGAATACCGGCTAGAAAGGTGGCACTAAGGTTATCACACCAAAGAACCGGAAGTGTGCAGCGAAGTTCCGCTAAAAGAGACTGTAACCAGGTCAACTCTGCTGCTGCAGTGCCAAGGCTTCTGTACTCGGCTTCTGTACTGGATCGAGAGACGGTAGGTAGGCTGCTTGCTTCTTGGCTGACCAGGAAAGCGGACCCGTACGCAATAACCTGTAGTGGATTTCCTGTCATTCGGGCACCCAATGAGTATCAAAGAACGTGGAGCGAAGAATGTTGGCTGAAAAAGAGGCCATATGATATCGTGCCCTTCAGATAGCTTCGTATGCGCTTCAATGCTGACCAGTAAGGAAGAAGCTAAGGGCGTGGCGGGATCCCAATCAGCCGAGCAGGTTCTAAAGTGTGATATAGGCTTAGAGAACGTATAGGCAAATGAGGATGGTCAAGAGTGCTTGTCCGGGAGCTTTCTTAAGATACCTTAGATAGAAAAGCTTCCCAGTAATGTTGTTGAGGGTCACAAATATCGGTACTGGTATTGGTTGGCACAACTACTTCAATTTTATTGGGATTATTTTGGGAATGGTTGGGCATATGAAAGGAGAGCTTTGAAAAGAAAAGAAAGAATTCTTACCTAGTCAAGAGAGAGAAGGTGATTGGTCGACTATTAGAGTTATAGGACGTCGTCAAAGCGCAGCACATAAGCGCATATTCAGTATCGCAACCTTTCTTTGTGTGTTTGATTTCTTGTTTGCAGATTAGTTGCTTTCGTTCCAGGTTTTATCAAACCAGTTACTTTCGTTCCTGATTCTTGCAAGTACGATACTAGATTTCAAGATAGCAAGTGGGGAGTTAGAATTCAAGCTTGCTTTGCGGTTGTAGTTTCGTATGTATTAGGCTTGGCTCGATCTCATACTTCTACTTATAATAATTCAAGTAAGTGAGTAAGCTTGGTGCTCGTTTAATAAGTGTTGATTGCTAATAGGTTTATCGTTTCTATGGGCTGGCGGCTTACTCATTTACAAGGAGGAAGAATTCCATCCAGCTATTAGAAAGATCAGCCGACCCTTCGTATCCCTCGTATTCAGCCTTTCATTTCTATAGTATGACCAAGAACGCTTGCTCCTTTCGATACTTTAATTCGAGTTAGAGCGTTTGATTTGCTGTTTCCATTCTTGTTGCTCGCTCACATAAGACTTCAAGTCAGATCTCAGGTTTTCAAGTAGCAAGTGCATCTCTCATTTCTATTGTTTTACGAGGCAGATAAAAAGGTAGATATAAGTTTCCAAGCTCGTAATTGCTCTATCGTATCACGTTTAAGCGAACCCAACAAGTGATTAAGCTTTTCGTCCGGTATTAGCTATAGAATGGAGCTGGCGCTTCGAGAGCTTAATTTAATAGCAGTTAGAAGAAGAAAAACAAGATATCGGATTTGCAAGTTGTAAATAAGCTTGTTAATTAGTGCCTTGAATTCCTTTTGTTAGCAGTTTAATTTCTTGTTATAAGCTTTTCGTATCCATATTATCAGATTAAAGGGCAGACAGAAGAATCGAAGCTTGCGGGTAGGACATCAGAAACGTAGGCTTTGGCGTATCACCTTTTGCTTTCTAGCTTGCAGATTCCAAGTCAGGAGTCACTCTCGTATTAAGAAGCCGTACCCGGTTTGGAGTCAGAAAATCCGGATTAAACTCACTTCTCGTCTTGCTTTCTCGTATACAGAGGCTTACAAGAATAGAAGACAGGTCACAAGCGTTGTAGTTTCTTGCCTATTACCAAGATAGAAGTCGCTTAGCAGATTTTTGGTTTATGCTTTCGTAGCCCGTTTCGAGAGTTGAATTATCTCTGTCATAAAGAGGAATGAAAGCCGTAAGCCGATCTGTGTTAGCAAGTAGTTTCACTAGCTAGAGTAAGGTTTCAAGGCAGATATAAGTTAGTAAGTGCAGCTAGGAGTTCGAATTCGAGCTATAAGCTTTAGCCGTAAAAGTAAGAATTGAAGTCGTGCTTGAAGCGTTTTGCCTTTCGTTTACGTTTGATATTCGCAGGGGGGTAATAAGGTCTCAAGTCAGCTCGAACAATTAATTGTTGCTATCAATCTTATCCTCGATCTTCTGGCTCAAGAGAAGAGCTCAAGTCAGTTTCAAAGATTGGGTTGTCGTATCCAAGCTTAAGGAAGAATACGAAGTCAGCAAGCGATATGTCGTTTCTCTAGTTTGAGTTGTACGAAAGGCAGATTCAAAGCCAACAATAAGATTTACAGCCTGCAAAGTTTTTCTGTCATTATCAGTAGTCGTATTAGTAAGCTCGAGAGTGTGGTTAATCCTTCTTAGTCGATATCAGATTGCAAGGAAGCCATGTAGTGGTATTACCAAGTAGCAGCTCACTTAGAAGATAGATTCCTAGTAACAAATCAGCTAGTCGTGTCAGTAGTTTGAATCGATGCTGTTAATTATGATTTCTACTTAGCAGAATCCACGGCTTGCTATAAGGTTTAAGCACGGATATAAGGTCAGCTGTCAGCTTACTAGTTTCTATTGTATTAGGCTGTAGCTGTAGTTGTTGGATTTGAAGCTTCTAATTGGTTTGACGTTTACGTACCAAAGTACGATTGCAGAATTCAAGTTAAAAAGAAGAATTGAGTAGTCGAGATTCAAATCGGAATTTGCGTTTGGCTTTTTCATTGCATTACCTGAATAGGTAGGTATTGTAAAGCTGATTATTCCCGTATAGCTTTGAAATGGGATTTCCCCTATCTATCGAGTCGAGACTTGACTGATATTGGTTTCAATTCTTACTAATAAGAATCGAAGCAGCGTGCTTTGTTCTGAACGAACCGGAGGATGGTGGCTTCAGACATATGGGATGAGGCAGACCGATACACAGACACATAGCTATTCTACCTAGAAAGGAAGACAGCTCCATCAAGACCACCTTCATATCAGATTTGCGCCTCCCCGAAGAAGAAGGAGTGATGCAAGACCAGATGATGCAACAGGTCAAACTATCTTGCTTTCGGATCGTTGCCTAGCTATAAGTGACCCCCATAGATAGGTCTTGCCGGTACCACCGTGTCCATATACAAAGAATGTATGGCCTTGATTGTGGTAGACGGAATGTAGGACATATTATATATATAAATACACACAGACATATAATTGTGCATAATTAATACCCGCATAGAGCTGTGCCGCTTCTAGAGAAAGGCAAGGTGTATTGGTTGATTTACAAGTAGATTATGTACGTTTGTTTCGGACTGGTTTTGGTCATTACTAAACATTTCCAGTATGGAGTCTTGAGTATTGCTTATAGAGGTATTTATCGCGTCGTTATTGGTACGGCTACTAGGAAGCTCTGAACTTGCATGACTCGTGAGAGTGCTTTCTCTTCTGAAGCGGAATCCTTCCCTAGAACAAAAGAAATGTCTTGTCATAATTGGCGGGAAAGAGTGCTTCAGGCAGGGTTAATCACACTTGAAGGCATTGATTTTGAGGTCCGTGGAATCCAAAGTAGGATTAGGGATACAAGATGAGAAGCGTTTGGATCAAAGTCAGAGGATTCCCCAAATCCCAGTTGGCTCAGCACCGTCTACTCGCACTTGAACTGGATAGGACTGAAACTCAATAGGGCGCAGCTAGATCTTTCATTTTCGAACGAGTTGCTCCTCTTTTTGTACACGAACCATATCAAAGCAGGGACCGCCACTTCCATGCGCTGTCTACAGCACACTCAGGTATCTATCTCTATTGAGCGAGCGACTAGCTTCCTTACGACCATCTATTTCGAGTGCTTACGAGGTTTTACTTGATAGATGTGTAGAAAGGCTCTGTTTTCATAGTTAGCTAATAGGAGCTGACTCATTCTTACCTCCGGGTTGGAAAGTCTCTGATTCAGTCTGATCTCTGTCATTCGATTCGACCACTCCAAACTTAAGATCTATTATGTAGATCGCGAGTTCGCTCATAAAAAACAAAATTTCCGCAGTAGTTGAAACATATTGGTTTTTTCATTTCATCAAATAGCAAACACTTGCTCACTGCTTTAAAGAAGTGCGCTGAAGATAGCACTGATTTTGGCTGAGCTCTCAACGAGTGGAAGGCTCGTGATCTGCTTACACGTCCTGGTCTGATTCGTTCTCCGGTGATCGCCAACCAATATGATTTTCTTCATTGGTGAACAATTTCATAGATAGAGAGGACAGAAGTGAAATTCGTTCAATTAGTTGGGGCAATAGCAAATTCCTGCTAGCCCGTAGCGTTGAAAGACGAGCTTGCATCGAGAGGAGCAGCGTCCTTAAGAGTGAGACCGGCAATCCCTAGTGGAACACTTTTACCTAGCACTTCCCAGTTCCTGTGGTTGTAGAAAGCACCTTTCCTAGCAGATAAGGGTAAAGCTCTGAAAGCTCATACTAGTGGAAGCGAGAATATCATGTGATTTTCTAGTACAGCTTCGTTTCATTTCTCCAGGAGGTCATCGGCGGAAACATACATGACTTCAGTGTTGAAGCTGACTGAGTTGACACGAAGGACACTGACAACATGCATGTGTTAAGCATATCACTAGCGAACACTATAGGAATTGGTTTGTCTTCATAGACTAGAGAGAGGACCAGGTGTGCATAAGTACTCTCTCTACTATGGAGAAACGTTGACGCCTCCCTTCGCAAATCTTGGAAATCGTTTAATGTGATACCAACTAAATCATCCTTTCAAGCAATTAGATACATTCTTTCCGTCGATCAGGTACCCGATGCGAAGAAGGGAAAGGGACTAGACCTGTTTCGTAGCCTTGGGGTTCTACTTTCTTTCTGGGATGGGATGAGACTTGCTTTTCTTCTTTCACATCTTTGGTTTGGGACTGATCCGCTCCGCTGCAAGTTCCATTATTGCAGTTAGCTCGACTCTAAGGGACTAAGGGAAGGGTAGTTCAATCACCGGGAAATTCACTTAGTAAGGCCCGGCCCGGTAAAGATAATAGGAATAATAGGAGTTTTCCTGGCTTGCTGCTGCTATAGAATAGGCAGTTGTTCACGAATCAGCAGATTCAATATCTGCGACAGGAATAGGATTTTATTCCCTGAGACCGGGAGTTTCCTATAGGAAGAAAAGAAGGTCTATTCAGGGAGGGTGCCTTTAGGTAGCTAGATGCGCATAAAAGCAGGCAAAGGTAAGTAAGCACTTTCATGTTAATGCCAGTAGGAATCGAATTCTCTCTAGACTAGAACCGGGATAAAGAGACTGGCCTTAGTCTGGCGAGGTTGCCCCTGTGCCTATGGGAATGATTGTTGACTTAGGATCTGAAAAAAGAAGCTCTTTCAGATTCGGAACTCTGGGGCAGCTGGAGCGACTAAAAGGAGCTATTGAATCCACTGCTGCTGTTCTTCAATAAATAGGTGCATGGCCCGCCCATCAAGAAGAACTTCCTCCAAATTCTCTTTGTCTGATAGCGGCGCATTCTCCCTGTTCTCCTTGTCTGATAGCGGCGCATTCCTCAGAAAAGTCTGATGTGTATTGGCTCCGCTCTGCTTTCTTTTTCGAAGAGTGCTTTTTATGGCCGGGGTATGTATATAATTGACTTGGCTGGTAGAATAGCCTTGGGCATATTGTCTTCTATCTATATAGGTAGGTTGGAGCGCATTTCCTCCACACTCCGAGGTTTCAAGGTAGGTACGTAATAGGTAGGTAGGTGGGGCTTGATCCTTTGCTAATCTTATAGGATGAGACTTTCTCTTCATAAAATAGATTTATTTGTTTATCATCTCCGGATAAATATCCATTACTTGCATTTCCAACTCTTAAGTTAAGTGAGTGTGTGTACTTTAGAAAAGTATAAGAGGAAGCGAGTATTGATTCGTACTCTTCTTGCCAGACTGGCTTAAGTTAGATTATTTGCCTTACTTAAAGTCTAGTGAGTGGAGTTGCATTTGCTCTCTTATCTTTGTTCTTTTCCGAACTGAATAGAAAAGAGAATAGCTAGACGCATAAAGATTTGTTAGGGGCCAGACTTACTGAGTGTTTTTACTAGCACTGAAAAGGGGAGTTATTTGATAGTTTTAAGCTTTACGTGTCGGGTCATTTCAAAGTAGGTATTTATTCGGCTCGTTACCTTTCTTTCCGCGCTCAATCGAGAAGTCAGGACCTTCTCGTCATGAGGAGACCACTTCCCTTATTGGAAAGGATTGCATCTACTAACTATTGTTAGGGAATCTTCTCAGTAATAATAAGAAATATTCCTACTCGTAGCTACCTCCCACCTGCATTTGGAAAATGGGTAAAGGACAGCATTAAGAATGAGATCCCCTTTTCCATCAAAGGTTGGTATACGATATTGTGTCTGTCTAGACAGCGTTGACTCCGTCAATGAATTTCGCTATCTGTTTGGGTTTTCTGATCTGGTATGCTTTCCTACCAAGAACTCTGATATCTATGGGATCTATTGAAATGGTTGAATTATTAATTAGGGAAAAATACCCTACTCTAATTTGCCCGCTCTAAGCCACCCAAGCGCCAGACAGTAAGAAAATGAAATGTCGATAAAACGCAAGAGATGGACAGATTCTTTTTACGATTGGATATTGTTACAAGCCACGTTGCCAAGTTACTTATTTGACAAACAAGCGCCGAACAAGTATAATGAAATTCCATAATGTAGTAGTCCCCGTATTATTTACTTCCCATTCCTGTGTTCAGCATAGAAATAATCAATCATATGTGTTTCGTCAGATTCCACTTCCCTAAGTAGACAAATTGTTCAAAGGGTGTGACAGAAAGATGTGAAAATGCTACCAAAAAACGCCTAGTATTGGTTAGCCCTAGTGTAGTTTGTGAAAGGGGGAAAGAAAAGATTAATTCCATCACGCCCGGGAAAGTCGGTCTATTTGCACAACCAAGCCCAAGAAAAGTCTTCGGAACTTCAAAACCGTAAGCTTCTTTCAAATGCCAGGAAATTTCCACAATAGAATGCCCATGCCTTTGAAAACCCACCACTTTCCCAAATACCACCAACCAGTACTCAAAAAGCATCTCCCCCTTCAGCCGATACACCCGTATGCATGTCCTGTTTTGTTTTTCCCTTGGTAGAGGAGGGCTTACCATCTTCGGGTGGTTTCAATATGGGCCCTCAACCTTTGGTGAAACCCAGAGCCCTCCGGCAGTGTCTAGTCTTGTGGGGACTAGAAGGACCTTGCAGATAAATAGACGGGTCTCCCGCTCACTTGAGTGAAAAAGGGGGAATCGGGCTTTGTGTGCAATTAAGCTGGACGTGAGTAAGGCGTATGATCGCATCGAGTGGACATACCTGCAGCAGATTATGAGGAAGATGGGGTTTCATGAAAGATGGATTTATATGATCGATCATGAAATGTATCACGTAGCCCACCTTCTCGGTTGTGATTAACGGTACCCGAACAGAGAAGTTGAGTTCCCTCTCGTGGAATTCGACAAGGGGATCCGCTTTGACCCTATTTCTTTCTCATTTGTGCGGAAGGTTTCCCGAGTTTAGGCGGCGAGTTAAAGTAATTTATTTGCAGGGAGAGCACCGTCGATTTCTCATTCTCATCTTTTCTTCGCGGATGATAGTGTTATATTTATGAAAGCGAATCAGCGAAATGGATTATTGAGCATTATTGCGGAGAGGGCTTTGTCTGAGAAGACTATATATTCGTTTATGCAGTACCAAAATCTGCTTGCAGGGTTCATATCTATATACCGTAGGAAGGTTTACTTGAGTTATCGAAATTCCTTAACGTTCATTGACCAGATAATATTGACTGTATTTCCTCGCTCTTCCAAAGAGAATCCGTCCGTATTCCGATCGCTTAGTATACCCCTATTTATTTAGAGATTTCTGCCAATCAATTCCAATTCTTTCTTCATTTTTGAATATTAGGAATGCAGTGCAGTAGTTATATACTACTCTTACTATATGATAATATGGATGAGACTGATAGGCAACAGAGCAATAGGCATAGCCGACACGAGTACTGATAAAGCCTCTCGCATGAACCTCGGAAAGGTTGCTTTAAGGATTGTGATCCACCGGAAGAAGAGAGTATTTCACTATAGGGCGAGACTCCTAATACAGTACGGGGAAGGAAAATGAAAAGTGTCATTCGAATTGGGTCAAAAAATGCGTGCCGCATAGGTGGACGTAAGTGTTGGAGGGGGTCATTACTGTAACTTTGCTTAAGCTCTACAACCCCTTGAGGGAGGAATTCGGTTACAGCCATTAATTCACTTTTATTCACCCCAACCTCTTCAATATGTTCTTCCCTCCTTGAAAGTGCATCAGCCACTTTTTGATCTACTCTTCTCTTCAATTCGATTTTGTAATCTTTTCCCAACAGTTTGCATAGCCCCTTGTGCTGCAGAACATGGTGTATTCTTTGTTCCAGTAAATGTTTCAACCTCCTTTGGGCAGTTTTAATTACAAATTGACCACCCATTAAGTAAAGCTTCCACTTGTGAACGGCTGTCAACAAAGCCAGAAACTCCTTCTCATAAGTGGAGAACCCCAAACTCGTAACTCCAAGCTTTTTGCTCAAAAAAGCAATGGGTCTCTTTTATTGCATGAACACTGCCCCTAGACCTTTATCACAGGCATCTGTCTCAACTCAAAATTGCTTTGAAAAGTCGGGCAATGTCAACACTGGTGCTTTAGTCATGGCATCCTTTAGAAACAGAAATGCCTTCTCTGCCTCATGGCCCCATTTGAAAGCATTTTTCCTTAATAGCTCGGTTAAGGGTCTACTGATTATGCCATCCATAGTTTCTTATGAATTTTATGTAATATCCGGTTACTCCCATAAATCCTCGCAGTGGAACTTCTCGCCCTTTACCTATGCAGTGACTTAACACAGGAAATGCAATTCCCGTATATACACGAAAGGGAAAGAAGGCTGTCAACTGTAGCATGTAATTAATAATATGCGGTCGAAAAAGAATGTTCCTCCTCAGGACACGCACCCATACCTTCCCACTGCATCTCTATATTTTTGGGTCCCATGGATAGCTAAGTTATGAATGACCACTCTAAGCATTCAGTTTCCTCCCATGGTCAGCAAGCGAGTGAAAAAAGGAAAAGAGAACATGTAAGGAGGACAGCCGGCTACTCTAACTTATGGTTATTTAATTCAGCTGAACAACAAACAATAGTAAGCGAAAATCTCATTCTACGGAGTCGTGAGCCAATCACTTATGGTGGTTTTTCTATTTCTCATTGAGCAATGCCCAGCCTGACTTAGGGCCCCTCCCTGGATGGAAACCCGCGGATACAGAAAGGCGAAGAGAGTCCTTTACACTCAGTGAGTAGTAAGGCAATTTAGTCCTTTTTCCCAGTAGTGAATAAAATATAAGGGATTTCCCCTTTCCAGCTTAGTCCTTTCGCAAGAGTATCCGCTAGTGGAACCACATCCAGTAAACGACCTATGGTAAGTCAAAAGGTAAGTCAAATAGGTATGCCTGGGCAACTGCATCGATCCCACTCCTACTTCACTTGCTTTGGGCGATAACAACCTGTTAGCTACGGACCTAGCTTTCTTCCCTACTGTGAGCTGCCTGTCTTTGAATTCACTTCCTGGGGTGGGGCTCCGAAGAACTTCTTCTTAACTTCGTTGCCTTGTAGTGTCGTACCCTCCCTATTAGTTCAGTAGCTATCGTGCCTTCACCCAGTTAGGAAATGAGTTAAGAAAGCGTATTTCACTAGGATGCGATGAATGCATCAATTTTGCTTTCTACTTTGCATCTTTCCCCTTCAGGTCTCAGCCCATGGTCTGAGTCAATGAACTAGTCTCGTACCCTGCTTATGACCAGCCAAAAACAGGTCCTATAGATGCCAACGTTCCGTCCTTTTAGCCTATTCCCTAGTCTATTATTTTGCTTATTTACCTATCTATTTACAAATTGAAGCGTGAGTGAAAAGCGCGTATGTATATTGCCTTTTTCGAGTACTCTCGTGTAGTAGAGCTTCCTTGCCTAGCCTATGCTTCAAGGCTAGTTGCTCACTTATCACAAGGAACGATTGCTTCCATTGGATTGACGCGGTGCTCCAAGGCTTTGAGAACATATCCCGCGTCATCTTCGGCAGATGAGTAGGCGTTCAGTTGCCGATTCGCTCACAAGACCCACACCGAAGGCAGTCGATCGATTTTCTCTTTTTGTCACGCACCTTTAGAAAATACTTATACTGACAAGACATTTGCCACGCTCGCAATACTTTCATTCCGGCGACCTTAGTGTTTGTTCACGAGAGCGGCGCTTTCACCGGCACAATTCTTGATTTACGACTAGTAGGAGCGCGAGCAAGCACGTCACACGAAGTCGAGCTACCGGAAGAAGGGAATGTTTTGGCTTTGCCTCGTCTTGCTAATGGGAGTACTGCTCAGAGTGACCTTTTCTGGCATTAGGTAATATGCTTTACACATGAAAATCCCATCTGAGAGTTTTGAATAAATAAAGCGCGAGGAAGGATCACCTCAAAGAGAGGATATGAGCACAATAGTCTATGCTTATTTACTGATACCTTTTGACACCTTCACAACGCAGACACGCTTACTTACACAGTGCCCATTCATTGGTCGATTCGGTTTGCAATCAGCAGATCAAATTGAACACCAACTGGAATCCGCATCACGTACACTTTTTTGCTTAGGTAGGGCTTTTTGGGATCGTCCTTTTAAGCAGCAGCAACGCAAACTTCTTTGAGAGCGGCTCACGAGCAGAAACGTTGACTTTAGAGATTACTTCTCACCAAGCACAGACACTTCTCTGAACTGATCGGTTTTTACTCTTTAGTTAGAGCTTTAATGCCCATTTTCATCTTATACATTATAAAGCTTACTTCTCCTTTGACCAAGAACCACCTTCTCACCGATTAGACTAAACAAGGAGAGACCTAAATCTATCTCTTCCAGCATCACAAGGAAGGGAATGAATGAACAACTATTTTCACCATAAACCGTTCGCGCAAGGGAAAGATGATGTGGGTAGGGACATGGAGAATAGGTGCATGAATGGCGTGGATATGAGGTAATTCCTGTGTCTCTCATGTATATAACTTCACGCATTATATTGAAAGAATTTCCAAAATGTTGTGGAGCAGCACCTAGCCTGCATTATATTTTTCCTCATGTCAACTTTGTCTTTTCCTGTATTAGTCAATTTAGAAATTCTCAATTGAATTGAATCAGTAAAGAAATTCATATAATTTACTATTTTTTATTCAAAATCTTGAATATTAGAGTCGAATGTGGTGTAGTACATTGCCTTGAGACTAACTAAGACTACAGCGTAGTCTACTTGTAAGAGATCGCTTTTGAATGTGGAATATGAAAAAGAACGAGTGCTAAGCAAAATGACCTTGTCTGGCATAATTCCTTTCCTGGTCCCCATCATTATCTTTCCTTTCCTGGTCCTAGAGTTCTCGGCCCAGTTCAACCTGATCAGATTCCTTCCTTTTTTGTGTTTGCCTTGGATCAATATCCATTGGATCTAAAGTGGATGCATATCGTTTCATTATATGCAATGCATACTCGCGATAGACCATAAAAAGAATCACTAAATAATCTCTCCATACTAGAATTCGTAGCAATGCATACTTGTACCAATCAAAGATTAGTCCGCATGCAAGTGAGTTGGCATATTCCTTTTTATATGAAAAATCTATACAAGGATTGAAAGAAAAAAGAGGGCCTAATTAATTGTTCATACCTGTTCAGCGGTAACACAGCAAGTAGTTGCCACCGATGATTCACTCAGCGGTAAACCCTAGTTTGCGGTCAAATCGTACGAAGGAGGATCTACAAAGCGTGATTGAGATAGGAGGGAGAAGCCAGAATTCTAGTGTTTGGAAGGGCCCAGGTATAGATCCGTAGGCCGCTCCGGGTCTTTACCCTAAACTTTCATTAGGCATGGAAAAGCTCGATCAATGTCCTCCTTTCAAGAGTGCTGCCGAAATGTGAAGACAGGCCGATGATGCAATAGAACGCGGACAAATAGAAAGAGAAGAGCACATAAACGAATATAGCCGTTTCGTTATTGTTTTTGAAAAGAGACAGGTGATTGGGAAGGCTTTCGAGAACGTCAATGCTGGTAGGCAAAGCAATCCAAGTCCACCTATTTGCCAAGCCCGAGTCTCAAAATTCCAATATGCTACTTGTTTACCTGGCGCGCACAGCTGGAATTTGAAGTAGCAGTTCAAAGAGATAATGAGTCTTCTTGTGCACAGGGCGAAGTGGCTCGGCTGACTCTGAAAAGAGAGGGATGGAGCAAGTATCGTTCTCTTTACTCGCCGCGGAAAGTCTTCCTATCTTGTGGAAACTAAAAGAGGAGCCATATGCTTCATATATTGAGGGTTTCTTGGAGGGATGGATCCTGCATGCAAGCAAGCCGTACCCCTCATAATTTGCAAGGCGACGCTTGGGGCCTTCCAAATGGTCATGGCCACGACGGACCAAATCTTGACGGCAGCCCACGGGCAGTAACCTCCACCCTCACCAAAGACGAGAGGTTATACCCCCTCAATTCGATCTTTCTATTGGGAAAATGTTTCATAGTGGGTGCTCGGAAAAATCTCATATATGATGGAATCCCAATTCTACGTGAATCTAACCAAATCATCCTCTTTTCTTGGGCCATTTGTTTCACAACAGTTGACCAACGAAGGAGACCCTTCTTAATTGAGGGGTCGATAACGAAGCCACTGATAAGCCGAAAAACTACAAGTTAGGTTCAGCTGGCCCTAATCGAATGAGTGGCTACACCCTCCTTTCCAGAGGAGAGAATGTAGAGTAAAATAGGCTAAACTCGCTCCCTTGCTTTCAATAGCGGCAGCGCCTGTGATTTTCCGATTATCGTAGATGAAGTCAGACCCTCTAACATATAAGATAAAGGGAGAGGTAAGATCACATAACGAATAGAATTGACTCAGAGTCCTTCATTCCGTTGGGAAAACACAGGGTTTGGAGAATTGGTCAACATAGCAGCGGATAACCTTCCTTATTGTTAAATCTTATACGCCACTTCCAGTTGTTTCCTTCGCGATTCCTTTCCCAGATCCGTATCTTACTAGGATGGATGGACGTATCCTGGATTCGACGACAATACTTCTCCCTTTTTATGCTTTCAAAAATGCATGCGCTGGAATGGGACGAATCAGTGGAATGAGCCGCCGGTAATCCTAGCGGAATTAAGCCGTAGTCATTGCCCACTACGCATAAGTGCTTGCCAACAAAGGTTATCCTTCGAACTGTGCCCAGGAAATGGCGGAAAAGGCATAAAGAAAAAATATGACTAATGCCTTCTTATCCTTTGAATTAATAAGTGTTAGAAAGCTTCCACGCATCCAGCTGAAATGGCATCTCTACCGCCCACACCCCCCTTCTTGCCTATCCGCTCGCTCCTCGCTCCCTTGCTTCCATCCATACTAGCGAGAATACTTCAAAACCCATCCTAATAGCTTTCTTTTGTACTCTTTTCCTCCCCTCCCTCATAGACGCGACTGATCCTGGGGAAGAAGCTGCATAGAGTGGAGAGGGATCAGAACAAGTGCTTCTTGCCCGGGTCTATCCAACAACCTCTTTTTTCCCTAAATATGAGGAGGCACCTATTGAAGGCTACCTTATAAAGTAAATTTCTCAAGGTGAAGGATGGTCCGATGTAACAATAAAAGGGATGGATAGTAAGGATAGAATGTCCAGTCATGCCGGTCCTATTGGGAATACCATGCTGAAGACCCGGCAATTCGAGAGAGGCTGCGCAGGCAATGCTAGATCTTCCTACCATGGGTAATTCTCTCTATTCTAGGAAGACTGGTGGGCCGGAGAGCAAGCAAGATAGTGAAAGCAAAGTCTTTCTATTCTAGAGGAAGAGACTAATAGCCCATTTGCAGCTCCTCAAAGAAAGAAGATGTAATAAGAAAGGTGAATCCATCTTTCAATTCTTTTGAGATAGGAGGACAGCTGGTTACTTACTTTACAGCACTAAAGATTTTATCTTCCACAAAGTGAAATAAAATGCAAAAAAGTCTTACGCTCGCATAAAGTATTCCAACTTTCACATCCCAACTTGAACTTTATGGTACGCCTACACCTGTGAATATGCCACTTAATTTCTTCGCACCAAGGCTGTTCAATTGAATCTTGTCTGAGTGCTAATAAAAGGAGCTTTATCCCTAATCTTATTGTAAGCGGCTCCTACCCCTTTTTCCCTTTCAAAACTACATTAAGACAAATAAAGTCTTATCTATCTTATCCTTAGTTAGATAGAAGGAACTTAAACACTAGGCGCGCAGCGAGGGAGAAAGCATTAAGTTCGTGCATTACTTCCATACCAAGGCACGGTTGATGATATCAGCCCAAGTCTTAATAAGACTACACACTACATACTGCTATAAATGGAATATCTTCGTTTAGTTTTAGAATTTCCTTTTTTTAGGAACCTATCGCCGAGAATATTAAGCTCTAATAAGCTTGCTTAGGCCAACGCTTTTCCATTCACTGCTGCTGAGGAACGGAAATAGCGGACTTTGCCTATACTTGTCTAGACCTGCCTTTGACTACCTGTACCAAAAACTATGCCTTTGCTTTGCTAATGTCCATCCTGTAAATCAGGAGCACCTCCCCACAAGCCTTTCCCATTCAATATATTGGTTTAGATAGTAGGAAGAGTAGGCATACCGTAATTGTCTTGAGTATTGTAAGTCCTCTATTCTTTGTATTGTTTGTTCACAAGGTGGTCGGCCCGTCAATAAAGAACCTATTGATAAACGACTAGTGAGGGTTGAGTGGTGCTAGTTCACATAAAATCATGCAGTAGTTCATAACAGAAAATAATACAAAAGTGTAGTTACGCTCATTGTATATGTCAGAGTGCAGCATTCTCTTTCTTTATGGGATATAAATAAACTAGATGGTAGTAGTAGGGCATTGGGCTTTTCCAACACGATTAACTAGTAGAGTCGTTTCATTGAAAAATTATGATCCTAAATAGTGTCAATAGTGCCAAACACTCAGGTACTAGAGAATTTATATTCTAATAATGAGTATAAATAGTGAAGCCTACTACAAACTAAATGGTGCTAGTGATTCCTTTTTATATATGTAGTGTCATTTCTTCTATTTGGTATTCATAAAGTGTAGCTCTTGGGTTATTTCCAACTACATGTATTTATGGAACTAGTCAATTTCTATCTATTATCTAGAATAGTATTTATCTTTTCTATGTAGTATGACCACAGATTGGCATACAATCCAGATCCCTATACGTGACTGACCTAGAAAACTACTTGTTTTGCCTAAGAGAGCTACTGGACTTTACTAAACTATTTCAACCAAGCCTATAAGCTATTACTTGACCTACTTTGCATATCTTGGCTATCCATGACTTACCTATTCTGAGCAAAAGCATACTCCTTTTCTATACCTATTACTGGCACAAACCCATACTATCTGCTGTGGCTATTCCCTTCTCCGTGAATGCAAACGCCTAGCTATCCCGTGTCAAGCTACTAAACAAATGCATATCAGCTCATGCCCTGTCCCGAGCCGGGCTATTACACATCCCGTGCCAACTACATATGCCTTCAAACTCTTTCGAGCTCTTCTATACTTGACACCGAAGCTTCTCCTGCGCGCATACATATTCACCAAGGCCTTTTGAGTTCAAAGCTTGGCTCGCGCGAGCGAGGGGAGATCAGGGATTCGAGTTAACACCCGTGACCACTTTCATTTTCATGACTTTTTCCTTTCTTCTTTTCAAAAAAGAAACATAAGAATTTAATATCTTCTGTTTTCATGGTTTTCATGTTTTATGTAGTTCGTAAATGTTGTCCATTAAATACTAACTGAACTATGTTAAGATCATCTTGAACCTCATATAATGAGTTTTCATTAGAGAGCACCAGCTTTCTTTTTATTCTAGATCTTGACCTTTTAGTTTATCCTCGAGTCTAGCAATGACCAACCTGTCCTTCTCCGCAGCCTGATAGAAAGTTCCAGTCGATCACGATGGACACCTCTTTTCCCGAAATGCTTACTTTAGACATCTAGGTGGCAACGTTGCAAATAGAAATGCTTTGTGTTCACCAAGTATAAGTGTGAACTGTGATTCCAATCCAGTGGTAAGTGACTACCATTTCTTTGTCAGCTGTGCCAATTGGGCATTTTTGGTGAAAGAGTCAAGTTCGAAAGTCGAGATTCCCGTAAGTAAGTTCTCTCTCATTCAGTAGTTTTTCCTGTGGTTCGATTTCTCTTTGCAATTAACAAACTTACTAGCTTTAGGAGGATAGAGATGGTGCTTTTTTCACCCTAGAGTAAATCCACTAAGCCAGAGCCTTGTTCGCTCTTCGCGTTCCCTATTCGCCTTCTGTTACCCGAAAGGAGTGCTTGCCCGACAAGAGAGAGACGGTTGCCCACCTATTCACCCCTTTACTTCGAGTTCAAAAGAATAAATAGAGCCTCTTATATTCAAAGAGGCGGAAACCCTTCAATCAGCCGCTGCTTTCCGTAGCTTTCAAAGTGATGGGAGACGGTGTCTATAAAGCTTTGACTGGTATACTTCTCCTCTTGGCCTGCGTAATGGTATATATAAGGCCTGCCTGACTCACAACATTCCTTACTTTCCCGATGCGGGGAAGCACTACCAAACCTCCGTGAAAGTGGTTCAACCATCCGTTAACTCTCGTGAAAAGCTTCATCTTCACTTAGCGAGCAATCTTAGCTTGTTGGATCTTTTCCCCAGTGAGTAACTACTAATGTTGCGAACGAAAGGCCTCGGAGCTTGCTTTAGCCTATCTATACCCTATGCTCCACGTGTATGCTTTGATCAATTCACATCCTGAAAGGAGATTTTATTCGCAGCTAGCAAAGACGAGGGAAAGGCTAGGTGGTGAAAAGTGACCGCCCTCCTACATAACCCGTATATATAAGGGCGGGCTTCGCCCTACAATAAACACAAGCAGCTACACGAAAAGCCCTGTAAGAGCGCATAGTGCCACTTCCTTGTGCCTCATAGTACTGACATACGCTGAAAACCCCAACACTAGCTAAACTGCAAGCGCCTATTCACAAATCAGATACCTACCCCTTACCAAGCTACCTAAAGCCGCCCTGGCGCACCTATTTATTCTTCAAAAGCCTACTAGAAGAGTTAAATACAGAAGTAAGGTATCTCTCCAACGCAAGGGCTAGGAGTCCAACGTAAGCAAGTGATGGACATTTAGATGCTAAACTTTCTTTCATCACAAGGCCAACACGGTGCGTTGCCGTGCTCTTCTCGGCCCCTGGATAGCTACTTTCTTTAAGAAATGAGTAGCATCTCTGCTGTCAAAGGCGAGTTAGCTAGGTAGAGCGGGTAAAAAGCAGCAAGCCTTGTCTGTGGCCTTTGTGGGCGCTTAGCTCGAAGCGGATCCCTCCTCCGTGTTAACTGGTTTTTCCGCTTTCACTCTGTAAATTGGGAGGCGACGAGCCGGGCCGAATAAGTCCTGGCCTGGCGCTGGGTGAGCTGACCCTCTTTCCAGGTTTGAAGTCAAGAAAGAAAGCGGAGACAAGGTAGGGCAAAGGCGCGAAGCGATGCACTTTTTGTGGGATGTATCGGTTCTTCATCCCTTGGTAGGCAAGGTCGGTTGCCGAGGCCATCTCGGGCTCTTTCAGAATATTGAAAAGAACAGAGTGTAATCAGGAAGTGTCTTCAGGAAGTGTCTTCAGGAAGTGTAAAAAGGCAGTCACGGAAATAGCAGGAATGAAATCCCTCAACTTCTAAGTGCTTGCAACTATTCTCTTTATTGTATCACTGTCCACTATCTCCACAACCAAGCAAGGCAGCTACATATGCTAGATTGGGGATCTCACCCTAGGAACTTAGTAGAAAGAAAAAGGCAATCGTTGGAAGGAAAATATCCCCATGAAGAGATTGAAGTAATAGTTGGAATGGCCTCTTTTCAAATGCAGAGAGGATAGCATACGTTTTATTACTTGAAACCAAATCTCTAGACCAAGGAAGGGCTTTAGGAGGGAGCTTTGCTTCGTTCTGCTCTCATTTCCTGGAATTCTCATAGGCTATTTAACACAGTGTTGTTGCCTGATTGACCAAAAGCCATTTCCGGGGCTTAATTGAAAGACTCTGTGGGGTTAGTTACTCTCCTTGGGGTGAGTGGGTTATCACGATGAAGACGAATTTCAAGACTGGACTTAGCGATTGACTTACGAAGTGGATTTACTTACCCGCATTTCCGAATTGATTTACTTTTGCGTGCATTTCATCTTTGAATGAGTAGTTGCGCTTTTACCAAACTGATTGGACTTAGTTAATTACCAGGATGGAGTTCCCTCTTTTGTTTTTCGTTTCCGAACAGAATAGAACAACAGACCAAACGCGCCTATGATTTCCAGTGGGGTCAATTCCAATCTTTGGGGCTTATACAAATTAACAAGCCAGTAATACTCCCTTCCTCTTCAAAACACCGAAGAACATACCAAACCACCAACAAACCTATTCCTTCTTTTACACTCCCATTCCTTCTTGTTCAGCTCTCCCCCGAGGGGCGCTCCTTCCTTAGGCGCTAGCCAACCAAGCATATTCCGCTCTTGCTTTCTAGCCAAGCATATTCTTCCTCTCTTGCTTTCTGGTGCTTGCCCCGGAGTACTTCCACTCAATCGGCGTTAGCCTCGACCCTCTATTTCCTCTTCCCCTCTGGGATGGGACTGAAATGCGGCTTGCCAAGAAATAACAGCTACTGCCTCAGGAGCTTACTGCTTCAGCAAATCCTCCTCCGAAACCACTGCTTCAGAGACGCCTACTCTTACATACAGCTAGCTCAGAAACGACTGCTTCATAAATCCGACTCCTCAATACCGAACGGAAAGCACCTGCCTATGCCACCACTCCTCAGAAATGGGGCCTCAACTTTGAATGCATCCGATTCGCTCAGGTAGCCCTAGCCTAATCCCTTGTCTTTTGTCTTCCTCGGCTCTGGTCCTGCTAACGAACGAGGAACCGCTCGAGCTCTCTTTTTCTTTTTTTTCTTTCTTTTTTTTCGTAAATAAATAGTGGCTTTATTAAACAGTGGAATCCGCGCTTTTGGGATCCGTTTTGATTGAGAAAGCTCAGGCCCAATGTGCTCTACAGTAGCGCTCCGGAATGGGGCCGTAGAGCCGGTAACCGGAAGAGCCTAAGATCAACTTGGTCTTTCATTTCGCTCGCTTCGCTGAATATAGAGAGTTTCAAAAGGCACTTTCTCTATATGCTTAACACACGCAAGTCGAACGTTGTTTTGTTCCTTTTGTTTGTTGTTTTTCTTGTTCCGCCCAGTAGGAGCATCCCATTCCTTTTTTTCGTTGGTAGAACCCACGCTAATAGAATATTCACTCTCTGGTCGAAGTTTAGACACCCAGAGGGAGTGAAATGCGCAAGAAAAGAACTCTCCCTTCCAATGTGGTTTTCCTATCAGATAGAAAGTGATAAGAAAAAACAGAGCCCCCTTCTTTAGCAGGATCAGAGGGGGGGTGAAGGGGGGTTTACATAAAAAGACCTCCTTTTTCTGAATCCACCATGCGTGCCTCTTTCGAAATCGTTTACTTACTTTTGATCAAAATCGAACGACCGGTGATCAAAATGATGGGAAAAAGTCTACTGTACTTTGATCAAATTGGGTCGTCTTTGTTCATTCTCTTTTTGGTTTTGTTTTTGATATGGGGTTTCTCCTTTTTATTCACCAAGGGGGATAGCCCCAAGCAAACGGTGGTTCTGGTCATATCTGGCCTGATCGGGTTGCTATTATCTGCCGAAACAGCCCATGCCGCCGGGCCAGAGGGGGGTCAGCCCCCCGGTGGAAGGGGCCATGGACGACCCGAGTCCCTTGCCCTTTTCCCGCAACACCCCGAGCGGTTAGAAAACACTGAGAGTCTTTTAGCTTCGCTCAACCGATCTTACTCGGTCCAAATCGAGCACAAAGAAGCGGACTTGGCCACTGCAGCAACAAATACTTTTGAATCTGATAATAGGGTTCGCAAAAAGTATTCCTCCTTTAGTACCGCGGACCAATTCCGCGCTAGTTTTCAGGCGTTTCTCCGTTCGGGCGCATATTTGTCTCGACCCGAGGCCGCGCTGGACGAGAAGCTTTCTCTCCTTACCTGTATCTCAAGCGATTTCGATGCTCGAGGGCGAAAAAGCGATCTCTTCGTCCGCTATCAACGATGGCTAGACGCCGGGGGCGGCCGTCGGGGCCCATGAAAAAAAAACTCTCTCGGCGGTAGGCAAACAAAAACTAGGCAAAGGAATTCTCAGAGTTCATTGAGTTAAGGGAGGACCATTCGTGGGGTGTTCTCCAGGATCTTGAGAGTGTTTCTTGCTGGCCCTCGAGTGATATAGTCTTTGGTTCGAGAGTAGAGGGTGTAGCCCATGGTAGATTCCAGCCGAGAAGACCAGGAAAAGAGAAGGATAAAGAATGCGATATATCTCAGGAGCTAGATCACTTCCCGATGAACAAGTAAGAATTGCCTCAACTAAAATAGATGGAATTGGACCTAAAAAAGCCATTCTGCTTTGTTATCGATTAGGTATCAGTGGGAACATCAAGATGAATGAGTTAACTAAGTATCAGATCGACCAAATTCAAAAAATGATAAGTCAAGATCATGTTGTTCATTGGGAATTGAAGAGGGGAGAACGAGCCGACATCGAACGATTAATTTCTATTTCTCGTTATCGTGGAATTCGTCATAAAGCTGGACTGCCCTTACGCGGTCAACGAACTCATACTAATGCGAGGACTGCTCGCAAGCAAATTAGGAAATAAAAGAAGTCTATCGAACTAACTAAAAGTTCAATAGTTCACTTTTTTTTATGTCTTGAACCGCTTACTAATCACGTATACGTATAGTAGACCACCTTGGCCGCTCTACGTCTGGCTCGAGCCGCAGGAACTTCTGCGAAAATACTCAAGGAGCCAGCCCCACCATGCCTTGTGCGTCTACCTTGAAAAATTGATTCCCACTACTATTGGTATAGTTTCTAATCCGGTGCGCATAAGCAACGAAAAGGAGGACAAAGGTGGTTAGGCAGACGCCCCATTGTTCGTGGTGTTGCAATGAATCCAGGGGGTCATCCTCATGGAGTAGGTGAGGGGCGCACGAAAGGGGGTAGACCTTCGGTGTCACCCTGGGGGGAAGCCCACCAAAGCAGGATTTCGGGCAAGGGGTGGTAAAAGGCAGAATTTCTTTTATGCCACGACGATCCATATGGAAGGGAAGTTTTTTTGATGCTTTCCTTTCACGAATGAAGAAGAAAGAAAGTATTCATAACAGGAAAATTTGGTCACGTAGATCTTCTATTTCGCCGGAATTCGTGGATTGCTCCGTACTCATTTACAATGGAAAAACTCCTGTTCGTTGTAATATTACTGAAGGAAAGGTTGGTCATAAATTTGGAGAGTTTGCTTCTACACGAAGACGAAGACCTTCTAAAAAAAAGGGGAAATAGAAAAAGCTTCGGGAGGTTGAACTAGTGATAGGGCAAAGGGGGGAAGGACATAGGAAAGAGAGATGCCTACTTCAAATTGCTCGGAAATTCTCAGCTATATGGGTGACTTGGATGGTGAGCAAAAAGAATTGCTAAAGAAATTGGTCAACTTTCGCATGATCGACGGTAAAAGAACGCGAGTTCGTGCTCTTTTTTATAAGACCTTTCATCGCCCAGCTCGAAATGAACTCGATGTAATCAAACTGATGGTTGAGGCCGTAGATAATATTAAGCCCATATGCGAAGTGGTAAAAGTTAGAGTCGCAGGTACTATTTATGATGTCCCTGGGATTGTAGCCCGGAATCGTCAACAAACCTTAGCTATTCGTTGGATCCTTGGAGCAGCTTTCAAACGACGTATAAGCTACAGGATAAGCTTAGAGAAATGTTTATTTGCTGAGATACTGGATGCTTACAACAAGAAGGGAATTTCCCATAAGAGAAGGGAGAATCTTCATGGACTGGCTTCCACCAATCGACGTCTCGCCCATTTCAGATGGTGGTAAAGACCACATAAGGAGCACTTCCTCTTAGGTCATCCCATCTGAAGTGAAGGTATCCGCTCTTGCCACGGGGAGAAATCTTTCATTAAAATAAAATAAAAGTATGCTTCTCACGAGTTCCCCTGAGCTATTCACTCAGCGTGGTGCTGCTAGATGCTTCTGATCAATAGGAATAGGAGGAAAAACAAAGCTTCTGATGAGCAGCTATTGGAGTCGATCATTTCCAAGATCTAATTCGAGTTTCTTATTAAGTAGTGGATACGCCTCAAAATCTTCAGTGATACGCATAAGGGAAGATAAGTTCTTGGTGTATACAGGACTTGGTACCCCAAAAATTTGTATGAAAGATGAGCTGACTAAAGTTCCACAATACCGACGAACCGCCGCCAGGTTCGAGAATACGGTGGGATTCTCCTTTAATGTAGTGGCTGGTGAATCAACGAGAAAAAGGCGGCGGCGGAATTATGAGAGATTCTTCAACGATCTAGTGGCCGGTGAATCACGGATCAAAGAGCGAGCAGCCGCCAGGTTGAATGATTTTGTGGGACCCTTGGATGTAGCGGCAGGTGAACCCCTTGTTTTTCCACGAAGATTCAGAAAAAACCGAGCTTGGATAGAACTGCAGAAGATTTGGCGAACGAATAAAAAGGCCAAAGGCTTTATTATTAATAAAGTCTTCAGAGGTTATTCAGTAGCCATCGCAGGTTTCATTAAAAAACTTCCATTATTCAAAAAAAAGAAGGGAAATCGGTCTAAAAGAAGGAGTGGCTTCGGACGCGTAAGGTTCACCGCCCGCCCTTCCTTCGTTGTGAGATAAGAAGTTCCCGAGCGAGACACATCTTTGAGTCCTCGGCCCGCTATAGATAGGGCCGGTGATCTTATCGATATGTGGCTGGCAGTGACAGTAGGAGCAGAGAGATATTTCTTTGGAAAGGCAGGCCAAAGAGCACTCGGCAACGAAGGTAGAACGAAAGAGACAAAGGCGAAGGGGACAGATGAGAGGTGGGAGGTTGGGCATCTGTCAAAGAAGTGAGCACTAAATGAGTAAGCACAGTAAGGGTGTAGAAGATACTGAAGCAAATCCTTCTCAAGTTATTCTTGTGAGCCAAGTACAGAGAGTCGATTGAAAAGCAAAGTAAGGGAATCTCACGAGCATTCTTTGTAAGGGCGGTTCCTCACTATTATTATTCCCGGGTGCCATTCACTTATATTATATTAACCATAGACTTGGTCCATGTACTTAACATGTAGGTAGACCATGTACATAACATGTAACAATCTGTCTAGATAAGCTCTCATAAACAAATCTGGTACATGACGATCGTTCATGTCACGTCAATGTGAACGTATCACATGACTTGTCATGCAACATCTCCCACTCGTGCGCATTGACCAAAATTCCGTTCTCACCTTTCTACAAGAAAATTGAGCGACCTCATCTCAAGTTTGAGTACCACTCGAATCGTGTGACAATTAAGTCACCATCAAGCGCTCATAACTACTCCAATTTCTTTTTAATACCCCTTCCCACACTGGATCTTGCATTTTGAATTTCTCACGTAAGAACCATGCAAGGACCAAATTCGAGATTTATTCTCGTGATTCTATTATCACATTATTTGAAAGAAATTGCCCCCGGGCGGCTATGAAGCCTGAATTCTAGTGCGATGCCAAATGATTTTTCGTAGCACAAATACCAATCCATTTCAACTTGACAGTTTTCCTACATATGCCCAGCTGCTTGGTTATCTATATATATGTGACCATGAGAATACATGCGAAAATTGTGTCATCAAGTCTCAACTTCTTTGCATTGTATCTGGTCACAAAGGGTACGGGTTTGACTAAATCCATGAGCTCACCCAGTGACGAAACAAGGACTCATTCAAAACTCTCAAAAATTAGCAAAAAAATACATGCTTTATGATTAGCATATTGTGGTGGAACTCCACAACGGACATGTGATGCTTTACACGTTATATAGAAAATGAAAAGATACACACAGATCGTTCCGAACTGATCAAGATAGTCGCTCTCTCGGTGCTTCCAAAAAAATCTTATATTCTTTCCAAATCTTTGAGAATACTTACTCATCTATATTTCCAATTCCACTTCTGCGTTAGTTCTCGAGTCAGTCAACCTCTGCGTTATTTCACGAGAACGTCCAATCCGTCCACGGCAAAGAACTCAAGCCACACAAACGATTTACCAAAACATAATAAGACAAATCCATGCACCCGGCCACAGCAAGACATTGACAAACAAAGATATCATACCAAGCCGACCTATAAACATGGAAATTGGGAATCTTCTTGCTCAGCACATCATGGTAACTTTTTGGTGAAAATGCACTCAAATTGTACCAAAAGCCAAAAAAAAGGACATATGTTTAGCATAGCATTTCTTTTCCTTTTTTTTGGCTGAACGGAATTCTCTCAAATCAAAGAAAAGGTTGAAAGTTTTACAAACCAAAAAAGGGAGCCTAGGAAATAGAAGTCAAGCCAGTAAAAGAAAGAGTATATGGACCCAATTTGCTAGAAAGTGAGCCTGATGGTTGGGAAACCAACTGAATCAGTTCACTGAATAGCTTTTCCTATGGTGTCAGTGACATAGCGCGTATACGGATCTACGATTGTAGACTCAACGAGGATAGTATAGCTCACAGTCATTTTGGAGTAACTCAAAACCCTAGGGAAGATATGCTCATATCAAACCTGAAGAAGATCCTTCAATATCCTCAGAATCTCGCCGCCCTGGCGCACCCTATACTAGAGAGTGACTTCCAACAAGCCATCAAAGCGAGGCCGAAGCTTGACTTCAGTGTCCCAAGCGTCTGGTACGATATGAAGTTTTCTACGTTTATTTGTTGCTTTCCTCCTGATTTGCACTTATCTCTTGACCAATTTGGGTCCCCTGGTTCAGTGCTGTTTGAGTATTCCCTTTTGCTATCTCCCTTTTCATGTTCTCGAGAAAGAAGTGCTTTTGTCTCTGCACACTTAGCCAAAGGTTACTACAGTCCGCAGTTCTCTTGTAATCCCACAGTCCTGTTGCCTGGTAATATTTGACCTGAAACACCTGTGCCCAAATGGTTTCACTTCCCGAGATGAGAGACCATACTGTCTTGATAAAAAAAGTAGAGTTCACTTTTCAAATGTCTCGTATACCAAGACCTCCTTGCTCTTTCGGGCGGGGTAAAGATCCTGTCCCAACTAACAAAGGGCATATATCTTCTTTGAGAGAGCTTGCCCCTTCCGTGTAATTGAGAAAAAGAGGTTCAGAACCCTTCTTGGAAGCATCCCATTTGCCATTATATAGATTGGGAGGGAGTTTCTGACCGAGTTAATGAAAGTTAACCTGTCCGCATGGGACAGTGAGTTCATCTTCCACCCTGCCAGTTTTGAGACTAGCGGCTGATAATCCTTTTTCTTTTGTGTACTAATTTTGTAACCCAGGTCCCCCGGAGCGATTCTTCAGAAAGACACCGAAAAATAATGGATGATGCCCTGGCAAAGCAAATAAGAAAGAAATTTCATGTGGCAAGCATAGTGAGTGGCATGCTCTCTAGTCGGCGAATGAAGGATTCACTTCACTAGCTAGCCATTGGCTTAGGCTGCGACCCAAAAACGAAGGAAAGAATACGAGGGGAAGAGACAGGAGCTATAGTAGTGGAAGTAGTAGTTAGCGGTCAGTCTTTTTGCTTTGATATAATAAATAGGCTTTTTTGCGGGGGATAGCTTGAAGAACGACGTTCCAGGATATTGATGTTCTCAAAAAGAGGAAATCGAGAAAATAGTGGAGGAGCTGTTGCAAAAGAAAGTGGTGAGGAAGCAATAGGTAAGATTTGCGGATGGAACATTCATTCGTGGATGGAAGCAGGAGCGCGCTATCGTGTGAAGGTCCCTTGAGAGAACCTTATGCCTTCTTCTGTCAGGTTCCACTTGACAATGTTGATCTTCTTTCATGATTTCAATTTCAGAGGCAGGAGGGTGGATTGATAGTTGTTAAAACCCACATTAGAAGACAAACGATTGATCATGATTTGGAATCCCAAAAAGGGAGGAACACACTGGACCCGCATCATGCCGGAACAGTTAAGTACCAGACTACTTCTATAATGTAGTATGATAGTACGTGAACTTCTGCAGAAGAGTGACATAAAGATCTCCAGGCTGACCACTGTCAGGATCGGCCCCACCAGCTCTTGGTACTTTGAGAGTGTCATTATTATCCATACCAGCCTCAATCCCAAGCAAGAAAGTCTCATAGTGGGCCAAGATCTTTTTGGGAAGCAGCACTGACAGCTGTTTACTGTAGAGTTTTGATCCGATCATCTCTCTCAAATCAACCTTGAAAAGAAAAAAGAAGAGAAAAAATCTTTTCTATATTCTCTATTCCCAAACACCTGATAATTCGTTCTAAAGAAAGAGGTTCAGTGAAATTCAAAGGAAAGACTCCACCCTCTGAGACTAATCCTACTTGGTCCATCCATTCATCACGAAGAGACCTCAGATTAGTACCTGATAGTCGTACCGAAGGAAGTGGAATACAATGACCCCGAAAGCATAAATGGGTATATCCCATAAGCTCTTTCTTAGCGTTGGGAGGCCTATTCCAGAAGAATCTTACCCCCTGCAACCTTGACTCTTTAGAAGACCCGAACAAAATACTGATCTCTTCCAATCGATGTTTGTGAAAAAGCGATGATCGGAGTTCATGGTTGGCAAGCGCGATTAGTACGCTCGACCAGCCGAGAGATCGGAGGCTCGCAGAGAGGAACCAAGCAAGGGTCGGCTTTTCGTTCGTAACATGCCGTAGTTACTCACTGAGTTCAAACCAGCTCTATTACGGATTTCCCCCACCCAGATGAAACTCGAAATGAAAGTCCAACAAGCCAGGCGCAGGATATGGAGATTGTGCCAGAGTCAAAACTGACTGTGATTCTCTCGGAGCAGGCTATGGCGACTGAAGGAAGGTGCATTCTGTAGAGGGGAAGAAATCAAAGAAAAAAGAAAGAAAGCAGCTGAGATCGCATTGGTCTCTCTCTTTGGTCCAACTAATTAATGGGTTTTTTCTTCCATCGATCGGTGAAGCACATCAACTACAGTGTGCACGCTAGCGCTCTCCTCTAAGCTTCTAGTTAGCTCATCGAAAAAAACGGACTCCCTGGCTGGGGCACATGGATTTTTGAAGATGCGTTGGTTGATCCGTAAACATGGCCACTACTGGCCTACGGTCCGGTCAGATTCCATAGCACATGCGTTGAGCTGCGATGCCTGCCAGTGTCAAAGAAGAAGAAAAGATGGGTTTGTTCGCTTTCTCTCTATTACTTTGTTGCTCGTTATGATCAAGAACTGGTCAAAGATATTCATATGCTTTCTTTCTCAGTACATATGTCTTTCATCACCATTGAAAGCGCTTGAAGGTTCTTAGTCCTCCAAAAGAAAGGACTAGCAGCGCTTATTCCGACAAGGCTTAACAAGAGTAATGAGCAAGAGAGAAGAGCTGATTGAATTATCACCCGGGATGGATTTCTATTTCAAGCTGGTATGAGCTCAATTTGAATTTCATCCAGAATGAATAAAGGGGAATAGATCTATATTACTTATAGGCTAGAAAAAGAAGGTTGGCACACAAGCAGCTTCTTCTACTATCAATTCGGATTCTAACAAGACAAAGAGAAAGAAGAGGCGCGAAGCGGTTGATTCCACTATATCCATTCGTGGTAACATTCCACCATACAACCGCTACTCTAAAAGAAGGGCAATAGGTGCTAAACACCATCCCTTTTCCAAAATGGCAGCAGCGAGGGTCGAGGGTTTTGAGCTTGAGCTCAGCTTAAGGAGGAGCGTTAACGAGGTCTTTGAGCCCGGGTAACGTTCACTCGTTCACAACGAGGCATTTCTTATTTTGGAACTGATTGAGTAGGAAACATGCTGCCTCATCGCTCCTCCCGCCGCGCTTACTACACCTGTCATCTTTGAATGAGTTCATACTATATATGATATACCTCGGAAATTCTTCTCTTCTTCTCTCCTCGCAAATCCTTCTCTTTACTAGGGTTGAGCGGTATCGCACTTAGAGCGCCAACCTCTACGATATGATTAGGGATTTCCATGATCGACTAACGCAGTGACCAGCTGAGTTCAGAATCACATTTCGGGGTAATGGCAGAACACCCACTAACCTTAATATTTGATTTGAGTAGATCAGAGCAAGACGTATGTATAAGAAAATACAGCAGTGGACCACCAAATTCAGCAAAAGACTAACGCTTTCCTGTAACTGTAACTTTCACTTCTTCGCTTTACCCGCTCGAGTGGGTCGACTCAGAGCAGAAAATAGGGTGGTACCTGTATCTTACTTGCCTGCCCGGCGCTTTTAGATCTACCTCCCTCTCTGTACCTTAACTGAGCCAAATATCTCTTTTTTAATCAATATTTTGAATTGTACTTTCCTTTACCCTCGTGCACGAGGAGAGGACCTAGGTAGGAATTGTAATACCCGCTTCCTGTAGCTGTAATTTACTAAAGCAGGGTCTTCCTTCCACTTGCTTTTAACGGGAATTCTCCTATCGCTTCACTCCTTTAACTGGGACGTATTGACTTTAGCCTAAATTGAGCGGCACAGTGTTCTAGTCTTCTAACTCGAGTTCAAGTACCTCTGGTGCCTGCCATACGAATTAATATACCCTCATTGTAGTATGAAACTACCCTCGTGTACGCATTCACTTATCTGTTGACTGACTTTACTACACTACTGAAACGTACCTTACTTGCCTGTAAGTAGAAATCCCATACTTGCTTGCACATCCTTTTATGAGACACATAGGATCTCGTACTCCACTTTGAAATAGAGTCTGCCTTCCTCAGTACATTTGCCGGCGCACTGTGCCTTGCCTTTCACAAGACTTTTCCAGGTCAAATAAGACATTCATACACTCCTTAACACTAGCCCCTTTCTCAGTTCACAATCCCTTGAACACACGCAACTGAGCTAAATAGGGCAGGTTGGAAGTAGTTGTTTGTGCATTTTGTTCATTCCAACAGTTGTAGGAGTTGGGCACTTTCTTGGTCCGTCAGGGCATTCCTTTTACCTTTCCCGAGTTGCAAATCTATAGGTCTGGTTGAAACAACACCGCCTGCCTTTCATTAACAGAGTGTACTACCTCCTTTACCTTCCTCGAACACACGTAACTTAGCTAAAGAGGTTGTTTCCGACCAAGAAATAGAGTTGCCTGGTTCTATTGTTGAAGTTTGCGTGTTCGGGGGTCTGCTATACCTGCATTTCCCGAATTGACTAAATCTTCCTCGACCGTACACGTGCCACTTTAGCGTAGGTATTTCCACTACTAGCAAATAAACTGTAGGTATGAAAGCTAGTCTACCTTAAACATTTACACTATCTAGAAGCGGTTATGCTATCACAGGAAAGTCTAGTAGAATACGATAACTTGAAAGAGCAGAGAGTTCTAAAAGCAAGGAAAGGGAAGTAGCTCATGTGTTCCCTTTAACAGTTATTCCGTCATGTAGCTTTCCGTGAGAACCAACTGAACACGAATATAGACTTGTAGAAGATGTGAAGTGGAAGGCAGCTGCCGAGCAATCCTATCCCAAAGTACCGAATACATAAACAGGGTAGAATAACCTAATAGAATGGCTTATGATAAGCAAAAAGCGTTTTATTTATGCAAGTGCTTTATTTATGCTTTTCCCTACTTTTATGTATGCTTCTCCTTATGCACATATACTTCTGCACAATAGATTTCCCTGTTCGCATATATTGCTTTACACTTTGACAGCCAATTAAGTGTATATTTCCTAAGTGTATATTCCATTCAACAATGAAGTTAAGCAAAGACAATTTCCTAAATATTGTTTGTTCTAGATTTGATGTACGAGTCTGTTACCAATCATCTACTTCTGCACATTACAGCAATAAAGCATTTACCCGACACTTTGGAACAACACGCAAGATAGCCGCCTTTCCTGGCGCTTGGAGAAATATATATCCGAACAACGTCCGGGCGAAAGCGCTGGAAGGAAGTGAGGCACACAGCACTAAATATTTATAGGAGGTAGGACTTCAACATGAGTAGATATGGGTCTACGAGATCGGCCCTTCAACATGAATACACTCTGAAAACACTGTACGCGAGAAAAGGTAGATCCACCCAAAGAGATTAGTACCGTTTAAGCGTCTAGCATATCATACACACTTACTGCCTGCAGGGAAATGAGATCGAAAGAGCCCTAGTCATCTTTACTTCGGAACACTAGAACAGTAATTCATCTAATACCACTTTGGAACACTAGAACAGTAATTCATCTAATACCACTTTAGAAGATGGAAACAAACATAAAACAGTAAACTCAATATCGGCACTTTTGTTTATCCTGTTGTTTTTCCCCTTCCTGCAATTCTTGAAATAAAGATTTGACCTGTCCAGGGAGAGACGTCTGAACGCGACATAGAGTAGTTTAGGAGATATGAGAAGTGAGGAAGTCCAAAGTTTCAAACTTAATGCACCCTTCTGTCAATGTACGCGAAACAGTACGCGAAACAAGCAAGGTATTTTTGCCAAAGGAAGGATTACCGGTTAAGCGGACAGACATGAACAGATAGTCAAACATAGAAAGATGGTACGAAAAGTGGGGAACCCTATTTCCTCAGATATCCTTTCCCTTAAAAGCGCCCGTATATTAAAATAAAGGAATAGCAAGAGATAGTTTATTTAATATTGCCTGCCTGGTCTATAATTTCTTTATTTTGCTTTATAGCACTCATATACTTCTTAACAGTCAAACTATAATATAGGTATACGCCCGCCTAACGACCGAGCTTACAATGCGAGGGGAGGAAAAGAGGCAGGCAGGCTTTTCACTCGCAACATTAGTAGTTACTCGTTGCAGGAAAACACGCAAACTTGATCTCAAAGGAGGGACGACTTAACATCAGTAGACCCGGTTAGGAGGTATGGAGTGGAACCTTTCCTAGTATAAAGCTTTTCATTAACTTAGCAATTTACATATCAATAGGTATCTCTGAGCGCCTTTACATAAGAGTAAGTAGTACAATACAAGGTGGCAAGAAGTAAACAAACATGAAACAGTTTTCGAAATTGAAGTTGTGCCTCCTGTTGTTTCTGGTAATGGTAAAAGGCATACTGCTGGGAGGGACTCCTTCATGGAAAAAAGCCCCGAGCCTCTACCTTCAATACCCAAAGTTATACAGATAATTTCCTCCTCTTTTAATAACACAGGGTACGGTACGAAAAACATATCCGTCAAAAGACGGTGCGCGACAACAGGTAGATCGGTGCAAAGAAATACCTACCGCCGTTGGGGCCTAGATATATTACAGGCAGTCATAACAACTCAAAGCGTGTTTGGTTTTAGAAAGAGAAAACTAGATAAATAAATAGAGTCAAGGGATTCTAATACAATATTTGCCTACTTCTCATATCTCGACCTTCAGCAGGAACGAACCCTAAATGCAATACTTTAACAGGAACCGGAAATTCCAGACTTTCACCTAGCGCCTTGTTTTTGCTATACTTTCTTAGTTTACATACTTCTCCCAACTTGAAGTTTACATACGCCTATTAACTGTATATGCGAATTGAAATACCACCACTAGTTCCTTTTTCAGGCAGGGATTGCAGTACTTTAGCATTTACATACTTCTAGGGCTCTTCCTTTCATTTGATACCTGTCATTCCTTAATACCTGTAACTCCGAGCACTTACATTGAATTCCCTGTTCTTGAAAATGCCCTTCCTGACAATTTCCTGTAATTGGTTTGTATTTCCTGGCGCTAGTTGAATAGGTGATCGTATACCTGGCGCCTCACCTCATAGCTGGTGTACGCCGAACTCCCTGTTAACTACTAGACTAGGCATTTGTATATTCGGCAACTATCTCCGCAGATAGGATTGGCTGAGTTTAGATTGGAAAACCAAATACTTGACCTTACCTGAGCTTAAACACTTTACCTGGAAAAGCTAGGCACAACTGCTTACTCCTTCCTTTAACAGCTCCCTTTTTCACGCAACTGCGCATTGACTAACACCCGACATTGACTTTTTGACCGAAACTGCTTGCTAGGTTACTTGGAGTTTCTTTACCCGCAATTTCATCACCGGCCTTGCGTGTCTTGGTACATGTAACTACAATCTCCTGCAACTCGCACTTTTGCAGCACTCTACTTTAGCTGAACTGGAACAATTGGTGCCGGGCCCCTTTCTTACCAATACGAATACAGGGCAGCCAGCCGTTTCAGACATTGAATTCCTTTCAACCAAACTCCATTCACAAACAGAGGTACAAAAATAGAGTGCACGCGTTCTAAAGATAGAAGTAAAGTATCCCTACTTGTAGTTCCTTTCCTACATCTTGTAATAACTGACATTTCTGAACTCAAGATGGGGCTGGGCCGCTCGATTCTAATACCTGTAACAGACTTCACAAGATGACATGGGTGTACCGCGGAATCTTATTCATCTCTTGAACAGGGCAATTACCTCCTTCTTCCTTCTAGCAATCCTAAATCCAGTAAGCGTTCTGAAAATACTAAATCCTTTAAACGGGCCAGGGTTTACCCTAACTCACAGGCTTTTATTAACTTTACCCTACCTGAGTTTGCTGACTTTACCTTACCAGGCTTTACTTTATCCGGATCCGGCTTTAACAGAGTAAACGGGTTCCTAGGAAAAAAAGAAAGAAGTCCGGTATCCGTACCTTACACGCCTTTAATACGAATCACATTTACCCTTAACTGGGCTAAATAGGCAAATTGGAAAGCGCTTCTTCATTTCTGTAACCAGCATTGAATTGCATGGTTCCGGGCATCCTCCTTCAACTTACATTGAGTAACCATTCCCTGGCACCTTACACTGCTTCCTATTTCTGAACTCGTACGCACCCTCTCTTGTTTTCACCTACCCTGACACAGCATAAAAAAGCCTCTTCTTACCGAAACTGGTATACTTTTTCTACCTTCTTGCCTCTTGTCTTTTAGACTGCCGACCGATTGAACTAATACGAGCTTCCCAGTTACATAAGAAACGTAGTAAACACTGGGAAAAATGGCATAAATGGGATTAGCACTCCTAGGATTGTCAGCGGTTTCTGCCTTTTTTATGAAACACCGTGTTTTTTGCCATACTTCGTATTTCTCCTCTAAGCGTCACTGCGAATTTAGCAAAAAAGTAGTGTTTTTCCATATGGCTGGACTCAGAAATTCTAAAAAGGTTGGCCGCCTCTTTCTGAAAATGCCTCTGATAGGTTTTGCATATGGGTGGACTCAAAAAGTTGCAAAGCAGTTTCAGCCGCAGAGGGAAAACAGGCTTTATGACTTTTGCATATAGGCGTGGACTACTTTTTGCAAAAAGGCGTCCACGTCATGTAGGGCCGCTTTAGTACTGTTGCCCGCGGCTGGACTCAAAAAGTTCCCAAGCCGCGGCCTCCTTTCTAATCAAATTGTACTTAAGGGTTTTGTCCGTGGCTGGACTACAACCGAAAGAAAGAAGGACCCCCCGGGTACCCTATCTCTAAATGCAACAGAGCCCTACCACTTGACAAATTCTACCCTAACTCCTATTATGCTTTACCGGTACGACGCGCCAACCTAATTCAACAAAGCACAGGAGTCGGAAGTCAAAAAAGCAAGTGCCCGCCGTCAAAAGAGGACATAACCTTATCTAGGCTTTATAAGGATACCGTGGTACTTGCTAGTTATGACAGAATAGATTAGTCACCAAAACTATATACTCTGTGGTCGGCTTTCTAGACCGTAGCTGTTACGACACGGCATGAAAGAGGAAGATTCCGTAACATTTAGCTAAGCTATTTATTTACCGAGCGATCAAACCTAACTGGAGGAGAAACCACAAGGGCAGACGATGACCAAGTTTGACATAAATCACCTATGCCTGAAAAAAGTAATGAGCATAAGAACAGTAAAAAAGCACTTTTCAGATATACACTCCTCATTAATGTTACTACGAACGAGCACAAAAAAGCATTAAGCGATAGAGAAAGTACAAGGTAAGCTGCCTGCCTATGGCTGTAAACTCTCAAAATGCTCCTTCCTAGAACGGACGTAATAGAAAAATACCGAAAGTACGTACAAAAATCTGAATCTATTTATGGTCAACAGCTAAGTATTAAGCTATTTCTTATGCTTCAAACTGCTTAGTTCTAGTACATAAATCTGTTAACGCGCGAGCTGAAGGTGGTGCTTTTTCAACCTTGTACTGTTTTCTTTCAACCGCGTAGTCTAACCATAGGGAGGGGTACTCTTCTTTGCATCCGGTTTTGGGACTTCTTTAGAAACAAAGGACGAAGAAGCCGAGGAACCAGAAGACCTTTTAACCCCAACCAGATGCCTCTGTCTTCCGTTGCCTCGCAATCTTTACAGCAAGTGAAATACCAGCCGAACACGCAGATGCGGGGGAAAACTCCACCGACTCTAACTCAGATTCTTCTTCTGGTATTTGCGTTTTTCGCTTTTCTTGGTTTCGCCTCTTTTTCATTCTTTTAGGAGCAAGTATCTTGATTCCAGCTACCATCTTTGCTTATTTACCTAGGTAGGCTTTCTCTTATAGATTTCTTTGGCTCACGGCTCTTACTTTCCTCATAGCGGCAATTACTTCCTCCGCAACTACAGAAAAACATATCCCGCCACTATCTAGAATTCCCCTGCTTGAGAACAACCTACCCATTGGCTATACTTATTCATATACAACACGCAGCTGCTTGTTCGAAAGGATATTTTGGTACAGTATAGAGGAGACGTATTTGTCTTCCCGCGGGTCGAGATGTCTTTTCCTTGCATTGTAATATATATCTGAAAAGGACGGACTCTCTGCCATTTCAGTCTTAAGGCATTACAGTTAAGAATTCAAGTTCAGTCTTAAGGCATTGACAGTTAAGAATTAGAGCGAGAATACAGGTGATGCTGGGAAGTAAAGCCAGTTTGGGGGGAAGTATGCTGATGGGCATAAACAGTACAAGGTACAAGATGCTTTTGACAAACTATGTGGACGAGTTCGATCCCTTTCTTGACCAGAAAGAGCATAGGTGAGCGTGCATAGGGTCTTCTGTCTGGGATAGTTGAAATAAATAGACTATTGATTTTCTGCATATTCATCTATGAACCATCTTTCTGATTTCAGTACTCTTGCTTGCTTAGTGGCTTTCTTTTGCTCCACCGTATTATGTAGGTAGAGGGTTCGGCGCTTCTAAATAAAGTCTTCTAAATAAAGTAGAGAACAACAGGAAGTGGGTTTATTACTGTTTAAGGCAGTAAGAAGGCAGTAAATGAAGAAGACAGTAAAGGGAAATACGAATGTTCAATAATGGAGCATTGTCCTCGTATACTTTTTCTATCTCGTAGACTGTTATGTATACAGCTAGCAGAATATGTGTCCACCAGAGCAAGTATAGTTTATCTTCTTACTGGGCAGAACTAGTAATGCAAGATTCCGTCCGTGTCGAGCAAAGTCATGCTCGCTCGCATACATTCATACCTCCCTTGCCTACCGACTTTACAACGGCTTTTCTTCGACCTCGTTTTGCTTGACGTCGAATGCCTTGCTTTAAGTGACAGGAGTGAAGTAGGAAATACGCATTTTGGAATTACAGCTTCCCACCTGAAATAAAACAAAGAAGAAGCACTAAAAGTTTGTCAGTTGAGTGAACGTCGTTCACCCTTTCCATTGACAGTCGCTATTTGAGCTAGAGATTAAGCTGAAAAGTGCATTTGCTTCCTTGCTTCACTCGTTTGCTTTTCAGTGAAATCTAGTTCATGTTTCTCTCTTTCCAGGCTCATTGCGCGGGGACAGGATTCGAACCTGTAGTCTTCAGGTCATGAGCCTGATGAGTTTACCAATTACTCCACCCCGCATCTTACCCTGATATTGATTTCCCTGTTTGTTATACGTTACTCTCGACTTTAAGAGAACCAGAACTACACTATATATGATATAATGAAAACAAAAACAACACACTCTTTACGAAAAAAAAAAGAAAGAAAAAGAAAGAAAGATGGCGGTAGTAAGAGCTCTTGCCGTCTTCCGCGGAGCAAGTACGAGTACAGCAGAACGAACGAGTTTGACAATGGATGAGGCCTGCCTACCTAACTAACCCCCCTCTGTACCACTGCCTAGCATCACCAATGAAATGAACAGTAGCCATTGTGGGTTTCTCTTTTTCTGGGGCGGGCAAAAGAATACTCACATTCGTCTATCCAGTCAGTCATGTTTGGTCCATTTCAAGAAAATCTACGTAAGCAAGGAATGTGCCTGACTCTATCTGAGTTTCTTTAATCCGGTTGTGTTCCTCATTTGTCATGACCGTTCACTTCATCATCAGAATATGAAAGATTAGGATCCATCCAAGCTTATTCTGAGATTGTGATTCTTGCCTTGTCTACTTCCTTTCATTCGCATCCATCTAGCTCTTGATCTTTCCCCGCACCAGTGCTTTGTGATGATTGGCTTCGTTCTCTGATTTTGGGGGTTTAGAAAAAAGAATGAGGCTCGCTCATTGGCCGAGTTACGTTTCTTCCTCTCTCTCCTCAGTCCCTAACTCCTGCTTGCTTGGACTATAACATCCATTGATTATCCTGACTCAAACTCTTACGCTCCATTTCTTTTCCAGCGATGTAACGGTCGCATTCCAGGGAATCGAAATCTTATTTGCCAGTAAACTGCTTGCTTGTTAGGAACAAAACCTCTTGTCAGCCAGCCTCATCTCGTTAAGAGGCAGTTTCAGTGCAGCAGCTCACTAAAGCCCATGGACGAAGGAAGGCTTTGATCGGTAATGTCTTTCTCCCAAGGAAGGAATTCACTTTAATGAATGAGACCCGCCTCTACTCAAAGAATCCCTCAATACTAAGTAAGCACTCTCGAGGAGGGGTGGGTGACCCACCTACTTGATTCGTGTTCCTATCTGATGATCTTATCACTCGGCTCACAACTCATAACAAAGGCTTTCTTTTACTATTTCCTGACATTGCAGGCTAAAGACATATTTGTGCAAGTAAAGGCCCACTCACTTGGCAGGCAGCAAAAACGCAGTAGGATTCCAAACATTCCTTTTTTAGTGCTTGCTTTTTCGGAGTCATTGGTGTTCTCTTTTTCCCTCCCTATCTGGCCTACCAATTGAGCAAAACAGATAAGGCTGGGCTGGATCAAAAGTAGCATGCCTTGGCTGGCTCCTCATAATAAAAGGACAATAAACTTGGCAGTGGAGAAAGACTACCACATCTGTATCAGGGTCTGGGTCGGAAGTTGCAGAATAGAATGGGATAAGCAAAGAAACACAATCACACTCCAACAAATGAAAAGTTGTACCAACCGAGGAAGTCGTGCCGGTAGCCTGCCGAGGTTCTCAGTAATTTTGAACTGTAACACTTGCTGCTCCAGGAATCTATGCCATGTTAGTCGCCTAGCTGTGATGTGAGAACACCATATATGATCCATGCCAGCGGGAAAGCAAAGTAGTACCACCTACACCTGCTCTGTCAAGAATATATTGAAAAGTGGGTGCGTGCAATAAATCAACTTCTAGAAGAATTGTCTCTCCTGTGTGAAAGAAGAGAAAATGAAATGTGTGTGCGCTGGATGAATGTTGTTTGTTGTGTTAAGTTAGATCAGCAGGTGCGGAGCAAAAGAATCCAAGACTTGATTTTTCATATCACAAAGTCAGTAACGGAATTCCATCCTCGGAGATCCTTGGCGGCCTTAAGTCCGCCCTTCCCTTCTGTGCTGTGAAAACTCTAAGGCCTTGTCCTTAAAGAACAGGTCTAGAACGAACGAATGTCATTGGGCAACCCCACTATTATTCGTTTCAAAAGCACGCGTAAGTAATTATTTAATAGTAAAACGGATAGAAAATAGGGTTCGGTATTAATGTCACTGGACAACTGAGACTGCTTTTCACTCTAAATACGGCTAGGAAGTTTTTATTTCTTTCACTGCTTTACCAAGCAAGCTACTTGTTTATAAAGATAGGGAAAACGACTTCACTGTCGCTGCGCCCCTTGACGTTGACTGATTGAATTCTGCAATCAACCCTTCCGCTTTAAAGACTTCTCACTAGAAAGCAAGGGCCCTACTCCTCAGAAGATGCTTAGAATATAAGCTGTTTATCGCTTTATCGTATATAGTGTGTAGTGTCAAATCTGTCTTCATTCTTTGTTGATTGAGAAAGCGTCGAAGTGTAGAACTGCTATGGAGGAGGAGATAAACTCTATTCAAAAGAATGATACTTGGACAATGAGCTGGGCAGCAACTTGGTTGCAAGTGGGTAATCAAAAGGACGATGCATCAGCTGATATCTGGTATAAAGCGAGAAGAGTGACTAATAAGGAAGTTACAACCTCCGGTTTTTTCCTATATAGGATACGAGTGTCTTTTTGATACAAAAAACAGCAAAGATTCCCTCCGCAAGATGGGTTCAGCTGCTTCGACTGAAGGCCGCTAAGGTGAATGAGCAAGAGGAAGACGTGTTTTGGGATGAAGAGGTGAACAAGTCAATGAATCAGTAGCGGAGAGCCGCGGTTAATACAGATAGTTGACCGCCTTTACTATCAATTGCTTCACTACTACTTTCAATGATGTAAAGAATGAATTTGTCGTTTCGTGGGTGAAATTTGAGTTTATTAGTACCCCGCCTCCTGTCAAGACGGGAAAGAGGTGAAGTAAAAGAGAGATGTGCAGAATGAAGAAAGACTTTTTTCTGGGGTCTGAAATGAAAGAGAGATAGGGGTCACACACACTCGGTTCAGTAAAAGATGAGATGAATGATTTACTAAATTTTTTGATCTACGAAATTCTTGGCAATGGTATTTTGCTTAATCTCAGTTAATTTCCAATTGAGAAAGTGGTCCCGGTATTTGGAATTGCATTTCGCCAGGTTCCCTTTTCATAGCTAGTCTTCCGATAACAGCAAGATAAAATAAATCATCAAGTCAATCCGCCGGTGGTAGTAGTTCCTGCCTCTGCGCAACTTGAACGAAGACAAGTGTAAGCTCCCGGGAATAAGAAGTGCTTACACATATTTGCTGATTTTTCAGATTATTGGTTTAGGCTAACATACATAAAGTATAACTCTATCATATTTGGAATATTGATTTCAACCGTCCCTTTCCAGTACTGATACAGAAGAAGAATAAAACGGATGGATAAAAGATATGGCTAAAATGTAAGGCCAGCATTTCAAGAAGAAAGTAATATTTGCAATCAGTTTGAATGAAATAAAGACGTTTTTTCAGAAGGAAAGTCGGAAGGAAACAGTTAGTAAAAATACTTACTTGCTTGCATTTTGACGCAGATTTTCACATACTTCCATGCTCCCGAAAAGTTGATCTCCATATCCTTGAGCCTCCTCGTCTGCTTAAACAAAACAATTCAAGCTCAAAAGCTAACTTCAAGAAAAAAGCGTTCGAAACGTATACTTTAGTGAGAGAGGAAAATGAGCTACCAAGGGCTACTACGATGAAATTCATTTTATGACCAAGAGGGAGAGTGCAAACTTTAGCGCCAGCAAACGTTGCCACAAACAAGCCTATGATAATAAGTTAGGGCAGCAATCACGGATTCAATATATCATACTTATCTACTCAAGACCTATACCACAAAATCCATATCGAAAGCTTTTTTATAGTCATATATTTAAGAGGAATAGTTTCACTCACATAGAATTATGGAAAAATATACTGATTCCACCTCTTCTGATACGTAGTCTCTTACTAAATCGAATTTCTGGTTCAAGTTTATACTTTACTGAGTGAGAAAATCATTCAATTATACAATTATAAGAGGACGGACGACCCACTTTTCTATCATAGCATGTCGGCAATCTAGGGGGTACATACTGTCACAACTTGAGTCACTTCACCCGAGAAATGTTCTTTTCTCAGCCTATGCTACAACCCTTACTACTTGATATTTGATTCAACGAGTAGATTAGTTGATCTTTCTTCTTCATTTGCTTATTTCTATGAGACAGGACCACTACTTTGACAAGACTGAAACGGAACACATTTCCTTCCCGACCACAAGATCAAATAGATGCTTTTTCTTGAGCAACCTGCCCTAGCGAGCTATCAACATGAGATAATGTTCTGATTCTTACTTCGGTTTAGAACAAGAAAGCCCATAGAGATCACTGTCAATTCCGAGTGAGGTCTCTGAAAGAACGTCTGAAAAGGGTAGTGCTGGTGAAAAGCAAAGAGTACAAATTTTCTAGAAGTATCATTGCGTCAGGACAGCATTGAGAAAGAAAGACAGAAGTAGTATTAAGCCTGCAGCTATAAGACAGGAATTCAAAGTCTGGCTATTCACAAGGCACAGCAGACGCTCAAACATTCCTCAAACTACAACACCTTGGACTTACCACACACCTAGGTAGATAAAGAAGAGAGGAAGCGTTAGTTGTTTGAAATTATATGGTTCAATATATATAGGAGAAGGGACTAAGGCAAAGAAGGAGCGACTTGATAAATCTCAAAGCCTATTCTACCTCATTTTAGATAGTACTTCCCTAGTAAGTGCAGCAGACTGGCTTGCACCAAAGGCGGCAATGTGGTCTGCTTAGAAAGACAACATATCCCTTCCCTATTAATAGAGTAGCGTTATAGGCAGTATTAAGACCTAGTCGTTCATAGATTGATTACTTTCTACCACCATATAGCATATAGTACCGTGTTCAGTAAGTAGGGTAATCCTCGTTCAAAGCCATGGAAGTAAGCATAAGCCTCTACTTAGTGTTCTTTGTCTGGGGGGCACTATTGCCTATTGTTTGTGCTAGCGTCTGCATCGAAATCATTGATCTAGTTGAAGAAAGCATTACTTGATCTAAAAGATGAAATGATTAGAAATGACCTTAAGAGTTTCCAAGCATTAACTCTTGGCTGCAGCTTCTTTCCAAATTCTGCCCATGCCCTTACTAGTTAGTTAGGATCTCATATAGGCCGGCCCTGTCCTTTAAATGTACCTTGATGAGACAAGAATAAAATCTCATTATTTAGCATAGTGTAGGCTCCTATAGTCCTTTATTATTAGCTTAATTGGTAAAGATAAATCGGAGTAAGGAGAAAACTATACTAGAGATAGCAACCTTGCTTATTTTTTTGATAGGATGATTGGGCCTATAGCTGCTATTCTTTCTATAAGACTGAAACAAGAACAACTCCCTTCTCTTCTGTTTGAGAGAGAAAAAAGTAGGAACGAAGTAGCTTCCCTTATCAATAGTTTGATAGGTTGGTCCCTCCCTCCGTGACGAGACAAGTGCTTTACATACATACATAGCCCAGTGCTTTTATGAGGCTGCCATTCCTCGGTAAGACTTACTATTCCCTATGTTGGAATTGGATACTCTGGAAGAGGCTGACGGGGTACAAGTGCTTATGAGCTTAGCCTTGATTAAAGAAAGAAGAGTAAGAAGAAGATGGACGACTTGGTAAAGAAAGATAAGGAGTCGTGGTGGGAGCTCACCGGCTGTTCGATCATAATCTTTCCAATCAACAAACTGCCCCGTTCACGCAGGTACCGGTTTCACTTGAAAAAAAAAAGGGATGTGCCCCAGACCAATCAGAATACCCCGGCGCAAAGAGGGAAAGAACCCTAGGTTCAAATTCTCATATTCAAAGAAAAATGGATGTTCAATATAGTTGAAAGACTTCATGTGATTGAATTTCATATTCAAAGTGGATTTGAATGAGATCCTTTATATATCGAGAAGAAAGCAACTCCTCGACCTTGCTTTGGTTGCAGCTCATAGTATAAAGGGGGGATAACTTTTCATGCAACGGATACACCATAGAAGACTGTCCAAGCTGTATATTGAACGGCTTAGATAGAGTATTGTACAATCATGCAATGCTTAATAGTAGAAGACTTTCCACCTGTTATGAAAAGAAATATTACTTAGTGGTCCAAACAATAGCAGCTCTTTCAAATACAAGAACTAGTTGAGTAACTCTGTACGTTGTATATTAATAGAATCAACACGGAATTGTAGAGAACTCTTGACATTTCATATATATAAGTAAGTCCCGGATAGTTGGGGCATGGTGGTGAGTGTTTGCAACATTTCATGAGGGTAAACTCAACTGTACAACCTACAGGCGTGCACATCTCATCTGCTCCTGTTAGTCTCCAAAATCTAGCAAAATCTCCTCAGTACCAAATCAAGTGAAATCTCCTTGAAGTACATTTCTTTGAAAACTTTATTACAAATAGACATGGGCCACTGTGATTTAATCTGTCTTTTCGTTGGGGCGCATCCTCTATACTTCAGTCAAAATAGTTGAATCCTTAAAACACATGTTGAGTTTCATCACAGTAGATGTCAATGTGCAGTTTAGACCAAAAGGCTCCAGTCTCAAATATGTATTAATAGCAATATGGATGGGCCCACTACAACAAAGCCCAATCAAAAGTTTCATTAGCCACATTCAGTACAATTACTAAGAAAAATCCCAACACCATAAAAAGAACAGTGACTAAAACAGCATTCCCTACAGAACCACCAAAGTTGAGACTAAATAGAAAGTACATTATCCTTGATTATGAATACACTGAGCCTGGAAATGGAGCAGGAGTTCGGTGGCACTAGTTAACTGATCATCCTCACGTATGTCCTTCTCCAGAGATGCTTCAGTCAGCAGGAGCACACTGCATACAAAATCAAGAAATCTCTTAGACAATATCTAATGAATACGACGTATCTTTAACATGTTTCAAGATGTCACCTTTATTCCAAGGGTTGCAAGCGAACTGCTGCCAATTCAAGAGATTAGAGGGAAGGCCGGACCTAGGTTACTCAGGTCCGCTTTTTCTATTGGTCTGCTCTTCTTGTTATTGAACTGGCGTCTTAAATTGGCATGCCCCTGCCCTAAATCCTCAGAGGGAGGAAGACATCTAGCTAAAAGCTCCTTGGCAAGGAAGAAAATCGCTTACTTGACGAAGGAAAGCAAGGAAGAAAATCGCTTACTTGACGAAGGAAAGCAAGGAAGAAAATCGCTTACTTGACGAAGGAAAGCAAGGAATCCCATATTATTAAGCAGTTCGATCAACTACTTTAGTAACTACTAGGGTGAAGGCCGCATATTGTTTAATTGCCAGCTTTATTGATAGAAGCTCTCAGAACGTATTTCATCGTTTAGCTTCAACAGGTTAGACTAGTGGGCAGATTGGTGTACGCATGCTGTACTGCCAGGTCTGGTTCCAGAAGGGCAGGAGTGCTTCATTGGTCTTACGGCACATTCTCAAATTCATCTCATAACTTGCTTTCTTCAACCATGGCGAGTACCTGAACGCTGTCAAAGCATCGACCTTTCTTACTGAGAACTCACACTCTGCCTGAAACACAGGACTAGCACATTCACTCACAGCAGAAATTCAATAATGCATAATCTGACAAAGCACTGAGAATTACACTCATAGAAGCGATTGAATATGAATTCCAGAGATGTGATTAAATAGAAAGACTCTCATATAAAGTACACGAAATATCATTTAATAAGAACACTAGAGGACTAATAACTTGAACATATCTTACTACATATCATTATGCATGATGCACAGACTGGTATTAAGGGAAAGCCTTTCCTACAAAACTACACTGGCCTTTTACATTTATCTGAACGAGAAAGCATCATGATACTCAAAATATACCCATTATATAACAAACATATATCGGGCATACGCTCCCCTACTCGCTCTATAATTTATTCAACTCAAGTCAGCTATCTGAATTTCAGGAATCTACCTATTAGATGCTACGGGAGAAAACAAACTCTTTTCACCTTCACTCACAACGAGAAGCTCCTTATACGTACCGAATAGAAAACACAAGAAGCACTTCATATCAAAGTCAACCAATCAACTGGTATCGGATAAAGTATGGAGTTGTTTTTCATGGATTCTTTTCTTTTTTCTTTCACTTTCACTTGGCGCCGGCTGAGCTCTCTAGACTGGGGCCTTTCATTCATTCACACAAGTACCACCGAAAAAGAAGTATTTATTCCATTAACTGAGTAGGAGCAATGCAAGAATAACACTGTAGGCCGGAGAACAAGAAGATAGATGCAAATCGCACTTGGCATATCAAAATGGGTTGTATGTATCTGGAGAATCAGAGTTCGTTAGGGAACATGGTTCAGGCTCATGCACCCGTGCCCCCTGCAAAGAAATTCTTTCCCCGCCGTTAGGTAAAAGTGAACTTCTAATAGTGGATGTACCAAAAGATTAATCACGAAAGAAGTTTCAAAAAGCCACCCGTACTAAGTGCTCCTACTGCCTGTTACATATAAATAGGTAGAAAATGAAGCTGAAATCAACCCAAAAACGAAACTGTGCAAATAGTGCTCAGTGAACTCTCAAATGAGCAATGAATCTACCTAAAATGAACCCACCCCATACGTAATAACCTGTAAACGTCCTTTGGTAATTATGCACATGCCCAAGCAAGGTCAAGTTTTGACTTTTGCTACAGGTCTTGTAACTCTCCCCATCGTCTTGTCGGAAGTGCCTTCCTTCCATCTGGTACCAGTCGCACGAAGAATACCCCTGCTACACGGCCTGGAATACCAAGGCGCGGAGCGTTCAACAGATGGATTTCTCGATCAATAAAAGAAGAAGTTAGTTCAACTTTTCGGAAGCTTTAAAGGACCTAACATCTTTCGCTGGGTCTTATCACTAAAAGTGGATATGAAAGAAAAGGTCTGAATATAGCAGTGGAAATCCACAGACTCTTCTACGGTTGGATTCCTCGGGGTCATAAAAAGAGGGACCGGCGGATCCATCGATCCATATTACAACTTCAAGTTCGGCGAAGGATTCCAATCCAATAGAGACTGACTCCAAAGCCAAAGAGGAAGCCTAGATAAGTGGAATAAAAAGTTACCCAAGTGACAAGAGCGACTTCAACTACTTACCTATACTCCCTAGCTCTGACCTATGCATGACTCTCCTTGGTACCATACTTTTAATTACCATATTACCTAAGATGGTAGTGGTGCTAGCTGGAGACTGAGACAAGGTGGAGCTCGAGCCTAAGACTAAGATCAAAAGGATGGCAGCTGGCCCCTAGTCTGAGAATGAGTATAGCGCTTTTGTTTCCGAGCCATATACTTGAAAAGCTGGAGCCAATTCTTTAACAGGACCGCTTCACTCTCCAGTAGGTAGGGTTGGGTAAAGTAGTAAAATAAGAACGGTTGCCTAAGCTATATCCGAAAAGTAGGTATGCTTGAGTTCCCGAAGAAGATGTGTTATTGATGTATACTTCAAAGACCAAGACCTGATTGTGTTGTTTGGAGGTGGTAGTTGGGTATTGTGATAATGGCTATTGTTATACCCCGGGTAGGAAGCAGTAATCCTTACTTTCGTCTATTACCCAGGCCCTAATAGAAAGAGTAGTGGTATTGTTTAATATAGCTAAGCAAAGTGGTTGAGAAGAATACCCGCGCGCGGTGCACTGGATGGGTTACCTGAGCTGGGTAGTAGGTCTGTTTCCTCTCCGGATACAGAGTTGGGCAAGAGTAAGACACCAGGGAAGCTGGCTTGTGTGTACTGGATTGTTAGTAATGGGTATAGTGAAATAGGAAAAGTAGATTCCCCGAATCTGAAATGTTGTTCTTTATGTTACTCTTTCGTCAAGCGTCGAAGGAAGGATAAGCATCAAGTCCAAAATCGTTAAAAGAAGATTTTTTGAGATTAAGTTGGCCCACGTCTTGGCGTAAAGCGCTCGTGCGACCAAAAAAGCTCACAGAAATTCCCCTACCCAAATCTGAAATCTCACCTGCAGCCCTTAGAGCACTTCGCCCTACTACCTTTCTTTTTTAGAAGTGCCCGGCCGTTGATGACCAGGTGTAAAATCTCTTCTTTAGGAAGATTTCCTCTGACTGGTGCGAAGACTGCCTGCCAAGAAAGAATTTGGATGGATGCAATAAGATCAACGAAACCTTGGTTTGCTTTGCCCCACAGGCGCTTCCAATAAAGAAAGGGGTCGATCATGCATGAGGGATTCTTCCAAAACATTTTCAATATTACACTTAATCACCCGATCCAAAGCCGGCCAAGATCTGACTGCTCGCAGGGGTTCCACGTCTAGTCTAGGTCGAAAGCCATCTTCATCTTCTGACAAGCTAACATCCAATGCTTTCGTGAGTAGCGCCGAGCCAAGGCATCCAATACCAATCTTTCCCTGTCCGCGGGTTGCGTGATCGACCTCCATTGGCCTGGCTTCTTTGGCTTTGATCAATACATAGGTGAAAAACGATAGGATTTATTCCGTCCAATTGCATCCTTTGATAAACAATCCACCTCAGAAGTGCTATTACGAAAGGTGTATTATATTTTACTGCCTCGGAGCATCACTGTCTAGGGCATACTTACTGTGATCTAAAAAGAAGTGGGGGCAGCACGGGCCTAAAGCTTTACTTTGCTAAAAACAAACTATGGATAAGGTTCTTTCCCCTATGAAGATATGTCGTAAACCAATCTACGGTAGAATCAAGGTAAGAGGAAAGTACCAGCCAGTGCCAGTGAGAGTGAAAGTATGAGTAAAAAGCTTTCTACTTATTTCAGTTATTTAGTATTGGATTGGCATTGAATGAAAACTTTTGATTGAAGTGAATAAAATGGCAGCAGTGGGAATCATCCCGGGAAGCTTAGCTTAGGTAGTTCGTAGATTGGAGTTTTGGTATAGCTGTTAAGGAAAGAAAGGTTAGTAGTTGAGCGAATGCCTACTAAGCCTTTAAGTTCTTACCTATTTTACTTTCTGGAATTCAGTTTCTCTATCTCTAGCCGAATCGCGAGATCTGGGAGGAAAGCCTTTTACCCGTTATCAGTTCTTTTTTTAGTATCGGAAGCAAGGGCTAGGAGTCAATCACTTGCTTACTATATTCCCTCGTTCGCTTTTCTTATATAGCAAGGAAGGAAAGAGTTGTGTAGTTCAATCCAACTGCTGCACTAAATACCTTCGCTTGTTCTAAAAAAGAACTATTTAGTTCCTACTTATGGCGTAATATATTCTCTAATGCAAAAGCTTTATCCTTTAATGCCTATTGGCAAAGACTTCCTTTGCTAGTAAGCAGTTCATTCAACGCTTTAAGATAGGAACTCGGCACCCGCATTATGCTTTTTCTTTTGGTCAGGCCGCAGGTATTACTCATGCGCATCTGACCCCAGAACTTCGCTTTTGAAGCGTAGGTACGTTGGCTAAAGCAAATCGCTCGTCATCTGCTCTATGCCTCCTAAGTACCTTACTTCAGTCAACTAGTATGATCTCTCTATCAACAAGATTAATTGCACCAGACGGGCTACGCATCTTCCTTCTCTGAGGTATTTCTTATTGGTTGAAGGCTCGGCATCACTGAACATACGAACAATCAACCTTTCGTACGTACTCCTTCGTATCTCTCTTTTCTGTTCGCCGGAAGAGAAGGCGCACCTCCACTAAAGCTTCTTTCTCTGAGTTCCTTCTCTAACCCTACGTTCCGTCTTTTTGGTGGATCTTGCAAGTGACTCTCTTGAAGATGAAACTATGCTCAACAAAACTGACCGATCAATGAGTTTAGCTAACCGAATGATTTTAGCCAGAGAAAAGAACTCTTAATATGTTAGACAAATAAAATCCGCCCACTCATCCCTCGAAAGCATCCCGGCGTAACTTACTTATATCACGCATCCCTCTCAAGGGAGTATTTTGCAGATAAGAAGGAGAGATTGGTACGAGGAGAGAGAAATTGGCTCCTTATCTAGGTAGACTACTTGTCCAGGGAAAAACCAACTACTTTACTCTTAGCCTTTGTAAAAGCCTAAACAGCTGAAGCTTTTCATTCATAAGCTCGTGCTCCTGAAACAACTATACTCAACTTACCCTTTATTCACAAAGGTGGTTTAGGACTAATTGCCTAGCGGGCCTTTGCCAAGCTACTGTGAAATATCCATATAGTGACTATCCCTTAGTTAAAGCTTGCCGCTAATCACTTATAGCGTATAAGTAGGTAACCTTAGGGAGCGAAACCTCTCTCCGAACCGTACGTGATACTTTCATATCATACGGCTCTCCACAAGAAATTCTACCTATTTATCAAATAACGTTAATTAACCTACTCGAAAATTACTGCCTAATCACAATCATACCGGAAAGTCATTAATCCCCTGCGCTAGCGCGACACCTTGAAATCATCCTTTGTGACTGGTGGATACGAACGTGACAAGGTCGACAAACCGGGATTTGCTTTCGGTTCATCCGGGACATCATAGCTGACATGTAGTCTTTAGGCTGTTTTGACACATCCTTCAGAGCTCGCACGTGGTGCATTTCAACATCGACTTAAGATCCGCATAGCGTACAAGGACTCTCTAGAACCGCTTGTGAACGGGAGGTAGCCCGGCCGAGTTTCTCGAGTCGTACAAAAGGCCGCCAAGGACGTTAACAGCCAAAAAAATAGTATTGGCTTTCTTTCAACGGGTTAGGCATGGAAGCAAGAACTTTCCCATTATTGTCTTTAATAGCAACAAGGTCTTTTCCAAACCTTAGCGGCCTTACGTTTAGTTCCAAGTTTTAGCTTAGAAGCAAGCGTAAGGACACATGAGAACTTAAGGATATAGAAGATTAGTCCTAGACTACCGAAGTTATTAACAAAGCTATAGTAGTTACTAATACCTTGCCAAATAGTCCAGTAGTGTTTAACAATCTGATGAGTCTCAAAGTGAATCATCCGACCCGGGTTCACACCAGGTTTAGCCATACCACGTGCTTCTAGCTTAGCCACCTGTTTACTGATAGGACAAAGAAGTTGCGGTCGTGTACCTGCCTTACTAATGAGAGATTGCCCAGAACGAATACTTCGGCGAGTAGGTCGTAGTGAAAGAGGCGTAATACGGATATCCGTACCAAGGAAATGAGCCATTTCATCCCGAGCATGAGTGATCCACGTCTTTTGCATACGTTGTTCAAGTTTCAGCTCTTTTGCTAGGCCGGGCCCGCCCGGATATTCATAGCATCCGATTGAGATCCAATAATTCCAATAATAAAGTCGTCCGCATAACGAACCCACCTCTTAAAAGAGAGATAAGCCTTTCTAGGAGAGTGAAGAATTGTAAAACATACCCATCCGGCCAGATAAAAGTACCAGTCCTTAGCGGCCTTAGCGGCCTTTCTTCGTGCACTCATTTAGTAGATAATTTTGAACCCTTCTTTTTGACTTTACCTGCTTAGTGGTATAGTAAGTAGTAGGCCATTGCTTCTTCACGACCTTACGAATGGATCAACTAGAAATGAATCGGTGTCATAAACTCATTTGGCTAACCGTAGTAGTAAATAGCGTGACACCCAGCAATCGATCAAAGCCAACTAAAAAAAGCCCAACTTTAGCAGCCTGCTTACGAGCAAACAAGCTTATGATTGATGGTACGATCTGGTCTTTGGGATACACACACTATATATGAGTTTATGCATTGAAATATTTTTCTCACCGATTCTTCACGATCACGTTGTTCAACTCACTATTTCACGTATAGGAGAGAAAAGCCTTCCCTACAGTGACGTACGAGTACTATCTTACTAAACAGTAGGCGCGTTCTTTGGCTCTACACGGCCTATTTGAGTTTATGTGATTTCCTCTTGAGCGAAGACAAGTATCTTTTGCCCCAACGCACGAATCGCTTTCAAATAGGTTTTTTCGGAAGTGAATAAGCAAACAGCCAGTTTGGAGTGTCTTGTCGTAGTATATGTAGATGGATTACAGTTTCGAGTAGAAAAGCAGCGTCGCTATAAGGAGTTCATGCAAGGAGCGAGCGGATTCCCCACCCAGGAAAGAAAGAAGATGATATGGACAACTCAGCTGCGGATGATGAGTAGTTCGGCTTTACTATTTTTTGCTGAGGACGCTCGGCTTTTTAGTTTATGGTTTGTTAGCTTGGCTTTTTGAATCTATGCTTTTGTAAGCAACAGCTAACGCCGAACGCAAAAGTTGAGCTGAACTTTTGTAAGAAGCATGCTCCTAATAGCATCGCTAATAAAAAAGAATAACACGGAGGGCTTTTCGTTCTACACATTAGTAGTTACTCGGCAAGGAAAGCTATTTACTTACTTCGATGCAGGAAATCAGAGATAGGCCGCTAAGGATGTGGCCTAACAATTTCGCAAAGTCCCTGCCAAAATTTCTATCTTAGGATAAATAGGTACCATATCATATGTGTAACGAGAACGGACATTACACAGCAAGTTGCTAGTAGAACTTGTTCGCACAGGGGTCTGAATGAAAGCTTTTCAGTCAAGACAGGTCGGGGCTCTGGAGAGGAAGAATAGTAACTACTAATGTTACGAACCAAAAGCTTCCTCGTGTCTCAGCGTCGATCCATCCAGCCTAAACTGGCAACACTTATGTATTCTTATAGTCTTCTTACCCAGTGAGTAACTACTAATGTTACGAACGAAAAGCCCTAGGTGTAAGCTGTTTTACCAATTGACGATGCCAGATACGAGATACCTGCTTGCCAGATTTCCCTAACTTTAGTCTTTGGGTAGAGACAAAGCATATCACTAAGCCTGTGAACCAGAATGGTGCCCCGATTCCAGAGCAAGAAAAGTAAGTAGGTAAGACTGGATGCCTGACCACTATGTCCGAGATTGGGTACCCTATGCTTGGGAGTAAGACAGCTGGCCCCTAGCACAAGCCAATCCAGCAAGCAACTCAGATACAGGCATGACTGCCATATCAAACAAGGAATAAAATGCATTCATTAGAAGCTCATTCATAAAAGGACGAAAACTTGACTTTATCTATATGATATTACAATATGTTTGGAAACTGAATTGGGATGAGAAATATGCTTTCTTTTAGGTGAAATTTGACGGTCGTTCGTGTGACTACTCTTCTAATCCTGGGTTTCACACCCAGGCGTGGTTCCTTTCTCCTCCAACCGATGGACGACTTCTTCGGCCAAATAAAATATCAAAGTAGGGACCCGCGCTATGAGCAAGCTGTGCGAAAAACCGCTTCTTCCTAAACATTGTGGGGCGTAAGCTATCTGCATCAATGGAAAATGTGAGCTGTACCATATAGTCTTCTCGTAGGCAGGCTTCGATAGATAGTAAATCGCGAGCTTACCAAACCTTGTGCAGGGGTCTCTCTCTGCTTCTATCATGAGTTCAGTGAGTCGAGAAAGTTTCCTTACTGAAGAAAGTGGATAAAAAGCTCCTGGGGCATCCCCGCCAACATAGAAAGCCAAGTGAAAGTCAATGTCTTTATCTATGTCATTCCAGATATTTCTTATTATTATTAAGAGATTATGTGAGAAAGGAGTTCCTCTTTTTCCTTGACAACTTGACTCCTAGCTTTTGCATCAACCTGTGAATTCCGTGTCATGCATGCCTATTTGGTTAAAAGAAAGCCTCGTTCTCGTTCTTCCCTTTCCTTTTTGCTTTTCTTATATCCCCTACCCCTCCTCGATACAAAAGGTCCCTTTGAATTCTTCTATTTGAAAGTCGCTAAAACAACGCAGCTAGCTAGCACTCACTCTTACTCAGTAGGTTTGAAAGTAGCTAAAACACAATAAGTTACCTCGAAAAGACTACTACTTAGCTATTACTGTACTTTATACATTTAGTAATCGAAGAGTAGAACAACTTAGCGAGTAGTTTAATACAAGAGTTCAAGTAGATGCGGTTACCTATTAGATTACTCCGAGCAGTAACTTAAATAAGTAGTAAGGAAATAGTACAAGATATTAGTTAGTTAAGTAGTCCATTGAAAATCAAATAGTTCTCTTCGTATCCGTACACCTATTCAGAACAATTCAAAAGAAACTCCGATTACCGGGAAAAATGGACAACTTGGCATTTTCCCTCGGAGCCCGTCCAACGAATTGATTTTTTTGACGAAACACCGTGTTTTTGGCATACTTTTGATTTCCCCTAATATGAGCCAATTCCAAATCTTCAAAAAGTACAACTTTTGCTGCTATATGACACTACTTTTTTCACAAATGGTCTTGGCTGTCTCTAGGGAAAATGTGCTTTATTACTTTTGACCATAGGTTAATCATACTTTTACGAACCTAAAAAGTAGAACCCAAAGAGCAAAAGAGCTGGAAAGGCTCAATTGAGTATTTTTGGTCGCTTCTTATGATGAACGAGATCAAAAATACGGGAGTGCGCCGTATTTCTTATTTCAAAGCTTTTTACTTCGTCTGTAGTGCGAGGCCTTTTACCCCGTGTTACTGCGAAGTTGCTTACTCCGTTTTACGTGCGAAGCTTTTGGCTACGTCATACTGCGAAGGAAGTTCGATGCTTTGTCTTAGTGCGAGGGCTTATTATGTTGTCTTATTGCGAAGTTTGTAACTAAATCTTATTGCGGGTTGCCACATCCTCAAGCAGTGCCAGGTTCCACTCGATCCACACTTTGACACTTTTTGCTTTGTTTGTTAATTTTCCAATTATATAAAATAACTTGCTTTCAGCACATTTTCTTAATCAAAAAGACTAGGTTTGCCAGCTACGCTTTCTATTCTTCTATACTTGGGCGGTATTTAAGGGAAAGAAAGCCCTGGCTTCGGTCAGATAAGGTTCCTGCTCCCTTGCTTCGATCGATTGCTTCTTCGTAGTGCCCTTTGGTTTCATTTACTGGAAAGGGAACGAAGAGGTTGGAAGACCTATGCTTTGATAGAGAAACTCCTGAAACTTCAACTCCACAATTGAGGATCTCGTGTCTTATGGGCGGATAACTTCTCAGTGACAGTAGGCACCGTGGTGGTTTTTAGGCTAGTTGTTTAAGGAAGGGTTAAGGGCAGCCGGGCAGTAATAAAGAAGACAAAGACACTACCGAGCACCTCGACAGGCAGCGCAAATGAAAATGCGAGGTTGGCACCGCAGTCAGGTTCATCATGTCAGCTTCCCGCCTACCTGGGCGGCGGCGGATCAGAGTAGGGGACAGCTAATAAAGTATAATCAGACCTCCAATGCACCTAGTTTATGAAAATCCACTAGAAGTCTCGGCTCGGGTAGGCAATCCCACCACTCATCTCTCTCTTTTTCATTCTTTCTTAAAAAACTCTCTAAACACTCAATTGATAGTGCATTCAGCTCCTGGCTTGGCAGCCCGTGGGTTTTTCCCTTTATCAAAGGGATTTCCACGTCAAAATCTTGTGCGTTCATTGTTTCCTTCATATTGAATTCAATTGCTCAATCTGAATCGCATCGCACTCACTACCAATGTCAGCCTCATTCTCGTCAGATCCTGAAACAATCAAAATCTTAACTGCTGATAAGTAGATATCAAAATCTGCACCAACAGTTTGGCGCGCGGGTTTATTTAAGTCAATTCACTCGCTGCCTATAAATACTACAAAAGCCCTATCTTTGACTGCCTATACATACTTGGCTATCCGTTAATGCCTGTTATCAGCTTACTCATCCCTTGTTTTTTACTATTACGCCTGCCTATTCCAGATCCCTCTTCCTCTCCACCCTCTCTTCCTCTACATCCAACCACCTCATTCTATTCATCCTATGATCACCAGAACTAGAGACAACACCAGACCGGGCAAGACGTACCCCGATTGCGTCACAACGCGCTCTACTAGACATCTAGAACGCGCCACCTCCCTCTCTCAGTCGTTATTTCAGGGCACTCCTTCTCTACTAGACCCACTTCTATATGCCTACTAAGGCAAGAGATACCTATCCATGTTGTACCAAAGGGCTACGCAAGGTATATCAGAAGATCACTTCTCTACTCTACTTTAGTCACAGGGAAGTAAGAAAGGAATGGACATACGGAACACGTGCCCACGAAGTTTGGAATGGATGCCCAACCACCTCTTGAACAAAGCGAAGACTTGCCCTTTCTCTTAGAAAATAAATAGGATTCTCTCACTCTCGGCTCTATACCTCTGGTACTACACCTAGTGGCTCCGCCTTCCTCATTATGGCGTGCTATTGGAACATTTGGGCCTTGCCTCCAGAAAAGTTGTGTTGTCGTCGTTGGTCGAAACGAACCGGAATCGAACCAGATAAGGCTCATGACCTCCTTCCAAGCGTTTCTTTTGATAACCCGGTTCGACACTGTCGTGGCTACATCCGGGGAAGTGTCATTAGACTCTTCCATTTAGGTAGGGTCAACTCCTCCCCATCCTTACCTTTCTTAAGACTAGCAAGCCCTCTCGAATTAGTTCTACCATAGTAGCTTTGAACGTAGACCCGGGTAAAAATCTTTCACTCACGGATAAGTTAAAACCCGTGACTATATCGTCCTGAAGACGGATGCGGCGGGAAGAAACGGCATTGAGAAGTGTTGCTAACTTGACATTTAGGTTTCGGCATAACAAAGCTTGCACTGTCTTTTCGCATTTAGGCGAACAACGCGCTGCTGGTAAAGATTCTACTACGGTGCCGCAAATTCGCAAGCTGATCCTAAGGTTTCGTTGTTGTTCATTGGATTCCAACAGAAGGACCTCGTTAGGGTTGAAGAATTGCTGCAATTCTTCCTGAATAGACTCGATTCTCCCGTCGAGAGTTTCTTTGAAAGTTGATCCAAAACTCTTCCGAGTAAATATGAGAAAGCCTATAAAACAAGCAGCTACTATCAATTCTTCATTATAGATTAAGATCTTCTTCGAACTTAATGCACAAATAGATAGAATAGCCGCTAATAACATCTTTCTATCCTGCATATCCGTTGACATTTCATTAGGAAAGGACTCTCCTTCCGCAACGGAGCGGGGAGTTTTGTAGGAAACCAAAAAGGCAGAAGAGGAGAAAAGCACTTTGTAGTTGGTAAATATCCTGTAGTTATGTTTAACCTTGAATGCAATTTATAAATTCGACTGCAATAGTTCCCCGGGTTCTAAAAGTAATAACGAAAATGGCTAATCCAATAGCGGATTCCGCAGCTGCCACCGTTAGAACTAATAAAGCAAATACTTGACCCATCATATCATCCAAAGAAACGGAAAATACCAAAAAGTTCAAATTGACAGCTAATAACATTAATTCAATTGACATTAACATAATAAGAATATTTCGTCTATTAAGGAGGATTCCCCGAATACCTAAAATAAAGATGATCATAGAAAATGTGAAATATTTGATAGGATCCATTTCGGAAACATGGAATGTCAGAGCAATTCAAATTATGTGAGGCCATCATTTCCAAACCAAAGGAAAGCCATAAGTAAGAACCAAAGGAATAAGTAAGAAAAGAAAAGCTTTTTGGAGTGAAAGCAGAGACCTCCTAATCGACCTTAACAAGAAATACGTAGCCCCTCTCTCTACCCGAAGCAAAAGCGATTACCTTGTGGGAGGATTTTGACTCCCGATTTTCGCGATCGCATCCCGCAAGAAATCCTGTGTCTGGGTAGCAACCTCAATACTCGCATTGAGCCGGGAGATTTCCGACTGGATAATGAAATCTAACTGATGTCAAAAAGCTTTCTTATTTTCTATCAATTCGGTGAGCTGTTGGTTTTGAGCTTGCAGCTCTTGGATATTTTGAAAAGTCGCCTGTGCAACTTCCAAATACTGGGCCACTTCGGCCAAAATAACGGTGAGATCCATGGTTTTTTCTCTTTTTTACTCAGTAAGTTTCCCCAACAAGCAATGGATTGAGCTTTAGAAAGCCTAAAGTACGCTCAGTAGTTTTCTTGCTAGAGAGAATTTCTGGTTTTTTCACTATCGGGTTCTCTCGACCAGAGAGTGAATATTCTATTAGCGTGGGTTCCACCAACGAAAAAAAGAATGGGATGCTTTGACTTGCCGGAACAAGACACACACACACAAAGACACTATTTACGATAAACAAGAAAGAAAAAGAAAGAAAAAATGAAAGGAACTTGGGCGAAGCTCTAAAAAGTGAACAACTCACCATTTCCACCGTAGGTGGAGTAGCCTGCTGGATGGAAGGACCCCGAAACTCGTAGAGGCTTAGCAGAAGCTGACAAGGACCCATAAAAGTAGTAGGTTTAGGATGGGTAGGGATCTTGCGGTCACTAGAAAAGACAGGGCCTAGATCAGATTGCTTTTAAGTCTAGCCCGAGACCCAGGAATAGTTTCAGTGTGCCATGAGTGGTAGCAGTTTAGTAAGGGCATGGCTGCAGGCAGGGAGTGACCCAATAGCTCTTGTTGAGTCGACTGTGAACGCATGGAGCGCTCTTTGAAAGAATAGCTCTTCTTAATCTTTTACCCGTCCTCATTCCTTGAGCATTGATCAACGCATGGGAGGGAGCCTTACAAACTCATGAAGACTAGTTATTGATTTCGCAAAACCTGCCAATCTGGCTAATCAGTAGCCAGCGAACTAAAAGAGTGAGCCAAGCAAGATTTGCTAGTTACAGAGTTTTGGAAAGGACTGGTGGAAACTCGGAGGGAAAGCTACTATAAATGAATAAAGCCTTAAAATATCCTTACTAGATGAGCGTAATTCCTTATTAAGCGACGTTATCGATCCTCACGCGAGTCCATACTGAAAGAGGCGAGACCAACGAATGGGGGAATACGTCTGGTGGTTTTGTTTTTCGAATCATCCTATTCCATTTCTTATTCTCATTTTTCTTCTTACTATCCTATCATTCTCTATGTTCTCTGGAGTGTTGCTAGTAAAAGGTTTAGGCTCTTCTTCAGGTATTAGTGTTGTCGGGTTCTGTAGGTTCCTTGGTTTGCTCACACGGATAAGTGGTATCCATCTGTTCTATTGGCGTATCAGTGTCTTTGCGTAGTTCTTTCATTTCCTGCTCTAGAGTAGTGAAAATGATGGCAAGCGATTCAGCATCACCAGATAAGGATTGAACATTCTTCGGTCGAGTATCAATCCATTTCTCACTATTATCAAGGACTTTCTCTCTCTTGCTAGAATCTGGTAGAACAGGTAGGTAATCGGAAGACTTTTCTTTGGTGGTCATGGATTTCATTGAAACACTGAAAGGATTGGTCACTCTTACCTTTTGAACTAATAACCTCTCGTAGTATTGCTCGATATACCACTCTCTAGTACAATTTGGTTTTGCAGCACCCAGGTGTACCAAGATATCCGGCTTATCATCATGCAGCATTAACAAAGAGCTTTTCGGTGCGTTGAGGATACCCTCTTGAATGGTGTACTCTAACTTCAATTTCCCTAGCTCTGAGGATGATACTTTTTCATCTGGCAATTGATGACTAAGGACAACAGAGTAAGTGTCGGTGTAAAAGCAATCACCCCCGCTGAAATACGGGTGCATATGAATCCGAGCATGAGCAGTAATGGCAGCAGCTATTTGAACAGCTGCGTTCCTTGGTTGATTATCGCCGCAGTTTTAGTGTCATAAGACAAATAAGAACACAACCAATATTCGTTACGGATGACCAACCTGAAAACCATTGAGACTGAAAAGTTCCTCGTATCTTTTCTCAGTGCATATTTCAGATATGGAACTTCGTGGGTTTATTCCAAATCGACCGTATTTTCTATTCATTAGGCTCTTATAAACATATGCTAATCCTGTCCCTCACTCTTAGCTTTCCTCCCATTACTGAACATATCTCCAAAAAACTTATCGAATACACCATAACCCTTATCATAGTAGCAAGCTGATATCTGTCTTGTAATTCAAAATTCCTTTGTCTTAAATTTCCTAGTCGAATAGACGAATTTCCTGAGAGGATAGATTTCCCATTTGGAGTTGATTTAGTTTGTAATTTCATAAGAGGAATAGCACTCGTTCTGCTTTCATTTCACCTTAGAATGAGCACTTTGACCAGACAAAGCTCTAGTGCGTGGAGTCTCCTTTCCTACTAGTCTGGATCTGTCCACTTTAATACCGGGGATTCCCCATATTTCCTCTACACCCCGAGTAGTGATTTCTACGAATGAATTGCCTGAGCATAAGATGGATTACCTCCTCGTAGTGAGTGGATTTGTGCAGATGTATTTTCCACACTCATTGTCATTCCTTTCTTTGTTTAGCATTTCTTTGCCTAGAATATCCTAATTTCGTGTACTGAATTTCCTACTCGGATTTCCCTGTTAAGTTAGGCAATCCCCTTTTATGGCAGTGTGTGTGTTAACTATGATTGAATTGCCAAAGAGAATATCATAGAATTACCTGACTGAGGTGTGTTACTTTGTCCCTAGCTTTTCAGTATTGGCTTTTCACAAGCTAGTCGAGCAGCAAAACAAGAGCAAGTGGTTTAAGGAAAAGAAAGTACAAACCCCTGGGCAAAATGCCTACATGTTTTCACTTACTTTTTTTCATGGATGGGTTTTTTCCTGTGTGAGAAAACAAAGAACACTCACTCGCCGCTCCGCGCCTTGCTTTTCCGGGTGAATTACCGAATAGAGTAGAGAGATTTAGCTATCAAAGATTTCATTTCAACCCGGGCTTGCTATCATCCTCTTCAAGCACTTTAACCAGGACAAAGCATAGAATATCATAGAATTACCACCTGCTGGGGGCTTTTCCTATATATAGGCTCAATTACTAGCTTAGCTTTTTCATTGATAGCCCAGACTGGGATTTGACAGAGAGCCTGGCTGCTTAGTTCCCCTAGCAAAAACTGAACTAACTCTTTGACCGCTTTTTCTTTTCTTTCTTTAGCATGCCGATACCTATTAAAATCTTAATTCCACTAGTTTCTTTAGTTTCACATATTTGCACTAAGTGAGAGGGGAAGCGACGTTGCATTGAATGAAAGAATCCCTCTTTTGCTCACATATCTTCTATCATAAAAGATAATCCGCCAAGCTCTTTCAACTCCTACTCCATCATCTCGTTTGGAAGCCCCCGACGGTAGCAATTTTGCCTCACCGAAGCATTCTGAGGCAAGAGCTAGAGGAAAGAGGAAGAGGAATGCAAGGTGGGTTTGGATAGAAGAAGATTTCTTTCCAAGAAGCATTTGGATAGAAAGAAATTTACGTCTCAAATCTTGGTGTGTGGTGCTCCCGGCTCAGAAGTGAATATGAACCCGCTCGCTAGTGGCACTTACCCCTCTTTGCTTGTGGGAAAAGGGCCTCGGGTCAGCATTGGTAGACTGCCTTTACCTACCCTACCATCGAATAGGGATCTTTGAACCGTACATCTTGTAAGTTTTTTCTTTTTATTAAAGTGTATGGATGAAAAAGGCAAACCAATATCATCCCCATCCCAAGAAGAAGACGAAGATGCTGTTAGAGATAACATACCACTAGGTATAGTAATTAATACCGCGCGAAGGAATGGCGGAGATGCCCATAAGGCATCGGAGACTCAATAGAAATCCTAGCCTTCCTTACACCACACAGACCAACAGACACGGACACATTATCCCCTCTAGACACAGGACCATTTACTATGGCTTTAACACCCATCGGATATTATGGACCACTGACGCTGAGAGAGAGACTCGCATCTAGGTATACTAATACGGAATTGATTGATTATTTTCTAACGATTCAACTGCCCCTTGCCCAAGTCATAATTGCTGTACTAAAGTTATTGCATTCGGTCTATGAAGTTCAGGTTCCAGCCTTCTAGACCTAAATCGTCTTTCCGTTCCCTATGATTTAGATTAAGGTCTTTGGTTTAGCGCACTCGGGCGTTGTGTTTGGTAAGCATGCCGATCCTAGTCAGTTACCTTTGTAACGATCGCTGTAGAAAGAAAAGGTAACAGGAGATGCCAAAGACGAGAACGAAACTCTATATGAGTTTCTGGTTCAAAAAGAAAGTAAAAGGATTTGTTTTCCAGAGCAAGATCAGACCTAGAAACAGGAAAAGAGAAAGTGTTCCAACTAAGAGCGAATACTTTCTTGTGCAGTCGAGTCGTTATTTCCTCTGTCCCTCACCAATGTTTCTTTTTTCCTTCTGGTAGCGCGTGTTTTTTCAACAAAAGGCATGCGCATTACCAGTGACCTGTCTCGCGCTTTCAGATGACGTCTTTTTATATCCGGCTGGCTCAGAGGGGGTCTTCTTATAACCTTATCATGTATGTATATAATATTCTTATTATTTCTCAAACTTGAAATAGAAGTGATGGGTATGGTTGCTTTGAAAGGTTATGTTGCAAGCAAGTCTGTTCCAAATTCCTAGAGCCAGAAAGAGTTTTTTCATGTATTTTTTCCCCAAAAGATGAATGCTCCTGTCAATTCTCAATGATTGCAATTTCCAATAAGGGGTAGGCACGTTCTCAGTCAGGCAGTACAATACCTAGAGTTCTTTCCTCACGCGAAATCCCTTTTCTACCACCTTCGGGACAAGGCTCCTTTCTCTCTGAACCTATGCTTGGTGAAATACCCTATCTATTTCTTTCTGAGAGAGAAGACCATACGTAGATCGTATCATACACGGGCGTTGTAGCACCCGATGAGATCTATTAATCCATTGCACCCCGGTGAGTGAGTCTACTTTGCTTCAAGCATGGGTTAGTTTCCCTATGTGAAGTGGTACTGCCCACACCTCGTCACCACTCTTTCTGTCACTAACCATTCTGTATGTCTACTAGCGACTCAGTCCCGGGCTACTATAATACTAGGGCCTTTCTCTGACATGCTTGCTAAATGTAGAAAGTAACCTAAGTATGACTTAGTGAGAAAAGAATGAGTCATCCTGTCTTCGGTGTCTCCGGTAGAGATTATCTGCTTTTGATGCTTGCCAGTCCCGTTCGCCCATAAGACTATGGAAAAAGAGATTCCCCGGGAGCGTTCAAGACTAGGCCCATTGTCCCACTCCTCAAGGAAGAGAGATAAATCCGTACTTACTTCACTGCAAGAAGGAATACATTGAACCCGGATACCAACAAACTGCTAGGTAACTTGGACTTGTACTCATAGTACGTGCTCTACGCCATAGAGAATAGCCGGAGTACGGTAGGAATGGACTGCTTCCAAGGAAGGCTTGAAATGCGACAGAAGCTTCTTCCTAAAAAAGGTCTTCTATCTCTTATTTCTGCAGAAAGAAATATTATGAAAGAATAACCCGAATGTTCATTGGTTTTTCCATATCTACGTGATTGATCTCCGTTCATCGTTTTGGTACTCGGAAAATACATGGGCCTGGCTACGGGTGCCTGCGTAAGAGAGAGGACTTTTTTATGTTCACAAACTTAACAGTTACCTTCTGAACTAACAATCCAAACGAGAAGCTTTGCAGGAGTACACATTCCCAGATAAGGTCGTTCAGTCTGACTTTTTCTACCAGGCTTCGGGTGGTATTGCTGTGGGTCTGTTTAGGGTGCTTTAGTGGCTTTCGTTCATTCCTGCGTAAATGAGTAAAGAACTAGTATTAGGCGGCTATGGGGGGTATTTCTTTAATAGGGTTGCTTTTTCTATCATGATAGAGCGTGAGGCTAACGTGAATCTACTCGATCTTTTCCGAGAAACTCCATATATATAGTTGGAAGGAAACGCTACAATTAGTCTAAATATTGAATGAATGCTTGCTCCTTTAGTACACGCTGATATGCAGCAGGCTGGTGAGTCAAATAGGTTTTCGGTAAAAGACAAAAAACAAAACGAAACATAAAGTCAAGGTATAGGAAACACCGTGCTTTTTTTCCTACTCACTCCAGACTTTCCCTTATCCTTGACCTTATCCTTGACCTTATCCTTACCCTTATCCTGTTTGACCACGCCTACGCTTACATGAGGGTGAACCAAAACCACCTTACCCTATTTCTGAACAACAGGATTTGACTTCCGCTTGACCCAAAAGCAAGAGCAATACGAGAGTGAAGCGAGCCATACGAAGTATGCTATTGTATTGGACCAGACAGAAGAGCGAGTATCTTCCTCTTGGTAAGATCAATCATATTCATCCCTGACAGACTAGTAGGAGTATACGCCGCTAGTTGATAGATTAGGCGCGTGCTATAAAGAAAGGCTATTCATGTAATTCTAAACTTGTAACGATTACGCCGTAGATAAACGTATAGTGCGGGTACTAGATTTGCCGTAAGTGATTGTTATAGGTACAGGAGAATCCCCTTTTTGACTCTATTTGTTCATCGGGGAGTAAAGGCCAAAGACATGTAAGTGGGGCTACAGGGATAGGAAAGACTCGTAACTAGGGGTATGACCCGGAAAGATTTCACATACTTCCTTTTCCTATTCAGAAATGTATGTCGTAAAGCTACTGGAAGAAATTATGTGTTCCTGAAACTGCTAATGCCCCTCCCAGGTTCAGCGAAAAAGGAGACTGTGGATTACTTTTCTGCCCAGGTTGTCCAACAAAGAAAGACTTCTGCTATTTCCCCCCGGACAGCCCTATCTAAAGGATGAAGATATCCCGGCGATTTTTTTTGACCTTACGCCCTGTGGGTTGGTGATACCAGCTAAACCTAAACTCAGTAAGGGTTGCCCAACTATATATAACTAGCCAACTTCCTAGCGTGTTGCCTGATTAGCAGAATCTGGGGTTGATTGGGGAAACCGATACTTAAGGCTACAGGGGCAAAGCTACAAAGGAATGTCAATAGCTTTACTTAGAATTCTGTATCGGAATGACGAGGTTGTCCGACAAAGCAAGCTTGGATGGAGCGGATGGATTTGTATAGAATTCCCCGGGTATTCCTTTCTCATTGAATCGGCTTCGGTGCCTTATCTTTTTCTCCTAAAACTTGCTCGGCGGAAAAAGCCGGCAGAGTGATGAGTGTGTATGAATCAGAGTATTTCTGATAACGAATGGTCGGATCGGATTGAAAAGATTGACCTTTTCTGCGTTCTGAGAGAAATAGACTTGATCTTTCCTATTTGCTACTTTCAATTCCGCGTGTGTTCATTTCCGATGAAAGTGAGCGCCCCTACAGCTTTTTCATTTCCTAGCTTTGGGAAAGACCGGATCAGAACATGAATTTCTGGGCATACTTAGTAGATGCAGATCTAGGTAAAAACAAACAACAAAGACAAAACCGCTTTTTGGTGAGGAGTAGAAAGAAGGTTGTAGTGGTATGGCTTTGAAGGCCAAGGTCTATGTTGACTGGAAATAAAGGAAGCCGAGGGTAAAGATGATGAAAGAGTGGGTGGATTGGTTTTATTGTTTTTGCTTACGGATGAGGGATAGGTCTCTTGCTTTGATTTGAAAGGCCGTGGCCCCACCCAATTTAACTGGATACTAAAAAGAAAGTTTTTCCCAAACGACCAGTTCTGGCAGTGAGTTATTATAAAGGGATTTCCTCTTATTAAAATAGGGAATAAAGAGGGTAGAGCCCCTTCAACCCCAGCAGTTGCTCCGTAGTCCAGAGGCTGGGTAAGCGAACCCATTCCTACCTTTCCGTTCGAAAGAAATCAATTCTAGACCCAAGAAGGATGCTAGAAAAAAAGAATTTCCCGTGGCGTGGTGGTCTCTCATTTGTCGAACAACCTCTTCTTTAGTATCTAACTAAGGATTCTCTCAAGTGAATCCTTAGAACTAGACTTTCTATTCGAAAATATGATATTACGACCCCTTGAAGTCGAGTGGCTTCCGCTCCTATCATAAGAGAAAGAGATAGGGGCCCGAAAAACCGATTTACAGGAAAAATAGTTAGGCGCAGAAAAAGCAGTAATAGTCGAGCGGTAGGTAAGCTCGCTATAACATCCTGTATATAAAGGCGATATTCTCCCGCTCATACTACCCCATCTTTCGCATGGGCAGGAAGAAGCTAAGGATGTAATCTTATGTTTTTTCATAACGCCTGAAAAACGCGTTATTATTAATAGTTTATTTACCTAGACTCTGGAGTGTATTGCAATATCGGTTTTGTGTTTGCTATCTATTTAATGCGATGGGAGAATCTACGGGAGTTAGGGCCCTTTCTAGATAAAAGAAGTAATTCTGTGAAGTTTAACTATGAGGCAGGTCGAAGAGAAGAGTTTATTTTTCTCGATATTTTTTTAAGCAAGCAGTGGATCACACCCCTATTTTTTATGTTTCTTTTCGACGCTAACGCCCAGCGAGTAACTACTAACGTGTAGAGCAAAAGAGAGCGTCCATCTTTCCTTCTACTATTGATCATGTCCGATCTCCTTCTTACTAGAGGCGGAAATCGTCCTCGTGGGAATCTAAGCTGAAGGTAAAGAATCGTCTGATCTTATTTATTCCATTTCTCGTTACCGTCTAAAAGAGAAAAAGCCCTCTATTATATATGAAACCTAGAAGGTTTTAGGTCCGGAAAGAGACTGCAGGCGATACCTCCCGCAGATTAAAGTAAAAAAACCTTTTCTTACTATTGGTGAACTTGCTTTGATTTTATTTTATCTCTATCTGTTGCACAGTTTGGTGCAGGACTTTTTTGACATATTACTCGTAAGTAAATAGGAGGTGGGAAGCCGTTTTCACTTGCTTTAGAAGATAGCTTCAGTTCTAGTTATTACAGCGTTAACGATAGCAACTCATGAACGACGCGCTCGACCAGCCAGAGATTTCGTTTTTTGGACTTTTTACAAGTTTCTTGAGTATCCCTCTGGCGCATTTAGCTAGCTGCTAAACGTATTTTGATCTATTTCAAAATGTATCTAAACCCTTTACCTGACTACAATAACCAGGACAAGCCCACCGATTCGCCGCCCTATCTCTTTAGCCCCACTGCCAAATGAATGTGTTTTTCCTATGGTTCAAAATGAAATGACTGACCAATACATGTCGTGGAAGTTCATAATATGCATCCTGTCAAATGCATCTTTTAGGATAATGCGCTCAACGCAATTGAAGAATAATCTTTTCTTTGATTCTTTTTCGCCTAGAAAGGGAATTCCACAACTAGCTAGGAATAGGCCCACATGCTTTTATAAGTCTATCGGGAAACAGGGGTCTACGAGTAGAAAACTCAAAGAAAGAAGTAAATGAAAAAACGTTGAACAAGGTACCTCGATTCTTTTTTAGTATATATTTCCTTGGATGCTCCCGTTTGTCATAGATGAGGTGTACTTTCTTTGCACCACCGTAATAAGCCAGCTCTATAATATCAAAAAGAAGCAAGGCGCTCCCCAGAGGGGAAAACGTTGTAGGTTACCCAGGTTTCAAAGAGAATGGTAAACAAATGGTTCAGTAAGGGGGCTCTTTAGTGATTTGATTTTTCTGGGAATTTTGTTCTTTGAGCCACTCACCCTACCACTTCCTTTTTCTTCACCTATGAATTCCAAAGATCGAGTTTTGATTAGATGCTGGAAGAACCTCGTAATCCTGGCGCTCTGGTAGGGTCGGCTTTTCTAGCTGCAAATAAAATCTCCTTGTTGAAGGCTCTCTATGGCTTATTGCAAGCCGCCAGTACCTACACCTCTTCCCACTCATATGCGGATTTCGGGTTACGAAGAGAAATTCCTGAATGATTCATATGTTTTTCGTCAACTCGTGGGAGTCAAGGAGTCAATTCCTAGAAATTCAAGCCTATCCTCTTATGTGTTTGGAAATAGAATCAAACTCAACCTGAACCCGCTCAATGTCTGTCAATTCAAAAACCGAACCAACGTACCATTCTACTTCAGCATTAGATGACCATAAAACACTATGATCCCCACTTACACTTCTCTTATCCCATCTCGGTAACGGTCTCGGTATCGGAAGAATTTCATATAGAGGCAGTTTATAAAGCTCATCGCTTCTTCCTTCCGACGACCTGGTATTTGAGGTAATTACTATAAGGAAAGAAGTGGGGCCTGCCAACGTTTGATCATGAATAGGGTTTGTTTGCCTACTGAGGTATGGTAGTGCTCCTTGATTCAACTACAAAAACTGACAGAAGGTAGGTTGTCAGTATCTCCATCACCCAATCCAGGTAGAGCCAATAACATGCCTTCCTCTACTTTGATTGCTGGTATGCGAAACAATCCCTTGCTTGTGTGGTTCCCCCCTCTATCGTTGGTTGTGTGTCCACTAATTCTTCTTACTTACCAAGGCACAAGTTAATCTGCTGCATCTATTTCAAGAGTTGCACCTCACTCGTCACCACGCCATATTGGCTTGTCTCTTGCCACTGCCTCAGCCACCACGTTTTCCTTAGCAGCATAATCCTTGACGAGATCGTAATGCTTAATTAGTTCCAGCCACGCTGTGTCAGATTGAATTCCGAAATGCATTTTTTCGTCAATAGTGTGTTTTCAACTCCCAATTCCTTAAAAAGCTGATGAGTTACTTTTTATCGGATATTGAATTTCTATTTAGTCCAGTGGAGCGTGTGAATTACCATACTGATTTGAGCATGCCCCACGAATTTTCATCAAAGCCCTCTCTCTACAGCAAGCATATGTAGAAAAAACCGACCGGGATTACAAAAAAACATGAACACTCGTACCAGGATTGCGCATTGGATCGCCTATTGGTGAGTGAGGATTTCTCTTGCATTTAATTGGATCGCCTAGCACCTGGTTGGTGACGATTTCTCTTGCATTTACTAGATATAGAGTTAGGAGTAGTAAATTGGAGCATATTGTATATGACTTTCGGATTCGAGTAGAGCCAGACTAGACAGAAAGAAGTGGTTGAATAGAAATAGAATACCTGAGAGAATTTCTTGCTTCCATTACACGAATCTGACCTGTACAACATTGAAAGCAGGGGGTTGACTGTCCCCTGCAGAGGAAAAGCTTTCTTTGTTTTGACTACTTCCTTGCCACTTTGATTATTTTCTTCTTTTTGCACCGTAAAATCAAAATAGCGAAGTTGGTCTACACTGCAATCTTGTCACTTCTTTCTTTATCGCATAAACTCTTAAATATAAGAAATTTGGCCTTGTTGTTCTTACTACGTGATTGAATATCAAGATTTGGCTATTTCCCCCTGGGTACGATTCGGTTCTCGTTCAGCCACACGAAGTGCTCTTTATGTGGTGATCTCACCATCTGAATGAAGAGATCTCCCATACTAAGAAAATGGTCGGTATGACAAGTCACTTTTCTGAAGAGGAAGGAGCCAGACCAGTAAGAAGCCTCAATTGACAAGGTTTTCCAGCATTCTTGCCCAGCAGGCAGGACAGGTGATCTCATCAGTCGCAAGGCCTAAGATCACCAAGGCCTCGATCGTATGTAAATGGATTTTTCCTCAACCACTAGGCGCTTTTTGAATATGTTAAATTCGCTGCTGAAAGATACCGCCCAACCCTATTGACTTCGTGGCCCGGTAAGGAGCATTGGGAGGCGGTAAAGTGGATCTTTCGTTATTTGAAAGGTACCGCAGATGCTCATTTGGAGTTCGGGAGGAGCGATGCAAAGCTGACGGGTTATGTTGACGCGGACTTTATGGGAGACCTCGACAAGAGACGATCTTTTACAGGTTATGTCTTCACTTTGTTGGGAGGATGCGCAATTAGTTGGAAAGCTGCCCTACAATCTACTATTGCTTTTTCTACTACGGAAGCCAAATATATGGCGGTTACGGAGGGCATTAAGAAGGCATTTGGCTTAAGGGCTTGCTTAGAGAGATCTCTACATATGGCGGTCCTACATGGTAAACGTTCTAAAGTAAGTAAAGATCTAGCACAACAGATTAGTAGCTATCTATGGTATCGAAGAGTTTCTCCTTCGCTGCGCGCCTCACTCAAGAAGGCTCATCAGATAAACGTTCGTTGGAAATGATTCAAGCGCCCGCCGGGAACAGCTATGGATGATGCTGAATCCTACACTTCATCGTAGTAGTTTGGTTCCTTGGGTGGGGGAAGTACTCGCTGTTCAATAAGTGTAAGGAGCGAAAAGCAGCTCGACCGTACGTAGGCTCCTTCGTGTGTATAAGCGTATACGAGCGCGGCAGGGGGGAGGACTCTAAAGAAGGAGGACGACAGACCCTGCCGAAATGATGTGACCAAGGAAGTCGATGAGCGAATACACTAAAAAACGAGTAGATAAAAGCAAAAATAACTAACTCTATATAATATTATATGAGAAAAACACACAAGCTACTGGAGATAACGAAGGTTCGATATGTGTTAAGCAGAAGAATCTCCAACGAGCACACCCGGCTCGTGATCAGTCTAATATCTAACTCACTACTCCCACCTCAATCCACAAAGAATTCCCGTAGCCTAGGCCGAAGACACATGCCATCATCCAACTTCACTTTATGTTCCTGCCTTCATGCCCGATTCCTAATAGATAATTGCCCATGGGTTAAGAAAATCTATCCACTTCAAAGGAAAGCAAAGGTTTGAGATCTGATGGCCATTTCCCGGATGCAGCGGAAAGCTATAGGGCGCAGCTTTCAAGTAAGCAACTGAGCTATCGTATTCTTAACGTGTCGGAGGGGAATAAGGAGTCTCGTCTCACCTAAAAAAAGGAGATACTCCTGGAAAGACCACTATTTTGAAAGCAGGTCAAACCATCTGTAAATTAGGCCTTAGCCTCTATGTTAATAACAATTCCAAACTACGGCTTTTTTATCCACGCTTGGAGCGCTGTTACCGCCGCGTCGTACTCTCTCTGTAAATAAATAAAAGTCCCCTTTTTGAATCTGTCTCGCAGGTCAGAACACAGCGCATCCTTCCTTTATTGCGTAATGACTATCTCTCTCGACCTACTACTTGAGCATAACTGGGTACGTTGAGTAGGTAAGAAAGAAACTGTGCTTTAGCATGAAAGAAAGCATTCTTGCTAAGTGTTGTCAAGTAAATAAGGTTCCTTTTTTCCCATAATAAGGGCGTGAAGGGCGGGGGTAGTTTTCTGGACTATAAGCTTCTGAGATTCAAAGAATGTGAGAAGAGGTGTGAGGCTCTTTCCTGCGGGGTGTTGGCACAGAGAAGAGGAGCCTAAGTAAGCGTGTGGCCCAGGTTTCCCGCCGTGAATAGAACGTTTTTCTGAGAAGAAAGTGCAGACGACTTGACCAGGCCAGGCTTTGGCAACGGATTATTCTCCCGGAAAAGGATATGCACTTATTGAATGTGATCGTTAGCGTCATAGAATCGTTTACGCGAGGCCGCTAAGGGCCTGTGATCGTTGACAACAACCCCGGGAACTTTGATGCTTCATTGCGGGCAGCAAGATAATCCTATCAATTGACAACCGACACTCTTCCCCCTGGATCTGTAGAATAAGAAAGTCATTTCAATGATGAATTTGTTGATGAACGAGATCCCATTAGTTCTTTTTTCCGAGATCAATAGAATAGGTCAAACGAACCAGGCAGTCAAATAAGCCAAGTAGTACGGGCGGTCCCCAAGCAAGCCCTTTGTTCGTGTTCTGAAACTTGCCTCAATGCCATCAAACCCATAAACTAGTTGTCAAAAAAAATAATAGCCGGGGGGCCTTTACTATTTATTGGAAAGTGAAAGAACGAGGAGCGAAGCTATATCAAAATAAGGCCGCAGGATTAGCTGGGAGAACTACCCTTACGTCATATTGGCCGATGGAGCCCCATTTATTTCTAGTATACGCGAGCTTCACTTTGTTGAATGAAACTTCCTAGCTAGGGGGGTGCATACTCTTTAACTATACACTGAATTTCCTGCTTCGTTCAACTAATAGGGCTTCTCTTGGTTAACCAGGGATAGGATGAGGTGAGAAGATGCATAGAGAGAGAGATTCACGGTTGGAGACATGTCAGGCTATTCATAAGCAGAGTATCTGAGTTACAAAGGTTGAGGAGTTGCGAGAGAGAACGTTGATGCGTTTGACCTTCCCGATTTGATAATTCGGGTTCCAACCGGTATGACGTCCGAGGCCTACAAACAATACACCCAATATGTTGGCTTCTAGAAGGGAGCTTTTACACCGGCACACATGCTTCCCTTAAATAAAAAAGAATTTCTATGCTTTATATGATACGGCAACTAGTTCACTTGTTCCATGTCAAATTGTGGAAAGGAATAAGATAAACCAGCTTGACGTTATAATCAAACTCATTTCACGTGAATCTCTCTTTTTTTTCACAACACTCTTTCTTATGCATAAATTTCGGTCTACAAACCACAACATTTTATTTGATGTTTCCGTTCGTTCCGGACCAGGCAGGCCCTAACCATTCATCAACGATTATATACATATAGGCAGAAAGATTAACGTATGGAGTGAGTTAATTACGGTGGGTTGGTTGGGGAGTGATGTGGAACTTAAGATTGCATGCAGATTTTGGGCTCACAAAGCTTTAGTTGTTCCGCTCGCTCGTTCCACTTACACTCGCAGGGGTTGGTTTCTTTCATTGCTTGGGCGTGCCTTCTTGACTTAGGAAATTGAATACCAACGTCTTGCCTGGCTTATCACACCTATCTTCTTCTATGCAAAGACCCTTAATAGCGTCTGAAACTATCACTAGTCTATCTAAAAGCATCGGTTGTGTGAACTCCCCAAAAGGAGAATCGCTGGAAGGCAGGTATAGCAAGTTAAGTGAGTCGAGGGATTGCTCTTACTCGGGTCAGTCGTAAACTCCACCATCGGAACAAGTTCTTTCCTTTCACAGAGATTCCCTTTCCGCAATACACGCATACCAATTTCAAGGAAAGTATATGATTTGCCGAGAGAAAATCGAGTATTTCTAGCTGGGGAATTCCCACTTTTTAACAGTGGGAAAGACTTTTTTCAGTAGAAGGGAAAGGTCTAACTTGAAGTTCTGTGAAGTAAAAACACACTATTCCAAACTGCTTCACTGCGAACTGCCATGCTAGTGCACTATCACCTCACAACTATTTTTCTTTTCTCTTCTTTACAGGTAACGAGCAATCCGCCCGTTTCAATGCCCCTCAGCACGCCACCGCAAACTCATTGTCTTCGGAGACCCACAATAAGAAAATAGCACTTCTGGTTGATATGAATCCACTCCTTCCTTTACTAGATGAGTCTCATTCTGGCTTCTCCTACAAGGATGGAAGAGCGGAACGGGTATCTTTCTATTTTTGCGTGCATCTAGTTGAGTGGAATATCCCCCTCCCTCTGCAATTCATTCTTTCATGCCTTGTTTCTAACCTGAGTGGATAGACAGGAAAGGCAAGGGTTAGGGTATTCTCTCACTCTCAAGTCAGTGGGCTATGGTTACTCCCACTGAAACTTCTCCAACAATTATCAGGCTTGAGACCTTCTACCCTTTCAATCCTATTACCAAGAGACAGCCCATACGTTACAAAACACAGGTTGTTCGACAATTCTCGTATGTGACCGCCTTCGGCCTCGCCCCTTCCATCTCTCAGTGTAAGTATGGGCACCTTTCTTGATTACCTGTAGCTGAAGACGAAGCTCCATAACTCGTTAAAGTTCATGAGTAGAATAGAGTTTATTTAAGGCGCGAAGCTAGGGCGGCTCTTTATTAATCATCATTGTTAATCTTTGAAGCGAGAAAGCAAAAGGGAAGGAATTTCTTCTTAGGCACCTTTGCCCCCCGAACTCCAGCCGGTCATGTCTCTTCCTCTATTGAAAGGTACTTACTCTTTGTAAAGAATGCCTGCCGCTTATTCGTATGAAGAGCGAACGGTGCATCCAAATCATGTATGCTTCTTGCTTTAGCCTATCTATACCCTATGCTCCACGTGTATGCTTTGATCAATTCACATTCTGAAAGGAGATTTTATTCGCAGCTAGCAAAGACGCCGCCTCTATCTTTCTTCGGCAGAGACCCCAAGGCGGGCGGGTACTTTCCTTCTGATTTCTGGTAATTAGAGGAAAGAACTCTTGACTGGGAAAGAATCAATCAGGCGATGTTTGTTTTCAATCCAAGCAATTGAAGGCAAACTAGCCGGGCACTTAACCTACTAAAGAAGAGTTACGGATGTCTGAGAAAATCAACCACGAACGAACGGGCGCTGACTTAAGTCCAGAAAGAAATACCCCATGCTAGAAAACTCAAAGAGGAGTTCAAAGACCCTCTAGGTTCAATCGGCCATGAAATCAAGAATAAAGAATAGCATAGAGTCCATTCTTTCGTTATGCCTGTGAAGGTTGAGGTTAAGAAAAACAGAGGGGCTAGTTGAACCACATCATATCATTTTATTGCTTTTTCTCTGGTGGCGAATATGCGAACTTGTCAGATTGGACTTATTCTTAGACTGGCTACTGGCCTGCCTTTCTTTCATTACAGCGATAAAGACTCAATGTTCACTAACTATTAGGCTAAATAGTATATGCCGCTACCTACTTACTTCTCTTCAGCTCCCTACTCTCTGATCTTGGCGGGACAAGCGCTAGTTGATAGAAGGAATCCCCCCACGAATCACTCTCCAGTTGTGAACTGGTCGTCGATAAAAAGAAGGATTTCCCACCAACAACATAAGCTGATACTGGCATAATATCGTAATAGTCAATACAATCACTATTGGTAAGCAACGAAGTTGAGGGGATAGCTTGCTGCATAGAGGAAGTTAGTGAGCAAGATGGGCAAACGTGTATCGTTCTTAGTGCTACTTCTCCAACTTTAATAGCGGAGTGTTTCTATATCACCTGTTGTGAGGGTTCAGTAGGTCACCACATATGAGGTGTGATAAAAGAGGCTGACGGTCATGAGAATAGGGCTAAAAAGGAAATCCCCAGCTTCAGGTTTGTATGTGCTTGGACTGAAACGTTGGCTAGCTTGTGACAACTGAATTCTTTGAGATAGGATCAGCTCTCATGAGCTCATTGAGAGAATAAACCTCTATGTCTTTGCCTTTCAAAAACGGGAATGAAAGTGGACTCCGTTGAAGTCCCAGCTAACTCGTACTCTTGACTTAGCAAGCGAGATATTTCCTTACAAGCCAAGCTCTGAGTCTAGTTGCGTTAGAAAAAGAAATGAAAGCGTGGCTCGCACACCACTAAGACTTTTCGAATCTCCAGACTAGCTTTGCTGACGAGATGGATTAGTGCTGCAAAAAAAGACCTTAACTCGGAAACTTTGATAGGCTCGCTCTTTCCGAGGGTACGGAAGCATAGGAGATAAGCCTTCTTTCAGAGAATATATGTCTTAAGAAAAAGAGGAAGAAATCAAACACACAAAGAAAGGTTGCGATACTGAATATGCGCTTATGTGTTGCGCTTTGACGACGTCCTATAACTCTAATAGTCGACCAATCACCTTCTCTCTCTTGACTAGGTAAGAATTCTTTCTTTTCTTTTCAAAGCTCTCCTTTCTAGGCGACCTCCCTTTCCACCCCAAGCTTTCTCGTTAGCAAAACCCTAACGAACGATTAGGACCTCACCAATGTTCTCTTGTCACGATCGTGATACCAATAGCGCCAAGGGAACTGCCCAGGGTTCGGATGGTGTATCTTCACACAATCCGGGGTGCTTACTATTTCAAAAAAAACAAGTATGAAGGCCAGGACATTGCCCCCATATTTACAACACCCATTTAGTAGAAAGACAGGATTGGCCAAATGCACCCACGATGAACCTGACTTTGAGTTTTCTGTCGGTGGCGTTGAACCGGAAAGTCAGAAATCAAACTAGAACCTTTCCTCGGTGCATTTCATTCTAGCGGAAAGAGGAAAAAAAGTCCACTAGAAAACGGGATATAATCCGATATCGAACATCTTATGATTAACGGAACTACTCTACATATGATATTAGGAGATGCGCATTTTGAGAATAGAAGAAAGGGAAGAGGTTTTGGTGGGCTGGCAAATGAAGCAGATGGCACGAACGAGGGAGAGACAAGCAAGACGAAAAAGAAAGAGAAGTCGAAGAAGCCAACCCTTCTGGGATATGCTATAGCTCTCATTGTGAGTTTTTTTGTTCGTTTTTATTGCTGGGAAGTTTTTCTATTTTCCAATATATTTGACAATTGAACCTTCACAATTTGTTTGCTCTGAGTGATTGCATAAATGGTCTTTGAGTTGGTATATTAATATAATACGTGCCTACAAAAACTCGTCCATAGTTTAGGATTTACACCAGCAAAGGCGCGGAGCGATTGAAAAGAAGAACAAACGGCAAGCCCTTTCAAGCTGCTTAAACTAATCAGTACCCATCATCACATCTCGTTCAATCTTTGCAAAATATTTCCCATTCTAAAAGAGCACGCGTGGAGAAAATTCTCTTCTCATTATGTTTCTCCGGAACCACACAACTGAATCCTTAATCTTCTCTCTTTGAGTGGTCCATTCCTCTTCCTATATAAGATAAGATTTCTTCGGCAATTAACGAGAAATATCTCATCTCCAAACTGCTGGGAAAAACGCAACTATCTCCCAGTTGGGCTCATCGAACTCTAGACCGCTGATGCCAAAAGGTCTATAGTTGATCGAGAACCTCGTTGTACCTTTATTTTGAGTAGGTGAAACTCTTCATTCGGGTCTTGTTCATTTGGGTCTTTGTTTTGGATATAGAAGATCCAACTCTCCTAATCTGTTACCCTCGCCTGCATTCATTTTTATATATTCAAGATCGGCATACGAAAGATTAGTTGGAATGACCTCCATGAAACACCTATTCCCAAAGAACTCCAAAATGGGTGTCGAAGGGTCTCGTATATATAGATTTATGCTTTAACTAAAACTTTCCCAAAAGCTTGCCTATTTTGGTTTTCAGTCCCGTCTGAACGAAATGAAATGAAAAAAGCGGGAGAAGAACGATTAACAAAAGAAAAAGCATGCACCACACTATGAAGAACAAGCAAGGGACAACTTTTTATATCTGCATTTCTTGCTTGGCTGGAACGAATTACCTACAGAGCTAGGTAGGCATTCCAAGACTAGTGCTGTCCACCTACCCCGGATGCATGTGTTAAGCATCTAACCAACTGAGCTAGTACCGGTTGTCCTACAAAGCAATAGGCCAGAAGTCTCTTTTCTTGCTGAGCGTTCGATTCGTTTCACGGGTCCTGGTACAGGACAAGAAAGAAACCTATACGACAAACCCAACTTTCCAAAGAGAAGCAGCATGCCCAAGCGTTATATTATTACCTGGGTTTGGCTTTCCAACTGTCCATAAGAAGCACTAGTACCGAAGGGAGGGATTGAAGCAAGGGAGTCAAGAGAGAGGTACCTGGGTTTACAACAAGCCTACGAAGAAGTTATTGCTGCGGCTGGCTTTCCTGGAACTTTATATTCCGCTACGCTAGATACAACTATAAATAGGACAACTGAGAACGGTTAGGTCTTTTTCGCCTAAAGAAGTTCTTGGCAAGCAAAAGAAGTTGTTGGCAAGCTAGGCGCGAAAGATATTATATGTCAAAAGTCAGGGCCTATAGTTAGAAGTTAGGTAAATCGAGCGAGGCCTTACTCCAATGGGAATAGGAAATAGGAATAGCAATTTGAACCAATAAGAAAATATACACTATTGACGAAACACGCAAGGGACAAGCTCACAAGCTCTGGACTAGGCCAACTGTCCTACCTAGGAAGCAAGCTGGGGATGGAGCACAGTCAATAAGCTCGGCTGCAGCACCTAATTAACCAACAGAACCGACTAGTCATTATGTTCCTACTGGACAAGAAGCAACTAGTTCAGGGAATAAGAAAGAAGATAAGCAGCCCTTCCTTTCCTAATCCAGAGACATATTTCTGACTCAAAAATACATACACTGCCTGCGAATACATACACTACCTACGACTATACTCTATCTGAGTAAATGCTTAGTGGGTGGGTTTGGCACTGGCTAAATCCGGGCACCAACAGAACCTATTGCTTGCCTAAACCTGAGCTTATCGCAAATACACATCATACATACGACAAAATGAAGTATGCAGTTCAGACCGGTGGGTAACGTGGGCATAGGCACTCTCACTTAGTGAACTACTTGTGTTCGGCTCTCCTTCCCTGTCATCGGTTTTCTACTCTACTGGGCCAGCCATTGCCTACTACCAACAGGCGCTTCCGTACATACTTTTGAGGTGAAAAGCAAGGAAACACAGTAGGAAGGAAAAAGACATGAATTCTCCTTGTTGCAAATGCCCACTATATATTCGGAAATGCGTAGGAAAGCTAATTATGTACTTGACCGCGCCCTAGGTTAATACTCACTCTATGAAAATTCTCCTACTTAGTTGACTTCTCCTTCAATTCAATTTGATAGTTGAAAGTTCACTTTCAATCTCAAGTGCTCATGAAAATGCATTAACAGCATAAATAAAAAGTGCTTATCTGATTGTTTTGCTGAAAATCCGTCAATTCGCATTGGAAAAGCTAGCAAATCAACCTCATAGCTAGCTTTCATTCTTCTTGGTCAAACTGAACAAGCTGTAGTCGGACGAGTAGTTGATTGAGTATCTACTGTAAGCGGGTTTTTAGCCTTTCCAACTACTGTAATTGATAGAGCTAGTGAACCATAAATAGGTCAAAAGGAAGGTATACTTATTAAGGGAAAAATCCCCGCATAGTTTAGGCTTCCCCTGTCTACGTATTCTTTACCAGTTCAAAGAGGCATAGTTTATTTATTTTTGCTTTCTGTCCTCAGAATGACCAATCGAAAAGAGGAATACTTTAGACCCACTTATTCCAACTGGACCAGGGGAATAATCTATATTATTATAGTAGTTTAAGCTTTCCCAGAGTAAGATACCGAGTCTCCTCAAACAGGCTTGTCCAAGGTTGCCCACTTATGAAAAGTATCAAAAAAGGGTAACGTATTAAAGCTTGACCATAAACTCTACCAGAGTCAGTGCGCGAGACAGGAACTTCCATTCTCAACTCATCTATGATTTTATGACTTCTTTGAACCAGAAACTTCCCTCAAGCCTTCTGCTCCCTTTTTATTCTTTACTCTTTTTTATTCTAACAAAAACAAAGCATGCTTTCCTTCTATTCTTTATCAATAGAGTTGAACCAAAAAGAAAATGCAAGCATTATATTACTTTGGCATGAGTGATTTACAGCAGCCACTATGGTTATTTTCATATAATTTTGACTTAATTAAAGTAAACGTAATTAGAATTCTCGTTATCAGTAACTGTTAGTGCATAGCGCTCGTAAGCACCAAAAAGATACTTAAGATGAGCATCCTTAGATAAGCCTTCTTTCACACCCAACCATTGGCAGATTCATTTTCATTGTGTTTTTCTTCTTTTTGGTTTGTTTTTTGAATTCCCTAACCAAGAGATAGAAAACTTCATTATAGTACGTTATTACTAGGTCAGCTCTATACGGCACAATAATGAATGCGAATTCGCAGGTCGAAAAGCTCCTCACTAGTTCCTAGTAACAGCTTCAAATGGTTGCCAAGCCGGCAGGGTTTTCTTGCATATATATATAGTAGTAAGTACAAGCAAAAATAAACCATTCACTTGCTGTATGCAGACCCCATACACATAAAATACACAAGATCTACATAGTGGTGAAACGTTGGCCCCACCTCATCTTCTTCTTGCCTAATCCTGTTGTGGGAATAAGGAATTCTGCATTTGCATACTTCCGGGTAGCAATCGCATTCTTTGGCTCCAAAGGAAGTTTAGTATGTCAAAGTCCTACTTTTGGTTTTTGGTTGGTACGACTCAACCGCTATCTAGATTTACTTCCTTGCATTCCTTATGAACAACGCTTTTCAAGTGAAAGCTTTTCCCGTGAAAATTAGAAAACAAAAGCAAGCCATGCCTTCTTTGATCCGGAATCAATTCCTAAACGTATACGCTTATCCCATAACTCATACTTTACTTGGTCCCGGGCTAACTTCCCCGAAAGACGGGGGTGAGGTTCTGGATCTTCGTGTAGACTTCGGAGAGCTTAACAAAGACTGCGTTTTCCCCGTTTAGCTCTTTTTCATCTTCGGATCAAAGCAGGAAGTCAGATTTTTCGGTCTTCTATTTTGGTTAGAGTTTGCCTTGCGCTATTCTCGTAAGCAAGTCCTCTTCTTCTTATAGCTACTAGCCTGGAAGTAAGTTAGTCCATTCTTTCTTTAGTCTGAAACGCCAAAAATAACCTGTTGTTAACCTTAATGGCAGGTACATCAACATAGGGGAACAGTCCTTCAAGGTAAGATTCTACGGCTCTCTATCTACGATCGTCATCCACGGTGGAATGCTTTGAACGAGCTATGTACCCACAAGTGAAAGAGCTGTTAAAAGAAACCGTGACTCTGGTTAGTCAGAAGGAAATTTTCCTTTGCTTGGAAAAGACTGCTGACTGTGCTAGCGATTCGTTTCTGTCGATTAACATACATGCTGGACCAGTTCCCACTAGATACTCTGCCTTGCGCGTATAGGAGTCCCCATTCGTAGGGGGCGTTCTTCTATTTGTATCACCGATTCGTAACTTGCACGATGAACTATTCGTTCCACGTACTCTTTTCCGTAGGTCCGAGCAGTTATCCTGTGTCAAGAATACCAGAACGAGTCAACCCTAGAGTAGCACATCAAGAGACATAAGCGTTTCATCCCTCTAGGAAAGAAAATATGGAAGGATACTCTTTAGTATCTTGTCTCCTCATGATCTACATCGCTCTACCAATTTACATCATCACCTCCCTCCTCCATATCACTAAAAGCATCATCTGAACTCTCAGTTTCGTCTTCTTCTCCCTCTACAAGTTCATCCACCGCTACTTGCTTTACCCTTATCCAGCACTTCCTTCATTGTTCTCATCCACTGCAAAGAGCTCCACATAAAGATCTAAAGCCTTGTGTAAACACAATAGAGCAACATTTCGCGTGTAGAAGCTTCATCAAATAGCTTTATCAAACCAAGCAAGCAGATTTTCTTGAGTCATACAGGAATTGGGTGGGACAAGCTAAAAAAAAGACTATTTCGACAAAAACTAGTCAATGATGGCCCAATTTCTCTTCTTTCTTTTTTTCTTTCATAGTGTGTTTTTACTTGTACTTTTAGATTTTGAATATTTAGTACTTTATTCTTATTTCCTATGCAGTCTGTGCTTTATAGTGGATTTTCTCTCCTTCCGTGCCCCGGCTGGTATAGTTTCCCTCATCGTTGCAGGCCCTCCTTCGTATAGGATGGAAGCAAAGAACTACTCTACTATCGACCGGCTCCTATCAAAATCTACTAGGGAGAGTCTTCATGCGTCGGGGAAGGAAGCGATATCGAATGGAAGCAAGAATAGAAGGGGAGACTGAAACAAACTATTGCGACTCTTCAGTGAAAGTACTCCCTCTCGATGTTGGGCACTCTAGAAGGGTCGCAAAGCCCTTACACTGTATGGGAACTATCACTTTATTCACAAAGTCCTACTTAAATGCCAATTGGATAAATCCCAGTAGAAAATAATCCGTGTCCATAGGCTACTACTGAAAAAAGGATAAAAAGTAGAAGGGGCCTTCTTTGGTTCGTAACATTAGTAGTTACTCACTTGGTAAAAAAGTATCAACTTAGACTTTCTGGTAAAACCTGGGTATAACCCGTATCCCTACCCGTTGGGATAGACTCCAGCTGACTTCAAGAGGTAGGCCCCCGTAACCAATTTGAAAGGGACACTGGCCTACTAGGAATTTTCAAATATCAAGCCAGTTGAAATTGCCACGCTCGCGCCCTTCACTAGTCATTATACAACACAGACAAAAGGGGTACCAGAAAAGGAAAGGCTACAAGTGCATAAACCTGCAACTGTGCACACCAATACCAACGCCCCGCGCCTTGCTAGTGAATTGGCATTTTCATAGCAGGGGCATGTTGACTAATAACTGTTTGAAAAGCGTCAAGTTCCATTCCATTTTTTCGCATACAAAGAAGGCGTCCGACCTCGAGAGCCCCTCCACTAGCAGTCTCTTTTTCTATTATCAAAGAATGACCGAGTTACTCTTATACTACTCCTTACCTCACCCCCTTGCCCCAACGTGGCGAAGTCGCCGAAGCGAGTCCAAAGGCCAAAGAGTGATCTTTGAAGAAGGCTACTAAGCATCCTTACTCATAGTAGAGTGTCAGGTAGGTTTGGGTATAGCAGGACTTGAACCTGCGACCATTAGGTTAAAAGCCCAATGCTCTACCAACTGAGCTATACACCCGATTTGAAAAGAAGGCGTCGGTGTGGAAAAGAAAAGAGGGCGGCGGCCTAGCTAGCCGCCCCCTTTTCTTCTTATCAAATCACAGGGGCGCGGCTCTTCTTTATGAGGCTCGTACTTCGGAGCAAGTCTTGGAGTCCTGTCCACTAATTGCAGATTATATCTCCTAAAGAAGGTCAACGGGGGAGACTACAGTAGCTCGAACTCAGACTATCTACGAAAAAGGTCAAGTCGTCTTTCCTAGGATTCGACCGAAAGGAGAGCTGTCTTCTATGGTTTTTTGTGGAGGCCCTGCGAGCACTCTTCTCAACGAAGAAAGAGGTTATACGGTGTAATAGTCCAGGTTCCAATCTGTATCCAGTATCTTCGCATCGCATTCATGCTAGCAAGAGTCAAAGCATTCCTGTCTTGCTAGAGGAGAATCATCAGGAATCGGATGTGCTGCTAGAAAGTCGGCCAGTGCTTTTACTTTAATAGCTTTTTGTGGAGCATATGTGATGTCGCACTCCATCAAAGAGATTGCCCATCTTGCTAATCTACCCGTGAGCATAGGTCTGGTCATAAGGTACCTTAGCGGGTCGGTCTACCTTGGATATAAGGATGACTTTGTGCGCCAGCATGTAGTGCCTTAGCTTTTTGGCAACAAACACTAATGCTAGGCAATGTTTCTCAATCGGTGAATATGAGTGTTCTGCCCCCACTAACATGCGACTGAGATAATAGAGTGCATTCTCTTTGCCCTGCTCATTTTCCTGTGCCAATAATGCAAAAAAGGATCCATCCAATGCAGTTGTGTAAAGGATCCAGGCCTTTCCAGGAATAGGTGCCGAGAGTACCGGCGGTTTGAGAAGGTATTGCTTTATGTCATCTAAAGCTTTCTGGCATTCATCATCCCACCTGAACGGGATATCCTTCTTGGTAAGTCTCGTGAAGGGCTTTATCCTCCCTGATAAGTTGGCGAGAAACCTCCTAATGTATGCAAATTTTCCTTGAAGTGATCGGAGTTGTTTGAGGTTCTTAGGAGGAGGCATCTCTGGGATCGCCTTGATTTTTTCGGGGTCTCGATTCCTCTGTGTCTAACAACAAAGCCTAGAAATTTGCCTGATGAGACCATGAAAGCGCATTTTAATGGGTTAAGCTTCAAAGCATGTTGTCTCAACCGATCGAACACAATCTTCAGGTATTGGAGGTGCTCATCTTGTGAATGTGCTTTTACTACTTACTAAGTCATCAACATAGCACTCGACCACTTTATGTATCAAGTCATCAAAGATCTTGGTCATGGCACGTTGATAAGTTGCTCCGGCATTTTGAAGCCCGAATGGCATCACTTTGTAGCAATAGACTCCGATTGGTGTACGGAAGGCTGTGTTCTTTTGATCTTCCTCATCCATCTTGATTTGATTGTATTCAGAGTATCCATCCATAAATGAGAATATCTCGTATGATGAGGTATGGTCAATAATGATTTCAGTCACTGGCAAAGGAAAGTCATCTTTTGGACAAGCCTTGTTCAAATCTCTAAAGTCCACACAAACACGAATTTTTCCATTTTTCTTCTTGACAGGGACTACACTTGCTAACCATTCGGGGTTATCTTCTTCTCGGAAGAATCCCGCATCAATAAGTTTATGAACTTCGGCCGTTACCTTCTCTTCTAGCTCTACTCTCATCCTTCGGGGTGCTTGTTTGACAGGTTTGGCATCTTTGTTGATTTTTCACTTATGTACTGCTACCTTAGAATTCAGACCAGGCATCTCATTATAATTCCAAGCAAAGCAATCAATATACTGCGTCAGAAATGCCTTGAGTTGTTCTTGTCTTTCAGGTGAAAGGGATGCATTGATGAAGGTTGGTCGGGGCTCTTCTTTCGTTCCTAAGTTGATCTCAAGCAACTCGTCAATTGTATTTTGTACGCCTTCTTCAAGCTCTTTGGGTGCATTCTTTGCAGCTAGTATGAACTGCTCTTCATCCTCAATCACTTCTTCTCCCGCCATGTGACAAGAGAAGTATGGCTCATCTGTGTCACACATCAATGAACAAAAATGTGTTTGGCCGCTAATGCCTCGAAAACCCTCATATATCTTTGAGAGGTCTCTATCTTCAAAGTAATATACATACCCTAATCCTCGGGTGTTTTTCATCTTTCCATCGACTCCCATCACTTTCCGAGAAGTGCCATTCCATAGTCTCTGGAACAATTTCATTCTCGACTTTGAAATGGGGTCGAAACAATGTGCCTTTTCAAAGAGGGGCATGAGTTCCCTCCCATAGAACCCACAACATTCTACTCTTACCATTTATTTATTCTGCCATATCGCCATCCACCAACCATCTATCCCAATTTTCAGGATCTGTACCTTTGTTTTAAGGGTTTATCTCCTCGGGTTTGTAGAAAAAAATCCCTTTGTGCACCACTTCTCGTCCAAACACATATTAAATCTTTGGTGGGACAAAGAAAGTCTGGAGCCCCCTTACTTGGTTCACTTCTCTTGGCGGGAGGTCTTTTGAATGCTTATCTGGCACCCCCTCAACCACTAACGAAGTTTGACTTGACGAATCCTTGCTGTTATCAGAGCTATAATCCGGTGTTTCACCGGCAATTTTGCCTTCTGATGCCTCAGAATCACTATCGCTTCCAAGGTAAATCATATAAGTTTTTGTGGATGCCTTTCGGTTTGGCTTCTGTTGAGTTTCAGTCAATGCGCCTTTTGGGTTTATAACCTGCAATGGTTTTTTGGTCTTGTCCCTTCTTGAAACTTGACTCGTTTCTGTAGTCTGAGGTTGTAAAGGTTTCTGGTTTGATGATGTGGGTTTGGGAGATGGTTTTAAGAAGTATTTTGCATCACTAAGACCTATCTCATGTACCGAAAAAGGGTGAATATCTCCTTTGATCCTCTTTTGTTTTCCATCCTTGATATACTTGGGACATTGGTGGAGGGTTGATGCCACCAAGTAGGTTTCATGCAACCATGGTCTTCCTAGCAATGCCTTGTCAGATGTTTCTGCATCAATGACATAGAACTTGGCTTCTGTATCTAGATCCCCGAACCGGAGAGATAGGGTTATTGCTCCTAGCGCTTTCTGGGAATTCTGGTTGAACCCGTGAATGAATATCTTTTCCTTTGATAGATGCTTGGCATTAAGGGAGAATTGCCTTAGTGTCTTTAGAGGGAGGATGTTGATAGATGCTCCCGGATCAACAAGGATGCGATTGACTTTTGACCCGCCTGTAACTCCTGTGATGTACAAGGGTCGGTTATGCTCTGACGTTCCAACTAGCAGGTCATTGTCATCAAAGGTTATGGCTGTTGTTTGGTCAATGTACAAGGCCTCCTGCATGCTTTTTTCAGCAAAATAGGCTTGGTCTCGGGATTCTGAAGTGCATGAATGAGCACCTCACGCAAGTCTTGTGACATCATCAAAGCATTGAAGACACTCAGTAAGGCAGGGATCTTGCGCAAGTGGGCCAGCACATTGTAGTCTCCTGCGTCGTTCTTGGATTTCTCACTTGGCCCTGCTTCCATCTCCCGCCTCTTTGGCTTTGCCTTTGTTCTTCTCCTTTTTAGCCACCTCAAAATTTGCCTTTCTGACTCTTGCTTCATTCTCTTCTATTTCCCCTTCGCTTAGTCCCAGAAGACGTTGCAGATCTTCCTCTGAGATGAAGTCCGCCAGCATTGCCGGAATTGGTGTACCTTGCTCGTACTCTTCCATTTCCTGGATGTGCTTTTCTATGGCTGTGAGCTCAGGTTCCTTTGCTGGTTCCACAGGCTTCTTGTCCTTTTTCTTCTTGTTTGATTTCTTAAGGATCACTGGGCGGGCTTTTCTTTTGGTTCAGGAGGAATTACAGGAGTTATCTCATTCTTCCACTTAATCCCTGGCTCTTGTTGTAGTTTTTGGAGCATTTTTCTTGTTTTCCTCGTCAAGTGTACTGTCCAAGGTTCAATAGATTCATCTTCTTCTTCAAAATTTGTATGGGAGATCATGTTTGCTTGAGCAGGGGGTGCCGGGTTCTGCTTTGCATCCTCGTCAATGCCAATGTCTCCAGATTGGATTGTCTGTTCCAGCCAATCCTTAAAGACATAGCAATTCTCAATTGTGTGCCCCAACACGCGGTGATAGAGACAGTAGTGTGGTTCGTATGTCCTATCCTGCTCTTCTGGCCTCTTGCAAGGTGGCAGTTCAAGCCCTTTCTTCAGAGCTGCTTTGAAAAGCTTAGCTGTCTTCTCCTTTTTGAATGAATATGGCTTACTCATTTTGTCGGTTAGGGTTGATTTAGTGAACTTGGATTGTTCGCCATTATTAATATTGTTGCTATCTTGGTTTTTGTGGCTATAAACGCCTGAATTACGGGCTGAATTCTGATAAGTCTGAACCGCTTTAGTACTGGCCTTCTTTCCATCCTTTTTCTTAAACGTGTTTTTAAAGAACTCGGGACACATACTTGGGCCCAATGGTTCTAGTCGAGACACATGTGTGATCAGCTTCTCATACTTGTGGATGTCAGAAGAGCTTAGGAACGGCTTTATCCAATCATCCATGTTATTTATTAAAAGATCGACTGCATCTTCCTCAGAGATTGGATGAAAACATTGGGAACTCAAACTCCCCCATCGGTTGACATACTCAACAATTGATTCGTTCTTTTTAGGCTTTTCATTCACCACATCCGCAATCGTCACCCTGCTCTTGATTGTGATGAACTTAGCTCGGAACGCATCTACCATATCATCCCAGGTCTTGATGCTGTTGTCTTCCAGCGACGCGTACCAATCAAAGGCCGGTCCTGTGAGACTTTGCGAAAACTGACGGAGTAGGAGCAGTTCTTCAACTCCCGCCGAATTACCACACGAGGCTATGAAATGTGCCAAGTGTTGGTCAGGACTGATGTTCTTTGTGTTTATTCCTTTCAACATCCTGAACTTAGGGATGACATACCCATCCGGGTACCTTACGGAGTCATATTCCTTGGGATATGGTCTCCCTGATCGCCTCAGAGGACGAACGAGGTGCCCCGCCCCCGCAGCTTGTAGTTGCTGGTTTATCATCTCTTGTAATTCCTGCTTTGTAACCCCTGACAATCCCAGAGTCTCGTAAGAGGTGCTACTTGGTCCTTCCTCTTCTTTTCCAAATGCATGCTTGGCATTCTCATTGCTTGTCTTGGCTTTAGAGGGACTCTTTCCTGGCCTTTCGGAATCGGGCTTAGAAGCACTAGAGTTACCAACAGTGGGGCCAGTCTCTCCATGAGCCATTTCGGCAATTAAACCTTTTTTGGCTAAAAAGTTATGCAACTCCATGCAGAATCTTGTGGCATTCCCATTTTCTAAGTGCAAGGCGGCTATTTGTTGGTCTCTTTGCTCCAATTCTCTTCTCAACCGAGCTACCTCATCATCTTTGTCAGAACCTCCATCATCCTTTCCTTTGTCTTTGTCTTCTTCGTTTCCTTTATCTTTGTCTTCTTCGTGCTGATCGAGGGGCCCTTGTGGTCCACTGGTAGAGGTTTCATCTTTTTCATTTTTCTCATTTTTAGATCTAGTGTTAGCCATATACACAGTAGCATACTCTTCGGGTTCTTCTTCTACACTTATCATGTAGACAGTGGCCTGCTCTTTTGGTACTTTCTCACGCCAGACCAATCGCTGTCTCTTATTGATCTGTCGATAAATCGTTTGCTCGCTCAACTTGTGGTTGGCCACCGCGGATTACCACGTTGTCGTGTGTTTCAGACCTCTCGCAGTCTTTCGTCTCATTTCCTCAAGATGGATGGGACTTGGCAGCATCTAACTTCTCTCGGAGATCGAATCTCTTCTCCTTCCGTTGTTTAGGCCTCCATACCTTCGTTGTTGGCAAGACGATTTTGTGGCTCAGTTGTCGAGCCGAATCATTCGTTCCTGTCCCCTTGGTTAGGCTTTCCTTGACAGGAGTGCGAGGAAAAGTCAGTCGTTCATGCACGGGAGTGCGAGGCGGTTTGTTTTGGTTGGATGTTGGGGCCATTGCTCTGACCCTCCTCTTTCCCTTCTTGTTTTTTACAATTTGGTAGGTCTTATGGATCGCCTCCACAGGTTGGACAACCCTTGCTTGAACCGGGGCTGACTGAGTCTCATAAACAATGGGTAACTCTCCTATTGTGCGAAGAGATGCCCTAGGAGAGTTCTTCTTCACTACCCTTAATGGGGCGAAGGAGTTGCTAACTGGGAGCTGGGGTTGTACCACCAATTCATTCTGAGAGACCTCCATTACTTTGCGCTTGGGGCCTTAACCCGAGTCACAGGAAAAGGAAGAGTTTGGGTGAAAACAGCCTTAGGGACTGTCTTGTTTGGGCGGAAGCGACGCTTGGGGCGCTTGTTGGGAATGGGAGTAGTGGCCATAACGTTGTTGGCCCTTCCCTGGTCAGTGATAAAGAGGACAGAGTCGTCATCCTCTATCTAGATCAAATCAGTGATTAAGACAAGTTCTAAAAGAAATTTTCTTATTTCATACCTCAGGATATAGGCTTGTAGGTCGTTGTAAGTGGGAAAAGGCATACTGTACTTCTTCCCCTTCTCGACCCCTTCATTTGGAGTGCGTCTCTCTTCTCCCCATAATTGAGCCTTGAGATATTCAATAGCGATTTTATCTGTTACAATTCGAGCGGTGTTTTCAAAGGTGTTGTGGTGCGGAAGAGGCAAACAATGTTCAGAGCGGGTTTTGGGGGCTGTGGTACCATGATCGGCTGTGCCGAGTTTTCAATTACCCTTTTTCTTCTCGATTGAGATGGGGCTTGTGTTCAGTCTTTTGTGCCCGAGAAGAGGAGTCAATAGAAAAGCTCCGGATCTGCTTACTAGGCAGGCGTATTTTTTTCTGGTAGGAGCTCAGATGGACTATCTCTCATCGATAGCATCAAAAAGAAAGGCTATTTCCCATTTCCAAGGTCTCGTCTCTAGTCGATTCAACTGGTCTATCCACGACTCCTGCATTTAGCCCTTTTATTTGCGTAGAAAGAAAGATCCCGTCCAGTTCGACAGCTCTACTAGCAACAAAGGACAAAGAAGCAGATTTTCCACTTCTTTGGTGAGTGCAGAAGAGGAGGAAAGGTTTGCAGCCCCAAAGGCTGGTGACTAAAGGGCATAATGCAATTGGTTGGGCGCCCCTTTAGAGCTTACTAAACCTATTTACTGAATAGATTGATTCACTTGACTACCAACTTGACGGTTTTTCTCAGTGATCGATCACAGGTTGAAGGCAAAGAAGATGGTTATGCTGCACCACGAGCACCAAGGGGGGTATTCCTTGCTTTTTGAAATGAGTAGAAAGACCTAGCTCCGCAAACAATCCATTTTCTCTACCCACTTCTCTTTTAGCGGAAACTCAGAGAAACGAGGGAATGCTCATTGAATAGAAACGTTTGTTGAGGCATAGCGAGAAAGAAGTACGTAGGTCAAGTTCTCCAATCAGATAGTTGGGAAAAGGCTGACGTTGGAAAATGTTGTAGGCGGATGCTTCCTTTCCAAATCAGTAGAGTTGGCTCACTCATCAAGAAATGTTTTCGGAAAGTCAGGTTCATAAGCAAAAGAATTGATTCTCTTGGTTGAAACATACCGCATCTCTCAATTGCTGACGAGGCCTCATCCCGACTTAAGCCCATCTCTAGTTGGGTTCTTAGTTTCTTACCAGTACTTGCTTGGTGGCCGGACATCTCCAGCGAAAAATCCTATCAAACAATCAATAAGTACCATTTTAGTTATTGCTTAACATAATATACGCAGATGTTTCATAATAATATTGGAAAGCGCTTATACAGGGGTTCTTCATCACCCTTTCTCAGGTGCTTTTAGAGCATGCCACAGTAGAATTTGGCAGATTTGACAAGAGTGGTTTAGGTCCTTTACCATAAACTGCCCAACTAGAAAGATCCAAAGCGGTCATGCTTTCCACTGGTATAGTTCAAGTTTCGTTCGATTTGATTTTGCATTGAACCATAACAAAGAAAGCCCTACTAAACCTAACCTGGCTTTTCTCGCATAGGCTGCTGACCCTTACGGGCAGTATATGCCAGTACCAAGCCTGACTTCTTTGGTGCATCTTTTGAACTGCTGCGGAGTTTTTAATGTGCGTTTTATCAAGGTTTTGTTCGGTTCGACAACACATCCCTACAGGACTTAATAATTATTTATGAAAATGGCACTATCTATAGATTTTGCAACCCCTGGGCTAGGCTAACTCTTCTGGGCTCAGAAGTCCATAGCTTGTTCACTTGCTCGGTTCCCTGATGCCAATCAGTTGTGTACTTGCTTGTTCTGGCGCCTTACCTTGGTACTTTCCCGTACCAGTGCGGTGGCGTATCTGCTTGGTCTAGCAAGGAAAAGTCGGGAAAATGGTAAAAGTCAAGGTAGGCCACCCGAAAAGTGTAGGGAGACAGCTACAGGAAAAGAAGAAAGCTTTGCAATGCTTGGCAGCACGCATGTCCCTAGAAAAGATGTCAAAAGAATGCATTAGCCATCAGAGATAGTAGATATTGTACAGAAGAGTAAAGAGCAGTGCCGTTGTAGTAACTTGTGTCCCCTGAAGAAATTCGTTTTGAATCATGCTACTGAAAAATTGTTTGGCTGTTCAGGGTTGGTTTAGTAAAGTTTGTTTGTACAAGCTGAATGTTGACAAAGCAGACAGCATGGTAATCTTATAGTCCAAGTACTCGTCTTGGGTGGTGACCACCTTACCAATACCTGTTTTAGGTTCCTGTCGACCTGCTGTGATCTTAATAAACTTAGTTTGGCCATATCACCATTCCCTAAAAATCATTCAATATTATTGAGCTTGGTATTTATATATGAAACTAGGGAACCTACAAGTTCATAGACTCTACATATATCAACATACATTTCAATTCCCATTCAAAGAAGAAACATAGCCGCATGATCTTTTTGAACGGATCATTCAATGCTTGATTGGAGTGAGTGAAGATAAGTGTCCCTTGAGAGGGGCAATTCTGGTAAAGAACATTGTTTATCTGCACCGCAGTGTCCGTCTTACCTGTACCGGGTGGGTGGCCCCACAACCATGGTGAAAGCAGGCTTAACCCCCCACCCAATAATGGAATAAGCTCGCTACATTCTGTAGCTCGCTTTTTAGGCAGCGAGTGATATCTCGTTCTAGGCGCGTGCATAAATCCACTCGCTGGGCACAGTCAGTATTGCGTGCACAAAGGAGTTAAACCAGAGGGATGAGCAAGAGAGAGGCTGTAAGAAGTGCCTCAAGCCCGCATGGGTGTATCAGTAAAGACCCTGTCTTTCATCAAAGAGAAAGTTCTTTCTTGTTAGCATATTCAATGTATGATCCTACTAACTTCAGGTTTCTTTTTGACTAGAGCTTGCAGTTGTTTACCGGCCCGATAGGTGTAACTCAACCTGGTCGAGATAGACCCATAGAAATTTGGCATGAGACTTGGACCCGCAGGTTGACTAAAAAGGATGAATTCCAGTTAGCCCTTAGAAATGTACTGAAAAATGAAGTATAGTATGTTTCAAGAACAAATGAAACTTGACAGAAGCAACAGGACCGAAAATTTACCCACCACAATTTTGATCACCAAAAAGAGAACCAAAGAAGCCTTTTACGAACCTTGAGCTGAAAATAGAGCCTGAGCTTGAAATCCAAATAGAAGAGAAGACTACTTACTTAGGTGGTCTGTCTCGAAACAATGGGGGCGGAGGCTGAAGGTGAGCAACACACAAGATGACTGCGGGGGTGGAGACACTACTTCTAGAGTCCAAAGCTCAGATGGGGTGGGCAGTATAGCAGGGCAGGTTTTGCCATGGATGCCTGATTCCACATTCATTATTTATTGGGTGGCGTCTTGCTGAAGCAAGCGATAGGCGGCACAAGTTATGCAAGTCGATCAACGTCTGGAATAAGAGATGAAAGAACTCAACACATGGGATGATATCTATGAGATCGAAGGAATTCAGAAATATCTTGTTAAACATTACACTCATCGTAGAAACAGATTTGATGTGAAAACAGAAAGGAAGCTGGATATTAGTCGATGTTGTTGGTCGAAAACGTCTTTCACAATGGGGGAGAATGGTCTCGTCTCGCTCGATGCGTCATTTTATGATGTGTATTTTCATATTAAGAGTTCTGGCGGAGTTCTTTAAAGGGCTCAAGTAAAAGCTAGATTACCAATAAGGATGCTACAATGTGAGAATTTCTAAACTTAACACGACCCCACCGAGTGAATTCACTCAAAGCCCAGAGCCCCAGCAAGAAAACGGATGCGCCTCACGCGCACCGGCTTTCGCGCAGGCAGCCGGTGCTTGTTCGGTGTATGTATGTGAAAAAGAAAAAGTTACGCACTTTTTTTCTTTTCGGTCTGCGGTGGGTCCAAAGAATGAGAGTCGGTTTCCTTCAGTCCGTTGTTCCTCAGTAGCTCAGTGGTAGAGCGGTCGGCTGTTAACTGATTGGTCGTAGGTTCGAATCCTACTTGGGGAGATTGGATTCATTCAGAATTCGAATTTCTTTTGATAGTAGCTTTTCTGACTAGCCACCCCTGCCTTTCCTTCTCCTTTTTTTCTAAAGACGCAGCGGAATCGTCAAAGAAAGGGGACACCCAAAGTGGGAAGTTGATTGTTGGAAATGTGTTCCTGGCTTGGTTCCTTCAATGAAAAGGGAGAAGAAGGATCCACTGGGAGTCGAGTAGTATCTTCATTCATTAGCCTCCAGGAATTAGTCTCTACTCTCTCCTAGCGTAATTCGACGAACGAAGAAACTGGGCTCGTTCATTCACAAGTTGGGTGACTTTTGAGGTAGGAGGATGGATGTGGTCCAATGGCCTAAGCTCTGCCAGCTTCTTGTAGACAGCCTTTCTCCGAGAGGAACCTGAAACCGGGGCCCCCTCCGGGGGGTAGGCTCGCTCCTTCCAACGCAGGGGCGTCTTTCGTCACCCAAGTAGTGAGTTTGAGAGTGCCCATACGTTTTCCCACTTGTACTTCTAGGCCTTGTCCCATACATAGTCTTCTTTCTTCGGCAAGACGGGTGAATTAGATTCGGTATTTCCATAGAAGAAAAGAAAAAACAAGCCCACTAATAGCTGGCGATAGTAGACCTTCCTCTTTGGTCTAGTTGACCGCAGCACCTATTGCCGAAAGCTCATACCTCTGACGATCGGTTCATAGGAAGAGTGCAGGCTGATGTAGTGGTATGTAGGCTGAAGTTGTTTTGGTACTTTTCAACTAGGTCGTCTGATTATGGATTGAGTAAGCGGCTGCTACGCCCTCAGGTCAGTAGGCCTTTTAGAAAGAAGGCGAACAAAGGAAAGTTCGCAGCGTGCGCTAGCTTCTTCGCTTTTGTCAACTGAAGTGGCGCGTAGGACCAACTAACTGATAGCTGATAGTTAGCCTAGCCCCCTTCGCGAGCCGAGCCTTTTCTTTCTACTTTCGTAAAAAGGCCAAACTTTACCTGACGGGGAAGGAAGCGCATTCTTTTGTACAGCTACTTTTTTTGGTAAAGTGCAAAATTCCGGTAGGTTACTGTGGAATTTACAGTATTCAAAAAAGGGGGAAATAGCTCAGTTGGTTAGAGTGCTGGTCTGTCACGCCAGAAGTCGCGGGTTCGAACCCCGTTTTCCCCGCCCGATCCTCCAACTTCCTCCTGCCCGACCCGTTTGGTCTTTACTGGAAGCTGCTGATCCCGGTGTAGCATGAAAGAAATTTCCGATTTCGTCTCCCTCCACTGTTGTGGGTCGCGTCTCACCGCAGGCACTGAATGAATGAGTGGGGATCTTTCTTCCAGGTCTGACCAAGGACTGCCCCTTGCGGCGAAGACAAAGTCTACCATCCCACCCAGCGTTGGAAGGAGCGAGCCTATACGATGTAGGGCTTCACAAAGAAAGAACCCGCGGACACGGGAAAAGGGAAAAAGGAGTACGAGCAAAGGTCGACTCTTGATGCCCACTCGGAAGGGCACGTAGAGATCCGATTGGGCTTATAGTTTAATTGGTTGAAACGTGCCGCTCATAACGGTGATATTGTAGGTTCGAGCCCTACTAAGCCCATCTTACCTCCTTCCAGAATGACGGAGGGACCTTAAAAGAAAGAGCCGCCCTTGCTTGGAAATGAAGAAATTTGAACTCAAGGATGCTGTGGCCGTCTGCCATCGCTGGGACTGGCGTCAAGGATGGAACGTCTCACTATTGGCTACTTTGATCGCCTCGCTCCTTGTGATCCCGCTCGACTATCCATCTTATCCTGGTCAAGTGCCGCCCCTGTGAACTGAATTACTGCTGCAATTCAAAAAAGTCTACCTGTTATAGGCTCGTTCATTCACTCGCAGTAGGGTATTTATTATGCGGGGTAAACAACAGGAGTACCCGTAGCCTCGCGCATCATATGAAATGCAAGCCTTAGCCTATTCATCTTCCGTCAAGTATTAAATACCACACACAAGCAATTCGTACTTATTCTTTCTCCTTTGGCTTACTTTACCATTGAAGTGATGAAACTAGACTGTTCTCTGTCTCTTTCTTCTGGCGAATTTTTCTTCTTCTATTTCGTTCGTCTTTCATTTGATTTGAGATTGGGTCGGTGTCAAGGGTGAGCTCCAAAAAGTTCACAACCAATTTGTTTGGCTAGGACGATGAGTGTTCAGTCAATAAAGTCTAGAGTCAATCTTGCTTCTTCAGTGGTCTGGGTAATAAGATTCTTCTCTTTGTTCCGCGGGAAGAGGCAGAGTCAATTTCTCATTGAAAAGTATTTCTTTGTTCCATATTATGATCAAGGCGAGTGCTTTGTATGATTGGTCTCTTTTTTCTTTGTTTTGTTTTTCAAACAACCATATTATGATATAGAGTGTCGTTTTCGTCTAGTGAGTGTTAGAAGGCCGCCCATCAGCGGCGTGATTCACCATCGCCCGCTCCCATTCTATCCGTGCATCCGAATGTGGTATAGTTTCGTAAAAAAAAGGTGACTTCTGTTTTCAAATAGCGAAGAAAACTCCGCTGCCGTTTCCTCCCCGGTTTTTGCCCCCGGGTGAAGTGAGACATCTAGCTCTTTGGATAGGCAGGGGGACCAAGGAGACCAATCAATGAACGAGGTAGTTTCGGAAAGCCTACTTTCTAGCTAAAAAGGTTCCGGCCCAGATGAGGCCTAAAGAAAGGTAGCCAGGGACCCGGGAAGATCATTTCTCTTCACGTAATGATGAACCTATTCTTTCAACGGAAAGAGCAGCAGAGTAAATAGCAGTAGCAGCTGCGTCTGTTCTATCCCTCTTTCTATTCATATGCATATCCGTGGTTACTTACCTATTATACCTACTGCTTTACCCTACTACTTTACCTAAACAATATGCCTAGCCCAAGCCTTGTGACTGATCTGCTCAGCTTACCTTTCCCATCTCATCAGTCGCAAGGCTTCGATAGAGAATATACCTTCCTATGAGGAATGAGTTCGCTAATAATAGGTTGCGATGGAAGGCTGCTTTTTGATTCGGAAAAAAAGTCTCATATATAGGTCGTATGGTTTGATTTTTTTTCATTTTTTCATACAGTAGAAAGACTGACCTCTCCGAAGGAAATGCGCACATATTCATTCTGTATAAATCAAGAGTATGGGTCTTGGCATGTGACGAAGCTAGTAGTAGACTCTCGCGGAAGTATCACCACTATCGATCGAAGGGCGCAGCTAAATAACCTTGCCCTTTGGAAGCCATCGTTCACTTGAACTTATTGGTTATAGGCCAGCCAATAGGAGAATACGTTGGGGACTTTGCTTGTGGAAGAACAAACAAAGGTAATCCGACCAAGAGAAAAAACAGAATTCGCTCCCCTTGGTTCCGGGACTACGATAGGCGTCAAGCTGGTCATCACCTTCGCTAATAAAGAGAAAAAACTTTGATATCATTTTACATGTCTTTCCCATATGTGACGATTTCTAAGCAAATGCAAAAAAATTCCTCCTCAACCCCTTTCCAACATAATCCTGGTATACAGACCAAAATATAGAGGAGACAACACACAATTAAGATGAATCAAAAAACCATCAGCAGAAATGAAGCAATTTCTTCTGACAAGTTAATAGAATTCATCCTTCCAGTTGACCACTTCATAACCTTTTGGAAGTGACGTCGCCTAATAGTTATCCACTCCTCCATCTTCACCTGGAAATTCCAACTTTCCAAAAATCTCAAGTGCCCAATTTACCTCATCTAGGGCTGTGAAAAACTCTTTAGTCAACATCTACGCCTTGAGGTCTCTATTTGATATGTTAATCTTTTTAATGCAAACTGTCCTCAAATCATATTTCATTGGACAGCCTTGATACTGCCACCAATCCAAGATCCTCTTAATGAAAACCGTAATTAACATGTCAATTAATTAAAGAATTCTGGGTTTTTTCTATCTTTTTTTCTGTTCAATTAGTCGCTTGTGTATTTCCAATTTCGTAAATGGTTTTCTGTCAATAAGATCACTAAAGTTGAATGGGCGGGGCTCAAATTCCAAATAGCTACCTTTAAGGGGCCATAGTGGAATAAACCCCTTTTGTTGGATAGAAGGATCAGGAGTAGCGGCCAGATATTCCACCTAAGAAACAGTAAACGCCTAGCAACTTATATAAACCTATTTCCCTTTTTGATTCTTTGATTCTCTTCAACAGCGATTCCAATCTATCAAAATGAATCAACACCAGTCAAACTATATCAAGTTTCTGTTATTGTACCATAACCTGTAAAGTACACCTCCCGAAACCGACTGAGAAATCGGAATTCAAATCTCAACTAGAATTAGAGTCTCGATCTCTTCTCTGCTTTAGAGAAATCTACTAAACACATTCGTCTTATTTCCATTTTACCCGCATACGTAAAATTAGAAGCAAAGTACTGAAATTGGAGATACGATTCCTTCCTTGCTGCAGCATCGCCTCGTATTTCACTGAATGCATTATAGGGAGGGAGATCCCGGCAATCAGACTTTGAAATGGAGGGGGCAAATCAAAGGGAAACGCTTCTTTATAGCGATTCACATGCTTTCTCGAAATTAGTGAGTGATATTTTCCCATGCCTATACGTGACACGTTATGAGACTACCTCACAACCAAGGGAAAGAAAAGAAGGCATACTGTGATGACAACTAACAATAAAGCACCTTCTAGAGGAAATCAAAAAAATCAAACACACAATACAACAAATACACTACAATGTGTACTACCTACCGGACCTAGGAGAATCATTAGCAAATACACATTATTGTGCTAACCTTATCCTAATACCTTGAGATTGTTTGGAACCCACTCAAAGACAACAACACAATAATAACACCATGAAAAATTTTATGCTAGTGGTTAGTATTCGGGCTCACCACCCCAAGTTCCTTACTCAAAGGTCTGCCTTTTATCAGGCTACCCGCACTTATATTTCAAATTAGAATTACTTGAAACTAATAATAAATGGCATCATGAGAACGAAAACTATGATACTTAGTATTACCCTTACTTTGAGATCCAAGTTGCGTAGTATGATACATAAGTTACTTAATCAATGCTCTGGCTTTTATCAGGCAAGCAGGCCATATAGTTCACTAAATTGGAATTGCATTAAAACACAAAGATACATGACACACAACACTAGACGACTTCATACTAATAATCAGAATATTAATTTTGGTAGGAAATCAAAAAATTAATCCACTATTTCTATTTTCCCGGGACTATTAAAAGCATCCAAAACTGCAAAAGCATAAGTCTTGCGCTCTGTCTCTTGCCATATAGATAGGTGGTATAAAAGACTCTCTTTCCTAAGTCAGGAATACTAAGCATCAGAGATCCCAATAGTCAATTTATTATACCCCCCCGACAACAATGATTTAGGAAATCTGATCGATGCCCACGCAAAATGTCACGTGAGATGACGCCCACGGGCAACTTGGACGATTGAAAGCCCTTTCTAGTCTATGTATAAATAAAGGTCTGAAGCCATCCATAGAACAAAGGAAGGCATAGGCCTAGGGCAAGATAGGTAACTGTCCGTGAATTGAGACTTATCTGACACCGGGAAATGGGGCGGGAAAGATGGATCGTAGTCTTCTTAGCCGTATCGGATCCGGGGAATCTTTCTTTCTTAGAACGCATTCGCTGGATTGTTAGAAGTATTGGAGTTTCTCGGGGATGGGCTAAATGCATTAAGACCTGAGAATGCTTCCAGTTATGCTTACTATTAGGGTAATGAACTCCGATTAGGAATGCATATAAAATACATACGGAATATCCACCCGCGTTATAAGGACTAGGAGCAGGGAAGAAAGAAGCTCTTTTCGGAGGCTGTAATTGACCAGCGCGTTCTAAGGGGGTGGAAGACTAACCAACTGGGAGTAGGACTTGGAGTTATATGAGTCTTCGTCCCGAATAAGAGAATAAAGCTGGGTTAACTAAAATAAAGCGCTATATACGATAAACGCGGGCCGAGAAGAAGTCAACTCCAGCCGCGGGGTAGGTAAAGGCGTATAACGAAAAAGACGAGTAGGAGTTATCGGGGCTACTTTCTTCACGGATACCCCGAAGTCAGACTTCCTTGCCTTACCGCCCTACTTACTGACTTTTGCCCTATTAGCTAGCTGATCGGTACCACTCGGACTACTTGCCCCAGTTAATTGTGTTTCTTTGCTTCACTCTTAAGAAAGGAGGAATGGTAAGGGACGGTTGATTGATAAGCAAGCTCTATTTGATAGAAGTGGTAGAACGCAGTAACAGATAATATCTATGGTGTACAACTAATTATTTGACTAGCTCTATACTCCCTCGCGTAGGAATCCCTCTCAAGTTAGTGGTATTAAGAGGACAGAGTTTGTCCCAGCACGTTAGTGACTCCTTTCCTCCTTCAGTTTCCTGTGCTAACAGCCACGCGAGTAGAAAAGTAAAGAGGGACACGTGAGGTCCAAAGCGACCCAGAAGTTCGCAAGCAAGATTTTCTAGTTCCAGCATTTTGAGCGAATTCCAACTCACAATGGAAAAGGACAGTTTTCGAGCCTTACATACAGAAATTAGCATAGCAGGAATACCAAAGATAACCCAGAAATACAGGCAGAGATAGGCGATATGCGCCCGACCCTACCTAGGGCTACTAGTCAAGTAAAGCTGCCCGCGAGAATAAGCATTTGGTAGCTTGACAAGGCAGAGCACGGGATCAAAAAATTCCTCACTAAACAGATTGAATGAGAATAAAGTCAAGTAGATGGATGCACTTAACTTAAGGTTCGCTTGGTAGTAAAGTATGCGTTCCCCGCCATGTCTGATGATCGAATGTGAGACTTCATTCCCAAATATGGGCTTTCTGCTCTAGCCTAATTTCTCTATCGATTTTTCTCTTTCATTTAGAGACCGCTAATCAGATACAAGGTATTCTCTACCCCTCGTTGGTCAATGGAGACAGCTGGGGACGGACAGTATTGTTAGTTAGCCGGACAAGAGTCAATTTATATCGGTTTGGAAGAGACAAGCGAAGCAGCAAGCTTGAGGAAGCGTGGTATGCCGCCCCTGGATTTCTTCAATTTCTCACGATGCTATTGCTTGACAGAGAGAGTATTTACCTTGCCGCTACATCCCTTCACGCACCTACCTTGTTTGTCCTCTTGCTGATAGGCATGTCGTGAGAACAAGCTGAGTTCCGGAACTAGCATAACTTATCACTCGTGTATGTATCAATGACGTATAACTTATTCAGGCAGATCCGCATGCATCTATTGTGTATCTGTAAAGGCAAAAGCATACATACCCTGCGCCTTACCAAACTGCTCCCTTAGTTGTTTGAGTAGTAGCTCGTGTTCGATCCGCACTTTCCGATGTCCGCCCGCCCGCCTTTCAAGTCCATGTTGGGTCTATAGAGCTTTCAAAACGGTTTTGCATCCATCCTTCCTTTGTTGACTCTGAACCCATGAGATGCTGGAAGAAAGAGAGAATCGAGCTCATCCCTCAGTAGGCGAGCCATTGCATCCATTCCTAGCCTTTCCTGATCCGCCGGCTTCGTAAGTGGTCTAAACTCTCCCGGCTGCTTCTCTAGCTACTTTCTCGATCTCAGAGTGCAACTGTCTCATTTGCTATTTAACCTCCTCCATCGCCGAAGATCCCGTTCTGGTGGAAGTCATAAATCGCAATCTCTTTTTTGAACTGCGGCGTGTGTGCGTATGAAAAAAGGATACTTCACACAGATGCCGATAAGCTGGCTTAATAATTGGCTGGCTTTGAAAATAGGACGGACACCGTTTCATGAACGGGCGCAGGAAGATACCAAGTAGGATGTCATCAAAGAGTAAGTAACAGACAAGCATTCACAGTAGAAAGAAAACAGGAGAAAGAAAGCAAAGTAGCTAGCTAGCCTAGCAGTTTGATTATTTATAGGTGTGTATGTACATGGGTGCAGGCAGCGTTTTTCTCTAGATGTTTGGTATCAACCAGTAGTATGTATAAGCCGGTGTTGGATTGTAAAGGCTTACTAGCTCGGCATCAATTCGAGGCATACGTGGCAGACAGTGATTGATCGCTCAACAAGGTACCCTTAAGAAAAATCTCACGATCATAATGTCTATGAAGTATAGAGTCAAGGTCTCACATCTTAGGTTGGAGCTTTTCCTTCTTCTTCGGGTATCCAGTCAGGTCTATGCGCTTTGAGATTCTCTATTTGTACCAATTGGTTTTCCTTCCATTTTTTGAGATTATTTGAAAATCGACATTCTCGTAGATGCGATATATACAACTAGCTAACAGAATTTTGAATTAAGTTTGTCTTTCATTCCAATACTATATCATCCTCATGACGGTGTTTTTCGTCAATCAGCTATATCCACCTGGCTGCTTGCGGCTTCGGCACAACATGTTCTGTATGTTATCGATTCTATTTTCTCAATCAAATCATAAGAACTGTGCGTGCATAGTTTCCAACTGACAGTTTCGGAATCAAAATCCACTCCCTCTTTTACTAATCTGAATTAACTCAGCTTTTACTACAAATGATACCCAAGATAGAAAGTCATCCATCCTCAAGTTCTGCTTGGTTTACAAGATACACAACTTATGTGCAAATCCGCCCGCCCCAATAATTCATGTTACGAAGGTTCGTCGTAGTGAACCCATCCATCCTAGTAGCAAGCAGATGAAGAAACAACGAATGGAAACGCGTCGAAATTGAAATGTAAAAAACAAACATTGATGCATGCAGGTCACAACTCCAATCCAATCATTCGATAAGGGACTTAAGGACATTCGAGCTGGTGATCAAGATCCATCCTCTCTTTTGGTTGGTTGGAATTTCTCTCAAGCTAAAGAAACCTATACGTATGCTGGAATGCCGGCAGATCAAAAAGCACGCACGCTCATTTAGACATTCCTGATACAGGCAGGCAGGCGAATTAACTGAAGGACCGGGATCAATGAATTAGATTCATCAGAAGAAAGCACAACCTCAATATACTGAGCTTGAGGTCAAACCAGAAGATACGGCTGAATGAATCTAGGCAGGCAATATAGGCTAGGCAGACAGTCGGGAAAATCATATATTGAAAGGCAGGCAGCGTGGGATTTAATATGAGGTTTGCTTGCTTATTGATTTTTTCGTATATAGATAGTACGTATAGAGGAAATATGATCTTGACTTGCTCTAAGCGCTAGATCAAGATGGACGATACAAAAGAGTCCGTCCCTTCAATAGCTGACTCTGCTTGCTCTATGGATTCTACTCGATTGTAGATCATCTCCGCTCCCATGAAGAAAGACATAAGATTCGATACCAGATTTAGGCATTTTCTAGCTGTCTTTTGACTAACAGAAGGAATACATGACTTCACACTATATATGATATTAGAAAATCCTTCTCGAAAAAGCAAATGCCCGCCCGCATGGAGGTGAAGCAAATCAACCCGTACCGACCGCTGCTATGAAGCATTGTAATTCCGATAAGCTCGACACGACGCAGAAAGATTCCGATATATGAATACCGGCCGGCGCAGGCAGACGAGCGAAGGCAGCTCACCTCGCGTACGATTTGAGTTAGGTGATATATCTCCGGCCAAGATTACTCGTTTAGAGAAAGCATACCTTTGATACACAATCTTAATACATATTCAGAAAAAAGCATACTGTCTATGCAACCTCGCCTGCAGAACAAGGCAAACCGCAAAACCTTATTAATACGGTACTACGGATCGCTTACGGCACTTACTTTCTTCCTTTAGAAAAACTTGAGCTATTGACTTTACTGGTAAACTACTAGCTTAATTGCCAAGCTTCTTTCCTACTTCAAATCTGATAGCTTACTTTCAACCTTATCAGTGACTTGGTACAACACGGTCAACTAGAGAGCGAGCAACGAAAGCTACAGCTTCAAATCCTATTATCCTACTTGCAATCTTACAAACCACTTTATCGATACGAGCACCACTCTGTGTATTCCTCTTTATGAGTTGAAACCGGATAACACCGATTAATCTTGAGAGCTGGCTTGCTAACTTATAGCTGACTGACTTGCTTAGTAATACTTTCTAAACGACTAGCTGATTTGCTTCCTAAAAGGAGTGATACGAAACCCAATACTACAATCCTGATTTCGTATTTGCAAACTGATAAGTGCCTTTTAAGGCTGATAACCGCGTCCATTCCGGAGAAAGGAATTGCATTGGCATTGCGTTCCTCCCCAGCAACATTGCACATCCGCCTCCCCGGCAGTCTTATCGAGCCTATCTCTCTCTTATGTCACAGAAGGACTCAACCAACGTTTAAATAACACCATCCGAAAGCAGAAAATCCATCCCACGTATATTAACGGAATATCTGTGACACAGCTACCTTGTAAACAACTATACCCTTACTTGTTGACCCATACCTTGAACGCTTACCTTTGTATACTTTGACTTTACTTGGCTATGCATCTCCTTCTAGTTACGCATTCGGTGACAACTACTTTACTCCTAGCTGCTCCTTTACTCAAAGCTCCTGGTTGTTGACCTACCTATCTATCCCGTGCCATCTCTTGGTTATTCCTCCCTAGGTTGTAACGCTCTATTTCACCTATACGTTCATGTCTTTCCAACTACTATACCTCCAACTCGTTCAAGCAAATGCATATCTTGGTTATCTTTGATGACCGATCCTTTGTGACGTAACTATCACACAGAAGGGCCTATTCCAAGCTATCCGTGGGTGGTGAATATCCAACTACTACTTATCTTTCTAGTAGCCCTTACTCATATCCTCTACACACCGAGTTTCTCGCTTAGGGGAGAGAGCATATGATTAAGCTCCTTTCTCTTTGACATTAGCCCACAGGGAACATTCTCAAACGCGAAACTCGCATAAGTCAGAAAAAAGAATTCTTTGACGAGCAGATACGTAGGAGAAAAAGCAAGCCATAAAGTGTTCGAATGCCTCTTTGAGTTCCATTCGTGTTTTCTTACACAGCTGCTTATCATCATAGCCTAGATCTTGATTCCAATTCTGATATTTATAGAAAAGATCGGGAAGAGGCAGTGGTCCTAGCGTGTGAGATGACTGTCTTATCGTATTTCTTTGAAAACTCTCCTAGCCCGGATTCCTCACTTTAGCTCTTCCCTTGTTATATCCTGTTGTTAAAAGGTCCCTCCCTATTATAGTCGCCTTATGGGAGAAGGCCTTGCTTTTGGTATTTTGGTCTGCTTCGTTTATCCGAACGTGGCCCTTTTTCTACTGAGATGTTAGAATGGTCCTCGCAATACATTGTTCCAGTATTTCGCTAAATTTCTTATTTGCGGGAACCTCAATCGATTATTGACGGAACACGACTACGATCACTTTTATGTCAAGTTCAACAATATCGAAAGTTACAAAGAATTCTGTTCAGTAGTTACAGCAATTCAAAGTACTCCATTCATGGTCACCGACAGAGTGCTGGAATTCGTTAAGAAGAATCAGGAGTCATTAATATCAGCTGGTTTACTATTGCCAGCTTTCCTTGCCAAAGTTAATCCTGTTCGTGTTAGGGGATCTCGAAGATCTGAGAACGCTAGTGATAGGTTGAAGGATAATACAAAGTGCACTTACACCGGGATAGCTAAAGCATTATATAAGAGAATACAAGCAGCTATTCACTGCTTAAGTAAGCAGGCTACCTCATCTCTGTTTTTGAATTCATTAGAGCACCAGCTTTCTTTTTATTCTAGTTGCTTCTTTCCATAGAGTTTTTCTTCGTGGCGAGCTATGAGTAATATCCCTCGTTTACATACCCCAGAAATATCGAGTATCTAAACAGGATTGGTATCGCCCCATAATCCATTATTAATAACTATCAACCGGTAAAGCTAGTCCATATTCAATACAATACTTAGAAACACGTCAATGTTTTTTATCAATACGTCATGTATTTGTTAATGAGACTTTCAGTTACTTCTCCATAGCCACTGCTCTTTGAACCACGAAGGTGTGACATGTGCCTTCGCATGACCCTGATGCACCAGTACTTATGGATCTTTCTCGGTTATGAGACAGTAGCTTTTAGTAGCTAGGAAGACTAGCTCTCCCTTTTGTAGGTACTCCAGTTTGGATTTCCCAAGAGTCTCACTGCTGACATATTGTTCTGTAAGTGGGTGTTGTAACACCACCGAATCTGTATCGGTGTAGTGAAAATCCTCCCTCGAAATGAATGGATACATGTAGGTATATTCTAGCATAAGCAGTAACTGCTGCTGCTATTTGCACAGCCTCCAGATGATGTATCCTGTAAGAATCAAGTTCTGAGGAAAGATCTGACCAGTAAGAGCATAGTAACTTATTCTTGCAAAATTCCACAAGATATATATATATATATTCTTGCACACTTCAACAATATATATGAGATAAAGCCTGGTGTTATAAGCAACTCCTTTCGATCACATATCTCTGTGACCGTGCTTCTGGGATTAATACCAAAGCTACCATAAAGTGCATTCATCAGAATCTTCTAGACAAAGCGCCTACATGACCTTGATTCTTAGCTAGTGGCCTAGCATCGTATAAATGATGATAAACACTCGAGAAAGAAACCAGCAGCTTTTGCCCCCCGAAGAGGTTCGATTATATACTAAAGAGTCTCCGCTAGTCTTATTGCTTCTGTAAAGTCGCCTCCCACGAGCTTACCTGTAGGGAATTGGAGAACATTACGATCCGGACAGCGAGAAGGTAGTTGTGTATTTTTTCTTCCCTCAGTACATATAATATAAGCTTCCAAAAAGCCGAATCAATCCTTTCAATAATAATTGCTCAAATGGCCCACCCTTTTAGGCGTCCCTATGAGCATAGGGTAATCCCTCATCAAAAAAGGAACAAGTGCATTTATTTCGTAGTAGAATAGATGACGTGTGGCTTATAAAAATGAGCATGCCCTCCCTACGTAGTAAGCACGTAGAATGCAGGACAATTTTGAGAAGGTATATGTATAGGTTCAATCTTTTCATTATCGAAATGAGCGAAATTCCTAAAGTCAATAATCTTACATTTGCTATCCCTTCTTGCCAGACTTTCTATTTATTTTACAAAGCTTTAGAGAAATCTAGTATTTATACAAGCATGTCAAATATGTGGTTCGTATATAATATAATGAGAACCTGTTGGTTATATCAGCTCTGTTGAGAGGTGTGTTTGGATCACATTTTTGAAGACCAATAGCGTATGTATGGTACATGATGATCTTTCTCATTCAAAAAGGTTTCAATATCTGCAACGAAGAATGGCTTAAAAGACTTTTCATGTTATGAAACAAGCTGTTTGATAATACCATGTATTGTATCTTTCTTATTCGATTCCTTTTCTTAACATTCTTGAGTATATTGGAAAAATAGAATGAAATTTCATTCCATGGTGGTACTCTTTCTCAGATTCCTCCATGCTTTTTGACATTCTGTATGGCTCTGGATCTATTAACCTACCTCAAGGGTCTATTTTCAGTATAACATAGGCAAATTCTGTTTGTGCAGAATTGTTTTATGTATTAGCTAGTCCTGAGAGTGTGTAATGCGCATTTGCTCAAAAAGGTGGTTGTATAATTCCTGAATTATCAGTCAAAGGAATCGATTTGCCCAAAGTAAAGGATGCAGTTTGATCCAGCAGAGGATCCATAAGAATAGTCTAGTGGAAAATAGTAAACTGAGAAGAAGTTTGACTCCTAGTAAGAGCTTCCTTATATAGAGCTGTTGCTTGACTAGAGAATAGGAAATCAACGTCACCACCATGGCCATGAATCAAAAATGGAAGAAATAATTCAAAAAGTGCCTTGGGGTATACCTAATTGAAAGATTATGCCCTTTCTAGTGAGAATTAGGTGGAAGCTCCATTTAGGTTCGGTTGGATGAGTGGGAAGCTTCCTAATAAGTACATTCCTGGCAAGAATCTAAGGGGATTTCTTATTTCAAAATCTACCAGCTTGAATATGCGCTTTCATCCCGACATTCGATGTAAATAGTCGCATTACATTGGAAGAGCTGCAGCATGAAGCAATTCTACTAAATGTCAAAAAAGAAGTGTTTATTTTTCAGCCTAAATTAGTATCTTGAATACCAGAGCTTATAATAGATTCCTAAAAGAATGAAACTTAGATTAGTTAGCAAGCACTCCTAAGCTACATCTTTGTGTTTGATGTAGATAGCGTACCCAAGAAGTTTTCTATCTATATATGGATAGCCAGTAAAGAGGTATGGCTGAAACTTCCGCATTAAGCAATGGTTTCCTACCACCTAAAGAAATAAGTTTTCCAATGAATTGGAACCCCTAAATACTTTATAGGCAATTGAACTACCTTACATCCTTTTCTTATTGGCTAGGTGAATACGAGCATCATCACTGATATGAAATCCTACCATCTCGATTTTGGCGGAATTCTTTTTCCCGGGAAATTCTCAACCCCTATTAATAGCCGCGCTTCAATAATTAGATCATCTTCCTAAATAACAAAGTCTCATCGGCAAAGTGTAAATTAACTAAACCCTTCCCATTATGGGATTTACCTAATCCCTTTAAATAACCACCTTGTGTAGCATTCCAAATCACCTTGTTGAGTGCATCAGCAATTAGATCACAAAGAAACGGGGAGAGAGGATCGCCTTGCCTCCCCTTTGACTTTTTTCACTCCGAAATTCCAATCCTATATATAGTAAAGGAGCTTTTTGACTATATATGAGAATTCCACCACAAGTTGGATTTGAACCAACGCCCTTAGGTTCCAACCAAATATGGATTGGGATCTACGCTCTCCTATCCTTGTTTTATTCTTACTAAATCGATTACTTAACAACTGTCGGCCCTCTCGTAGAATTCAATGCTGCGCCCAGCGAGTAACTACTAACGTTACGAGCAAAAGACTGAAACACAATCGAATTTTCCCTTCTACTTCAATACAATTCTACCTCCTACTTCTTAGGGGGCTCGTTCCCCAACTCTTTGTGCTCTCCGGACAACTCTTTTTCTATTCTTTGGAGCATTGAAGCCAGATCCAAAACAAACAGTTGCCGGACTTCATGCATACTCTTATTTTGCACCCCGCCTGTATGCTAATCCTTGGTATCTGTAGCATGTATCTAGTTGGTATGGGCCAGCCCTTGACTAATATAATCGAAGCTAAAGGTGATCCTTGCTTGCTTGACCTGTAGTAGTTAGGTGCTGGTAGAGTTATTTAATTACATGACTAGGGTAGGGTTGGCTATTCTTCTCAGTCTTTCCATTTATACATCCGGCAAGCTACGTTGCTCTCCAGGGCTCTACCATTCAAGTTAGAAAGCTGTCCGGTTCTAGTTCTGTTAGAAGGTCAAAGAAAAGGAGTTATAAAACAGGAACGGCTTTATTAAAGGAAGATTGGAATGAAAAAAAAAAGCGTACCCCACGCCTCAAAACACTGGCCCTATAAGGCACCTCTTCACAGTTCAATACTCCCCAGAAGAGTTCTTCCTAATTGACAACTCAAAATAGAAATTGTTTAGACAGATGTCATAAAACAATCATTAGGCCTAGTTTGATTTCAATAAAGTTCTCAATTGATCTATTTGAGCTTCCATTGAGGAATAGTTCATGAATTAGGGCTTAGTTTATTCCTACCTGTCTCACCGCCTTTTGTTGGGATGCTAGCTGTCTTTGAAACAGAAGCCTGGCTACATTCTTTTGGCCCCACGGCTGTTCGCTTTATTCTCTTTGAACGCTGGCTGGCAGCAGCACCAACACTTGGCAAAAAAGATTAATTAGAGAATAAATCGATATCTACGAAAACATGTGTTTCTAGTAAAAGTAGGGGTAATTAACTTAACAGAAGGGATGTTTCTACTAAAAGAGTGCTATATATATAAAATGAAAACAGAATTAATATCATAGTGAAGATTTCACACATATATACAGTACCTCCTTCATCTGTTCCTTTGGCTCTCTTCTGGCTCCTATGCAAAATAATGTATTCCCCATTCTTGAAGTCTCTTCACACATAGCTCCAAGCAAAATGTTCATAACATCATTCTCAATTTGATTCGTAACTTCTTCTTCTACTTCAATCTCGTATTTGAAGTCCTATATTCTACCTGGTTGAACTTGTCCAACCACATATTGACACACAGGGTAATTGAACAGCATGGTTACTGGAGCCATCTGGAAAAGCAGCATAGCCAGGCTTTTATTTGGATACCTCAAAATGCCTTTCTCTTGGTTAATAACCCCAACAAACGTTGAAGCTTGAAAACCAGTACCCAGAATTTCAGTCTCAGCAACATTAGGTTCAAGAGCATCGGGTATTACATCACTCTTTGGAACATCTGAACAGTACTTTGCAAGGTTTCTTCTGTTGGAGGTTTACTGATATCCCCAATTGTGGAACCTAGGCACGCAACCACTTGACTTCTCAAATTTCCTGAACCTTATATGCTAAAAAAACCAGGTCCGCAAACAAAATGAAACAAAACTTAATAACAAATGCAGGTCTTTAATGTAACAGAAAAGTTCTCATATAGAGAAAAAACAACATACCAAGAGAGCTATAGCACATCCAGGAAGCAAAGCTCCCTTAACCGCTCGGGCTCGATTGATGTAGCTGATACAAAGAACTTATCCAGAGCTGCAGCAATTGACTGGAATTTCAACTCTACTAAGATTTCCTTTGCCTGAATTTGAAGATTTAGAGATATAACCATTTGATGAAAATTCTTTCTTGGGGTACTTTCTCAAGGTAGTCCCCAGATTTCTGAATTTATGTACTTGTAAGAGGTGTAGGAACAAGAAAGCATAAAGCTAATAGAAGGCTATATGCTTTTTCGAATTGAGTTGTAAGAGGTTGCCAAAACTGCTCCAGCTAAACTAATTTCTATCAAATTCAAGGACCTTACAAGTTTTCACTAAGTAGACCTCACTAATTATGAGTTTGAAACTAATTCATGAAAAGAAATATAAGTCAAAATTCAGACTATTGAAGGCGAAAGGAAAGGAAGGTTTCTTGTTAGGGAGAAGGCAGAAGTGAAAAAGTAGTGGGTGCGCCTTACCTCAAGAATCAACTGTGGTTACCTAATAAGAAAGGAGATCGTTTGGGCAGATAGACGTTTCTATCCCCCTTAGGTTTTGTGACATTATAAGACGATCGATTCAAGGGTTTATTTCTTTTTGTATGCAAGCCACCCGCTTATTCATTCCAAGCATCCCTTGCGGTCAGGTACCGGCACAACTATGAGTAAGGGTGGAAATTGTATGAAGCATTGTAGCATGAAAGCTAGGTGCATTTACGTAGGCTATTATTTTATTTCAAAAGTTACTTATCCTTACATACCTCCGTTATAGTATTCTCCGGATTAATCCCTAATCTACCGTAGAGCGAGTTCATTTGGATCTTGTAAACATATGCCATAGCATCGTCACCACATTTCTTAGCTTCTTTTCTGCTGGCAAAGAGGTCAGACACAAAGCTTTCGAAAGGGCTACTCATCTTCTCAAACAAGTAACCCCTGAGTGGTATAATATGGTAACCCCCACCGCGGGCATACTTAAGCTCTTCGCGCAAATATACACCTACGAATTTCCCTGTTGGGAAAAGGTCTGTATTATTTTTCTTTTTTTAGGGCGAGCATGGTCGAGTAATAGTACTAGGAAAAAAACCAGAAGCCTCCACAAATCCAAACATATCATCCAACTCCAGGTCTTCCAAATTCCCATGCCAGACTGGTTTTCCACCCGGCATAGGAAAGGTTTTCATAACACAAAGGGATATAAAGAATTGACGTCATAATAATACGGATTTGCACCATAGGGAGGGCTTGTACGTATCAGAATGGCCTCCATAGTCACCACGCCGAATGAATGCATCCTGGTTACTACTAGGTATATAGAGAGGCCAACCTTTTTGATCGTAATACCTCATTCGAGAGATTTGCATATATAGCGATGACAATGTCAAACATTCCCCGCCACATTCTATTTTGTCCAATAAATTGATTTAGCCCGAAGCATCACACCACCTAAAAGGATATCCAGCGGCATATAATCCAACAATTTGGCTCTATTCTCCTTACTTAAGAGAAGACACTTGAACTTCGTAATGTGCTATTGAGCCTTTGAAACCTAAGTGCGGACATAAAGTCGTAGCCAATGTTTCTAGACTGTTTGGGAGTAGAGTGTATGAATCTCGTAGGCGGAGCACCAATTTCTTATTACCCATTTTCTTTTTACTAGAAACTGATAAATGGTAAAGCTTATTTTGACTCTGCAGCGGTTTTAGGGTGTACTCGACCATATGAGTGGCTAAAAACTTCATTATTCGAATACCATCGAATCGTGAGATATTATGAAAGTAAAAAGGACGCCATTGTGAGTAGATCCCTGGTTTGCTATACGCTCTCAAAAATCTACCAACATTTTAGTACTCCTTTCTTCAAAAGCGGGTATTCTCAAATGGGTTTCTTCACGAAAATCGGTGTATATGTCATTTTCCATGGCAGCTACATCATCTCCCGGATTCACCACTAAGAGCCCAGCAACATAAGGTACATGCACATTATTTAGTATAAAAGTCTCTATATCGGCAACAATGAAAGGAAGACATTGATTTCCCTTTGGCTTCCATTCCGCGAGAAACTTAGGATCTCTACGAATCCTACCCATAGCTCTAACTTCTCGTGGTTCACCACAACCTATGCCTGCTTCTATTAATTTACCAATTCTGCTGGCAATTTCATCGGAGCTAGGCAACTCTTTTTCAGTGATTTCATGCCTACCAAGCAGGTACACTCGAATGTCTAAACCCGTTAATAAATACTTCTCGTATTCTTCAGCTTTTTGAAAACCCTTTTTCTCAATCATAACATAAACATCCATGTTGGAAACTGCATTCCCACTGGAATCTGAAAAAAAAAAATAGCATGACCTCTGGTAAAGGAAACTTTCTCTCCGCCTGGTGTTATCAAGTTCTAACCAATAGGAAACTCCCCATACTTCAATCCAGTATTGTACACATACTTGATGAGTAGTCTCATTACGGCCAAAGCTATAACCGTAGTCTCCTGCCTGACATCTGAGGTATGGTTCTTGAAATTCCCCTTGCGCTATTCTCAACCCCGATTATGGAGCCTTTCAATCCTCCCGCTCAATCAAATCCGATAATCGATACCAAGACTGATAGAATCGAGTTTGAAGCATTTTCAATCCAACAAGCACCTAAAGAAAGAGAAAAAAGGAGTTGATCGAGAGAATTTCTCTTTCCAAACCTTGCTTCTCATCGAGATTGCCTTTGTCTTCAAAGCTGAAAGGGATGATGCTTGAACTCTTGTTATCAAGGTAGCTACTGACTCTTGGAAAGGTATCGAAGTAACTTCCGCACTGATTAAGGAGTTCCAGGCAAAAGAGAAATGAGAACGCTCAGAGCGTGAAATCAAATAGTAGAGAAAAAAAGACGATTCCGGATCTGCCGGATATTTCATAAGAAATGAGAATTCAAACAATAAATAGAAGAAAGGATATAAAACAATTCCAAGTCAGTAGATCTTTCAGATTCTGCTTCTTTGAGATAAGTGTCTGGCCCGCCGTCCTCGTAAGAGTTGGTATGGCTGAGCAGCGTCTAATCCTAGGCATTGTCTTAAGATGATGAAGTGCTTGTGTCTTCCACTGTGAGGTAAGGTCGTGATTTTAGTAGTGATCAGGGCGCCTAGTGTGAAAAGGTTAGTGGTTGTTAGCTATGCCGCCAATCCGCATGATCCCGACATGAGAACAGTCTAATAGAATAGAACTCTCCCAACAAAGGATTGAACATGTTGTTTTAGTTTGGTTTTGGTTCTGCTACAATGGATGATAACTACCACTTATACTCTTCGAAGAGGCATTCAGCAAAGCAAATGATTGTACCGGTAATCCGTAGAGCTTATTCGAAACTAGCGCATACCAGATAAATACACATATACGCTATTGGAATTTAGGTGTTACAGCAAAACAGAAATACAGTGATTTTCACTGATCACCTCCTGCGTCCTCTTCTAGGAGATCACTCACATACCGAGTCTCCGCTGGTAAACGTCGATCGCTCAAGGGTACTTCTACTGAATTCGAATGTTTTCACTACGACGAGGAAAGGTAGCTTGTTATCAAGTATGCATGCGTCTCGACCGCTTCTTCATTGGATCACCTTTCCCTTGATAGGAAATTCCATGAAGAAATGAGGAAGAAAGGGCTACACAGAATACCAGTATCTACTGAGATCCTGAACCTGCACTTGCTGAGAGAATAGAATACCCCGGCACATATTCTATTCTCTCAAGCAGGTACTGACTTGGTAATTGATTTGGTCGTCTAGCCAATTGATTTATGCCTTTTTCATTAGCATCATTCCTCCATGGATAATTTGGTTTCTCAGGTATTTGAAAAGTTCCTAGAAGCCACGATGACTGACTATGTGGGAGACATTGAAATTGCCACAGGTGTGGAGGCCGTGCTTTTACATGTACCTTTCTCTTGCTCTCAGCCTGAACATTCCTTCTTGAATGTTCGGTACAAGTTATCTAGTCTATAGGACACATCCAAGGGTCTTTCTTTTTCTTCTCCACTATTTTGAGTTGTCTTTTTATCTGATTGCAATACGAGTGTAACTGGTGAGTATGAGTAAACCGTATTGCTCCAATATAAGCCAGTAGGTATACTAAGTATGAATCCTAGTTGAATTTGGCAATCCTTCATTCAATTTTTGTATAATTAGCTTTACTGGCTGGCACCCTACCGGTTTGTACCAAATATTTCCACTTTGCTCTTAAAGGGGTCTGTTGGGTTTCTATTTGCTATCGGCTCAGTTGGTTCTCTACTTGGAGAAATACTCTAGAAAAAAATTCTAAAGGATTACCCCGTGAGTAACTACTAATGTTACGAACCAAAAGCGGTAGATGTTGAAAGCTCTGGAGCCAGTTGCTTCTGAGCCTCCCAGGCATGCTAGACCTGGTCTTGGTGCTCCGACTCAACCTAGAACTCGGCATTCAAAATAAGTCTTCTTTGCGGTAATCAATGAAGGGGTCTCTCGGTCGTCTCAAGTAGATGCCTATGTTTTTTCGAACTCAGTGCCAAGCGGCATAGAAGGCACGTTTTTTGCTTTGCTATTGAGGTTCGACGTTTTGAATCTATCTCATTCTCATGAGTAGTATGAACGAACAACCTTTCCCATTTACCTATTTTTCATGAGTTGAGTCAATTAATTAGTGCGTGCAGCGGCGACCTCGATATCGGGTTGTCGTTGATCCAGGAGATATAATATCATATAGATATAGATAGGCTTTAAGTAAGGAGGAGCTTCTGGTGTAATAACTTGGTTGGTGGGCTTCGGAAAATTCCACCTTGACCAGAAAGTTCGGAGGATTTTGATAGGCCCTCGTCTTCGGTGGACGCAAAACTGATTGATTGATCGGAGGGAGGGCACAGGGTCCAGTTACCAAACTAAAGAAGATCGGTAGGTTGAAGCCAAACCAGTAGCAGTGGGTGAGAATCCAAAGGTTCACTAGCGTAGCGAGCGCTTTCAAAATTCCATTTCTTGCAGAATTTCTGCGCACTAAAAAATAGAGTCTTTCTCCCATCAAGGAAGGGCACCGCCTCGACTCGACGTCTTTCATTCAGTCAACTTGGCTTTTCTATAGTTTTCCTTTTTGTCTACCTCCATAAGATGAAACTCCTCTAACACCTCCCCCTCATACAATGGACGAAATCGTGACAATACCCGCTTTCTCACAGAATTGACTGATCACATTTTTGACACAACCCCTTTATAGAAACAAGAGGCCCACCCAGCCAGCATGGTTCCTCGGATTCAACCATTTCACCCAAGCAAGCCGGCTAAGCTAGTCCTATTTCTTTCCCTCTTCGAACAACCCTCTCGGAATTCTCACAGGAAAAATACGAGGGAAGTGCGATATAACTTAACACGGGAGCAAAACGCAGTTTATATATGCGCAGACAAAGGAAGGATCGTTTGAGTATTGTTGTCGGCCTATTTTATCTTAACCGCTTCTTTCTTTCCTCTTTCCCGCGGACAACTGAAAAGACATGGCTCGTTTATGAATTACGTACTTGACCGGTTCTAGCTATTGGAATCTACCGTTCATAGATATACTTTACGTGGGCAATGGTTGGTTTTAATGCTCGCACAGACGGAATATAATACCGGATTGGACCTTACCTTAGACGCTCGGGAATCGAATCCTTCTCCACCAGCAAAGGCAGATCGGCTGGCCCTAGCCCTTTCATAATAGAACTGCTCGTGCTTTTGTTTAGTTCACTTTTCCTTTGGCCCGTTTTTCTTGCTTTCTACCTGAGGTTCACCTATCAAATTGTGTTCTGCTTGACGAGAAAGCGTATGAAACTTCAACACACACTATATATGATCAAATGTCAAAAAGAAAGAAGAGAAATTGGGCCATGTTTCGCGAGAGAGACTGCCTTCTCTCAGGCCATAAGTCTGATACTTATAGTTAGTCGACTGCTCTATGACGGTCTGACCTCTTTACTGGGCTCTGCTCGCTCATCTACGCTCCGACCAATTCAGTCAGTAACGAAGTTTCCTTTCAAAAAGTCTAAGAAAATCAAGAAATAGTCAAAAAATGCACATTTTCCAGATATTTCTCTTGTTGGGGATCCCTATCTGTATTTATCTCCAAGGAGATATAATATCGATAGATCTCTATAGAAATAGATCTATACTCTCCTCCTCCATCCGGAGAGATATGCCCCTATGAGGAAGCGACTATGCCTTTCTTTTCTTATATGTTTTGACCACGTCTGTTTCCGCTCCAAAGAAGAAGGTTGAGATCTTTCAATCTTATGTCGTGAGGGATGGAACCTATGTTAGGTCCATAAGATACCACCGCTTTTAGTGTTCTATGATTCACCTCCGAATAATGAGTAGGTAGTTCGATCCTTTTTCTTCTGATCTTCCTTTCGATCCTTTTTCTTCTGATCTTCCTAGTCAAAGGGTATCCGGCGCAATAGGTCGATTTTTTATATAACAAAGACTTGTCAACAAAAGGACTTCTTTTTTGAGTCAAAATCTTTGGTTTTTTCTCCTTCCTTTTCTTCAATAAGAAGTATTTGAAATGAAAAAAATTCCTCTTCATTCTGTTGTGCTCAGCGAAGGACCTTCCTAAGCATACTTTTGCGGATACAACCTTATTTGTTCTTTCGTTGTCTTTTTGTTGCATAGAAACACGCAACTTTTTCTTTTTCAAACAGCAGTATTTGATTAGTAGGCGGCACCCTCTCTTTGTTTTTAGTAAGCGGAACCATTTTTTTAAGCGGAACCTTCTTACTAAGCGGAACCATTTTTTTTTGTTTCTTCTCCAAATTCTGTCCGGACAGCCTTCTCCGAAGATTTTTCCAACTAATATGTCGATATAGAAAGATCTCCTTATTTCTTCACTGCGGGTTTTCGCCTCATTTTCTGGAAAAGATATGAGATCACCATGGGAAACTTTCCAATGAGTAATGCTGACCAGTCCATTATTCACACAAACCTTTCGATGACTTATCAGCTGCCTTGCTTGAGGAAGAGTGTTACTAAAATGGAGACGAACCAGAATCACGTCCAATCGTGTTTCTTGATTGAGTAAAAAAGGGATATATGAAGTGCGTTCTCTTCCTCTGTGCATCTCCCTTATGGGTAAACCCCCATAAAAAAGGGACAACTTTCGTGTAGTTTGTAATTTTATGTTACTGTTTCGATTTTCTCTCAGAGAAAGATTTCTTTTAATGGATTTCCGCTTTTTCCTCAATCTTCGGAGAATGCGGCGTTGTATTTTAGAAAGTTCTCTGTTCCAAACATTTCCTGGAAGTAGACGACACGTTTTAAATCTTAATGCCGGCATTCTTTATCTCTTCCAATCAGTCTTTTTTGCCACATCGCGTACGGGAATCAAAAAAAGCCAACTCACTCTTCCACGAACCCCCCACGAATGGTCCTCCCTTAACTCAATGAACTCTGAGAATTCCTTTGCCTAGTTTTTGTTTCAGTTCTCATAAGTCCTTGATATACTAGCTGAAACTCAATACTTGACCGACTGCGTCACAGTGCTCAGGTCAAGCGGAAGTGGTTGAAAGCGAGCGGAAACGTCAGTGTTTTCTGTGCGTTACGATAGTAGTGGTGAAAGAAAATCCACTTCTAATATCTCAACGTGGCGCGGAGCGTTTCACTTTGAAAGGAAAGACTCCAGCTAGCTATATGGGATCGAACTTCTTCCATCACTCTATCTACGATATTCATTGCACCTGGGCTTCCGGCAGTAAATTGATATTAAAGCATGGGAAAGTACATAGGTATAATGCATGGGCCCTTACGACATATATGAGCTGTGCTCGTCAAGAATACAGTACTACCAGTCTTGTCCAGTAACGAAGAGGAGGAAAGTGCTAGAATGACTAGTATCCCTATTGCTTCCGAATACCGGTTTGTACAGTTGGAACTTCAGGACTAGTAGAGCTGTTTTTACAGCCGAGTCCAGCTATCGTAGCCAGGTGTCCTTCCTCCTACCTACTTATTATCCAAAAGGAATGGAATGCAAAGAAAGCTACTTATTAAGGAACGAATGAAATGGGCAGCTACTTCTCTACTTGGAATAGGAGAGCTATGCTTGTAAAGTTTTTCTAGTTCGCTGCACCCGAGCTAGCTTCTTTCTTTTTATTGCATCAGTGTAATAGGAAGATTCAACGACTAGTGGTAGAAAGCAACCATAGTACTACTAGTGGTAGAAAGCTTACTTACTAAATACGTTCAGTCTTTTTTATTGAATATGTTATGAAAGTGTTGCTGAAGAAGGCGAAGGTTTACATCGTCACGGATTGAAATAAGGCCTACCCCTGGGATCCATTTCCTTTGCCTAATATTGAGTTTTTTTTCTACGGGCCCCGGATAAAGAAAAAGAGTAAAGAAAGCATCCAAGATAAGACCACGTTCATCGCAGACCTTGGGTAGCTATAGCATGCCTTTTGTGTTGGAGGCAAGATAGCATAGAATGGTCAAAACAGTGTTCTAAAAGCAAAGAGTAAGAAATAGATATGGAAGCTTATGTCGATGACATGCTCGTAAAAAGTACATCGGGAGAAAAAAAGATAAAGGAAGGAAACTTGTGAGACCATGAACAAAGTCGGCATGAGGCTTAACCCGAATAAAAGCGTCTTTTGCTTGTCGAAAATCAAATCAACATATATTTGATGATGTGAAAGGGATTCGAATGGAATGATAAAGGGTTTACAGCTTTTGACCAGTTTCTGGGGTACCTCGCCACGGATAAGTCGACCTTTGCCTTATACATTCTTTGTATACTTGGCAGCAAGTTACAGAGCGGTGAGTGCTGGTACGAGAAGAAAAGGCCGCAGGAGGCAGTGTATTTGATATACCTAATTAGTTAATATGCAGAGACAAGGTATCCACCCACGTCTTATTTTTGATAGCAACAATAAAGTTGAGGCTATATTGGCGCCTGCCAATATCCCCTGAAGTAAGGCTTTGTTCCATCTCGATGTATCAGGTAGACTTTGAAATGGGGCATTGGAGTTGATGGAGTAAATGTCGATCAATAGAGAAGAATTCGGACATGAATAAAGAAGGAAAATGAATGCATTAATATCATATCTCTGTTTTCATTTATTTATTCTTAATAGGCAGAGTCTAATAGGGCTAGGCTTAGTACTGTATAGGTAACATAGGCAGTATACGTTCATCTAGAACTATCTTTCTGTGAATAGGAGTGAAATGTCATAGCTTTTATTGGATAATAGGGCTTGCTTAGGTAAAAGTCAATCAACTCAGAGATATAGGCTAATTGAATAGGCGAGCGACATAGGCATTAGGGGAAAAGGCATGGTTCCAGTTTTCGTGAGCGCTGATGGAATAGTCGTTAGCATCCGAGCGGATCATAGCCTTTTGGCAGGCATGGAGGGATCGTTCTTGGGTTACAAGGAAGTCAGTAAGTAAGGAAGTAAGGAGCAATCAAATAAAGCATTAGCCAGGCTTCGGTAAATGGTTCAAGGGTGGTTAAAAGGGGGTGGAAAGAGATAAATAGTAGCTCTCTTATCTTCCACTGTTAAAGGGCGCTTGCAAGATAAGTAGAAAAGCGTGGGGCTAGGGATGTGAACCAGTAAGCTACTAGTTACTAGGGATAGGGCGAGGTTAGCTTATCGGAAAAAGGACGCAAGGCCGCAGGTTGTTTGTAGGTTTGGAAAGTTAGTATGTATGAGACTGCGCTGACTATATATGATCTTCTTCACCAGAGCTTCTAGAATCCTGAGATTACTTATAAGCTGGACACCTATCTATTCTCGGCTGGCTCGATACTATTGACGAGTGAATGCTATAACTAGTCCTTGGAATCGTATTGTAGGACAAGCTCCTCTTCTGCACCAATTAATATCAGATATGCTTTTCACTTTGGAAATGAAGGAGATATGCCAATAGCCTACCCTACTCTTTTGCTACTCTTTTGCTTCAAACAAGCTTACGCTTGCCTTTAGAATAGAATAGCCTAAGCGCGTTAGCACGGGCTAAGTAAGGTTACGTACGGCCTGCCTCTGGCTTGCCAATCGGATCTACTCCACTCTTGTTTGTTTTGAAGGAAAAAGTCAATATTGTGTACAGTACTTTTTTTTCTCGACTTTCTTGCCGTTCGTCACCGATAGCAAAGATACGTTTAATAGATGCAACGAGAAGCAGCTTTTTGTAAGCCAAGCACAGGACTAGAAACAGGAGCTAGGCATGGGACATGCTTTTTAGGACTCAGGCTGCGGGCGGAGCGTTGTATTTCAAAGAAGCAATGGTATTCGAGCTAGGCATATGGATTTTTCTAAGAGGTGTATTTCGTGCCAAGATATCCGGAGTAGCAAGTAGTTCTTGGAAATAGGTAAAAAAGAGTTCCGATAGTAGTAGTGTCATAGGAAAGCAAGGAATAGAAAGTACGTCGTGGAGAGGTCAACAAGTACGCAGAGGTCTATGCGTAGTAATAAAAAGCTAGGGCTAGATTTCCTTAATATGCATAAGGAAGTCCAAGCAAGTAATGCAAGGGGAGGGGTGAACCAAATAGGAGGTGGTAAGTCATTCTTCACGGATAAGCATTTGGTATAATAACTAGGTGTTTTGGTTTCTGTGTGATATGGTTGGTATAGAAGTCTAGAAATAGCAAGGCCAGGAAAAGCACGTGATCGGCTCGTTTTGATCTAAAGAGAGAGCCAAGAGAAAGACGGTATAGGCATACAAAAAGTAGTTAGCAAAGCCAGTAGGGATAGGTCAGGTAGCCGAGCACCGGACTAGGTGTTATAGTGGCACGGGAGAAGGCCAAACAAGTAGAGTAGGTGGAAGGAAACTAGGCTTGTGAGCTCGGTCAGTAGAGAAGTCAAGCAAAACAAGGTTGAGGGGAGATGCTTTACTCATTAGGATACGGGCGAAGGAAGTTCATAGGTACTAGTTCTATTGGCCGGAGAATAACGAGATGGCAAGAGCCGGGTCTCCTTATTCTGGAGAGGCGGGAAGGTTCTCAGCTACTCGACAGAAGGGAGAGGTTCGAAGACGCTCGACTGGTAAGGAGAGGCTCGATGAAATTGAGCTCGACCGATAGGGAGAGGAGAGTTGGGGAGTTTGGGCTCAACCGGTAGGGAGATGAAGAGGAGGCTTTACCTCGCTTCGAAGGAAAGGGGTTCAAAGAGCTCTGGGCAACCACCCAAGAGGTTAGGAATACGCTTGCCCTATGGTACTAATCCGCTAGACCAAGACTGAGACAAGGAACTCCTCTTCTTCTGCTGCAGCTGCTGGAAAGGAGTTTCGTTAAGGATGTGCTCCCAAGGTTGGACTAAACAGGAGGAGTGAACCCAAGGAACGGAGGTACAAGCTCGACGATAGGAGTCCTTTCTGGGTCTTCTACTTTTTTTATTTAACGGGCGAGGGTAGTTAGCTAGACTAATAAGTGTTGGAGTGACAAGCTCTTAGCACTTAGATTAGCTGGGATCGGAGTTTACGAGTTAAGTTATGGGATAGTCCATCCAAGGTTCGTAGATGCTCGAGCGAGACTAAAGGGAGAGAATCTCTAACCTAGAGGCAGAGGTATAAGTCACAGAAGAAAAGAAAGAAAGAAGTCCTAATTCAGACTGGCAATGGAACTTCATGTTCTTAGCTTACCAATGAGCGGACCCGGTAGAAGGACAGGAGGTGTATGTAGGCTTTACTTCGAAATAGTAAAGTAGAAAAAAAGATGAAATAGCGGGTGTCCCCCGAAACCGGAACATAGGCTTCAAAAGAAGCTGCAGGAAGGATGACCCCGAAAGCTAAACTGAATCCGGAAAGGTTAGAATATGCTTGACTAAAAGAAAAGGTCACTTGAGCGAAGCGAAAGGAAGTGGCTGACTTTGCTTTGAAAGTAAGGGAAGACGGTCGGGTACTCACCCGTTGGAAAGTAGGTTGCCAGTTCAACCGAAGCCGGAGAAAGAACGAAGGATATTCCTAAAAGGGGTCTGGGTTAACCAAGTAGAAGATCGCATGGAATAAGCCAAAAGAAAAAGGGGATTCCACTCTTTAGTGGAAAGGATAGAACCAGACCAGAGAGATCGACTTCGAGAATCAACTCTTTGTAGCGGAAGAGCAACTGCAAGAGATTCCACTTAAACTTAATCAGAAGATGGACCCCGGAGTTCTTGAGTTAAGGTTTTGAGTGAACCCGCGGAACTCAGTCCTCGTCGAAGTCTATTCGAAAAGCGGAGAAAAGTAAGAAAACTGAAGTATTCAAGAAGTCCGTCTCTTATGTACCAGGAACCCGAGGAAGGCACTAGTCTTAAGTATCGGAATGGCACTTCTTTTCTGAACTGCTACTTTTACTATCGACTTAATAGATTTTCTAGGTTCAAATATGCTCTTCCTGAAAAGGAGAGGAAGGCAGAAAGCCAAAGCTCGACTGAAAAGGAGAGGAAATACTCAAGCTTTATCATATGAAAGACTTCCTGTGTATTATTATAAGTTATAGAATTCTCATAAATCTCTTACCTGATTGCCTAAGATGGATGCCGCCTACTAGCCTAAGTCATGCCAAAGGATACTTTAATTGTTGATAAAAAACAGATACTTTTTTAGTAAAAATATCAGGAAAGATATAGCCAGGAATTGATGTATCTGTAAAAGTAAAAAAACGAGAAACTCCTCCTATATGAACTACTGATACAATGGCACTAGCCAAATAAACCCTTGGTAAAGAAAGCAGAAGAACTTAACACTGGCTAGAAGATAACTAAAAAAGCATTGAGGGAAACTAGAAAAAAGGAAACTTACTTGAGTCTATGTCTAGACTTTGGAATATAGCGATCGGTTACCCTACTCCTCTAGAGCCAGTTTCCGTTCTAAAGGTTAGAAGAAAACTGTATGGGCCTACTACGCTTCAAGCTGCCAATCCAGGAGTGAGTCTCGGGATCGAGGATTCCAATATAACCACATGGGCTCTTCAACCAAAACTTTCAATTCCTGCAACAACGACCAAAATAATTCACAAACAGTATGGGCCATTTCCCAATTTAACATTCAAATTAGGAATTTTCTTTCATCAAGGACTTCCCTCGGTCCTGTGAAGGAAGTGCAAGGAGGTGAACAACTCAAAGGTTAGAGCGGAACTTACAAAAGTAATATTTGTATGCAAAGAAACCAGCAACGAAAGCTAGTTCACACACATACTATATATGAGATTATCATTTCCTCTTTGAATATTTAGATGATTGATGTTTTATAATACTATAACATCTTCTCAGACTCTATCACCTTTTCCTTACCTGAGTTTTAGAATAATAAACCCTTTCCTAAAGAAGGCAAGAAGCTGAAGCCTATTCGCTATGGCCCTTACTATAAACTCGCCGAGCTTAACCAATGTTACTTGCATACACCGAGAATTCTTAATCACTTGCCTATCCAACTACATCTTTTCAGGCGCGGAGCCCTTCTATCTTATCCATAAGTCTATTCCGCATTTCTTTATGGGCGGGCCATGCACCTCTTCTCTTTATTTACCCGTTCTCTCTATATAAGGAGTTTCCTTGTTAAAACGCCGGTTGAGGAGAAGTGTAAATAGTGAAGTCGAGTAGTCAAGGAGAACGAGGCGAGCGAATTTATTTACACTTTTGATTCCCATATATAGGCAAAAGCTATACTACTCCGTAATTTCCCTAACAAGCAAGTGTAGAATCCTTATGCACGATTTTCTTCCACCCAACCTATATATAAAGCCAAATTCCTCCACCTGTCTACAGTTTTGCTACACTTACTTGTTGACCTACTGAATACACCGTGTTGAGAGATACTTTTTAGTGCTACATGTGTGTAGTGCTTTTTCTTGACATATTTGCGTAACTAGTGTACTTGCGATTATCCTTAGCCTTCGTCCATATCATAATATCAGCATGCATAGTCCGCAGGCGGATAGTCTCTCTCAGTAGTTATGTAGTTCATCAAGCAAGCGGCCCAATGAACTCTCCAATCGTGCCTCGCGGGGCCGGATAGGGCGGTTTCCCTACTTAGCTAGCCGTAGATCCATACTATTGTGAGGGGCTTTGCCTAACTAACACATGCAATGCAATAGAAGAAGACTACGACGGGGTTGGTTGCTGAAAATAAGGCCAGGCCAATACAATAGCAACCTACTTACTGACGGACTTGGTACACTGTTTTATAAAGTGGGGCAGTTGCCTACGGTACTGTGGTCTTATTGGGTGATTGCCTACCTACTTGAACTAAGTGGTTCTACTTTTTAGGTAAGTTGCCTACGTTACGTACGGTACTTTTCCCCGGGGCCCCCTAGCCTACTATTGTTACGTGCTAACCCCTCGCTACAGCCGCCTATTGTTCCATCAACGTTTCTTCCTTACTACTGTCTAATACTATCGCTACTGGCCTACTCCCCTCGCTCGTCCCCTCGCTCGCTACTGTATTGCTGGCCTAGCCAGCCGACCGAGGAAAGACATAAACCAGAGCACCCGCCTACCTATTTAGTTGATACCCCGGCATACTTGACCTCCTGTGTGATACACTGACTTGTTTCCCGTAGCCAGCTTCCTTATATTTGAGGATTGAGGAAAGCATTCTACCTCGGCTGGACGATATTGAATCATTATTTCAAATCAGAAGATCCATTGTGAGAAATGTGAAGTTAACTCTTGTCCGCCTTTCAGCCCAGGTTTTTACCACCATGGATTCTAAAGATGCATTACTCACTAGATTTTCCCACGATTCCATATGAATGAGAGTTTATGGTCATGCAAGCTTCCGATGTAGTTAGTGTTCACGTAATCAAAGAAGGGGCTTCCTTTTAAGACGGAAGGAGGAAAACATCCACTACTCTTTCTGCCGTATTCGTGCTTTTACAGGGCTCTCTCTGATCTTACGCTCACCTTATTTTTTCATTAAAGTTGGTCTATAATTAACCACCAAAATCTATAGAGGTTTTGCTAGTGTTAGATTGGCATCACCACTTAAATAACATTCATATAGCTTCTAACTTGCCTGTAGAAGAAAAATGCACCATTGAATTATCCACTTTCTATAAGACTAAGTGTGAATTTATCTCGTTTATTGTATGTTTACCAGTGTGCTTCAAACTATTGAGCGCTATAGGTCAAATAAAAAAGAAATTGGAAACAGCAAACCGGCAAAACAGGACATGCAGGTTCTGTAATTCTTGTTCAATTCAAACTGGTTTGGTTGTGTACCAGAAGATGGTACAAAGTATTCACATTAAAGGAAAGGTGAAATGAGTATTCTAAGCTTCAAGCAAGCCACAAGAAACAGCCACAGACAAGTCAGCCTGAAATTCTTCTTGCATATTGTTTCATTTCATTTGATCGTAAATAGTTATTGATAAAAAAAAAACGGACGTACTACCGTAGTGTCGGTGTTTTGTTACTAACTCCGATGTCGGCTATTTGTACCTTATTTGTTTGTCGGTAAATTGTAACTAGCTACACAAGTCTTTCTTGTCGGCATTTTGGTTCTATTTATAGACTTTCTCCATGATCCGCTGTGTAAGTAGTTTCCGGGTCGAATTTCTTTTATTCTTCACCAGGCCGCGTTTTCCCTAAATTCCATACAAAATAGGTGGTCTCGCCCCGAACGAAGAAAAATAGAGTTTTTTATTGGCTTACAATTGCTAAACAAAGATGAGATAGTGACCTGAAAAGCAAATGGTATTTTCTTTTTACTTTCGATTCCATCACATTATTATTTCAAAAGCAATTGAACGGGGAAGTAGCCACGGCACGCTTAGCCTTGAATTCCAGACAGGATTAATCACCAGGGAGAAACGATAAAGTCAAGAACTTAGCAGTCTTCTTCCTCCTATTCCAAGAATTCCTGATTCTCCTGCCTCTAAGCCAAGTTCAGCAGATCCCGGTGAAGAGTTCTGCTATTGATGATATTCTAGAATAGCTATCTTGAAAGTTGAAGTCTAATCGGAATAGAATCTATAGTTAATAAAGAGAAAGGCCGAATCCACTTTAGTGAGACTACGAAGACCGTCAGTCTCGGGGAGATAGCTTCTTGGAGGCTATCTAATAGCTATAGTAATAGCACGAGCCCTATCTATAAGTGCGGAGGGAACGGATTTTCCTTCTATTCTTCTTAGCTTGAAACAGTAGGAATACCTATCTCTAGAAGTCGAACCTAAGAACGATAAAGAAGCTAGTGAAACTGGACTTAGAACCTTAGAATCAGTAAAATACGAAGCAAGAGTCAAGTGAAGAATGGATCTTTGCTTTTCACGAGATGAGCCGCTACACACTGAATTCTTCGTTGATTCCGATTCTATACTCCGCAATGAATCCTTCTGTTGCCTTCGGGGGCATATCCTTTGAGTGAAGTTATCACGTGAAGTCATTTATCTACGTCATTCTTGATAGCAGAGATAGCCGAGTAGTGAGACGGAGTTATGAAGCAAAGGCTCAAGCTGTATGTGAATAGGTCATTGATGAAAATAATGTGTTTCTCGCACAGTAAGCTTGATAGATTGAGATAGAAGATAGTGACGAAGCTTTCCAGTAGCTGTCTCTTTTTATTACCTGACAATGCTTCTGGGGAGTAGTTCTTTTCATAGTCCACCAACGATTTACTGATATAGTCAATCGGATTCTCCTTTCTCCCTAAGTCGTCATGTTGAGCTAACATTGCTGCAAGATAAATGTCAGTCGCATAAATGTATAGGAGGAAGGTTCCATTCTATAATATGATACTATTCAACAGCGGTAAAGCCAGAAATAATATAGAAAAAATGCAATTTTATGTACGGGACTTTCCTGCGGGGCGGTTACCAAACGGAGACTTATACTGAGCGGGCTGAGTCCTAGAGTTTACCAACCCCAACTCGCTCTTTAGAACTACTCATATGGAATTGAGACTACTTTGAAAGGAAAGTGTACCAATACCAAGCCCCCCCTTATCCCTTAAATAAAGGCAAAGGTACGATAGTGGAGAGCCCAAGGAATCCTCGCCCGTAGCACTGATGAAAGAAAAAGATATCGCCACTCTACGACAACAGAAAAATGAGAGTCAGACGATGTTGGAGTCGATGTAAAAGTTCCTCGTTAGTCAAGTTTGTTTTCCGATATCAGAGCCGGGCACTTCCAGCATTAGACCTTATGTCGTACCTCAAGAAAAGGTCCTTACAATAAGGGATCTCCAGGATATTTTAACCAGTAAGAACCAGTTGGTAGGGGCAAGTCTGGGTGTTCCTCCTATAAAGTTTTCAGTCAGACCGAAAAAACCTAATTCGAGCGCATTTTGCACCAAGTTGGATTTTCTTGTACGCTTCGCCCTGCTGCTTCAGTCCATCAATGCAGTAAGGCGGGAATTGCATAAGACTTCAAAAAAACTCTTTCCTCTAGCTAAGTAAGAGGAAGTTGAATTAGGTAATAGCTTAAGCGCGTTGAAGCTAGATGCTACTTCCGCGTTATGCTTAACACATTTCATTTTATCCTTTAAATCGATGCATATTTCTGCATAACACCCTGGCTGGGGACTCGATTTTACAGCCTTTCTTGGAATATATACTATATATATATATTGGAGGTTCGACTCAAAAGAGTTTGAGTATAAGAGTACGCCGTGCGAAGAAGGGAATGCCTTGTCGGCGTAGACATAACATGGAACCACGGGCGAAGCGGAAAAGCATTTTCTAAATAGGGTTAGTCGGGGTATAGCTAAGTCAAGGTTTAGGTAAAAAAGCAAAGCATTGACGAGGCATATTACTGTAGTCGGATAGGGCTTGCCCTAAGCAAATGCTGTAGTCAAAGAAGGAATAGAAGGTTGATATGTTTTTTCTTCCCTACCCTAGCCGGTGCCATTGGAGAAGAAGTCCTTGCTTATGTGCGTACTACTTTAGTTGAAAGGCATTCGAGGTAAGCAAAGCATGTGTTTGAAGTTTCTCACCATTCATGTTTTGGGTCATATATTGCATTTGGAAAAGTACTCGATATAGGCAAAGGAAGTAGTCTGCTGTGTGAAAAAGGGCCTACCACTAGGAATTGGGCATAAGTATTTGACAGAAAGTCCCATTCAACAAGTTAGCCTATTCCAGTTGATTGTTAACCCACCAGAGAAGATCCACACTTCTATTTACCAAGTGAGAATTCATGAAATCAAAATGGATGTGCTCCCTTCCTATTCGTAAGTACCACCCGTTGAACGTTGCCAGTCACTCCCAATCTTTCTTTATTGCCTTGCTTTCTTAACAAGACAAGATTCACAGAAGAAGGCATAGGCTCATCGGCGGAGGGACTTATAGATAACGGTTAGCAATAACGTTAGCTGTATTGGAGTTGAATGGGGACGAATACTTACTAATAGCACTATCCTAGTCGTAGGAGGGGAATGCTTTCCCGGCTCCCCTAGGTGCTGTGGATCGATGTAATTTCCCAGCTTGAGAAGGGGGTTTAGCGGGCAAGGGGCGAATCCATGCATTGAACTAACAAAGAAAACAAGCATAGGCTTTTGGGGTTGAGGCTAGGCTTTCAACAAGGGGAGAAATCCGTAGAAGACAAAGCAATCGACCCAGGAATCAGATCAGGTCTCAATAAAAAGCCTTTGTTACGACACAACGTTGACCTCTATTATATAGAGATAGATGTAAGGTGTCCGGCCCGAGTGAGCTTCTGGGCCGTAGCTAATGCCTTCCATGTAAACCAGGTCTTAACCTCAAGGAAAAGTGGCATGCCCTCAAAGAAGCTCATAGAAAAGAATCCCTCAGCAGAATAGGAAAGAAAGAACGGGAAGTCCCGCCTAGAATGAGGAATATACTGCTAATAGGCAAACTGACTACTGGCGCGGGTGCAGAGTTTGTTTTGCTAAAAAGGATACACCCTATCCAGTAATCCGGTATACTCCTTATCCTGCTTTTGCCTTCATACGGAGGTTACTACTTCACACGAAATCGTGGTGGAATGCCTACCACCGACCATATGAGCAATCTCAATGAAATACAGGGGGCAGGTTACTTCTGTAATGAAGGATCTAGACTTAGATGGGAAAAAGCGGAGACAATTCTATACGAAGAAGATCGGTCCACTTGCGCAAATACCTGAACGAGAAGGGATCAGTGCTGTCAACTATGCGCGTTATCAGAATGGTTATACCATGGGCAAATTGGGGATCTTATTTCCAAAATGCACCCACCCGGCGGACGCATTTCTTGCATGGCCGAACCCATAGATCTTGATGGTATGCCTATCTCTTTTTCAACTTGCCTTTCCTATGTCTCTTTTCTCCTTGGCTAATTTTTTCCATTCTACTAAAGTAAAGAATTCTCGATAAGAATTCGTAAATCTAAATAAGCTAATTGCTCTCTAATAGCAGCAGCCCCTGTCATAATTTCTCGATTTCGAAATGTCTGGAAGGCTTGAGTACTAAAAAAAACTAGAATGATATATTTCCCGGATTGGATTCCATATTCCAATGAACCTCGTAATCGTAAGAAAGTTGGTTTTTTCGGCATGGGCATAGCAAGCTTCGGCATCTTCATACTTCTTGCATAGCCCTCTCCTCTCTCGTAAGAAATTCAGCAAGACGCCAGACTACTCCTGTTCCCTATCATTATATGGAGTCGTCCCCGTCAGGTTCGGCCAATTCTTTACCCGCATCGCCTTTTCCATTGGATGCCCTCGACACTTTCTAAATATAGATGCAATTTAGCTATCAGTTCGCTAGCCGATGGTATTTGACTAGCTGAACTTTGAAGCGGTCACTTTCTCGTAAATGCAGGTGAATCACCATAAACATGGACTCGTTCAGTCTAGAACTATCTCAACAAGTCCTGCTATCAGACGCAGCCTCTTTCTTCCTACAGGGTGATGTTAAGGACAGAGTCAAATAACTCCTACATCAGGTGGTCGAATATAAATCAAGCCCCGTCACTTTCGATATTTATGGGGTGTCCTTCTACCAACATACGGTCCCTTTTCCTACGGGTGCTATGAATGAATGACATTCTTGTCGTACATAGACGATTATGAAAGATATGGTTAAATATACCTGGCTGAATGAAAAGAGTCAGTCGCTGTGTTCCAAAGTGGAGAACCACAAAGGGATAAAAAGCGTCAGGTCTGACTGACCGTGGTGGTGTTTCCTCCCTCTGGCAGGCGGCTTGGTGACTTACATCACGGCAACCATCTCCCTGAGCATCTCCTCTCAACATCTTACTGCTTCCAACCAGCCAGCAACTTGAGCTTGGTTTAATTGGTCCTGCCTTTCCTAAGAAATAGGAGAAATGAACATCACAGCAAGCAATGAATCGGAGTATAACAAGCGGAAGGCATCGTTTGAAGGCCTATCTACCTGCCCTTTTTCTTGCTCTAAAACAGAAGTGAATACAATACTTCTAGATTCCGGAGCTATTCGATCTATCTCTTATTCGTGATCAAGCACTACAAGACATTTTGGGCCCTTTTGTTACAAGCTTGCCAAGCAGGATAATCAACGCTCTCTTATGTCGTTCGCCAAAAAACTAGCTAATGAGAAGCTTGACGCTACCTACCGCCAAGTCGATGGAAGGAAAAAGACCTACCTGTACAAGAAAGCCTTTACCTAAAAAACCTTTGGTTGGTTACCTTGGATTCCCAATTTACTCACCTTTCCGTGCAGATGTATATTCCGGTACTTTTTTCAATACAACGTTACCAGTAACAGCTTCTGTTGAAACGTTATCTTTGAAGGCACCTTGTTCACTATTAGTACTTGCCTCTCTTCTGACTTACTCTTAATCTGGTAGCCTACCCTGTAATCCGCATCGTGACCCAAGTAACTAGGACCTTAATTTACGCACAGAGAATACAGGAAAAGTGCTGCCAAGTAAAACATGGACAAGAAGCGGAAGTTCCATAGGAAAACCACAACAAAGCAGCAGTAACACACATAGTCGTTGTTAGACAGGAGAAACATCCAGTTCGGGCGGGACCGCCAGCGTGGAAATGCTTCCTTCAGCTTTCCCTTCGGCCCAGCTATCAGTAAACAATAGACCCCGTTTCTGCCAAACGAGATGTGACAGCGAAATACAAATCTGATTTGGGTGATCTCTTTGTTGGGGCGCATTCAGCCAATGCCCCTAGCTAACTGGAATGCCCTTGCTTGGAGTTAAAAGGAAGGAAGCGAATTAGTCGACCTTGTCAAAGTAATGAGTGAGTGGAGCAAAGAAAACTTTCATGGAGTTTTTTTTTATGTATGTTAGAGGACGATGCAAAGGCGCGGAGCGTTGAAGAAAGAGTGGGTAACATAATCAAAAAAGAACTTCCTCCTTTTTCTAGTAGGCCTATGCCTTGTATCCGTGACTTGGTCAAATCACACAACCCATACATACATACCGAACTACTGTTTCTAAACCTGTTCATCCTGGCCCTATTTATGGCTTATCCTTTTGAGAAATACGCCTATTCCTTTCCCTCAAAACTCTATACCTGTTATCCCTGTCGCTATTTGAGCTATACTACCAAATGCCTATTTTGACCAGCGAGTTGAACGGTTGTGAAACGAGCCAGATTCCTTGATTCACTTCCCTACCTAAGCTAAGCCTATTAAATCCCAGAGCCTATTTACACCCAGTAATAAGCAAGTCTTTGTTCGCTTTCTGGCTCGCTCCCAGCCAGACTGAATAGCATTCAACGGAATAGAGGTTGGCGAAGAGGTAAAGACAAGTCAAAACGCTAGTTGGCACCATTGTTTTGATCTGACTGGTTTAAAGAAATGGTTAAGGCAGGAGTTCCCTCAGCCGTTCCCAAGTAGTTTGTGGTAAGTGGCTAAGCCTGAGTCTTTGTTCCACTTCCGTTTCATTAATTGTTAAATATGGTAGGAGAAATCTCAACGCCGGGCTTTATCTCTAGGGTAAGGAGTGAAAGTAGAGATTGCCTACCAATGCCTATCCATCCCATCCATTCTCCATTCTGCTGTATTCTCAGACAGGACAAATACTCGAAAGCCACGCATGACTGCCAAAGTATTCAGCCCAACTGGCCCAAACCGGCCCACTACTCGACCCAACTACTCCCTCCGAGGAAGGCTTTTGGTGGGGAAGGAACTTGTTAAGCCATAGAGTTTTTTTATTCCCGTCTGCCGCGCACACCTCATTCATTAAAATGCATGTTGTAAGTGAAAGGAGGTGTTGTTAACATAAAGTTGTTTGGTTTGCCAGCTTTGCTTCCAAAACACAACAATAGACTACTGGCTTTTCCACTTTTGATTTCTTTTTCAAAGTATACCGGAAATGAAAATCACTGCTTTCTGGACGCACTGCTTTCACACCAAGGCTTTCCGCAAGATAGAGACAGCACTCCTATCCCAGTTGATCGAGCTGCACCCACCCACCGCCGGGCAGGTGCATCCGCCTCTTCTTTCTTGTTTCCGACAGGGCTACCCTCTGACCTGTACTTTGACTTAAAGAAACCCGGGCGTAGCGCTGTAGAAATCTGCTTTGATTAGTAAGGCACGGCAGTCTCGAACTTGATGCTCTCTTTTTCTTTCCAGCTTGACTGCTTTTCAACGTTCTGGATGGGCTTTCTAACGCTTGATAACGCGCCCCCTTAAGAAGAGTGCTTTTTTTGGGCGAAGAGTGTCATCAAAAAAACTTCCATCATGAGGAGGAAGGAAAATAGCGCTTCCCCCGCTTTTTAGGAAAAAACCTACACAAACGATAGCAAGCAGAAGAGTCAGACTCGAAAAGGGTCATACTTAGCGTTCGTAGAACTATACAATTGAATAACTGTTTACCTATCTATACTCCCTCTCATTCAATATGACTTGAATGGTGAACAAAATGTGGATATACAAAGATCTCTTATTATTCAGTATCTCAGAAGCAACGAAGATATATTATACTCCAAAGTGGGTCTACAAGAATTCCAATTCCATAGCAAAAGTGAAAGAAAAAGGCAGTTCATAGCCTACTTGAAGCCGGCACCAACGGAGTTGAACAATAAGTGGCCATAATCTATCTCTCTAACATTTCACAAGTCCTGAAGTGATAGCACTCGTAGTTGAGTGTGGATTATTTTCATTAGAGATTTGGACTTGGCAATTAGGAAAGTTTTCGGCTGATGCGTGTCAATATAATTCGGGAATCCTTCCTTCCGTCACTCATGCTATGGTTGAATAGTTCCATTAGGGCAAGCCTGTACGGAAAGTCGGCCCACTCTAGTTAAGCTTAGAACGCCTAGTTCAGAAGTACCCCGGGATGGAGCCAAGGGTATAAGCTCGGGTGCCGACGCCTAGTCAACTGTACAAACAGACTATGATATGAACTAGCACAGGTGAACTAGCACCGGAGTTTTATTGGCTGTCCCAACAGAGTGAGCTACTATACATTCTGTTCCTTCCTGTCAAACTATTCGTTCCAGTGAGTAACTACTAATGTTGCGAACGAAAAGAGCTCAACTAGTCCTTTTTCTTGACTAGCACTGGCTTGTCAAAAACTTTCCAAACAGCAAGTCGGTAGCAAATAAGTCAATAGCTGTGTCGGATGCAGCATGAACATGAACTAGCCGAGAATAAGTATCGTAGCTTGGTCGGTAGCGAGGCGTAAGCCTCAATGAATTAAATAGATATCTGTTCACTAGCCGGTAGCAAGGTAGTATTCCCAAGGAAGCTAGCAATAGGGAATAAATCTAGTATTGACCATGCGGGGGTTTTGAAGGGGGGTCCCACTAAGGTGAATCTTATTGAACCTTCTCATGCAAACGTTAAAAGCTATGCAAAGAACTCTCGGGCCTCATTCACTTTTAAGCCAATTAGCCCAAGTTGAGGAGCCATGTGGAACTCTTACAGTATTAGCTTTGCTCAGTCTTTTTGCTGACCAGAATAGATCTTTCCCGGATTCCCGGAGGATGCGGCTCGTAAAATGAGTCATAAATTAGGTAAAAACCTCCGGCCGTGTAGGATCGACTTTGTGGAATTCGAATAGGGCTATATAATATAGTCATTCGTACCGGTACCGCACTATTTCAATCAAAGACCGCTGGCAGGCTTACTAGGGCCCAGCAAATTCTTTATATAACTGCTAACTGGCACATCTGTCCTTTGCACCTCGTAATATGTATGTGCTGCCGCTCCCGTAATTTAGTATAGAATAGGAAGACGGAAACTGCTTTTTCAAAAGCAACTGTTGAATCGCATCCCCGCCTCTTCAACTTTTGAATGCCAAGATCTCGCGTAAAGACAAGTATCTTCAGCCCGTGTAAGGGGTCTACTTCGGATAAGCAGTAGTAGAAAGTAAAACTACTGTACCAACCGGGCAGCCAATGACTGGTGTACCAAGCTAAATTAAAGAAACTGGCTTTTGTCAATAATCAGTAGGAGCAGCCAGCGAGACAAGACTTTGCTATTTCATACGATTTGATTAAACTATCTGTCTTTCAGGGATCCAGAGAATAAGAATAGGGAAACCCCCGGGCTATTCCAAATAAGGGCGGCCTTATTATTACTGACAATTCAGATTCAAGTCGATAGCGATCGGGATACTCCTCTCGTTTTTCTTTGACTTATCATTCCGATAGGTTCGTTCCAATTCTCGGGTTTCATTCTTTTCCTGAATTAGGTTTTGCTTCGCACCTTGCAAGCAAAGGCGATCGGCACTAGATGAAAACAATTGAGAGAAATCGGTTTCACGTTGAACCATCAAGTTCCGAAAGCTCGGAACGAATAAACTCTTGAAAAGTTTAGGTACCGCTCTTTTATTTCGATATTTTACCTCTTTCATATTCTTTTTATGCTGTGATAGTAGACCTATTATCTACCTAGTACCCTTCTCTTACTTTTTTGACTCGTCGTCGTTTTCGGTATCTACTATTTTGTCCTTCCTAGCTTTCCCCTTGTTGGCTCCCCACTTTATCCGAGCATTCCATAGCATTACGCGTCTAAGCTTAACATCAACCTGCGGCCTGCCTGCCTTGATTCGGTTCTCGTCAGTATCCTGTGGTTCCTGTCGTCTTATAAGAAAATAGAGTTACCTATCTTGAAGAATGTTTTTCAAGAAGCGGACCATTTTCTTTGAATCTTGCTTAGAAGAACAACCGGCTTGAAGTGTAGAGTAGATGTATGGTCTTATTCGCTTTATTTATTAGTAGATAAAGTAGGTTAGGGGATTTTCTTTGTTTGTTTTTTGATGACAATGAACCCCAGGATCACATAAATTGCATATTTCGTTTCTAGTTCATCCCTGACCAGTATTATGATCAAATTGATAGAAGTTTCCATTGCCTTATGATGTTAGGAATCTGGCAGCTTCCGAAGGAAGGATTTTACTTCCATTTCACGTTCAAACTTTTGTATCATGTCCCCCTTCTGGCTCAATTCTTCCGGATCAATTGGAATCCAAGAGGTGTGCTTTCGTTTCCCCCGAGGATCTATTTCCTCTATTTTGGGTGCGTTCGATGAAGAAGGAAGCTGCCTTGCCGGGCCGTGTTCCTCGAGAGTAGGTATATCGACTAGTGTAGAAGAAGGCCACTCGAAGTCCGAAAGTGGTGGAGGAGGAGAAGCCGCTTTTCCGGATAACAGGTAATTCAGCTTGGCATTCCTCTAACACGGGTAGGCAAGTCAAGTTGGTCAGTCGGTAACAACGATTTCAATCGTTTTCTTTCTTCGCGGGTTGGGTAGTAGATAGCGGGCTTATCTTGTTCCAGCCAGGTTTTTCACCAGTCCCTCTCCTGTGAACCCCTCGGCCCCATTACCACCTTCTATCTCCTTAGACCTTTACCTGATTCTTTACGCGGTGGAATCATCCGCTTCCTCTTGCTCTACTCCTGGCTCCTCTGTCATTGCTGCCTCAACTTTGGCTTCAGTGGATAGCCTCTCCCCTACTTCACTCCTACCTTCTTCACTAGTAATCCCCCTCCCCCCCGCAGGCACCCCAGTTTGCCTTCTTGTTAAAAAGAGATTGCTGCAAAAAAGAGGAATTTTGAAGCCAATGGAAATGCGCCAGGCAATGGAACATATATCAAAGAGAAAGTAAGACTTACTCTTTTCCAAGGCCTTTCCCGTCGAGGTCGAAGGCTGATAAGCCTTCCTTCTTCCCCCCACCTGCGGATTTTTCCTTTGACCTGCGAAGCTAGACTTTGTGAGAGAAGATGGGCATGCTGATCTGAGGTCCTGCATTCACAAGACGGCAAGCACCCGAGGGCAGCTTTCCGGTAAACCAAGTGATCCACTATCATAGCATCAGGCAAAAGTCTTCTTTTCTTTTCAGCAATAGCTATAAAACCAAGAAAAATCAAAAAAGAATTGCATTATTAAGAACCGCAAACTCAACATTGCGAAGAATAGCTTATCCTTACGGAAACCCTAATATTCTTGCATAAAAGCCAATTAAAGAATAGAATTGCCTTTCGACCCTTTTCACTCGTAACATTAGTAGTTACTCGTTGCAATCAAACTTTTGAGGAAAATCCGTAGGAAATTCCACGTGCGCGATTGAGTCTAGGTCGAATTTCGTATATATATGTTGAGATCTGTTCTGAAGAAGGAATCGTAGAGGAGTCAAAAAGATAGGTTTTTTCTGACTCAGAATAGAAGGCCTAATTACGAGTCTAGAGGGTTTTTCGGATTGCCTTTTCTCCCTTTACGTTTTGATTTTCCAATTAAAACTCGGAAATTCGAAGTTACATCGACTTTCAGGGGCTTTTCCATATGAAGCCACTGCTCTTTGAACCATTCAACTGTTACATGCTGCTTTGCAGCTCCTTTGTGGGCCAGGACATTCTTTTGTTCATCTTCAGTTATAATACAGTCGCTTTTAGGGGCTAGAAAGTATCCTTCCTTTACTTTATGTACTAGTTTGAACTTGCCCAAAGTGAAAGGGGAAACCCACTCAGGAGTCAGAGGTTTTTCTAACACAACTTAGTCAGTATCAGTGTAGTAGCAATCATCTCGGCTTATAAATGGGTACATATAGATTCTGGCATAAGATGTTATGGCTGCTGCTATTTGCATAGCTGAAACGCGAGAGCACCATTTAGATTCATCTTCAAGCGGATCCGACAAATAAGAACATATCTATTTTTCCTTTGATAAATGACTACTGTATGAAAGTCCAGGGTGTTTCAGCAATTCATCCCGCCTTTGAGAATTACAAATTTCAGTAACTGAACTTTTTGGATTTATGCCGAATCTTCCATAGAGTTAATTCAATAGTATTGACTAAACATAAGCAAATCCTGATTGGCCCTCATCTGTAGCTTGCTTTCGAGCAGTGTATAACTCATCCACAAAATCACTAAATAGCCTTCACCTTGTTAAAACAAATACCCCCGTTGCGGAGGAACAAGGACAGCTGGGTACCGCGCTTGATGGACAATTAGGTGTTCCTAAGAAGAAACAAAGAAGAACGCGTTCTACATGTGCATATGGCTGCCATGCCGGATTAACAGCGACATTTAGGTAGGCAAAAAAGCAATGGGTGGTGGTATCTTGTGAAGATGAGCACAATCATGAGATTTTGAGTCCGGGAACATTAGATGCCACAGAAAAGTAACCTCACTCAGCTTTGAAATGCAACGTTGAAACTTTTCAGGAGTGTAGTGTTCCAACCGGCTTGGTTGCTGGAATTAACGGTATCTTCTGGTCGAATTGCCTGTTAGGAGTTAGAGAGGAACGTGGAAGGAAGCGCAGAAAGCAAGAGCTACTGTATTCTCCGTTGGCAAAGCCTCCTTCAGATAGTACAGGTGAGCTAGTAGCACGAAAAGAAAGAGCACGCTTCGCGCCTTGACTCTAGATCCTAAACAAACTAGGACGTTGCACCTCGAGTAATAACCATAATAGCTATCCTAGCTCTATAACCAGCTATTGGCCTGGAAGCACTAGTCAGTTAGCTACTTACCTCAGGGTTATCTATCGTTAGCTATTCCTATCCTGAAAAAAGCTCTAGTGCTTGACTAAAAAAGCATGAACTCAATGTAACTCTTAAGGAGAAAGTTGAGAATTCTCGAGTCCTATCTTTCAACACATACTTCCCCCTTAAGTCTTCCATATGCTTAACACATGCAAGCTCTACTCCAACTGCTTTTAAGAAATAAGTAGGATCACTCTTCTTCTAGAACAACTTTCGCTTATACACCCTTCGAGCGAAGTCCTGTCAAGTGCACTTCTACTCTATTGAGTGAGTGAAAAAGCGATTTCAGTGTTTTGGAGTCTGGAGCTTGCTAATACCTCTTAGAGCACAAAGAAAATCTTCATTACATCCTCCAAGGAACTGGTCATAGACCGTATAGGACCTAGTAGAGAGTTATCTGCTTGCCGTACCTACATTTCCTATGCCAATGCACTAGCCCCTTTCTCTAGTCGAGTTACCGGCTGCTCCCCCTACCTAGTGCTCTGACCTGCTTTACCCAACTCCCACTCATAGATATGAATATGCAGGAAGAAGTCATACATCCACTAAGTAGACCTATTAAACTCCTTGCCCAAGTCACCATCAATACCAATCCGTTGCCCTACCCGAGTCTGTTACTGAGTGGCAAGAGAAGACAAGAGACCAGTAACACCCTACTCCTAACTACTACTAAACATTAGTAATTCCAAGTAAGAAAGTAATCCTAAAGTAAGAAGGAATGACCTAGCCTATGCCTATACGAATACCTAGTATTTGACTGAGTAACAATGCCTTTTCTATTTTCTATACTAAAAACTCATATCGCCTAAGTAGAGTTGCCTAGTATAGATTGGAGTAGAAGAATTGTACCTCTCTCCGGAAGAAAGTGTCAACAATGTATGTATTAGCAGAGTCTGATGAGGTTTCGTATGTGATATAGTTAGATTTGGGCCTGTCTTTGTTTTCCTTTCCTTTAGTTGTCCTTTCAGTGGAGTAAGCCAAAGCGAGCGAGTCTTTCAGGTCTAGTCGCATATCCCTATCGTCTTCTTGTTCTATTCGTTGCAGTAGGCGCAGTCTTATTTGTTACCAGCCATTTTGCTTAATGCCAAAGGCACTCTTCTTCTTTCTTATAGTAGATGAAAAGGTTGAAGAAATCCATACGTAAAATCATATATAGTGTATTTTTTTTTCATTGAGAAGGGGCGTGTAGTAGTGTTAACTGCGAGTATAAATTACTAATCATAAAGTGAAAATCCTCTTGGTCAATCTAATGAAAAAACAAGAATCCTATTAACCTGCGAACCTTAACCCTTGACCTTCTGCTTGGTCTAGTGACTGAGCCCAGCCCAGGTGTCTTTCCTTCTTTCAATTCTTTAGATTCCCGGAAATACAAAGTAGACAGACAAGGCTTTCAGACTAATAAGCGGGCAGCAAGACCACCAGAAGTAGGCTTTGTACTGGCTTCTTTGACTTGCTTGGCACCAGGCTTTAGCTTTCCTTCGCTATACCGCTTTCGGCTGAAAAAACAACTACTCAAACTACAGACTTGTATTAGTAGACTTGATTGAAGAATTCCTCTTCTTTTGGAGAAAGTACTTTGCTTTGCGTAAAAACAATACGTTTTCTTGCAACGAGTAACTACTAATGTTACGAGTGAAAGGGGAAACGAAGCTAGGAAGAACGATAGGAGTCTTTTAGTAAAGATAGGTGATATAGGCTTCGTAGATAAGGAATAGATCAAAGTAATAGTAGGATTAGTACCGGAAATAGATAGGAAAAGCGATTCTACTATTGTAGGGTATCCGTGACATTTCCTTTTTCTTCATGGGAGGTATTAGACATCACACACTCTACTAAAGATGGGAGATAATATCTCCATCTTTGTTAGCTGCAGCAGAGCTTGAAGATAGAATTTGAATTGGAAGCTTCACGGGTTGGCCCGATTCCATGCTATGATTAGCTTCCAGTACCAACAAAAACACACTATTGTAGAGTTTAATGAAATGAAAAAAAACACACTATTTACGAAATTCGAGAAAAGCGGGTAATCATAATGGAATTCGACTAGTTAAGTGAAGTTAGCAATGAAATCAGCCATTCCAAATGCTATTTCTTTATAGCCCTGCGACTGACTAACGATGTACTAGCTGCGAATCACACTACTTACTTATTAAAGAGGAAAAAAAGTAATCACTAAATCTTGGTTCAAGGGACGTTAGCAAGTAAGCTAGTTAGCAAGTAAGGAATGTAAGCCGTGGTCACTTAACGTAGAGGGCAGACTTTCTTTACTTGATTGATCACTGAATGAACAATATCAAGACTCAGGAATTAAATGAAAGGAATGAAATCCAAGACTACCTTCTCTCTGATCTACTCCTCCTCTATTCTCTCTATGGATACAAACAAAAAGCCATACCAGTCATCCGGCACCTCCTCGTCCGTCCGTTGACTTTCTTTTGCCAGGCAGCCAGCATATGACCACATCAAGAGGATAAGAGTAAGTCCCCCCACGCTATCACACAGCTAAGAAAAGTGTTCTCCAATACATAGGGGGAACATGGCAAGTAGATCTCTTTGTTGGAGAGGTGTCAATTTCTTCCTTCTTTGTCCTCTGCATCTAATATAGAAAAGGAGTAGTAAAAAGTCCCAGGCTTCGAGTACAAGGAGTAGTCATCCCAGGCTTCGCTTTTCAATCGAGATATTGTGAGATCGAGACCAATTAGCTGATTGAGATTTGAGAATGGTTATCCAGCCAGCTTTAGTAGAATGGAAACAATTAGCAGACAGACGAGGAATCTCTTATGAATATGGCATAAAATTGAACAACTGGATGGATATTTCTGAACATGGTACATACATACACATGCTAAAGTTCCATGACTTAATTAACTACCAGAATTTTTCTATATACGCGATTATTACATCTATGTTGTCGTCTACTACTTCCTTCTGGTGTCAGCAATTCTGTCCGAAGGAAACGACTGAACCGACTAGTAATGAGGGGAGATTCTAGCAAAGGTAAGGAACTCGAATAAAAGTGAGGAGAGCACTGAATACAGGTTCCCGTGTAAACAACTACTGTTACCCATCCAGCAGCATCGTGTAACTAGGAATCTGATCCACCTTCTACTCATTAAGGTGATACTATGCTTCACTATCAAAACGATAATGGAATCGTTAGTGAGTTAGGACAAATGGCTGAGGCTAGAACAGCGGGAGTAACAGTTTCGTATGATTAGCAAAATTATGTTGGAGAGCGCGAGGTCCGTCCGCGAAAACAACCATCTGATCGTGTCGGAGTTTACAGAAAGAGCTCTACCTGCTTCTCAGGCATTATGAAAGAAAGGTAAATGTCCCAAATAGTTCTATTAGAGTGAATCTTCGTGAAAGATTCGATCATGCAGCTGAAGTTGAGCATGTCCCGCCTTATGAACTGCTGCATTATGATGATGAGCCGTCTAAAAAATAGATATTGACCCAGTGAGTAACTACTAATGTGTAGAACAAAGAAGGCACAGAAATCTTATTCATTCTATTCTTACTACGGTTACTAGCTACACGTTCAATTAGCTTAGAATGGCATAAAAGTATAGCGGAAGTTGAGCATTCAAAACACACAATATGAGCAGCTCTTTCCTACTTAGGGAGGCGTGCTTTACAGTTCGCACTATTCATACTCGAATGGAATTCCTCGAGAAATTTCAGGTATTTCTCCAAGCTCACCCGAGTACTCTCAAGCTTCTCCGCACGCACCTATAGACTGGCAGTAAAAGTCAGAAGATTCCAACAGAGTTAGCAGATGTGTTTCCCACTTGTTTTGAAAAACATAGTAGTCCAGTAGCGAAATCCATGATACTCATTAGAAAAAATTTCATGCTTGACTTGAGCTGTGTGTTCAATGTGTCTTTCTTTCGTTTAGTTTCAACTTGATCATTCCATAGCTGTTTGAGTAAAACTACTGTTGTAATTCACCAAGCTCGTAATCCCTCACTGAGTCAAGTAGCTAAGTATTCCACTTATCAGCAGGATGTTACAACATTTCTCACTCATTTTTAGAGTGTCATCGAGAATGATGAGTTTATTGATAAAGCGTACGTCGCACAAGTACAATCCACTAATAATGCTAAGTATATAAATCGAGTCTTTCCGTTGTTGGAGGAGCATCGTAGCCTAGTGAAGAATACAGAAGCAATGAGGGAATTGCAATTCAAGATCGAAAACTTCAGTCTGAGATCTTTCCAATTACCCTCGGAATGTATCTACTTAGCTTGAAATTCCAGGTGAGATCTGAAGGTTGAATCCCTCTGTCCCTGCCTGAGATGTATGTCTTACCTATCTTTAATATGTCTACTCTATATTTGTGTATAACTTATCTGTTGCTGTAGTCCAACGATTAACATGCGTCCTTCTTTGAAATCGAAACATATGAGTACCTCCTTCCTTATAAGAAGAAGAAAATTGACTGCCTGCCCATTAAACCAATAAATCTATGAAGACTAGACAGATACTTTACAACTAGACAGAGACTTGACAAATTCACTAGGTTCCTTCGAGGATTGTGTGAAACATTCATTCCTTGCCAACAGAAAAGGAATTAGGCTAAATGCATGTCAATATAGATACACTTAGGCTAAATGCATGTCAATATAGATACACTTAGGTCAACCTTTTCCGGGTAGAAAATTGCTTAGCTGCCGATACTAGATATAGGAGATAATGGCTTAGTTAGGATATAGGGGGGAATGGCTTAGTTAGGATATAGGGGGGAATGGCTTAGTTAGCTGCCGATACTAGATATAGATTAACCGGATCGTCTATATAGGATAGGAGCAACTGAAGTTAACTAACTGAAGTGAGAAAGAAAGTGAAAAGAAAGCATATATAAAAAGTATATGTTCGTCAGGCTTCACTTCATTAAAAGCGGACAAAAAGAGTAGGAAAAGAATTACACTATTGTAGAGTTGAAAGTTCTCCCCCAATAAGCATATTTTCGTAAGTAGTTCACTCGAAAGTGAAAGTACAGAATTAACTAAGTCGTGTTGGTACAGTAGTTAAAAAGGGTAGTTAGAAGACCACGGCCAGTTAGACTGGATCATCTTTCTTGCTCCGTGTCTGTGAAGAAAGAGAAGAGCGGGCGGAGAAGCACAAACGAGCCTAATACTGTGTCTATTGCTTTATTCTTTTCCTATATTCAGTGGAAAGGCTTGGTGAAAGCGTGCGTCTCCACTTGTTCCGGTACCTGCGCGGGTAGAGTATTCGTCTCCTCAATCCAGGAACAAAATCATTAGCTTGGTTTCAAACATACCATTCCAACCATTCTTTCATATCACTCATTTTCAACATATATTCAAATAGATAGCGCGGCGGGTTGCTACATCCCGGCGAGTTGGGGTGTGACAGCTTCAAGTGGTATCATAACATGGTTCAGAACAGGAGCATAGGGATATCGCCGAGAGTACCCTTTGCGATCCTTTCTGACTAGATGTGATCTTATCAGACCGGTTGAGTCCATGAATATAAAGTGTCCGAACACAGTGAAGAAATGACTTCTACTCCTCTTCTCAAAGGAACCCCCAAAAATGGAATAGTTCGATTTGTTCTATTTTTGATAGTGTATCGGCTACGATGGACGGTATCGACAGCCAGACAGAGCTGGGTGATGCGCATACCGCTTTGGAGGTACAACTTGAGTGTAGACAGACGCTGCAGCCAGACGGGCGCACTTCTTAGCGAGAGACGGAGGTCTACAGATACAGGAGATCGACACAGGACAGCAACTGCGAGCGGAAGTCGTTACTGCCGCTAATCGTAAGGGTAAATTAGCATGATTATCCTATCAGATCAGCGATTAGGATTCACCACTGTGACCCTTGAGATCCAGCGACTCCATGGCATGATGAGAGATGCTTAAATATCACCGATTGATTCAAGAAAGAAAAAGTGCATTTGAACATGGGAAGAGCTTAACCTCGGAATTTCCGATGAGTGAAGCTTAGATTGAATGACGAACTGGACATATTATGCTACGAGGAGTGGGCCAATGACGAGAGCACGAGGTGCTAGTTCAGACATAGTCGAAGGACTATGGATTGACCCATTCTTAATCGTGCGATGAGCTAGATGTTCAGATTGATTGTGCTGGATATAATGTCGACCAATAGCCGGCTTTACGGTAGATCTGCTACTACTGTGACCTATATCGATTGAGCGATTGTAGATCCAGTGGTAGACCAGTGAACTCCAGGGTATTAGAGATAATGATAAGGTTACCGGGTCGCGAGCCATGACTCCAGTTGGAGGAGGAAATAGACTTACTTTGACTTGTAGGCATAGCACATGAGCCTATTTCCTTCTGCGAGTCAGAAAGCCTTAACGCCTTTTGGGTGCGGGAGAGAAGCACTCTTCATCAGTCTAATTGCATGGCTTCGACAGACTCCTCCTAGTTCGTGCTACGCTAAAAGAGAGTCAGTCTCACCAACCGTCTTGTTAGCAGCAGCTTATGAAAGAAAATAAGAGTTCCCACGACTCTACTTAAGAAACTGCTACCATTTCCTTTGTTGCTCCCGTGTTCGTTCAATCAAAATGAATATAATCCGGATGTCACTTCCTTCGCTCCCCGTCCTCCAACACTTTCCTCAAAGAAAGAATTGACTTACCTTGCTCGGCTATTGAAGTAGGTATGCTATTGAAGTAGGTATGTAGTAACGGGACTCTAAGTTGTTTAATATTCCATTCACACCAGTCAGACAAACATGAGAAGAAAAGAAGTAAAGCCGAGATGCAATTCAGATATTCTTGTTAGAAAGTTTCTCTGCGAAATACATATTAGATTCACTATATTGGTAAGACCGGATATGCTACATTCAACAACCATGTTAAGACAAGAACGGATCCGCTGTTCTGTTTGCAAGGAACTTACATAACATAAGAATTTACGAGGAGGAAGTCTAGATAAGTTCTCTTTCCCTTGCTTTTAAGGCTTGAACCTGATAGTAGTTGCTACCGAATTGGCACCGGATTTTCTTTACATAGATTAAGATTAGCTTCAACACATCAAAGCTTCCCTGAACTTCAGAGGGCTTAAAAGCTCGACCTACTTCTTTCTATCAGAGTTGGAGAACTATGAAATTGGGCCTAGTAATAAGCTTAGAGTGGAAGAGTCTGTGAGGAGGAGGGCATCTGCTCTTTGTTGACCTTTCGTTAACTGCCAAGAGCCTGAAAAAAAGCTTCCTCTAAATTAATAAATCCTTGCCTCGATTAGAAGGAGACAATCTCGAGTATTTCAGAGCTTTGCCCAGCCCTTCCAAAACTGTGGCTTGGCTGTAGCCGATGATAACACTAAATCGGGTGATGCGGGAATTGATGTAGAGCTTCCTCATCGGTCTCCTGTGGGGGCCTCCGCCCGAAAGGAAGAAAAACATCCTTCGATGAAACGAAAGAAGGGAGGGCGTAAGGCATACCAGAAAACTAGAGGACGACTATCTATCAAAATGCCTGCCTGTTCAGATAGGGCACTTTACTACTTCTAAAAACTCATATCTAATGTTGCTTCTTTCTTTTATTAGCTTTAGGGCCTTGAAAGGCATATAGAATGGCATGGGAGTTTAGGTCCCTTTCCTTCATTGCCTTCCTCCCACACTGCACATCTGCCTACCCGGAAGTCTTATCAAGGGGGTATACCCACTTAGCGGGTTGGCTTATTCTTATCTTTTAGTAGAAGCAATGGATTGCCACTACTTCATACAGGATTTAGTACACTACTTCCTTGATAGTATTTAGTACACGGGCCTATTTCCTTCAGTATTCAACGCTTCTGCTTAGTATTCTTTCTAGGTTCTTGCTTTTGTCTAATTGTGCCTTTCTTGCTTCAGTTACTTAATAAGTAGTTGTGGTGCTCCAACTCTTGTCTTTTTACTCCTCAGAGATCAGAACAGATAGTCCGTGCACGCACCCCGACTCGCGCAAATGGCCGGGGAAGGTTCTTTGGGAGTTCATATGGCATTACATCCGAAAACATCAGGCCCGAAGGGAGGGGCCCTATTGTCGAAACTTCACCGGTTTCCGCCCCTATGAACCGAGCTCTTTATGCATGGAGCCAACCGTTCCACACACAAAACAAAACACATGCCAAAATAGTTGTCATATACTTACTCCTTTTCGCATACAACAGAGGTTTCCTCCCCCATCATACGGCTAGGCACTGCATCTACACTTAGTGGGAGAATTTGGATCATGGCAGCCCTACAATCATTGCCTAGAGGTCCTATCCAATAATATAGAATTTACACAAGTGAAAGAAGCCAAAGCTTTAGCGGATTGCCATTAGAAAAGCAAATGATTTTCTCTACGCTACTCCCGTTAATAGAGCTCTATTACTTGGTTAGTAGAAAGGCTTAGGTAAAATAAATAGGCCGATAGGGAAGGGCGCGCGGTTCACTTGTCAGCTTTGCTCTCTTTTTTCGTAAGTATGATTTTCTTTCCAAAATATATAAGAAAGCGATTATGCTCCACTCAGATGTTGGTGCTTTCAGCCAGATTGCTAGCTATATAAGTATGTTCTTCCTCTTCTTCAAAAGGGATTGGAATGGCTGGGAATGATCTCGCTTCTACTCTTTGGCAAGAAGAAAGCTTCGGTGCGGGTCTCGCTCCCGGGTGGGTTCACTCTTACTAAAGTCAAAGTGTCAGGCATTTCTCGATCGGGGGAAGATTTGGACGTTTATTGAGAAGCTATTTAAAGCTCTTCGGCTTGAGTGAGCACAAGACCCCTTCAAAGAGATGGATTTCTCCTGGGGAAAGAAGATTTACCCGAAGGAAAGTCAAGTTCAAGTAGGGATTTTGACTGGAAGGTACGAATTCTCGCGATTTTCTACTTTTTTTTCATCATTTTCCCGAAAGTGTTCATTCTTGACACTACTTTTCCTCTTTTTTCAATGAAATTCGTGTAATTCAAAAGTCAAGTAGTCGGTATTTTCCCGCTCCAAAGTCAAGTTGTTTTCCGCGAGTGTTCTGTGTTTTCCTGTCTTCTTCCCGAAACCCGAGCTATTAATTGGCACCTTGGGCCCCAAGCACCTAGGCCATGGCTTCAGGGCAGCTCGCTCGGGGCACCTCTTTGCGATTCCCCACAATTCGAACTGAAAGCAGTACGAAATGCGATTTACCCACAGGAAAGTAGGCGCTGCGCTTTTGTTCATTGTTTTCCCATTCTTCTTCCCGCGCACAAGTGATCTCAGGCTCGTTCTTCTCCTCTTCTATAGATGGTGAATCGGAGTTGCCCAAAGACATGGCAAGTGCACGTGCAAGGTAATCATCCTCTTGCGGCTCCTCTGGATGTGAGAATAGCCAATCAGTTGCAATCGCCACACCGTTTGTGCTGTCTAAGAGCGTCTTAAGCTCTCGCACGGGGGAAACCCATTTCTACTAGCAAAGCAATTGCAGCCTCAGAAGGTGGTGGACCCGCCAGACGCGAACCACTGCTACCACTCCCTGTGTTTTTCACCTCAACCCCAGAGTACACATGTCTCATGATAGATGTCAATGCACTAACAAACTCCAAGTTGCACTCGGCACATCACCTCCCCCCCGTAGGATTTTATCTCAGTAGGTTGGATTTCATCTCAATAGGTTGTGGTCTTTCTCCAATCGATCTATACCTTCCCCGATTACCAGAATCTCACTCTCTTCTTTCTACTTAATGTTCATCCTCGTCACTGAGCGGATCATCTTCATCAGCCTCCTGAAAGCCATCTTTTTCTCCTGGATCAGCATCAGATACATTACCATCTCCTTCTTTCCTTCCGTGTTGACAGCCGGGTGGAAGATTTCTTAGTAAAGATTATGCTATGGGGGGAATTGCCCCAACTGATCTAAAAGGGGGTTACTTGAACCCAGGTTAAGAAGAGCTAACACCTCGGAGGTACATGACCTCAAAAGACTATGATCACTTCCACGCCGAGTTCAACAGTGTGGAAGCCTATGAGAGACTATGCAGGTTGTTAAACAACATGCAAGAGGTGCCGTTCATGATTAATGGAGAAATGCTCGAGAGACAGACTTGTTGGGTACGAAGAAAGTAGAGAAGAACTTGTTTCATCGGGTCTGCTGATGCCACCGTTCCTTGCCAAAGTGAATCCTAAGCTAGTTAGGACAGAATTCAAGAAGCAGTTGTCTTAAGAAGCGTATAAGGGCAAGTTGCGATTCTCTTCGCTAGTTCATGTCATTAATAAACGCATTCAAAGAGCTCGATATGAAAGTGGTATATTAAATAGGGCTTGCGCTTATCAGATCTATTTACCTGCATTTATTGACTTCCGTCGAAGGGTATATAGAGCAGGTATGATGAACTTCCACGGGATCTCGCTAAGAGTATCCTTTGCTTTCATCCCGGTTTCATACCTAATGATCGTGATCATCACAGTTCCGTTACCAGGTTGGTGGAAAAAGCGGTAGGCTTTCATCAGAAATCTTTCCCAAGCAAAGAGGGTGCTTCAAATTGGGCACGAGATATTGTAACTAAAGTTCAAGTAGATGGGAAAGAGCTTGCGCATATAAAACATGAAATTGTCCATAATAAAGACTCGATTCGAGAAAAAGCAAAATGAAAAGAGAAGACTAAATTCAAATTGCAAAACAAAAAGAAACTTCTTTGAAATACTTTCCAGGAGATTTCTTATTACTCACTATTTCCAAGAGTATGAAAATAAAATATAGATGACTTTCTTCCTCAAATAATATCTCCCTTGCCACCCAAAGTTCATTCAGCTGAAGTGCGACCAACATGTCACCACCACTTCTGGCGATAGATTGCTCCCCTAGACTGATCGAGAGGATCCTTTTTAGGTGTAGTCAGAATTGCCTTCTGAGACTATACTTTCTTTACTAAGGAACTTCTATTCTATTTATTGCTTTCTTTGCTCTTGCTGGTCTCGATACATACAAAGAAAGAAGATAGGCTTCCGTTCTTCTTGATCTTACGCCAACTCAACTAGATTAGCTAGTGACGATAATAGTTTCAAGAGAGAACTGCTTCATTCACCCCGGCTCAAACTTGACTAAATACGAGAAATTAGAGCTGGCTGGTTTTTATACTGAATTACTCCTTGCATGCCCGCCCGGCTCACTACTTCATCTTACCTTGCTTATGAAATTCCTTAGGGCGGCAGGAACGAATGAGACTGACTTTCAAGTCAAAAAGCATCTATCTTAAAATATCCTTGTCCCACTCCACTGATCTTCCGCAAAACCTGAAAAATAAAGCTTTCTTCCGGGGATTCTTCTCCCGTTCAAGCTATTGCGAATAAACAATTGGTAGCCAGCCGCTACTTGTTTGTTAGTAGTAGGAGCTTTCTTGCCCGCCCCCTTTTAAAGCGCAGTGAAAGCAAGCTACATACATTTGGTCTGGTCGAAATTGCTCTTGCAACCACGCTCACGCCTTGCTTGGACGGACCGACTTTATCCCACCAAATGGAGGTATGACGACCAGGGCCTCGTATAGCTCTTTTGCTTCAAAGAACTTCTCCACGCTACTTACTTAGACAACAATAAAGAAAGTCCTCGAGATGTAATCGGCAGAATCAATGGGGTAACTTTTATCCCGCGCCTTTATTTCAACGATGCCCCTCCCTATAAGACCTGGCTGGGTGGGCCCTTATTATTTTTGCGGTTAGGATTTTGCATTCATAGTTCTTTGATCGTGTGATCAGATCTAGTGGATCAGATTGTTTTCGGAGGTAGGTGTTGCACCCTAGTTTTTGAGAGACGAAAGCTGCCACCGCTCTTGAATTCTTTCCCTGTGATTGCTTTCATTCCTTCTGCTTCTACGATTCCAAATCGATAAAGGCCGTAACTAAGTGACTTCCCTGCAAACATCCCTATCCCTATAAAGTAAAGGCTCGCATTCAAGTCTGGACTCAACTCACTCCTTTACCTAGGCAGGCAGGCAAATGAAACATACTCGCAAGTATAGTGACAAGTATTGCAATAGAGCTAGTCAACTCATTTTGTGGCTGGCTATGTTCACCCCACAGGTACATAAAGTGAATCGACTGTGACATGTTAACTAGAAAAAACAGAGCATGAAAAAGCTAGAAATAGAATCCATACAAAAGCATTAAATCCTATTCCATTAGCACACACATACGACACAGACAATAGATTAGTCAAAAGAGGAATGCCCAACTACACGCACGAGAGATAGTTAACATGAAGCAAGCGAAGGAAAAATCAAGAAAGAGCAGACTTACCTCACAAAGGCAAATACAACAAGTTCCTCTGCCTGCTCATATTCAAGGTATAGCCTACTCCACACTAAGGACGTAAGGACTCTCAATAAAAAATGCCTGCCTCTTCCTTTCTCTTACGAGCAAGCCAGTCAACTTCCTTGCCCGACAACATATCTTGGTTGGTGCTTCGGAGTGAGTATAAGAATGCATGCATGCCAAACTCATTAACCAGACTAAGAAAGGCATTCGAATCTTAGAGAGATGCAATCAACTGTAATGAACTTGTGAACCTACAACTACTAGAGCATTTGAAACCGACGGAATATCTATTTTGTAGCAAAGGAAGGAATTGCTAGATTCATCTTTCTTTGTTTGATAGATGCTCTGTGCTAAGCATGGAATGTAGCTAATCGAGTCAAGGCTGGTGCCTAACAAGTAACGAAAGCATGTTACTTACGCCCTTGCTTGCTATACTCCCTTCAATAAATACGGTGTTGTGCTGTTTTGCCTAACGAGGGAGGAACTCCTAACCGAGTGCAGAAGGCCGATAATAACGTACCTAATTCGCCATAGATGAACTCATCTCTCTGTGTTAGGCTAGGCATGTAGCTTTTCATGTATGTAAGCGTTACCTATCCCTTCAATAAGGTTGTGCTGCTTTGCCTCGTAAGCATCGACAGGAGTAATTGCACTAGAAGCGCTGTTTTGCCTACCTGAAGCATGAAAATAGCGAACGAACTGAACTGTTTCTACTAGATGCCTTGATCACTGAACTGTTTCTACTAGATGCCTTTATCTTTGGTTGCATTGCTATCTCTGAGTTTCTGAACTCGCCTTTTTCGCTCGTACCGACCTGTGAGAGTAGTCCTTCCTGTTGCTTGAGCTGTTTTGCTTACCGAATTGAAATACCGCCCCATTGAGAAAGAAATGCCTTTTGCACCTCCATCTGATAGAACACAGGATTATGTATGTTGGAACTAAAGAAGAGTCTTTCCCTGCGAGGCATGCATCATAGGCATATTCTCTTTCTAATCTGTTCAACTCAGCTCTAGCGCTCCTTCAGTTCAGTACAGTTGCAGTTTCTAAGAAAAGTGTGGAAAGTTAAGGAACAGGTCTAGGACAAGCTCCATCAAATCCAATTCTTACTGATTCTGATAGGGCTACCTCCCTTTAGATAGGCTCACCAGCCGGGGCAGAAGCTAACTTGAAAGCAGGAGCAGAAACGTTGTTAACTGAAGTGAAAGTTGAAGTTGGTATTGTTTCAGTTCCAGTGGAAGTAGTGGATTTAAGCACAGCTGCAATCGTTTCTGTTCTAGGCTAAGCTAAGTACAGGTCTCGTGAAGTAAAGTCAACAGTTGGGAAGTACAGTTTTTGTCGTTATGCTCCTAAGCTAGTCAGTGCTCCAATCGATGATACAAACTCGGTAAAGAAAACATGCTCGGCGAATTGCTTCTCATTACCAATTTATGCTGCCTTGTATGTCTTGAACCACGATTTCTCAGCAACAAAAGACATGGGATTATTGACCCTTTTCCCATCCTTTCCCTCTGATTGCTATGGGAATGTCTAGCTTGACACATGAGGAGGGCGTGATTTGGTAGCACTTCACTAGTCAAATTGTTCATCATCTAAATACCACGAGGAAGTGTTTGATGATAGAATTTCCCTCTTTTATGCGTATCGAGAGGATAGGTAGAATGTGTTGACTACGAGGCTGTCAATAAAGTTCGTTATCCACCTAACCGCTATTAGAAAAGCGATGGTGGGTATCCGGGTTGAAGTTGCGCCGAATGGTGTCTGTGAATATCTAATCTTTCCCGTCTTTCGATCTTCTATAAGTCAAGGCATGATGACTGCATTTTTGTCTCATTGCTTCTATTCCTTTCTCATAGCTCCTCTTCGTCTGAAAGAGGGACATTTTTCCACCCAGTGAGTAACGTATAATGTTACGAACAAAAAGGCGCAAGCGAAAGCGATTTATTAAATAACCAACTTGGCTTCGGTAACCACCCACCAAATCCGAGATTCTTGGAATTGAAATAGAGTAAATCCAGTTATTACACGCCAATCTGCCGGATAATCTATCATCGGAAGATTCATTTTTACTAGAAGTGTTCTGAGATCAAATAGACATGAGATAGAAAGTTTTGGTTGTAGCAGAAGCACCCTTCTTTCTTGGTTTTCCGCACTAGAGTATCACTACGTTTGGCTTTATCTGTCAACCTTCTAATTCCGTGTCCTATAAGGAATGAGACCATGTGGCCTGCTATTATATTGTAAGGGTTCACCACTTTCTTTACTTTCCTTAAAGATTCCGCTTAGCGCCCTTTGCTTTGCTATTACTCTCTCTTTCTACACCCGCTTCGGACGCTTCCATAACTCTTGACGATAGATCGTCTTCAGAAGAACTAGATTAAGAACTTAATCTCGCGCCTACCACTTCGCGGTGCAATTTTTGATAACTCCCTAACTGGTCAATGAAGGTAGCGGCTTTCACAAATGTCGACTCTGAAAGTTGAACAGTAAAGAGAATACAGGGATAGTTACTCCTTTCAAACAGTAGGTATCCAAACTATTTTCAATAGCACGTTCTGCTGCTTTATAGGAATAGCCGTAGGAAGGATCCGTCGAGATTCGTGCATCGAGCTAGTATCCAACGGGACTGATCGAGTTAACGGTCAACAGAGCAAAGACATTAATAAGACGGGGGTGAGTCTGATCCGTGGCGTGGGTCCATGAAGACAGAGAGAGAAAGAGATCGCGCGTGAAGAGTATGTTAACACGACGCTTCGAGATTGGTGGTGTAATACGATAGAGATGAACGGCATGGATAGAACTAACGTACAGATTAACTGGAGAATAAACCAAAAAACCATTCCCTTTTGCTACCACCCACCTACGAAATGTGGAGATTCTAAGATATCAGCACGTCTGGTAGTAGTAAGATCCCTTATCCTTTTGGCATTGGGCAAGAAAGAAGTTTTGACATGATATGTAACGTACAAAGCAAATATGGGAAGAATTTTCCTACTAAAGAAATTCACTTCTATTTTCATTTTTCATAAATTTTTCGTTTTTTTTAAGCACATGTTTCACTCTGAAGGTGTGCTTGAGTAAGCCCTGACCCCCCATTATGATGCCAGAAGAGTGTGCTGAGGCCATTACCTGGTTGAATTTGTAATGTTGCGGTAAGGCAAAAATTCACCAAGACAAGTCTGCCAGCTATGGACAAGAGGGAAGCGACCTTGTAGCCTGGAATCAAATTGACAGAGAAGTGAGCCGTAGTCACACTTCTTGAGCGTTTTTTCATTTAGTGGGAGGCCCAAGTGCGGTGGAAAGAACTAGGTCTGCAGTCCATTATTTCAGCCAATTCGGCAATCATTTGTTCTGAGGCTGAAGTGATCAACATGTCTGATTTCCTGTGGTTGAGGGCTAGACCAGAAAAGGATTGGAAGGTAGTTAGGATTAGTTTTAGAAGAGTCAACCGTTGTAGTGGGTTTGGAAAAAAAGATAGAATCGTCCGCGTAGAAAAGGCATGGAAGAATCCCATCAAAAGGCACACTGAGGGCTCCAATGTGTACCAGTTTTAACAGCCATCTCGCTAAGAAGTCGAAAGCGAGAATAAAGAGGAGGGGGGAAAGTGGCTCTCTCTGTCTAACTCCTCTTCGCAGCTTGATTTCTTTACCCGCCAGGCCGTTAACTATTATCCTCGAGGATCCATTAAGGATGCAGCAAGATATCCAATTGATCCAAGTGTCGGGGAACCCAATCGATGTAAGGACATTAAGTAGAAAAGACCAACCAACCGTGTCGAAGGCTTTGTGAATGTCGACTTTGAAGTTGCAAATTTGCATTTTTTTTGAAGCGTGGTTGATGAGCTGCTGAGCATATAAGAAATTCTCTGTGATGTTTCTCCCCGGGATGAACCCCTATTTAGAATGATGCACGAGTTGAAATAAGTGTGGGATCAGTCTGTTATAAAGAATTTCGGATAGAATTCTTTGAAGCGGATGAACTATACTGATGGGCCTATAGCCGATGGCATTTTTTTTACGAGAACAATCAAGGAGGAGTTAAGCGGGCTGAGTGAGTTGGAGTTTAAGGCCCAATTGAGGGTTTCTTTGAGATCTGCGCCGGACGGAGCTCTTCTTTGAATAATTGAGAGAACTCTCATGTGTAACCGTCTGGGTCCGGTGATTTCTTTTTGGGCCAAGAGTCAATGACAGTCCTATGGCCTCTTCGGATATGGGCGCTGAAAACCCTAATGGGAATTCATACTTCGAAGGGTAAAGAGAGTCCCAGTCTAAAGATGTAGTGTCTAAGGGAGTATCTGGGGCCGAGCCCATTAGGGAACGGAAAAATTGGAAGGAGGCTTCACTATTTTTCTTTTGATCTCGTACTGTGGTCCCGTTGTAGGCTATTTATTTTATGTTATTTTCCCTTTTCTTTTTTGTGTCCCAGGCATGGAAAAAGACTGTATTGCTATCTCCTTCGAGCTTCCATTTGATCGAAGCCCTTTGCTTCCATCTGGTTTCCTCGAATAGGGTTAATTCAGTGCTGCCTTTTATTATGCTTTGATGAAATAAATACCAATTATGTCTCATTCCTAGCACAGAAAATATAGGAAATGCTGCCACTTTCCAGCGAATGCATCCAAATTGGGGACTAAGTCCGAGCTGGGCCCATCGACTGCTCTCCTAAGATTGCTAATGATGATTCTTTCAAGGCAATTCCTTCTGGCCCGCAGCCTTCTGTGGTTTAGAGCAACTTTAGCTGGACTCTTGCCTTACAAATCCTGATGCGAGCCTGACAAGCCTTGAATCGCCCTGAATCTGAAATCAAAAGATCTCAACAACCGGCGTAAACGGAACAAAAGTAGATAGACCATAGCCACTGTTAAGTGGTGCAGTGACGGACTCTGCTATCAAAGAAGGAAGGGATGCTGCTCACAAGGAAGGAATTCGTATCGAAAGTCAACAGGTTTTTTTAGGAAACTGGAATGCCACACGGAGAGTCTAAAACTTTAGCACTGGAAAGTGAAAGCCCACGGCATCTCTCTTCGGAAGCCTACTACTTTCAGAATGGATCTTAGAACTATAGAACTTTGAATCCATCCTTCGTGGAAACTCACTCCTTCATGCCAACAAAGTATCTTCAGCTCATCGGGAAGCAGCTTGCTTGTGTCAAAAAAGGAATTCCGCTCGATCTTTTATAGATGCATGCAACTCATCTACGGGATTGGTCCCATCAACTGAGAGTATCGAAAGCGCCGGAAGCCAGCCAAAGTGGTAAACTGCGAAAGAGCGGAAGCCATTTCACTATTGGACAAGTTGAGTTGAAGCTTACGAGTTTAGGCAAGAGAGCTCGTTCAAAGAAAACTACTTATGATAATAGTGAAAGAGAGGAGAAGGGAGAAGTCAGTGCATTCCAGAGTGAAGTGAGGGAGGAAATTCCAGCTCTGTGAGTATCTAGCTAGTAATTTCTATATGTTAAGGAAGATGAATCATATGTGGCAAGGAAGAGTAGTTGTTCAGTGTGCCAGGCAGAAGAAGCATTTGAAGCACTAAAAAGAGCCATGGTGTCAGCACCTGTGCTTGCCTTACCTGATTTCACTAAAACTTTCTATATTGAAGCTGATGCATGTGATACAGGAATTGGGGTTGTTCGTTCCCAGAATGGAAGACCTCTTCTCTTGCCTATCGTTGCAAAGCACTAGGCATTAGAAACCTGCAAGTGCTAACCTCCGGCCTCTGCAAGCTACTATGGGAACTTGCCTCGCAAAATGATCCCCTATGGGCACAACGGCTGATACTTACTATATTATATTGCTTTGACTGGTTGAACACAGTTTAGTTCCATGACTTTGAATTAGGGCTATAAGTAGGCAGTGTTTTTTTGCTAGAAGAGCTTTTTGCCTTTTGACGGCTTGGCTTCGCTATCGCTCCTATGTAGTAGTCGGCCTTCTAAGGAGTATTCTTATCATACCATCATGCCGATTTTCTAGTGCGTAAAGCTTTGCCAGAAGCAAGATGAGGAGGCGAAGCGTAGTATACAAGGCTCGTTCCGTGCTTGACTGACGAGCTTCGTGTAGTGAGGCCTCGCCCTACTTCGACGACTAAGGGCTTATGTCGTCAACGAGCGTTAGAGCGAATTTACCGAGCGAAGCCTTCCAGGAGCTTCCCTCACCCAGCGAGTGAATGAATGAACGAGCCTAGCGGGCATTTCTGATTCAGCTTCTCCTAGTTGCTTTGTTGGCATAATTGATTTTCAACCCACTGGGCATAATTTGGTAAATTGACAGCTTCTACAACGATAGGCATAAAGGCATGATTAGTTCCACAAATCTCACTGCACTGACCATAGTAAACTCCTTCTCGTTGTATCAAAATGGAGGTCTGATTTAAACGACCTGGTACAGCATCACATTTTACACCTAAGGAAGGTACAGCCCAACTATGAAGTACATCAGCGGATGTAATAATCATACGTAGATGAGTTTTAGCTGGTACAACCACTCTATTGTCAACTTCTAATAAACGTAATTGACCCAATTCTAAATCATCTTCTGGAATCATATAACTGTCAAAAGTGAGTGACTGTTCATCGGAACTGTTATAGTCCGAATACTCATAAGTCCAATACCATTGATGCCCAATAGCTTTTATAGTAACGGCTGGATCTACTACAACTTCGTCCATTGAGTATAAGAGAGCAAAGGAAGGTATAGCAATGAACATCAGGATGATACTTGGAAAGATGGTCCAAATTATCTCGATAGTAGTTCCATGAACAATCCTTTGCGGGATTGGATTCGTTTTTTCGTTGAAATGCCATAAAGCCCGAACCAGCATCCATAATACGAAAACCAAAATGAGAATCAGGAAGAAAAAGATATCGTGATGTAAGTCAATGATTCCTTGCATAATAGGTGTCGCCGCGTCTTGAAATCCTAATTGCCATGGTTCCGCTGCATCACAAAAAGTGCTAGTGAGGAATCGAGAAAAAATTTCATATTCATGCATCATCATTGGATTGGATTCATGCATCATCATTGGATTGGAAAATCTATTCTTTTTTGACTCAGTCTCCCCAACAAGCAACGGATTGAGCTTTAGAAAACCTAAAGCACGCTCATCCGGAAACTTGCGAGAGAGAATTTCTTGGTTTTTGAACTCTCAGGTTATCTCGTCCAGAGAGCCAATATTCTAATAGCGTGGGTTTCACCAACGAAATAAAGAATGGGATGCTTTGACTTGCCGGAAGAAGACACACTCAAAAAAACACACTATTGTAGAGTTTATTCACGAGTAAGAGTTCGGAAAGCACAAGAATTTACTTTGTGGTCGGTACTGTGTTCAGCATAGACATAGCTATCTTCCTTTTGCTACTATCTATGTTCAGCTAAGCGTACTGAATCCCATTTTGGCTCTTAGGCTCTCCCGGTTACCGGCTCTACGACCCCATTTCGGGGCGCTACTGTAGAGCACATTGGCCCTGAGCTGTCTCAATCCAAAATGAAACACATCGCGCTCAACTAAAAAGAAAACACACTATATACGAGAAAAACCAACCAAACAAAAGATCACCAAAACACACTCTAGTAGAGTTTAATGAAATGACAAAAAAAACAATCTATTTACGAAAAAACCCAAAGAAAAAGAAAAGAAAGTTCGGAGATATTTATAGGAGCCTTTGTTCCGCTCGGTAGAAGTACCATAGTGAGATGTCAGCTCTAGAGTTTGTTATCAAAGTCCCTATTAGGAAGTAAGCTCGCTAAGCCGGAGCCAATTGGTGGAGAAAAAAGTAAGCCCTTGGTGCCTGCCTTCAAGTAAGAAAAAGCAGCGAGCTCTAAGGGAAAAGGCCTTGTCGCACAACCGGAAGTTGGAAGAGCGGCTGATGTGCCTCAAATCCCATAAAAGCAAAGAAGAAGTTGTTCTTAGACAGACGAGTGATGAGCCTGTTCGCACTTCGGAGTAAAGAAGCAGAACGTAGTAATAAGGCGGCGCAAAGCGAAAAGTAGGAACAAACAAACGAGCCCGACCAATAATAAAAACATACCTTGAAGAATTACAAGGTTTTCTTTTCGAGAAGAAAGTCATAGGTACTTAATATAAAGAATTAGTAAGGAACTCATTACTGAGACAAAGGATCTGGGCTCAGTTTAACTCCCTGAACTCCATGGCCATCTTCTAAACTACGAAGCTCGCCTATCTATTTCAAGTCTGGCCGATCGAGCAGCCAGTACGTGGGGACAGGGCCCGACTTCAGTAGCGAACTCATGTAAACAGGTTGAAGCTAGACTCAACTCCCCTCTGTTCATTTACACCATAAAAGCGGTGTTGAGAAAGCCCCCAGCTGAGGAGGACCAGGCCCGTAGCGCTGCCCTTTCTCTTCTAGCCTAGCTGGACGTCAAATGTCACTGAAGCTTATATTCGTCTATATGACAAGCAAGAACCCTACTATTGCCGTAAACAAAAACCCAAACTAAACATTAGTAACTATAGCTTTCCTATTCAAACTATTTGCCTATAAACCATGATTGATATACCAATTTGCACTACTACTTATGAAACTCCACTATTGACTTATGTCCTTGCTTCTTCTTCTGTTCTTGTACGCAGAAGGAAGGGTAGGATTGCTGCCGTGGGTCACGTTATCTTTCCTTAGAATGTTTATTCACCCGCTTCGCGCCTTTTGCTTACCTTCCTTATTCTAGACGGAGTTGGAAAAGGCCTTCTGCATACTCTTTTTCCTTCCCTTTTTCTAAGTATAAATTAGACATATTTTCTTTTCATTTTCGGAAACACTCATATTTGGTTTTTCAGGTTCGCGGCTAGTCAAAGTTGACAAAGTGGCCCTACTCAATTTCAAGATATATCACCAAAGTGAGTCATTCCTCATTACCAGGTTTTCATCCAAAATGCGAAATTGGCGAAGCAGTGCATTGCTTTAGTGCTATCTTGAGGAGCTGCTTTTCTTTCTTCCTCCTTAACTACAAACGAAATAAAAAAGACACTATTGAATTGACGTGAGAAATTGCTCTACTTGCTGTGCGAAATAACTTGCTTGTGAGCATATTATTTGCTTGATTTTATTATCCCTCTTGTAGAAAGAATTGCTTATTGTCGAAACTAACACTTCTTACTTACTTATCTAAATTGACTTCAACATTCTTTTTTTCTAGCGCAATTTGTTTATTCTTTGCTTTCCTAACTAACGTTAACTTAATACAGAAGCGACGGAGTGAACTTATCTACTTGAGTAAGGTCAAAGTACTACTGGATTTGCTACTGGAATCAAAGATTTTGCCATTCTGTCTGTTCTGGCGTGTGCTGATAAGAGAGATTTAGTCAATTTCAACTTGCTTTTCGTCCCGCGCAACGGAACCGTTGAATGGGATAGGCAAAAAGCTTGGAAGGGGAAAGACGTCAAAACTTTCTCTAAAGTACTTAGCCTAAACTACACTATTTATGAAGCAAGTGAAGGGGCTAATGCAGGCTTTAACGCGAGTTATTAAAACTCTTTCTTTCTACACAAAAAACTACACACTTCGAACTTTTCTATTTGCTTCAGCTGTCTACTTTGAATTTATGGTATTATTCTGAACGAAACTGCTTGGTATACTACACTTCTTGAAGTACTATATTATACACTAATTGAGAAACTTCAACACTTCTGCTTCAGCACCTAGCTTTCCCCTTTTCTTACAGTAAAAAAAAGCGCCAGAAGCTAGATGCTTAATATACGGTTTCAATGCATATTATGAAGTGAATTCCTCCTTCTTTTATTGCTGGAAAAGCAAAACTAGCTAGAGAAGTGAGAAACGAAACTGCTTACTCTCCCTTGCCCTTTCGGGTTTGCTTCTACTACTTGAGTTGAGAAATTTCTTGAGAAACTTCTTTCTTGCTGATTTGCAGTGACGAGTCTACTTTGATTGATGGAAAAACATCTTTCTCCTTACTACACGCCAGTGCCGCGCCAGTCTTGTGCAACTAAAAGCCTGCTAAGGGGAAGAAGATAGGGATTGCCTAGCCTAGAAGCTGAGGAAAGAAACTACTTGATCAATAACAAAGGGAACTAGCTATATAAGTGAGAAAGGACACTATTAGATAAACTACTGTCAAAACTTATTTGATTCTTTCTTATGTTCTTTCTTTTATTGCTGACTTGCGAGCATATTGCTTTTGAGCGGGCTGGCTGGATTTCACCTTTTTTCATATTCTTTTTTTCATCTTCTCCTCTTGCTGTAAACACTTCCTTCCTATTATTGCTGGACAAAAGAAGCTAGTAAGTAAGAACTACACACCTTTACATAGCTAGTGTGCTTGCGAAGAAAAAGAAAAAGATGAAAAGAACTAGCTAGTTACTTACTACTACTTAATACACTATTGCCTAAAGAAAAAAAGACCTTCCCGCTAAAGAACTTGCGTAGGTATAAAACAGGCCGATCTCCTTAGATCTTTACCAGAATATTGACTCCCATACTTTCTTCACATACGCTGTAGTCCCTATCCTAGGGGGATACATGGCAGCATCTGCAAAGTGTATTTATTCCCCTTTGGGGTTCGGATCTCCTGTCACGGTTTATGCTCTTCCATCTTCCCTCCAGAGGATCAACATCTGAAACTCGCTAACTGAAACTGTCGCCATGATTTTCTCTTTCCGCTCCGCTTCGCTCCTCGACTTTCTCCGAAAAGTCCTTGCTTGAAAACTGGAGAGACTCGGCGAGACACTACAAGCTTTTAGACCCCAAACACATAACCAAGCTACCTGGGAGAGGCTTCTTTTACGGAAGATAGGTATGTATATGAAATAGGCAACGTCTTTGTGTTAGGCACCTGGGATGGAATGTTGAGTTAGACCAGCTGGTGACAGGATGAAAGATTGGAAGGTTTGAGATCTCCAATTATCCCTGAGAATCCGCTTCGTCCGGTTTGGTATTGAAGGCATAAGCGGTCTAGGCTTGATTCTTTCCTTTTGATACCGGATTTCAATTCCTTCTATTCCTACCCTCATTGCTCTCCTCCTGGTAAGTCAGCCTTGCTGTGACCTCAATTTACGAAGAGTCGAAGGGATGGAGTTTCTGCGGCTAGGGAAGCAGAGCTAATAGTCTTTTATTTCCTTTCTGTGGTTCTGCCCCACCCAATTCTGAAGTTATTCAGAGAGAAAGGAAGGCGGTACCTGTCTTTCTCAATGGCATAGCTTCGCTGAATGTCTTTTGCGCACTTATTTCACATTAGCGGCATAGCACAGCGCTTTAGCACGGATCGAACGTGACTTGACGTAAGGTCGTCTGATTTCCCTGCTAACCTCCTTTTTCACCATACGACATTAGTACACCGAGTCTAACCAAGCAAGCCCTCTTACTTGTACTATATGGGCTTTCTCATCTGACACGGTTCGAACATCCGTCCCAGCTTAACACTAAAGCAGAAGGGCTTTTGAGCTCAAAGATAGACCAAAATAGAGTAAAGCGTTTCAAAAAAACATATAGAAATACATATAAAAAGAGTTCTTGGAAAAAGAAGAAAACCCCGGGAATAGCTCTTTGTGTGTGAGCATCCTCAAATAGCTTTGAACAATTGGTATACTATGAGGGTTTCCTTCCTGATGACCCCCCACTCTCCCCAACAATAGGATCAAACCTGTCTAATGGATCACTCTGAATGGTACTTTTTTCGGCATGGTAAGGTGTATCATTGGCTACTGAATAACCTTCTATGAATAAGCTCGAACTCTTTCTTTTTTTTTTCTTTGTTGTGCCCCGGCCAGCTGCCGCTCCACACTACATTGAACACATGGCCTGGGTGCTTAGGCCGCCACGTGCCAAGGCGAACATGTAAGTAAGTTTTCGGAGAATAAAGAATGGCCAATTCCCGCTTAACGAATAGTAAAATAGTGAGATTTCCACTAGATATTATTATATGTGATATGAGGATATGTCGGCACTTTGTATACTTTACGATGTACCACAGCTCGTTCTTCTTTTTCCCCTACGATCGATCGTGAGGAAGAGGTAAAGTCGCCCTTCCTTGGGCAAGGTGGCATTGGAACTCGAATTCCGATCTAAATTCCTCTCCAAAATTCCATCATTCTTCGATAATCCATAGAATATATCGTTCCATTCTAGGTTCCTTACTTTATGTTTAGGAAAGGCTCCAACATGTCTATGTTTACCAAATGATATTAATGGAGTGGAAAGTTTGGTTATTATTAAATCTCCAAGAAAATCTGGAAAGATGGATAATGGTGCTAGTTGTGAATAAGATCTTTATTCTTGGGAAGGTCTGTTTTTTTCTTTCCCCCCATCTGTCAAAGTGTATGTTGTCCTTGTCTGTAAATGGAAGGGAGGACGCATATGTTTTTTCTGATGGTTACGGCGGAGTAGTCGCTTCCTACCTGTCTCTTTTAGCTACCCTAAGAGTTTCTTTCGAACCCCTTAGGAAAAACCCTGTTGAACAGCATTTGATCGATGTCGTTCCTGCTTTCTTTCGTGCACTTATCGTGTTCGTTAGCTGAATACAAAAAAGGGGTAATTCAGAAGGATTAGTGTACTTCTTCCCACCTAGAAAAGAAAGCCCGTCTTTAATGTAAAGGCCAACTGAAGTGCACAAGCCTGGAAGAAGGCTCCTAAGACCTGCTCTAGAACGAACGTACTTCTGAGAAGCCGCATACTGAGAAAGAGATGCCAAAAGTTGAGGCACCGACTACAACTGAAGAGGGAAAGACCGGCACAACATCTCACGAGCCTGAAGTCCCTAAAGCCAGCACATCTATGTCGCGCAAGCGTGGGCCCTCTTCTGAGCCGAGAGAAGAGTCTGGCACACAAGAACTTGCTTTTTTTTCTTCTTATGCTACTGTTCCCCAGAAAAAGAAACTTCTCTTTCTCAAGATAACCACTCAATCTCAAACCCAATAGGTAAGCGCTCATAGTGGGAATAGAACGTTCTCCTAATATCTATCTGATTCCGATGCAACTAGTGCTCTATCAGCTCCTGGAGTTTCACATGTTCGAAAGTATGTTGCATTTCCATCGGATTCCGATGTTGGGCAAAAACATCTTATGATCTAGTTGGTGATTCTATTGTTCGCAAACTACCTGTCATGTACCTTTTTCTCTATATATGCCTATTCATGCGCAGCAGCTAATATCATCTAGAGTACAGACAGCTGGTTTGGTAGTCAAAAGTTAGCTATCCAATCGTTAGTTGGTAATTTCGGCCTTAGAAAGGCAACCTTATATATTAGTAGAGTTTGGTACTGTTAGTGGTATTGGTCATCCCTGTGTCCTTATGAGTTATGGTTTAGTACCTACCTGTGCCATAGGCGAGTTCTTAAACTGATACCCGCCTTTTAATAGTATGGATACGCCCTGCTAAGCCCATATAAATGAGAAGCTCTTTCCTTCTTTTGCATCCTGATATCTGCCTTTTAATCCTCTAATCCGCTTGCTAAAACTCTATAAACTAGAAGGGCCTAATACCTTGGATACGAGCAACCCTAGAACAGCAATCCCGACTGCAAGTCTCATTTCTTCCTTTCAACCCGCCCTTCTAATACTAGGTAACCGATAAGGAATCTTATATGCGAGAGAGATAAAGCAAAGGCTACTATTCAACTCTCGAAACTGCTTATGCTTGGTAAAAGGGCAAGAAATGACAGGTCGGCCAAAACAACTTATCGACTTTCAACTAGCTAATACTCTGTATACGAGGGCTCTACTTTGTATTCGTACTTTCAATCTTATAAGGGAGCGAGCTGCTAAAGCTGATAACAAGAATTAAAAGCCTCTAGCTCGTAACGAGAATTAAGAAGGGTAATGAAACAGCTAAGCAAGACTAGAAACAGTGTAAACGGGAGCTCGACTCTGCATTCTTCTTGTTAATACAATGGGAATTAAATATTAACTGGAAATCCTATAAGAAACTTTTATTCTAACTTGAGCTACTAATACGTGGTAACGGGCTGCTAAAGCTTATAAGCGAAAGAGGGAATTCAAAGCTACGTAGGAGACGTAAACTGCTTTCTATCTTTTAGTTGGCCTCATAACTGGCTTTGATTCTTCTTGTTAATACGACATCTAAACTACAGCTCCATACTAGAGATACGCCACCTAATATCACTCCTTCTTGTTGGCTTGCGATGTTCCTTTTGCTTATTAATACATACGCAACTCCAAGTGATACGATAAGCTCATAGCATGAAATCAAACTGCTAAGCCTATTTTCAAAAACTACTGCTTGAAATCTCACCTCTTACTCTTAATCTCCTCTCGTCGAGTTCTGTTCGTAGTTAGTTTCGGAGTTATTGTTAGAGTGAATAGGTGGCCCGAAGGGATGTCAGCATCCGACCTTACAACATATAATAGGGCTGGGCCTTTTGTTCTCTTCTTTCTTTTTTAGAAAATTCAATAACCGATGTTTTCATTTCTATCTTTATATCATATCGTTGTTGTTAGAAATAGAAGGCAGGGTTTGACCAACTTACTAACTTATAATAGCGCTATCTGCTTTGCGCTTGTCCAGCACCCACATTCTAGTTGCTCGGTGCATTTCATATTGTTGGTTAAAGAAAGTATATTCATCAGCAGATTCCTGGCCGCCATTTTGCATTAATAAAGTTCAGCCTGCGGCCTTCAAGACAATCATCTTCCTCGACTCCAGAAATTGAACTAAGTACGCACGGATACCTATCCGACAATCTCCGCTTCTTATTGAACGAAATACACAATATATGATAATTAGAACAAAGTCAAAAGTAACACACACCCGCAGAAAATGAATTCACTGGAGCTATAGAACAAGCACCTACACTGAGAAACCTTCACTCTACTAAGCCCTGCGGCCTTTCTTTGCTTGTAATATGAATCAAATGTGTGTACTGGATGCCTTCTCTGTGAATGTATTTTGTCTCTTCTTCTCATTCTTCCTTTCTGTAACTACGGCATGTGTAGAACAAAGGCAGAAAAAAGCTTGTCTTCATTGACTAGCTGTTAATTAACATATCAAGACCATTAGTTATAAACACTTCTATTATAGATTGATTGAGTAGCATGAGGGCGAAGCTTTTTGAGCTCTTATTTTCTCATTTCACTTGAGTTAATACGATTCACGAGCTTGTAAGAAATTCACACTTGGTTTTGACTTTTCCTTTTGCTCTTTTTGGTCTTTGATTCCTGTGTCTATTGCTCTCCTGCCCACTCACCACTCACACTCTCCTTATCGAATCCTTCTAGGCAGCAGATAGGACTTCTTCTTTATATGATCATATGCGAAAAAGAAGGAATGATACGGAAGCACTGGGGGTTAAACCATCATCCAGAAGCATCATATAGGGGAGTGATCTTTCTATTGAGATAGCTCAACATATCTATGAACCTTGACAATGATCGGTTTATGTATGTTACTGGATCCGGTGCGCGAGGTGCCTTCCTACTATGCTTCAGACAGGCGTCAAGTGAAACAGTCTTTCCATTGTTTTGGAAGAGTCAGGTCTTTCTCCTTGCTTGAAATGGTACACGCGTTCTATAATAGGAATGCGGTAGCTTCTTTGCTTTTGACGTTGCACTCACGTTTTTAAGCTTGGCTGCCCTGGGTGGGGCTACTTGCTTTGTCAAGTGAATTGTAGGAATAGACTGAAAGTTGGCTGGAAGAAAAGCGTTTCCAATCGGTGAGATCGGATCTTTCAAGCTTCAGTGTGAGCGTCAACGACCTTATGAAAGAGCTCAACGTGCACTTTTGAATAAGGAAAACGTTGGCAGGATGGGGGTATTGGTTGGAAGGAAATGACGTACTACGTACGGTTAATCTCACGGTGGGCATTCGGAGTAAAATCCCCGACCGAAGTAAGCAACCAACTTGGCCACTGTGTAAGCGCTGCCTTTTAGCCTCTGAAGTCTTTCTCTAGCTTGTCAAGAAGAAAATAGGATATTGGAGCTAGGGTCAGCACACCTGCCTATCTTATCACAGTTAATGCCTGTTTTGACCAATCAAAACAAAAAGCTTTGTCCTGATGATTATTTAAAGGAAACACGAGCTGGCACCTAACGTTGATCTTGAGAACGAAATCTTACTTACTTTAGAGGCACTTACTACATTAGCATTTCGCTTCGCGCCTCTCATGGGCATTTTGGTCAATGGCCTAAGAGCAGCACTTTGTATAAGATCGAGACCCTTACCTTAGAGAGTATCAGTGTGAGAAACCTAAATCTGTCTTCTTTTTCAGAGGTGATGAATACGACCTAATTACCCGCGCACCGGAACTCCTTACCTGCTTGTTCTTTCCAGTTAGTACGAATAGGAAGATTGGAAAAGTGGAGTATTCCCTTTTGACAACTGAATTTAGTCCATCTCTAACCCCTCATTCCAAAACTTTGTATTGCCGAAGGGACACACTTTTTTCAATTCTTTTTATAGGCGGCGTTGTCTCCACATTCCATCCTGGTGGGCGAATCACTCCGACTTTCTTTATGACATAGTGAAATCATATATCATTGATATGTTCTTCTTTCTATCATCCCTATTTCTTTTTCAATTTTATTTCTCGTTTCTTGCATCTCTCGCGAAATTCCGAGTAGGCGCGAATTCTCCCAATTTGCTATTAGAGAATATTTTAGAGAAATAGGAGAACATTTACTTTCCATTATTAACACCGATTGTATGGCCAACCATTGGGGGTATAAAGGTAGATGCCCGGAACCAAGTTACTATTCTTTTTTTATAGCTGCCGCCGTGTGCGAGTCTAGTTGTCACGAGCAAGCATGAGAGAGTAATTTCAGTTCCAATATCCTACGATCACCACGAAGATAAAGGGAATGCAGCCTGAAAATCACCTTTTTTGAAAGCAGAAGAAGACGGTTGAAAAGAAAGAGTAGCCTATTGTGCAAGTGCTGAATACCACTGAGTCAGTTGAGGAAGGACAAATAGTAAGCCAAGCGTTGCGAGTATTACCGAACTCTGGCATTACTACTACTAACTCCGCCCGGTTAATGGGAGTATGCGTTGCTTGTGTCTCGATACCGCACTCATCCGTGACCCGGCAATCCAATTTTTAGTAAGTCAATTTATGTATTTGATAGGAGCCTATTTTCAGGGTATTTCATCCGTTCTGTCGGTAATCTATTCCCAAAAGTTGAGGAAGACGATAGACTATTGTAGACATTGCTGACGTTAAGCCCCACTACATGAAGGCAAGTCTACATTATGAATAGGAGAAAGACCCATACCAATCCTTACTGCGCACAAAAGAGAGTGGTGTGTGAACCTGAATTGGTGTGAACTAGGGGCTTGTCGATGCGCAGGGCGGAGGCTGCCTAGAGGCGTCGAGAGAGAGCAAAAAAGAGGCCCCTCAGAACCATGGTTCCAGAAGACGGGTGAAGCAACGTCAATAAACTTTGAACAATCCTCGGTCATTTTATGAATGATGTATTAATTCAATGGAAGGACTAGTCTTGGTAGCAACATATGTATAGTGTTAATGAGAATCCGGTAGGGATTTCTATTCTATAGAGATATCCCGTAGAAACATGCAGCAAAGGGAGGGGTCTGACCTAATCAATTCTGGGCAAAAGCAGTAGGAATAAGCCAGTCAGGAGGAATGAAAAAGACGTTGGCACAGTTCCCTTGACTCTGAGAGGACATTCCCAGCGTTGGCAGTTGGAACGAGAGGACCTAAAGATAGATAAAAAACATTGGATAAATCAACCAATGAACAACTGCGGGAACTTTCAATCTTTCGCTTTCTTGGCGAGTGTTCGTCTATCAATGAATGGAATCGGTAAAGTGGGCGGTTCGACTGCTTTGTTCTCCACGCCTTCGTTCATTTGCCAACTTTCTGACCAGTCCGAGGTTGGAGTTAGAGTTCCGGGGCCTGACGTACGAGAGTGAAATATAGAGTGAGAGTCTTAACCGCAACTGAGTAAGTCAGTGATTTTCTGAGTCACTTAGGCAACTTAACTTGGTACTGATTCCGGCCCCATCGGATTCTGGGAGAAGGCTTCATACGTTTTCCGTTGATAGCTACAAGTGCCTACTTCAACTTCCCACAGGTGAGTGGCTGTGTGAAACATTAAATCCGTGAGTGACTCAGTCAGTCTTGTTAGCAAGCAGAGTAGAAAGCGGGAAATCCGGGATATCGATAAATGCGATAAAAAGCATTAATTTCGTTCCTCCCCACCCAAAAAGCAGAAGTAGTCGCTAGACTTTGAGCGCATCTCGAAGACCAAAAGCCGAAGCTTCATCCGGTATTGAAGATTTTAGCATGTAGATAGGTGAGCCCGGCGACTCTGTACCTTGTTCTCCAATTCAAAGTATGTATATTCAGTAGCAAGCCCTTTCAACCTGACCGCTTCTCTTTCCGATGCCAGTTATGCTTCTCCTTTCTTAAAAGACTAGTCCATTCTCAAAATGTCCTTTCAGAGTGTCATATTGAATAGGAAACTGTAGTCAAGATACACTATTAAGACCAATCCGACGAGTTTCAAAAAGAAAAAAATGAAAGGCTCGTGAATAAATCCACTCGCTGGGCGGATAAGGAAAGAGATTTGGCACGTAAGTAGGACCTTAATTTCAGAATTCTCAAGAAGCTGGTAGATATATTGGATATCCCTCAGCGAAGTCGAAGATACATCACCTTCTTTAGTAGCCCTGATAAGCTTATAGAAACAACCTGCGGCCTTGCATGCTCAGCATACTCTCATTACAATATTCCAAAAAGGATCGTATGAATGGAAAACAATTGCTGCTTTTCGGCAGAAACTAATGTAGAAGTGCCCCAAATGGATCTAATTCAACTTGCCTCTGCCGCTATTCACCCGTTTCAGTGAATATCTAATGTTCTTAGATTGCGTATTGTTCATAGCTGTTCAAGTGATGAATTAATCACAGAGACGCCAATAAGTATGGATGCTTCATCGAGTGCTTATCAAATCATGAGCTACTTCCTACTCGATAAAGATTTAGCCGAGCGAACCAGGTGGTGACTATACAAATATACGGGGTCTTTACACCAGGTGAGCTTGGTGATTACTTGATCAACACTTTGGATTCGCCCGGTTGTAGCAGCCTACGTACGAAAGAGATGCAAGCCGTCCATTTCCAAACAACTGGATTCTGGAGCACATACCCATAGATAGAGGACTTGCCCAGAGTTTTTATCAATTCACATCCATTCGTAAGAACAATGCCTAAGAAGAGTCAGGTCTTGTCTCACCGAAAAAAGACATGTGTTAGAAGCCCTTTTTTATTTGCCTTTGAGTTATATCAGAGGTAGGGCGACTAGTTCTATTAAGTCAGTCAACGCGTTGAAAGCAAATAACCTCATTACCAAATGGGAAAAAGAAAATATTAGCCTGGTATAGTGAGGCAGATGTAGTGCTGCTGTTCTTATGTGAGATTTACTTATTTATGATGAAGTCCATTTGGAAAGAAATCTCTTAACTTATTGGACATTTGCTAGTGGGAGTGCTTACGTCTTCGTTTTTATATACCCCCAAAAAAAGATCAAAGCTAAAGCTTCCCTTACCAAACGAGACGAATTTCAGTGCGACTTTCTATCTACCCACCCGGGTCAAGCATTGTGGGGGATGTAACCCATAAAGGAAAGTCCCCTAGATCTTGACAAATAGAAGAATAAGAAAAAAAGCAGAAACTTGAATACTGTGAAGATCTCTATACTTTATTTATGTACGAAATACTGACTGAAAGTTTTCCAGAAACTCTTTAGCTCCTTAATTCATCCTTAACTAAACTGCTGAAAGGAAGTGAGGGCGAATCCAGTCAAGTAGTCAAGTCTCGATCAAGAAGTATGAGTGCTTCGAATCAAGAGTCAAGTTCCTAGGTCTTGGTGCCCACTCACCGGTGAGCTGAGGAAGAAAAAAATACTGTTGCCAAGTATACGGTTTCTGTTTTACTTTTGCAAACAGGGGCGGATCTTCAGGATTTGTACTTACTGGGATGGTGAACTACTCTCCTATTGAATGCAATTCATCAACTCACTGTACTAACCTATGTAGGAATTGAACTCACTCCTCTCTGAAAGGTCAAGCTAGACTCTCTTAATGGTCTCGGTGTTAATGGAAAGCATGCAAGTGGAAAAGCAGCCGTGGGTTAAGCTAATTTCTCGCAGTAGTCAGTCTATTCAGGAAGTGGAGCGGGCAGTTAGGTTTTTTAAGGCAGGATGTTGAGTAGTTTATTTCTGCCTTTAGTTAGACAAACTCTTTTCGTAAAGAGTGCATCCGCTTTTTCATTTTTCCCCCTAGGCGCGTACACAACCTCAGCAAGTGTGAACTCTCCCTTCAACCGACTTTTCTCCTCCAAATCTCTTGCCAGTTTCCCCTCTCTTGCTTTCTCATCTGCTTTTCCTTCGCAGGAACCGTATTGAACCGACATCTGTGTTTCTGAACTCACTACGGAGAATTGCACGCACTACGGGTTTATTCATTGCACTACGGCTTTCGCACTACTCTTATAATTGCATATTCTCAGAATTGACAGGATTCCCACATTGCTTTTTTCATTGATTCAATTTCCCCGGCTTAGATGCAATAGCAGTGGATCTTATACTCTACTTTCTACTGAGCTCTTTCCGTTGCTTGTTTGCCCACTACTACGATACCGACATATTATTGCTACATATTATCATATATTCAATGATGATTTATTTCTTGCACTTAATGAGTTTCGGATTTGCATTTCAAATATCTAATCGGTGCAGGGAGAAGCACCTTAAAAGACAAAGAACCTAACGGAACCTAGGTGTTAGCTCTTGTTCACCCGGGTTCAAGTAACCCCCTTAAGATAAGACACGCTTGGTGGAATTCCACACATAACGGTCGCACCTTTCCGGTGATCAGTCACACTCCAAGGCAATTCACCGCTTCAACCCAGAGCCTGCTTTCCGCAATCAATAAAGAGTCCCGCTTTTGAGAAAACCAAAATCAAGCAATTACGAACTCGTAAGCACTTTATGAATCTAACATAAAGAACGACGTTTTTGAGTATGTGCCCACCCAAAAGCTCTAGTTGACGACAGAGCATGCGGAGGAAGGATAAGTAAAGGAAGGGTATTTGGCTCGCACGCAGTTCATACTATTTGTTTGTCACTCTGCTTGCTTTCAACTCACGCACGAGTTACGACCGACCATAGAAATTTAGGAAAGGAAGGACAGCTGCGGATACGATTCAGTACTATGTAGACGAAGGAACTCATTACAATAGAGTACCGAAGGATTGAATTTGGTAGGATGATTCTCTTGCAACTTAGTAATACGGTACGTAGTGACAGGATGGTACGAAAAAGCTTTATTGAATTTCGACTTTTCCCAACGGTCTCAGTCCTACGATTGAGAATTGCAACTAGAAAAAGAAGACTGATGGTGCGGCAGATGAGCTGTTAATAAAGCTTGATTCTCTTATTTCCCAGTGTACAGAAGACCGAGAACGAAAGAGCATTGGTCAAGGAACGTATTGGCATTTTTGAGGCAAAGCAAGTGAGTGGTACTAATGTTACTCAGTTCAAAACCCTTTCCTCGGAGAGGACAACTGACCCAACCATTTGACCCTAAAGCACTCACTGAAACTATATACGACATTCTGCGATCCACTTCTTTTTCTTTATTATGATTATTATTATCTCTTTCTCTCTCTCTCCCCCCTCCTACCGGTAAAAGTCCTCAAGGCCCAACAAGCAACGGATTGAGCGCACTAGCGCGAAAGCCGTTGCGCGTTAGTCACGCGCAGCCGTTTTCTTGCTGGAAAGCCATCCTTTTTTGTCAAAAAGTAGTCGCCCCCTACCGGCAAAAGTCCTACTTTTTTGCACAACAAGTAGCAATTTCAGTAAAGAAAAGTGAGGTAGGCCAAAAATACGGGGTTTACTACTTTTGTGACAAAAGTAGCTAAATCCTAAGTGTCAAAGTGGAGTAGTCGTTTTTTACCGTGGTTTACTCCTTTTGCTAGATTTCAAGCTTTTACTACTATTCAGGCATACCATCAACGTTTTGGGGTGCTATATGAATCATATGATGGCATAGAACTCTCTTCCTTATCATTGGAAACATGATCATTGCTACCACCAGCATTTTATTTCTCCTTATAATAAGCAAGAAGCTTTAAAGCAGCAGAGTTCATCGCATGTTATGAGGAGGGTATGGCTGCGGAATTTTGTCACGGGGCTGCGCATAGTGGATGGCATTGAAAGGCCACTCAAGTTCTTTTTTGACAAGAAATCCGCACTTTTGTATTCCAACAACAGGAGCTCGACGAAGTCAAAGCATCTAGAGATCAAGTTCCAGGTTGTTCAAGAAAGAGTCAGATCGGGGAAGAAATCCACTTTCCTATACGATAGGTGGCTTTTCACTCCAAGGCCGATAAATCTTTTTCGCTTCCTCAACAAAAGCCCCGCTTTGACGAAAGAAACTGCCCAGGACACTTGAACGCTAAGGGGCTTACTTACTTAGTTAATTGCTTCCTATGATTGACTCCAACAACATAGGTCTTTTGAAAGAGAACGTCGAGTGGATCAGCCTTTAAGCTGAATTGGATTCGCCAAGAAGTAATGTCGTCACTTCTTAGCAGCCAATACCAAAGAGCATTTCTTTTCAATTGGTGATTATTTAGACTCGACGTTGATGAGGCCTCGACTCAAGTCATACATTATCCTTGCCTCGCAGGAGCCAAGAGCGATCCCAAAGAGTGAAAAAAAGCAGCTTTCTAAAGAAGTCAGGGCTTGTCTCACCCTTTTATTGGAGCTGCTAATGCTGGCGGCCGGTTTTTTTTTAGTGCTTTTCTAGTGTACCCCATCGTCCCTGCCAGCAATCCTGCAAACAAGCCAACGAATTAGCATGTTTTGGAAAGGCAGCTAACATAGCGGATTCTCTAAGACCGACCGCTTTCAATCAAGAAAGTTTCAGGATATGATGGAGCAGTAAGGCTAGTCAACTACAACGCTTCGTTCTTTTCTGCCCTTTGTGAAATTTTATTGAGCTACATACACCACTTAAAAAGAAGACTACATGAATTACTTTACCTCAAGCCCTTACAGCTCCTTCTCCGGCTAACTCCAGTAAAGTTCTTTCTACTATATGAATGAGAAAAGAGTAAGCCTTGCAATGTTTAGTAAAGTAGTTCCACTCTAGTATGGATTCGCTTAGTGCGGCGCTTTCGATGTTGGTCCAGGCCCCGTTGGCATTGTTTTTTTCTGAAAATAGCTAGTTTAGTTGTGCCGGATTGATCGGAACCGTTCAATTCTTTGATCAAACGGACCAGGATGACGTGGCTCAAAAATCTTGCTTTTGTCAAGCGTTGTCATTTAGTGTTTCAATTAGAATATCGCAAGCTTTTTCTTATTTTTGGTAGAAGAAGAGTGCTACAAATTCAGCAAATCGAAAAAAACAAGAAGTATCACCACACTTTTTCTTTTTGAAAAATAACATCTTTCACGAGCAACTTTCCTTTCCAACTTGCTAGTACAACTGGCGCGGCCAGCCATTGGATGCAGCACATTTACCACGCTAACGCCCTGCAACTGTGGAGGGATTCATGCAGGTAAAGAAGGAAGGAATAGAAACTGGTACCAGTAAAATACCAGTCTTGTGGCTTGAACAGATTATTCTGCTGGGTAATAAGATGGGGTTCATGCAAGATATAAATAAGAACTGAATTAGGCGCCAGATAGGCTTTCAAGCAAGTATTAATAGTATCGTGGCAGGGTGTCCCAGCCGATTTTAGTTAAGTTTAGATGTTACTAAACATGTAAGTAGCAGAAGGCTTTAAGGACAATGTATACTAAACTTTTCTTTTATTATTAGCGGATTTGTGTCATGAATTGAATTTATGGTATTGTTTATCTTAAGATTCATTTTCATGAATCCCCTAACCAAAATGTCTTCTTCATGTGGGTGTAGTAATGCATGGATTTTGATCTGAACGCAGCGTTAACTTAAATTGATGAAGTAGATATACCATATTCGGTACCACCTCTACCTGACCAGGTTCAGCCCTCTGAGAGTAATGAAGGAGAGGTTCTCGAATACACTGATGCCAATGATCGTGATATAATTCACCCAGCACTAGGAATGGAGTTAGGTTCTGCAGATGAGGCGTTCGGTTTCTACAACGATGATGCATGTCGTTATGGTTTTGGAGCGCAGGTCGAATTATAGGAACGATGATGGTCTTAACTACCGATACACTTTTGCATGCAACAGGACGAAGAAAACAGAACGGAGGGGTAGCGAACAGAGTGTTGTGCACGATAGGAACAGACCCGTGCTCGCCAATGAATGCAACGCAATGATAGCAATCAAAGATGCTGCGCTGGTGAACCGTTGGATCGTAACAAAGGTTATTTTGGAGCATAACCTTTCACTCACGCCGGAGATATCGTTCCTAATAACCACCCATCGTGAAATTCCTCTAAGTTTCCAGAAAGAGTTAGAGGCCCATGATGATGAAGGAATGCCCCCACACACACATGAACATAAAGCTAGTGATTTCGCATGCTGGAGGGTATGGGAAATGCACGTTCAGTGCCAGAGATGCGCGTAACCATATTGACAACTATCGTAGGGGTAAGCTGGGCCGTGTGAAGGGGGGATGCATCGGTACTGATGAACTATTTTGATAAAAAGAAGTTGCGAGATCCCAACTTTTTCTATTCATACTCAGACGAGGGACTTTTTTTTAATATCTTTTGGGCTGATCGAAGAGGGCGAGCGTTATACAAGTACTTCCATGATGTTCTTGTGCGAGATTCTACATATTTAACCAACAGGTATCATATCTTACTTACTCGTTATCTTTATTCTCTTTCTGAACAGTGTAGGTGGTGTTTGCTCAACATCTAATGCTGTGCCCTGTGGTTGCATGTCTGTTACGAGTAAGCACTTGGATTTTCTCTATATGTGTATGCTGCAGTAGTAGATATTACTAGAAAAAGCAGCAAGTATTAATTGTTTCCACTTATGTTGAAATGGAACGCATGAAATATCCGCAGCGTCTTCCATTTGCTACATTAGTACACATAACTTGAGGTATAAATAGCAGCTGTACGAACAAGTCTTACATGCTGTTTGTCCCCAGGTATGACATACTCTTTGGTTGGTTGTTGACCACATGGGACAGGCATTTTTTGGGCCCTTTTTCCAAGACCGGTTACCTGGATCCCTCACTGCACACTTTCTATATATCTGTCGGCTGCGTGCTATCGCAGAGAGAACAACAGGAGGTTCAGTAAAAAACATTTACCGACAAGACGAATCATTCTTCTTTCTATATGGTTTTTCGATAAGAGTCTAGCCAGCTCGTTTCTTCAATACTAGATATATATGTGTACCGCATCGCCCATTGACTTCAACACGAAAAAAACCTGTAAATTCCCTGGCTTAACCAACCGCAAGTTCAAGAGCTAGCTGAAAAGCCTGCTTGGCTTGCCCTACTGGCACCGTCCCCACAAGAATCCCTTAGCCGGCTTAGTAAGGAGCTTCAAAAAATCTCTTTTGAAAGAACTATACACCCCTCCACCCGACACATCTGTCAAAGGTATAGCAAAAAAAAGTTTCACCGACGAATCAATCTCAGAACTTCTTTTTATGGCGAGGATTCCACAGACAGCCTCTTTGACTCTACATTTCTCGTATAGCTTTCTGACGTATATTAGAATGAGACACATATCCCAGTGACCAGCTGAGCTCTCTTCCCATTTTCATACAGCCTTGAACGGAATCATGAAAGGGGTTTTCCAGATAGAATCCCACTAGCCTGGACTGCTGGGATCCAGCCTTAGGCCTTAGGCTTTTTATGTATTTACTTAACACTCGTATAGTTTCATTGGCTGTAATTTCTTGAATATGATAGACACCGGTCTTAGGGACCACCTAAACTCTAGAGCAGGCAAGAAATAGACAGCTGATAACAACTATACTATATATGAGAATAGAATATTCTATTAAAGCAGCACTCCAATTTCAACCAAAAGTGTCAATACGGAAGATAGAAAGAGCGGATAGATACCAATACCCATAAGCAGATGTAGAAAGAACGCATCGGAAGGGGTGTAGATGCTTATATGCTACCAGTTTTTTAGGTCAAATTGGATCGTCATGCGTTCCAGGAAGCATCGGAGTCCAATTCACCATTAATCTCCCTGTTGAAATCATATCCACACTTGACATTCTACAAGTAAGAGAAGAAGATGGAATGGCAAGGGTTTACCGAAAGTCAGAGAAAGCTCGCAGTTCATCTCAAGGGGTGTGTCTGAAATCTTTGTTGAGTAGGTAATACCGGCACGAGCTAGTATCTCGGCGGCATACTTGGTCTGGGAGAGAAATAGGCCGAGCGACAATCAACCTCAATGCCTAGAAAATACGAGGCTTTCCGAACAAGCAACGGCTCTGCTCGAAAGCCGTTGCGCGTTAGAGCGCGCATCCGTTTTCTTGCTGGGTTCTTATAGAATTCTAGGTAAGAGTAGGACTAGGGTAAGCTACCGAAGTCTAACTCTAATAGATATGTTTTTTCTCTTCTGGATGGAGTTTGAATAGGAGTCGATTTTCAAGTAATACGTTATTTTCTCATATATAGTGTAGATTGCTTTTCTCTTTTCGTTTTCACTCTTTTTCTTCTCTTTCTGTCTAGAATGCTCATGTTTCATGCAAGATAACAGAGTAGTCTCCGCCCAAAGGTGCCCCTACGAGGGCCGGTCTCCGGGGATAAAGTAAACTTGCTGATTTCTGAGCACAAAGGACTGCTTTGATGATGAGAGTGATTCGTCCGATCTTAATATACTGCCAAAATATATGCTTAACACATGCAAGTCGAACGTTGTTAGTTTTCGTATTTCATTTTCGGTGTTAAGCGGAAGACAGATTGCTTTCTCACCCTATGGGAAGCGAAGAATACCTTTGCGAGCCCCAGTGTTCTACATAAACCTACTATACCCCCTTTTCTTCTATTAAGCCGATACCGCTTATCCCATATACCTAGCTCACTTCGTCCCTTGCCTTGAATGCATACTCTTTTTTCCGCTGCGCGCCTTCCGCAAGAACAGGCAGGCCCTATTTACCACTCCCAGAGCTCGAGTAAGCTAGTGTCCGTCCTGAGAATTCCACCCTAAGAACTTCATCCTATACTCATGGGTAATGAGCTAAACACGTCATTTTGGTAGCTGTTTTTTCCTATGCATACAGATCAGATTGTTTTATGGGAAAAGCATATGGTGCATGAAGTAGTCAGCCTACGTACGTACAACGCACAGTATACACGATTCCCTCCCTTCCCTATAGGGCGACTGCTCTCTCTTTCTTGAGAGATGTTTCGACCTACTTTCGTACCCACGAGAATGAAAAATTTCCAACTTACCTTCAGAGATGGCAAGTGTCTTGCCTGCTTCTTTGCCCAGTGAGTAACTACTAATGTTACGAACGAAAAGCCCGTTGGCCTTCCGCTTTAGGGGGAACGGGATGGCCTCAGCAACCTAGCCTTGCTTACAAAGGAAAAGGGGGTTCGTTCCCCCCGAGTGAGTGAAATCCCAGGAATCAGTGAACTCAGAGCCTTGTTCCTACCTGCCGTTTTCTTTCTTAACTTCACTCTGGAAGAGGGCTAGCTCCCCTGTTTCCTTAAGGTCGTTTACTCCATACAAACAGTTTCCTTAAGAACCCAGTGCCTCCCTGCAATGCGAAAACGGAAAAGCCTGCACGGAGGAGGTGTCCGCTTAGGGCCGTGATTGATGCCTCATCAAACAAGAGATTTTCTTAAAGTCGTGACATCACTACGACATCAAAACTATAACTACTGTTACGCCTCTCTTCATATCTGCCCGGTCTAGGCTCGAACTTGGTAAATGGTAAGCCGAGGGGAATCCCACCTTAGGAAGAAAAGCCGTAGAATTAGAAGGAAATGGAAGAGATAGGTGAAACTCAGATCTTTCCTTGTATTAGAAAACCGTCTCCAACGCCTTAAAGCGAAGGAAAGTTCATGTCCCTGCCCCCAAGACCCCAGGGAATCCATCCACCGTCTCTGCCTCATGTTCATGTCCTTATGAGTTGTTCAAAAGTTGGAGACAAAAGAATCCACTTCTGCAAATACGAGCCCCGGAAGGGCTTTCTCCTGCGATTTCTTATCAGAACGCTTGGAAAGGGAAAAAAGCTGATGTCTTTCTTAGGCTCACGGGTAAGTCAACTAAGCAAATAAAGTATAGAACTATGCCTGGCTAGGTAAAGAAGGTAAGCAAGGGCGTAGCGGGGAAGAGGAAAGCCCCAGCCAGCTTCACAATCTTTGGTCTACAAAACTGCGCGTGCTGCCACTATCAACCAAGGCAATCACTGGCACTCCTCCGTTTACCTCACCGGCAGGCAATTCGAATTCGGTCTAAGCTCTGATTTGAACCAATTGCGTGTAGAGAAATTCGTTACTTAACACTGGCTGGAACTGCCCTTTACACTTGTGCCTTTCCCTTCATAATTTGAGTGTCATAATATCCACTCTAACAGATCATGCAAAATGTCTTCCTTCTGGAACATAGGTACCTTTACAAGGAACTGGTTTCACTAGCATTGGCAGGTTCATCTTCATTGGTAGCATCTTAGTATCAAACAGACATTCCACATAAAGACTACGATATGTCGTATAATGACCATAGGGTAGGAGCATCACTTTGAGTATAATCATCTGTTAGACGAAGAAAATCTCGTGAAAGACGGAAGTGGAAGTCCAACATTCGCGATGCTAGAGTGTAGTAAGCTTTGTCTTTCTTACTATCTTTAGTACCTTTTTTATTGGTATTCCCTTAATGCACCTTCATTCGCAGCCTTATATGCGAATTCATCTCTCCACTTCATAATGAAACTTAACAGAATTACTCAGATGATCAATAAATGCAATACGGCGACTGGCACACTACTGCTAGCCATATACGTTCAGAATTTCCATACGTTGTCTTGGGCCTCTTGGGAAAACTCCTTTCCTCTGGAATATGGTTTGTGAAGCTTGTCAGTTTCCAATGAATGGCATGCATGTAAAAAAACGCAATAGATTGACTAGGACATATATTCAATCAATTTTTCGACCTGTAGCCCAACCAGGCTTAGCAATTGACATGCGCTTTCAATGTCTATGCACTTCTGCTTCTCTTCTGGAATAGCCAACAGAGTCGCAACAGTTTCAAAGAAATTGGAGCACACAAGAAAAACCAGAAGGGTCAACTTATTCAAGTAGTAAGAGAAAGCACCGTACCAGTGAGACAATAGCGAAAGGCATATGAGTAGAAATCAAGGCGCTTGCGGTTGGTTTTGAACTCATCCCAACGCTCTGATGCTTCTTCCATTCCAGAGAACTGGTCCGTAGCCAGAGACTACATTCTTTTAGACCTCGCTTTAGGTATATATTGACTTGCTCTCGAATTACGTATTATAAAGTAAGCCTGTGCTCTCGTGATCGGCCTTTTTGAGCTAGCAAAATACATGTCAAGATCACAGAATAGAGCTGAGTCAACAACCAACCAAAACTATAGCAGCCCGAAAATCTATGTCTCAAACTGTATGAGGAGGATCGGTCGTTAGAGCTTTCCCCAAACCTGAGATGCCCCCAACCCAGAGAAGCGACCACTTTTCTCTATATATGTTGTAAATGTGCGGGAACGCTGTCCCCGTACCCGGTACTCCCGACTAGAAGAGGAAGAAAAAGAAAGGCTTAACTGTATGTACTTTTATGTGTAAAAGAGATAAACAAACGTCATTGGTTCACTCTTCCCAGTTATTCGCGAAGTTTAGTAAGTGTGAATTTGGGGAAAAAAGGATTGAATATTTGGGGCACATAATCTCTGGTGATGGTGTAGCAACTCATCCTAAGAAGATAGAGGCAATGTTGAGCTGGCCATTTCGAGTTGAACACCCAGCATTTCTTTTTGTCTTTTTTTAGTATTGCCTTAGAGTACAAAAATGACACGAGGTCTTCTTGTGTTAGCTCTTTTTTATCTGTTTAGGCATAGGGTAGACTAGAGTAGGAAGTAAGTCATCAAATCGAAGCTATTGGTACAATTGAGACTACGGGGTACTTCTGGTGACTTGGCTAAGCTACTGTTTCTGTATGAGTTTTTGCTTCTAGAATTCCTTTTTGACTCAGTCAGCAGGTACAGGGACTTACTACTCGAGAAATGTATTCTTTTCACCACTCTGCTGGTAAGAATCTATGACTAGGTAAAGCAGATCACTCCTCTACGGCGATATCATATGTCTTCTCTTCTGGTCTAAGGTCACTATCATCTGTCTTTGCGCTTGTCAACGAACTAGACGACTATCTATGTGTTTTCTCTCTCTTCTGGTACGGAATACAGCTCTACCTGGGATAGGGATTTGGATAGATAGGTAGGTGTATACGGGCAAGGAGAAGGAAGTGAGATTCTAACTCAAGGAGGGTTTCACTCGCAACATTAGTAGTTACTCGTTCGGGCAAGAAGAAAAGAATGAGTTTATTCACCTTAACGAAGTATCATACTATATAGTCAACATCCTTCTCGTGATCTTACATGTACGGTGACCGGCCCGGGCAAAGTCAATAAGGGCACTTTTGGGCGCACACTTCTCGATCCTTTTCAGAGGAAGGGATGGCTTCCTTACTCGTGATTGATTTGCTCATTTATGCCTACATGGCTTGAATTCCTTCGTTCGGTCCTGAGACGACTGCTTTTTATTTGACTTAGTTAACCTTTTTGTGCCATATTTCTGATCTCTACTGGTACCATTGCCCGGAATAGACAGCTACTCAATTAGAGAGCAAGATTACTCAATCACAGCAATAAGTAAGGCATTGGAGGAACAACAGCTAGCTTTCTTCGCTTTCTTTACTTCTCTCTTTTGTCTTTCATTTGTTCTATTCTCATATCAGTCTTGGAACGAACCTGAATTGAACCTTTGAAGGAAGGGCATCCCCCTTTCCAAGCGTTCCTTTGGTAACCCGGTGAAACGCTTGGCGTAATCCGGGGGGGGGGAGGCGTCACATCGTATACCGCCCCAACACATACTGCCTGATATACCTTATTCTTTAGTATTAGGGCGTTTTTGCACACATAGAATGAAGTAGAGGTACAGCGGGAAAAAAGAAGTACAAGAGGGAATAACAGTGGATGAGCAAGTCCAACTGACACTTGTTGACGCACTCTACGAAGCACAGCAAAGTTGAGAGCTTTATAGAGCACGGATGATGTGAGCTTACGACAAGATGGAAAGGAACCGGACATTCTTCCAAGCAGAGGCTTCTATGGAGCTCTGAAGAACTGGACACTAAGTTCGCTTGGTAGGGCATAGTCGATCAGTCTTATTCAGGAAGAGCTGTGAAATTGAGTTAGAAGAATTGCTAAAGTAAAATGCTTCTAATGAAATCTTATGTCTAGCAGATTACATAATAACAAGCAAAATCAGACTTTTTTGATCACGAATGAACTCAGATATAGTGTGATTAGAAAATGGCAAGTGAATTGAGGAATGCAATTCCAACATTCATATTGTTACATGCCTTCCTTTCGTAGAGATCCTCATCTTCGAGAGTGGTATTAGGACATGTTTTTCATACCAGTCCTGTCTTGGATGATGAGCTCGGACTCAACCGTTAAGTCGGTTGGGAGGAGGAGTTCCAGTGGATAGACCCTTCATTGACTACATTTTATACTCATACTATGGCTTTATGCCATTGAGGACGTCACTTTACTTATACTATTACTAACGAAAACAACACAAAGCACATCAGTCCTTTAAGTCAGTCCACTTGGGCTTCAAGATACTGTATTGATGCACTCTACTTCAGCCTCCAAGGAAAGATACTTTATTTCTATTGAATTTCATGGAACTCATGAGAAATTTCATGATCAAAACTCTCTTTATGAATTGATTGGATCCATGTTTATATGTTCTCGTATAGTCATTGCTGAGGAAGAAACTTAATCCAACTCGGTTTTTCATGTTCTTTTTGCTCTCTCCACTCCACTACAATGGAAGAACGTATATGCAACGTGACTAAAAAGTATCTGCGCAGAAGGCAGAGGAAGGAAATCCGGTGATATATCAGAAAGAGCAGAATCGGATGATTCAACACCAGATGAACTGAAAAGTCGTTCCTACAAACAAACATATCTTACTTTACTTCTAGCCCTCGCCCTGCGGCCTGTTATGAAATACGCATAAAGCTTACCCGTACTACTAGCTTATGTTTCTACTCCGGCTCAAAATACCCATCATACCGCTCCAGTAACCCGGAGAAATCTCGGGTTTCCCACTCTGGTTGTAATGGCCGACTCGAGTACAACCCTCTCGAACGGAGGTCGACCATGGTATACAAACATAAGTAATAGCAGTTGTAGCTATGGTGCTTTGAAACCGAACTCTAGTTGTGGATCGTTTGAGACTCCTAAACCATCACTTTGTACCAACACAGCAATCAAATAAAAACCCCGAGAGATCTCATCAAGAACCAATAGACCCATGTCTAATATGTGGAGAAATCACCCATACGGCTCTCAAATGTCACCAACGCTACTTCTTCCTTTTCTGTCAAAGAGCTAATGCCTTTTTTTCGTTTTTCAAATATATGGAGTTACTTCTACTTTCACTTTACTCGTTAAGAACGTGTTCGGCTTAGAAAAAAGTCTTCCTTTCTGGTCGAGCAAAACCCATGGCATGTCACTGAGCAAGTAAGACCTCCACAAGCTTCTAAGTAGTACCTGTACCTGGAACCCAAAAAGTGGGATAGCACAGGGCTAAAAAGATTCAAAAAACCTCTCCATTCTACGCTATAAATTATACCTTCCTTAATGTAACTCCTCCGTATCCTCATAATATTAAAAACGGGTATGTGAACCTTAAGTTTAACAACTTGCTTTGTGTGCTTTTTTTGCTAAATGAATCCGTAATTAGCAGAATCAATATATTAGTGTCGCGGCTATTCATTTCAGTCTAGTTTGATTGGTTACCATTGAGCGAGCCGGGCTGGTACGTGAGCCGAGGAAGTTGACCTTGCCTATTTGAATTACCCGAGCTCTTTTAGACCTAGTCATCAGACCAACAACTCTCAGCCTTTCTTAAAAAGAGCAAGCCACACTTCTTTGTTTAGACACTCATTCGCATTTATTACATTCTGTATGAACCATATTACTAATCGGCGTTTAAATAGATAAAGAACATAGTTTTAATCAAAAAGTAGTGAATAGCTAAATAAATAGTCGAAAGCAATCAGTTCAAAGCTCTTTTCAGTAGAGGGCCGATCAGACTGAAGAAACCCACTTTTCTCACTCAAGAATAGACACTCTACTCGTAAGGTATTGCGCCTACCAACACCAAGTCACTGCAGCCAGAAACAATAGCCTGGCTTTGTTTACTTATAGGTCCTGCTTGTTATCTTATTGTTCCAGCCGACCCTGTGTTACCCTACCTACCTAATGGGCTTACCTATAGAGCGCAGGAAGTAATGCATAGTCACTGTTTAGTGGGGTATCTTTGTAACGAATGGAATTTGCCCCATGGACTATCATTTCTGACAGTGTGTACTCCCAAATTGAAAAAGCGGCACATTCATCTGACTCTATCAATATATTATATAAATGCGGTAAAAGCATCGATAAATGCGTAACTTCACACCACTCCATTCTTTTTATCAATTCCCATTTCTGATGGTGAGTCTTCTTCAATCAAATACTTTGTTATTCCGGGAGAAAGAAAGAGAGCTTATTAAAGCGGGAAGTAGTGTAGCCAACCTTCGTGTCTCTTACGATCATCATGAGCGCCCTAGCGCCACCTCTTTCTTATTTGGTCGCCATATCGATTTTGGGAGGATTTAGCTAGTTTTCTTGGGGTGTATGATACTCTCAGTTGCACCTCCGCATATGCGAATCTGAATTGGCCCCAGGAAGGTAATTTACTGACAAGCAGAGTCTCGCGCCCCTCATACCAGATGTATAAAGTAGGACGTTTTTCACGAGGTGCCAGAACAGTACGAATTGCGCTTCGCCCTTACCTATGTTGGTTTTTCTTGGTAGGAGTAAAATGTTTGGTTTCTAATAAACTTACTTAGGCCTAAAGATCTGACAAATAGCAAAAAAAACTGCAAGTAAGCTCCGCCTGTAGGTTCAACATTGTCGGACCAATGTGCCTGATGTCTCTATTACTTTCCAACCATTAATGCTGACCATGTGGTACTGATCTTCTCAGCCGCAACTCTTCGCGCGCCCTAAATCGGTTCAATTCCGGTGCGTTTCTGTCCGAGCGGACTACAAGAAGAAATCATCCCCATGGAAGTTCACTCCAGCTGTTTACCCGGCCAGTCAGCCAATATGTGTTTGAACAAATAAATATGGAACAAAGATCACTGAACTACCGGGGTTTTTCATCATAAAATCCCGGTAACCATCAACCGGGAAAAAATACACGTTCTTGGCATCGCGTACCAGGCAGGAATGCTGGAGTTATTTCAACAACAGCGCATTCTATGCAAATTAGAACAGGGAAATTTCCGCCAACACGACAGGAAAGCTTTTCTTTTTTTAGCACGACCGAGTCCGGTAATTTAGAACTCTTTCGATTGTCCTGTTGCCTTCTTTTTTACCTACACTCCTACTCCAAGCTACGCCCTTGCCAGGATAAGAATGCAGTGAAGCCTTGGGAGTAATTAAAAAGAAAGGGAGGATCGATGTTTTATAACAAAGAGGAGTAAGAGCTGATCTAGTCAGAGAGTTGCATGGCACTTCCCCTGTTGGTTACTCCGGAGTGAAAGCTACTTACCAGAGATTTCCTAGGTATGCGTATTGGCCAGGTATGACACAGTTTGTGTGTTAGTTGGTCAAAGAATGTGAAGTTTGCAAATGAATAAGCATGAGAACACACCAAGCCTAGGATCCCTTCATGTTTTTGAAATTGAGAAAGAAAGTGACCTGGGTTAGCATGTGTAATAGCTCTTTCACTTCCTCATCACCGACATAACTCCTCTTCAACTCCTAAAGTAAAGCCGCTCAGGTCAAACTCCGGACACAGTTTGCGCTTCGGGCGTTACACGCTTCTGTCACGCAGTGGTCTATATTCCGTGTTTCCTTTTTCGGGGCAATGCATCAGCAGGCAACTCGGTGACACCTTCCCTTTTTTGTACTCTATGCAATACTCCAACCTGGTGAGCACTTTGTGTTGTAAGGGGTGGATAAGCGTCTGATCTGTGTTGTGGTTGAGGCTTTTATGCTCGGTTCTCATTACCAATTTCCCCCCTTGAAATGAAAATGTCGGCATTTCCAATCCCGTATAAGTAGTATTTATTTCATCTATCTGGAAGTAGACCAGAATTCCCCCAAAGCAGAACAAGAGAACGACTCAACTTGAGCTATCAAGTCAGTAGCCGCCCTTAGAACTGGGAGAATGAAATAGTTCAACAAGGCTTCGGAAAACATGGGTGCCAAGATTCTGACAATACCAACTGAAAAAGCAAACACCCTCTTTGAAGCAAGCCCAAAAGCACCGTGCACTAGAAAGTATGTCTGTCCATGTTGAACGTGAACCAACCAGGAGCTTCGGGTAAGCAGTCCTTGAAGCTGGATAAGGAACAAGGACGTACTTTATCAGCTAGGTTCCACCGAGGCAAGAACTGGTTGAGCTCGATCATCGGCTGGGCATGGAATATAGATAGTAGTAGCTGGGCCTGGTAAGTAAGGTAGCTTTACACGTCAAGGTAGTAGGTCCATAGTTCAGTTCCTCACTTAGTAAATAGAAAAGCGTTGAAGAACTCTTTCCCTATGCCACTTCCAATGACATTGAACATTTCAAAATAAGAAACTTCTAAAGCGCCGCTTGCTTAGGTTCTGAAATCAAAGAAGTATGCTAAGGCAGGCCTAGGTGGAAAAGACAAAGCAGTAATGGGAAAAGCTGGACAGACAATAGTAGTTGACAAAGGTGAAACGGATGAAGCAACTGATGAGTAAGTAACCCGGTCAAAAAAACACTAAATAGCACCATTCCCTAAAGGAGCGAAAAGCCAGATGTTCCAGCTAGCGTTTAAGGGTTAGTCCCTTTTTTGAATGAGTACGTTGTAGGCGGATTTTTCTTAGTAATTACCCCCCCGTTGTCCACCTCCAGGTGGCCGTGTCTTGCAAGTTTGTTAATGAAATTTTGTGCATTAGCGGTCTCAAGCTGAGCATATTCTGCAGCGCTGCTGGACCTAGGTTGAGTTTTCGGGTGAGGGCTCTGTTTACGTATGCTAGGTTGTTAGGAAGGTGACGCATCTCCAGGTACAGGTCAGGGAATTGCTGTAGCAAGGGTGAGTGGGGAGACCCGTTATCCTCCTTAACGGATATTTATTATACGGTGCCTATGTTGAATTGTACTGAGGACCGTCAAAAGGGTATTAGAGGGGTAAGGTCTTGTTAAAAAAAGGTATCGGGCATGTCTTGTGTTTTTTTTAGTGAAAGTTGCGTTAGGAATATTGACCAGGAGTCATTCCTATTGTGGAGAAATACCCACAGCCATTTTAGGAGCATGGCCTTGTTTTTTGTTGCAAGGTCGAACCAAGGCCGAAACATTGAAACGGCATGCATACTATACTCCAGGAGATTAGACAGTGCCCACCTTCTATCAAAGTAAGTTTTTGGGTATGTGTGTGAGTCGGATTTATAGCTACTGTCTTCAGTGTGTACAACTCTCTTCTTTTTGTAGTAGGCAATTTTGACCTGAAAGTGCATGGATTATAAAATAAATCCTTGTCTTACTACTTCTTGCCTGGTTCTTGCTAGTCTATCTCACTTTCTATAGAATATTTTTGATCCCCTATCGCAAAAAGAAGGAAATAAGGTATGTCAGTTTCAAACAAGACCAAGGCAGTGAGTAAAAGTACCAAGCTGGTATAGGAAGATTGGCTCTTTTCCCAGGAAGTCACAGGGAAGGAAAGGCCTGTGTTTTACATAGCAGACTTGGTTGGTTGGTCTAACCGACCCATTCCTTGCTTCTACTTTTGATTTGAAACTTCTGCTCTTGTACGCATATTATGTTATGTTTTCTTTCTCTTCTATGAGGGTTGCGGCTTAAATTAAATCGCCGACCTAGTGATCTAATTCACGGGGCATCCATCTCGCTAGATAGTTTGGTGCGTGCGTATTGTTAGTTAAGGGTTTCCTTTCTTTCATATAATAGAAAATTATAGGACGAAAGCAGGAGCGAAAGGAGATGCAGAAGCATCTTTCGATTTAGATTACACCACTCAAGAGCGCTTTCTTTTGAAACAGCTATTTCTCTCCAGTGAGTAACTACTAATGTTACGAACGAAAAGCACGCAAGATCCTACGCAAAAGACTGGGTCAACTCCAACTGTAACTGGGGTCAGGCCATAGCTCCTAGGCCAAGGAAAGGAACCTTATATTCCTAGGCAGCGTATCAGTAGGGGGTCCAAAGACAGTTGAAAGACCTAAAGTATAAGTTTAGTAACGAAAGAGTACTGCTGCTGCAAGTAATGTTGTATGGATCAAACAAAGTCCTATTGTCATACTCAAACCATACCGTTTTTCGTCTATGTCCACCTACTCCTCCTATCGTCTGCTTGCATGTCTGTGAATCACCCACCCCTCATAAGAAGTAGCAGCTTTATTAGTACAAAATCAAAACCCACAAGCACTACGCACTTTCACATTATTTTTTTCTTTCACCTATATAGGCCTCTGTGTGGCTGGCCCCATCTTATTCGTTACCTATAGTAAGTAGTGTTACTAGCCTCTACATATCAAAGGGGTAGTAGCTTAGGAAGAGTAAGAATTGCACCCAGTGAGTAACTACTAATGTTACGAACAAAGAAGCTTTGCTTTGGTAAGGTTAGCTTGTAGATGGAGGAATGCTAGGAGTGGATTGCAGAAGAAAAAGAAGAGGTAGGTAGTGGCTTAGTCCTCCTCGCTTTTCTTCTTTGTCTATACATACCCAACGAAGTTACGAACTACTTATACATGTATGTTTTGCTGGCATCCGTCATCGAAGAAGGAGGGTATTGATGGCTAAAGCAGAAGCGTAAACAAAGCCCGCCCAGGGCTATTAGTCCAGCAGAGCACGTAGTTTCCTTGTCACTTGACATACGGGACTTTCCTTAAAAGCTGGTGTATTGCTTGGTATCGCTTGCTTCGTATCGTGCCTAACTTGTATTACTGTATACTCTATATAGGATATGCTAATGAAAGAGTATGTTGGATGGTCTTTCCTACCACAAAGTACTGCCGCAGATGAGCCTAACATGAAGGAAGTTCGCTAACAACTATTTCTGGTAAAATCGATTCCGGTCTCAATTTACACTCTCGAAGCTTGGAACCTTGTGAGAACGAAGGCACTCAGCCTTAAGGCAAATCGTCACATTAATAAAAATACTTCGACATCAACTGAACATTTACCTACTTATCGTGCCTCCCTGGAGTATACTATTGTGCGTAATCTTACATGCAAGCCTAATTTATTCTATAAGCTACGTGGAACGAGGATCGCTTCACCACTGACCATTACAAGCTTGAAACAAATCCCTTTCAAAAGGTTCCCGTTCCAGAAGTGCACTTTGCTTAGTATACAGAGGGATGGTTGAGACGATTTAGCTAGAGTTACTCGTCCTGCGAAGTGGTGAACATTTGCTTTCCAGCCACTTCAACTTTCACTCTATCAATTCGTTTTTGGTACAAAAACTTTTTTTCCCATGAATGAGAGGCAGTCCTAAGTACTTGCCCATGTCATCGGAACTTGGAATTTTGCAGATCAAACTTAGGCATGTATTCTTGGAAATAGAGAAATTCTTCCTTCTTTTACTTCCTGCAGCTAACAACCTCACCCGGATCGCAAAGACCTCAAGCATATACATCAAACTATTCAAGATTCTAATAGGGTTTACCATATCAGTGAAACATGCACAGTATATAAAACTTATACCCCTTGCTTTCTCGTCTCGTATGATGAATAAGAATGGGCGGTCTCGAAAGACAAAACGAATAGATCAAGTTGAGTGAAAAGCCAAATCGAACCTAGATGGTAATCCGAAGACTAAAGTAGGAATCTCAATCCGTTGAAGACACAGAATACTGCGTGGAAGCCATTGGATTAGAAAGATGTAAATGCGGAACCGGATCAGTAGAAAAATGGAATTCCAAGTTAGTATACGTACGACTAGACTCAGCTTTAGAATTTGATACAAAGTGCTTCTGAATTTCAGGCTCTGACAAGAGTTCGTGAATAGCCGAGGTAAACAGATAAGAAAGAAACATTCTAGGCCAACCTTCATTAGCCCTTGGTCCAGCATGGAGGGTTATAGAAAAGTAGCCTGCACCTACTTAATTTCTGAAGGGGTGGGTCAAAGTCGGGTCTTCAAAGTCTTGAAAAAAAAGAAATGAAAAAAATAAGAAACACGAAGTAGCGGAATTCTCCTCGGAATTTCCCTTATTTACCCCTTTTTACCTGGAGATTTACTTTATTGTTGGGGGAGGTAGGAGTCTTTGCTAGTGTATCCCCTTTGAGGGTTAGAGTCACATATTTTTTTCTTACAAAAACCCTACGATAGAGATGTGGGTAGCAGATCACCATCATCTTTGATCAATTTAGTACCGGCATTGCTTTGAGGTTTTACTGAATCCATTCTTTCCTGGCTAGCTTATTCATTGAAAAAGTAAAGTGACGTAATATCGGATTCCGGGAGTCTTAATGCGCCAGTTCCCAGTTATTGGCATACTTGTCTATCCGTTCATGTCGATCTGCTTCTCCTTGTTTACAACAACTCCTATCACACTACTAACCCTGTACTTGGCTAGTAGCTTACTTACTAGACTGAAATGTCTAGCCTAATAAACGTATCAGCGAACTATCTTTTACACCTCTCGCCTATCCCTATCTTGGCTTTTCCTCACACACAGAAAGCAGTGACTACTCTACAACCAGCCGTACACTCCTAGCTTGCATCCCTTGCGTTCCAACAACTACTTTACTTATTCCAGATGCATACATCAAAGAATCATATACTATAGAATCCAATCCAATCATCTTCCTGGGTAAAGCAAGCTGAGTAATCCAATTTCATAATAGGCCGAAAAAGAATCCTAGGTAAACTTCAATGCTTAGGCCGATCGAAGGAAGCATCTGGTTTTCCTATCTGTGAGCAAGGACATATGTCTATTTTGCTAGGCCGGCTATATGCCTATTTGTCTCACTGAGAAGAAGATCGTAGTATACTGTGCGCTCTTTCTTTCTTTGAACGCGTGAGTTCCACTCCTCTGTGCTCGACCGCTCATGGATGCTATTTGACATTCTGTACGTGCCCATCCATACTTTAAGAGCTGAACTACATGAGAAAACAGATTCATTTTTTTCGGCCAACCACAGCTAGTTCTGGTGCTTACACTGGGCAAGCTCTACCAGAATCAGACTGTTCTTTCTACATTTTTCTCCCCCAAAAAACCTTCTTGCCCACCGTATCAGAACAACTAGAATAAAGAACTTGAAGTTATAGCTTAGAGCCCGACTAACTTATTCTATTGCTTCCTCTCCCGACGCCTACGTGCGCTAGCGTGCCCTCCCCTTTTTCAGCTGGTAAAGCGAGTTCGTTCTTACCAGAATTCTTCTATTCGCCGCAGCGACTCCGCCTATCGTTTGCTAGCATGTAGGTCCTCGCTTGGCTTGCTTGGAAAGGGCAGTCTTAAATAGCTTACTTTATAATCCAAACTCTAATTAATGAGCTTCATAGTAACCCTTCTTACTCAACGAGAAAGCCATCTCTTTGCTATGAGGAAGGCGCGCAGCGAAAAATTCGTATATTAAAGAAGTATGCTTGTCAGTATTATTAACGATAGCGAGGCAGGTATGAGTCAAAAAAGGGGGATATAGCTCAGTTGGTTAGAGTGCTGGTCTGTCACGCCAGAAGTCACGGGTTCGATCCCCGTTATCCCCGATCCTCCAACGCTCTGCCCGACCCACTTAACAGGAAGCAGCTGATCTCGGTGTATCGGCTCGCTTTATGTCTTCCACTCACGTCAGGTATGAACTCTAGTTAGTTCCCATGCTTGGCTCCTTTCACACGCGTTAACTAGTGAAGTATGTCCCGCGTAATTCAATTCACTAGTCTTGGGCATTATAGCTTCCTGCTCTAGTTGTTAGCATCCAAGCTGGGCATTAGTAGTTATCGCTACGAGCCAGAGCTCCGTTACCTAGAGTTTAGGTTGTTTGAGTTCTTTTTATACTTTCATGAGTACTCATTGCTTCCTCTTTAGTGCTCTTTCCCCTTCAATAAACTAAACACTATGGCCACCCATCTCCAAGTTAACTTCTCCATACTGATCCTCGGCTATCCATGTTGCACCTTGTTTGAGCGTAACGACGCATTAGCAGCTAGAGCTAGAGTTGCTGAATATGGAGTTGGTAATCACAGATATTCAGGAAAGACACTCCACTTTATCTATGAATTCACTTTGATACGGAGGTAGTGGCGCAACTTGCTTTGTTGTCTTCATCCGATCTAGAAACCAAACCTTCTTCGTTTGCTCAAGCCGTAACTTCTTCTCATTGGCGTGATGCTCTGGCTAAGGAGATTGATGCCCTTGCTCATAACCGTACTTGGATCCGTGTTCCGCCTCCTCTAGATCACAATAGCATTGGTTGCAAATGGGTTTTGAAAGTCAAAAGACGTGCGGATGGTTCCCAGCAAGAAAACTCCAAGCGTGCGTTAATAAAAGGAAAAAAACTGACATATTTCTGCCAAATGTCTTGCCTTCCCTGGGGAACTACTCCTACTTTACGCAAGCAGGAAAGAGCAGCGAGTAACCTGCGAGTAACCTTTATCGTGTAGAGCCTACCGCTAGGGTAGAGCCAACCGCTACGGAAGCGCGCCAATTCCATTGTCTGAAGCAGCCGTAACTAATAAAGATACGTCCTTGTCTTTGTTTATTTCTAGTAGCATACTCCCCACATTTCTTGCTTTTGTTTTACACCGGTGTAGACCACTTTCGTTCCACTCACTTGCTAAACTCCTAAACACCAGGACTTGCCACCCAGCTAGCTAGTAACTATTCCACTTGACTTACCTGTCCTCTTTGAAACCTGCGGCAAAAGACTTCCCTTAATCACAACTCTGCGTCCGCATCGCCTACCCAGGGATTTGCGTCAACTGGTTTACCGTTAACTAGAATATCGTAAATGATATATCCGAACAGTGCAGTTGCAACCACTGAAACCGGACTACCGGAACTACTAATTGCGTTCCATGCAGCAAATGCATAAGGATAATCTGGGATCCGTCGTGGCCTCCAAGACCTAGAAAATGTTGCGGGAAAAAGTCCTACAAATAGTGTCCAGAAGTTAATTCGTCCTAGGCAAACAATGTTTTACCAATGATTTTTTGTGTCCAGAAGTGGCACCAAATAGAGCAAATACAGCTCCCATTGATAGAACATAGTGGAAGTGAGCAACTACATAGTATGTATCGTGTAGTGCTACATCTAGTGAAGCATTAGCAAGGATTACTCCTGTTATACCAAAAATGGTAAATAGCGCAATAAATCCTAGAGCGAATAGCATTTGAGTAGTAATTCGTAGTAATCCCCCGTATAGTGTTGCTCGTTTTCGGCCTTAAACCATCTCAGGTTTCAGCTAGCCTATTCGTCTCGAGAATATGAACAGATCATCTATAAATAAGCAATCTATCGATACTCTCTTAGTTCAAGTACTACCTGTAAAAGTCATTACTGACGACACGGACTATTTCTTCCTATTCCGTATTTCCTAATCGTTTCCCTGAGGAATAGTGGGACGTATAGTCTCTACGCTGTTAAAAAAAAACCTTTCCGAATTGTGACTTAGTTCGACGATTGTCCTCTATTCATTAATATTCTGGGTTATCTTTTGCCCCTTAAACGAACGAATCTCCACGTGTTGCTGATCCTTATAGTTTATAATGCAGACTTTCAGGCATATGCAGTAGTATCTCTTTACGTAGTTTCCTAATAGAACGACTACTAATATAAATAAAAGGGTTACCACATTGACAATTCAATTTGAGAATTAGCACATTAATAAGACGTACTACTTAAATTACGGATAAGTTCTGTGTTTGTAGGTAAATCCCCTCCTCCTTCCCCATGTCCTTGAAAAAAGTCCAATCCTGGTATGGTTGTTTGCAAACCAATCTCCTTCTGTGGCCCATTTGCCTCTTGCTCTTTGCATTTTTTCTCCTGTTGGTCAGATCGGGCGAGGAAAAGCTGTTTGAAGAATCGACCTACTCTCTTTTTTATCTTGATTTTCATGAATGGATATTGTAGCGAATACCGGTTTCTAGACACTGATTTCTCCTCTCAGATTGTCCATCTGAGGTAGGCAGTGGTGAATTTGAGTGAGGTGCGCAGCAATAAAGCAATAAAGCAAAAAAGGCACTTTAATAGTTGTGCAAATCTTGTTTTTTATCAGTGACTATGCTCTCGAGCAGCCCGTGTAGCTTATGGATATTGTCTAGGCCTTGGCAACTCGGGGTGCTGTGTAGGGGTGGCTTAACGGAATTCAGTTTATCGGTCTTCATCACATATCTCAGTAATCATTGTCATTGGATTAATTCCAAATCAGTAGTACCCCAAGAGTTAATCACAGTTTTGTAGCTAATAAAGCAGAGCATTATTACCTTTTTGCTTAGCTTCGTTCCTTTTTTTAATAATATTAATCCAAGTAGTGGAGTTTCTTAAGTTTGTAGTAACGTTTATGTGGGGATAGAAAGCCAGCAAAGCCTCATTCCCTTACTCTTACTACGCTACGCTTCGGGATAGCTTCCTCCATTATCCCTTGCTTCTCTCAAGCCTGTTAACTAGCTTCCCCTATATTACACGTGGTCCCCCCCCCTTTGAATGAGCAAGTACCACCTTGCCTGGCTAAATACGAGAGGTTTCCCATATAAAAGTAGTACTGGGCTAAGCGATAGCGAAGTAGTACCCTCGGCTGAAATAGTTGTGAGAAAAGAAGGAGTGCTCGGTAGGAGAAAAAGATCTATGACCTACTTCCTTCCTGTTGAAGAATGAGCCGGACACACTCATAGGCGGTGGCTTTCAAAAGTTTCTAAATGTTATTATTTTACGTTGACTTAATACCCGAGAGTACATAGTAAGAGAATAGGAGATTTGATCTGATCAAAGGTGGTCCAAAGAGGAAAGCTATAAAAGAAAGAAGTCAGTGAATAAAAGTTTTATTTAAATAATAAGAATTTCTTGAAAAGAACTCAAGCTTAAGAGTACACTAGGTTTCTATAAAATGCCCATCAACTAAAAAAAAGGGATAGGTTCTCCCGCCCCAAATCTCGGCTCCTTCGCCCGTACATACAAACCTTTTCGGTGAGTATGTCCTAAACCATATTAAGTAAGTCAATTGTGCCCTTTCTTATGCTATCTCGGAAACATTCGGATGGTTGCATGCTCTCTCTCCATACCAGCGATTGCCTTAAGTCAGTCTCGATACCATAAAAGTACTTCCCAAATTCGAGTAGTATAAAAGTATTCTAACTATTCGTTTAACTCCATCTCTTGCCTACGGTAATTGCAATGGTCTAATGAAAATAAGAAGATAGTGAATCTATAGCTTCATTCATAGAAAAGAAGCCTGCGAGAAAGAAGAAAGCAGATAGATAACAATTAGGTTGTGCCGCGAGAACCTTTCCAGAATGCCCCAGTAGCACTCATTGAAATAGGCTTATACTTCTTGCTCTACCATCTACATATCTAAAAAGACTTAATTGCTCTACCAGTTACATTCTACCATCTACATAGAATCAAGAAGTATAATAACTGAAAGCACTTGTTTCTTTCTATTTTCACCTTGTGTAGTATAGAGAAGCGAATCTTCACAGTAACCTTTATTGATAAAGCGTTGGCACCAAAGAGCTCTACTGTTGTGTGGTGGCAGGCGGTCACCGTCCTTCGCCCTTACTAATTAGATTATTCAGATTCGATCTTGACTTATGCTTTTTATATATGCTTAAAACTTGCAAGTTTAGCCTTGTGCGGACTACCCCTAAGTCAGTGAGGAAGCCCTAAGTAAGTGAGTCACAGGGTCTGATTCTCTCTCTTTATGAATTTCTTTGATAAATAGTCTTCGCCAGTGCGATTGCCGGAAGAGATGCACCACAAAAGAAAAGCTCAGAAGAATAAATTGACTCAATGCATGTCCATTCCGTTCTTTGCATGCCCATTCCTTTCTTTTGTCTGATACGCTATTTCTGGGTAATTAGCTGCGCAGAAAGCAATGCATCTCTGGTCTGGGGTGGAGAAATACGTCCCTTTGGACTCCTCTCCTAATTACAGGAAGATAGAGTGTCAGAATGCGAAGAGAAAGCGTAAGAATGCGCACCAAGAATCAAAGCTTATAGAGACTGGGCAAGCTTCAATTGCTCGTACCACAAAGAAATCTCTACAGATGCTAGGGAATAGCTAGAAGAATCTGTGAATAGGGTCAAAGGTAATGGTGGCCCTGCTTCATCTTGTTCGCGAAAGATCAGGGTCAGGTATGAAGAAGAGGAAAGGGAAGAAAAGCATTATATTATGCTGGGTCAGACACAAACCATATGGGTTGTGAACAAAGAAATAATACGTACCGGCAGGCAATAAGGGTAAGTGCGACATGAAAGGGCGGGCGCAGGAATATCCCTACTCTTAGGAGGATAACAACTTGGGTGATGGACCCTCTTTACGAATCGATTTTTTTGTAGGGTAATGGACCTTACCTTCTTTACGAATAATAGCTTGTGGTGGCTAGTTTTTTCACTAGAGTAATTGGATTGGCTTGAATTCACAGTAGTGGTAAGCAAGGCAAACTAGGCAATGGGGCACTTTCATCGAGTAGCTTGCCCCGAATCTCTTTCGGTACTACGGAGCCCAGGGTATAACAAGATAGATATACCCCCAATAGTCTGCTGGGACTGGTGGTTCGAGGGGGTTCCTTCCTCTATGAAGTGCTTCGAGGGCCGGGTTGGTTGGAAAATGTAGTAATGAAACAGAAGAGGTTAGCTTGGCCCTCCTTAGGCTAAATGATCTGACTTGGGAAAGAGGATGGCAGCAAGGAAACAACAGAAAAAAGGAAGAGATATGTGCACATTGCGTTTCTTGGGCCAGAGATTACCAACACGTGGTGCCTAGTAAACTGGCGTTGATACTCGCGTCCTACGGACCGCTATGTATGTTGAAGGCAGGCGTCAAAGATTGAGATCTTGGGGCATAGTGTGTGCCGGCCTTTCCGATCTCTATCTACCAACAACCGCTTCCTTTGTGTTAAACTTTGCGCTGACACACAATTCACCACCATTGCAATGCCTGCTCGAGCCTCACACCATGCCAACTGGCTACTATTTTCTATAAATATAGCAAGCAGGCCTCAGATGCGCAAATAATAAACACTACTGAAAATAGTTGCGTTTCGGCGCGAACTCGCAAACTTCACTAGTTCCAATAATAGAAAGCCGTTCGTCAATTCCGTTTCAATGCTCCCTTTTCAGAGTGGAATGGGCTGGGGATTGGGACAAAGAGAATCTAATTGGAAGGCAAGCTCTCAACTTCCTGTCGAGCTTGTGAGAAATTAATCCTACGCCCTTGTCTCGCTACTTACGCTAGAATGAAGGGATAGGGGGTTGGGTAGGGAGGACTGGCTGGCTAATCTTTTTGAAAGGGATACGGTAGGCTGTCTGCTTGTCAAGTATTGGGAAAAGATAGAGATGCTGCTTCACCTGGGTTAGTTGGGCTATAAAGTGAATACTTCCGCTTGGATTGATCTACAGACTTTCCTTCCCCGAGCTATCAACTAATGGGCTCTTGGTCAACTTACTTCCGCTGTCAAACTCAAACTAGAAACTGGCTCTTTCGCCTGTCTTGCTTCCGTAGGAAAAAAGAGAATTTCCTGGTCAACTGATCAGATAATTGAGCCGGCTCTCAAAATCCCTTCCTCTTGCCTCTTTCATGCGGTGGCTCAAAAACTCTTCCATCTGAGGGCGGAGCTGGCATTTCGCTACATACTGTCTGGGCCACTTCTATCATATGGCGTGCGTGGAGTTAATTGGCTTCACCGGAATGCCCACTTACTGGCCGGTACTATTACTCCGTCGCTTGCCTATCTATCAATGCCGGACGCTTATCTCCCGATCCGCAACTAGTTCTTTTCCGGCGCCTGCCTAAGGCGAATCTACATGCCATTCCTGGCTCTCGAACACAGAAATATTATTATAATGAACATGAGCATTAATATTTACAATACAAGACGGATCTGTGCCCGTCCCTTACTTAGCACAGTAGCAGCCACCGTTAGAAATATGGTTCTGTATAACAATAGATCTATGATTAGTCTACATTTTCTTTTATCTTATAATAATGAAATTCAAGAATTCATTGCTCTATTTTAAGCTAATATTCGTAATAATGATATGTTCACAGAATCTACTACTGGTATGGTAGCACATAGTTTATATAAGCTGGAAGTGTTCCAATTGCTCAACAAACATGGGCATCTTGCGGATAATGATGAGGCGCGCAGCGAGGGGGCTGCATAAGAAATTCGATGGGCTGACTGGTTGGAGAAATTCTGCCTTTCTCAGTCATACCCATGCATCGAACCGAGAGAAGACAAGCCTTAGCAGTGAACGAACATGCTCCATGGTTTACTCCTAGAGCGGTATCCTTTGAAAAAGAACTGAACAGCTTAATGAAATCATGTCAATGCAATTGCTAGTGCATACGCCCTCGTAGAATCCCGAAAAAAGCGGTAATCAGGCGGTCGAGAGAAGAGCTGCTCGAAAGGCGAAATAGAGGAAGTGGACGAGGGAAGGCTTCCATGAGATAAACCACACTCTATTTAATATCATCCCAGCAGACGATTCATTCGATAGCTGACTTGTGACTACCGAAACGAGGACTCTATTTACGAGTTGATGAAAACAGAGAAAAAACACTATTGACGAGTTTATGCATGTGCCGCTGCTCGTGTAACGCGTCGTCCGTTCCTACCCGCACTTTGTTCAGGAGAACTCTGCGACTCATTGGTAACTCACTTCCTTCTTTGTTCAGGAGAACTGATGCTACCAGCTTGTTTCCCAGCATTCGGTGGCAACTTCCACGATATATGAGTTTATGTACTCACGTTCCTCCTCTTCATTGATACGGGCTTCCGCACTTTCAGACTCTAAACATATGGGTGACCCGGCAAATCCATCCGCTTGGAAGTAATTCGATACTTTAGCTGGTTGAAATGGTAAAAAGAAAGAAACTCGAAAGGGTACTCAAGAAATAGTCCGCAGCTTGGGAACACCTATCTCGGCTTAGTCCTAGCTTGGAAACAAAGAACTATCTCGTTGGCGAATATCTTCCTAAAAAACTCATCTCTAAAGTATATAGTCATGCCCGGGACGATTTGAGTTTGTAGGTTTCACCTTGGTTGGACACGGAGGGTTGTGGAGAACAATCAACTTTTTTTTCCACATTCGTTGGCGCATCATTTTCTCGTACTGAATTCAGTGGGAAAGCAACGTCTTTACTTGCAAACACCTATCTCGTTTTTCATTTCATAAACTCTAGATTCGCTTGGTCTCACTCTTCTGTGAAGAGGATTTCAGACGGTATTGTTCACTTGCTTGCCGCAGCAAAGGAATTGAATTACGTAGGTGAACCCTACTCTGAATTCCTTGGGAAGAAGTCATCACTCAGCTACTCCTTAACTCATTCACTCAAGAGCTAGGGAGGGGTACGAAGTTACTTCACCATCTTCGGTAAGAGGTAGCTCGTCCTTAGCGGCCTTTCTTTTTGATACCTATCGCCCTACTTGCTCCCAAGCCTTAGTGCTAAGCAAAGACTATGCCAGGGAGGGTTTCCTTAACATACTAGTTCTTTCTCGAGAAAAAGGTCCCTATACGAGAACTTCTAAGAAATGGAATACTAGCTGCAATTCCATAGAAACTTAGCATTCCCACACTTTCTCTTGAACAACTTTGCTGCCCCCAAAGCCGCTACAGAACGGTAAGTAAGCCATAGGTTTTTTTCTAACCCTTGACTTTCGAAAAGACCACCCTTTCGAAAAAAGGATAGGAATCCCCTGTTGTTCTCCCTTTCACCCCCGCCGTCCCTGCAATCATGGTCAACTTTTATATGAGAAATGGGAATCTATATTGGGTGGGCACTGATTGAAATTGTTCGATTTAAACATACCTAAGAGCGCATTTGCCTGCCTCATAGTCTGTAATGGGTTGATGTGATGCTTGAATGTTGTACAAGCGATGGGAAGAGTTTACTGAATGTGCTCGTAGATCAAACACACATTAAATATACTTTGTTTTCTACTTAATATATTTATCTCCTTTCTTGACAACAGGTGCTTCTTGTTTGAATTCATCCGTAAACCTAATAACATTCCCCTCGATAAGAAACTAAACCATGTGTGCGGAAATGCTGTGAGAAGTCTATATTTCTGCACGCGACTTGGTTGAAGTTTTGAAAAGATTTTGAGGACGGACTTTTCTCTATGTTCTGAATTCGATGAGCTTAGTCTTTAGAACAAAGATCATCAGTCTAAAGACAAAGGTTACTCTTCTTCTGACTCTTCTTCTATATGAAAAATAAGGCAGTGAAAGCTTATTCTTATTTTTCTTCCATTCAACCTTATCTATTTTCTCCCCAGTGAGTAACTACTAATGTTACGAACAAAGAAACCCAGGTGCGAGTCTATTATTTAAGTCAGATTCTTTCTTCGGTCTGGGTAGAGAAGAAGTGGAAGGCAGGCTATCAAACTCTAATCAATGAGTACACTCAAAACGCTAATAAGTACCTACACTATGTAAGTACTACACTTGAAAGTACACTATCATAATAATTTCTTGATAAGAATTTCTTGCACCTCCCTCGCGTACAAACAAGTAGAAGACCTGCATCCATGTATATTTCATATAAGGTTCCGCCTGCGACCGACTCTCGCTAAGCAGAAGAGCTCAAGGCCCACCAAGGCAGGAGGTCCAAAATAAAAGCAGGCAGATGTTTGGCTCACTCTTTCCGTTCGCTGGGTCAAACCTTTCACTTCGCGCCTTCATCCGAAGAATCAATTCAATGAAAGAGTGCGTGCAAGTACAACTCACCTGATATTCTAATAGTTCTAGGAGAACTCACGTAACCTTATAGATAGGTTATATCTCTATAGTGATAAGAGCTCTAGTAATAGGGGATGAAATCTCCGAGTAAGTAATGCCCTGCAAGAAATAATGAAAGCAATTTCATTGAGAAGTCTAAAGAAAGAAGAGCCATAAGAAGCTTCACCTACAACCCTATGCTATAGAAGGTGCAAGAAAAGCGTATGCTGGTGCAAGAACTTACCCTATCCTAAGGTAAGAAGCTTAACTAGCCAGCCTATCTATCACTCTTAATGCCACTTCGTTCGTAAGCAAGCCTATCTATCACTCGTCAAGAATGTAACTCCGGAAGCGACTCATAGAATTTGCTTTTCCAGAAGAAGGAGAAGTCTCGTTTGGGCCGAAGCAGGAGAATTCGTGGGCTGAATTGGGCTTATCTTTTCTTTCTAACCATTATCATATATAGTTAGATCTGTAAATTCATTCTAAAAAGTCAATTCTTGCTCCTTTACTTTACTTCGAATGAGAAAAAGAAAGGTCAAGTTCCTCATTGGATTACCTTGTGCTAGGAATTCCATTGACAACCTCTTGCACACAGCTAGGTATCAGCACAGTGATGGCCTTCACTTCCCCTTGCGTCTCCATGTTCCAATCCACCCGTCTTGATAGAGCATCGGCTGTTTTCTTCTCAAACCCCTTTTTGATATTGTATGGTGATTCAAAGACCTAACAGCTTGCTAAGGCCTCTGTGCAGTATGGAATGGGTGTTTTTCTTTTTTCTATGTTGGGGACACTGAACAAGATCAAAGCTTTCTTCAAAGAAATAGGTCCGAAAAATAATAAAATGATTACTAAAGTAGGAACCCGCCCACCGATAATAGCCTGCACCGCAGATCGTCGACATGGCTTCTCTCAGAACTATTGAGAGGACCATAAATTCAAGGAATGTTCGATTTTTCTAATTATAACATCGTACTTGACCTTCACATCCATTAGTGACAAGCACCCAGACTAGTGCATGGCGCAGATAGTCTGAGTTCAAGGGTCTTAAATGGGGTTTGATCTTTCCACCTTACCTGAATGGAGCGGGAATGGGAGATAAGCTTCCGAACCCGAGGAGAAACTCTGAAATAGGAGCCAAAGTGGAGATATGTGCTCTGGGAGCTGAGAATACGGTGGGAGCGCCATTGCCTGGAACGCTTTCCTTGCGTTTCGTTGCATGCTACAGTGCTTTTATCCTTGGCTTTACTTTCAATTCCTAACCGGAAATTATTTACCGCGATTTTCCACCCCTTTGATCCATATCAAATGATTGTCAAGATTGTCAAGTTGCATTATGGATCCTAACCCGTGACCTAGGTTTATAAAGAGGGCGTAATCTTAGATGTGGTGGTATTACGCATCCGAGGACATTTGACTTTTCCTTTCTTTTGTTGTTTTATTGTGTGAGTACAGATATGAGAGGGCTCTAATAAGAAAATCTCACCAAAACCCTAATCGAGAATCCTGATAGAACCTTTTTCTTTTTTTTACTGGTCAAAGTTATGTACTGTCGGTCCTTTTTAACTACTGTACCAACACGGCTTAGTTAATTCTGTACTTTCACTTTCGAGTGACTACAAAATATGGAACGTAAGAAATTACTGACCTTTCATTCATTGTAGGCATATTACTTTTACCCAGTTGAGGAGACTAAGACTAGGGGGGCATTTTCGAAGCAAGCTCACTCTCATTCCAGGAATCAGAGGAAGAGATAAAGCAAGCGATCTAGCAAGAAGAACTTTGATGTCAGAAAGGGGGAAAGCAAGTAGGTCTCTTTGTATTGTATTTCCGCAAGTTGAAACCCGAGGAACCTATTTACGTTGTTACAGTTCCTTAAGCATAACCAGTGGAGACCACTGATCTATACCCATCCGATACGAGGGTGACTTTCTGACTACCTACAGTAGCATATCCCAGTAGAGATTCAGGATTCTCGAAGGCGAAAGTGATTCGTCTTGTTTTAGTGCACCATTGCCCAGGCCACTTGGTAGATCGAGAGTTCGATGCTCCTTATCCTAGCTTCTTGCAATCAAAGGGAGGGATGCATGCGCGTTCGCCAGCTACTGATTCTTGCCTAGACAAAAGCATAAGGAGAAATCTAGATATTATAGAATGAGTGGCACGAACTTTCTTTTGCGAGTTGCGGAACACTGTCTGAACGAAGTGAAGGCGTCGCCGATTATTAATGAAAAAAAGATAATAGAGTTCTTTGGGGCACTCATTCACAAGGAGACCGACCCCTCAAAAAACCCGGTTACCAAAACCCTAGCATAAGACCTAAGTCTTCCAACCAGGGTGGAATTTCAAACAAAGGTGGTAAGTGTTTCAAGTCTTTTTAGAGGTGGGTCCCAGGCCACCAGTGTAAGGTTCCAAGGAGCTATAATAGTATGTTAACTGTTAATGAAGAAGAGATCTGTACTGAGATTAATGAAGGAGAGGATAAACCTGATAACAGTGATCGAAACTCAGAAGAGTTGGATTGCCGACTTGACTCTGCGATTGGAGTTTTCCCCTGTCAAAAAAATCAATAGAGTAGGGCAGAAGATAGAACGGGCAGACCATAGTTTACCAAACTAGTAGATCCCAAGCCAGCTATTTCAACTAAATACGAGTTTATGATGCCAACCGATCGACTTACTGACTCAGAACGTTTCCCCTATACCCGAAAGCTGGTAGCTGAAATAGCTGGTTAAACTTTTTGTTGCCCAACAAAAGCAGAGATCCTCCAAGTATCCTAAATCCAGTTCGGGTTAAACTGATACAGTTGGGGCAGCTACAGGAAGAGATGTTGCCGGCAGAGCGAGCTTTTTCTTACGCTTTCTCACTACTTAATTTAGAGGCATAACAACTATCGGGTCACATCCTGTAGCTCAGCTTTTGGCCAACTTCTTACTCGTTCCACGTTCGTTACACTGCTCACTGCTCGGCATCCTCACTGAAAGAAAAAGCCTTTCCCCAGGAAACTTTTTTTTGGAATTTGATCAGCATCCGCATCAAGATCTGTGAAATTTTACCACCTCTTGCTGCGCCCTCCTGTCCTGGCAAAGGTTTGAAAAAAGCGTTTGCAGATCATTATTTCCACGGATCACTGGTATTTGTGAACTTACATCCTTGGGATCACCCACTCGTTTCTTGAGTTTCGATACATGTATCACAGGTTCATTTGAGTGAGATCCTGAAGGCAAATTCCGCTTGTATGCCACCAGACCCACCCATTTCAAACCGCAATACTTTTTCTTGCACTTCTGTTAGGTACTTTTTGAGTTTTTTTAGAGCTTCCTCTCTTTCACTCAGTATTTGGTCAACTGCTGCCACCCTACTGCTTGGTACCGGTCCAATTGGTAAGAGAGTAGGTGCATACCTCTTGAAAAGGGGTTATAAAAAAGGAGGTGTGGAAGTGAGTTTTGTACCACCATTCTGCCAGTGCCAACCATCTAGCTTTTTATGTTGTCCCGATATAATGCACCGTCGATACCCTTCAATGCATTGATGGACTCTCTCTGTTTGACCGTCCGATTGCTACTGATAAGCAGTTGTGTAATTCAAAGCCCAGTAATGTGAGAATTTCCTTCAAAAACACACTAGTTCACACCCCTGTGATTATTGGTTAAGCCATGCAACCGGTACACTTGTTCCATAAAAACTTATGCTAGGATGAGAGATTCCAATGAAATGGCTTTATTTAGTTAGCCTATCAACTACCAATTACATCCTTTTGGAAGAAGACCCATTATGAAGTCCATACCCACCCCGTACCAAGCCTCTGGTGGTAGTGGTATCGGTTGTAATAACCCTGGGTTCTTCACATTCATTCTCTGACTTATGCAATTGGCATACATCAAATGCTTGTACAAAACTGTACACATCTTTCTTTAGTCCTGGCCAATAGAACATCCTTTGATGCCGGTTCCAGTTATCCCTTCATGTCCTCCAATGCCCTTTACTATCTCAGTCGGATGTTTGTGGGGGCAGAACACGCTTATTCCCCGATCGAGAAACACTGCCTGGCACTGATCTTTGCTGTCAAGAAGCTAAGGCATTACATGCTAGCACACCGGGTGACCCTCGTCTCCAAGGTGGAGCCTGTAAAGTACCTGATGACTTCGCCCCAGTGAGTAACTACTCTTTTCACTCAGTGAGTAACGTATAATGTTACGAACAAAAAGACCACATTAGTAGTTACTCGGCTGTGTAGAACGAAAAGTGAGAATTCTCCGTTTTTATTTGACAATGTTAATGAACATTAAGTTCTATATTGTCATATGTGACATCATAATGAAATTGACCGACTTTGGCTTATCAGCTCCAACGCAGCTTTACTCCTGCTTTCATGCGAACAAATAGTCGGTCAACGCTGCTTTACTCATATCGGAATAAGTTGTGAAAGAGCCTATTCCCACCGCGTGCTAAGAAGCAGGGGCGTTAAGGAAGGCTTTTAGATACAACTATTCCAAAATTGCCAAATATCTGGCCCCTTACACTGGAACAAATTGAGCAAGGCTGATTGGATGCCCGTAGTCAAAAAGATTGAGAATAGAAAGCGGAGTTGGAAGAGTAGACTGTTGTCCGGGCAGATTGGTCCTCTTTTTCTCAGTAGTATCGGCTATTCCCCTCTATATGATGTCAATGTTTCAACGAAAAGGAACAAGATGAGTGATCTTACCTCGATTATATACTGAGCTGCGGCCGTGCGATTGTTTAGCGCAGCCCATTGAAGCGCGTGGTAACCGTTCCCATCTGCCACCACCGATTGACCTTATACCTCTCCATCTGAACAATCTCTAACCTGATTATAACCTTTTGAACCTAGCTACAGCTTCCTCTCTCCGCTCCGTCCAGTTAAATAAAAGTTACTAGGAGCTGGCCGGAGAGACGCCCGAATAAGCTTTGAATTGGCTTTCTATCAGTACTTCTAAATAAGGTGCAATCGTCTTTGCAGCGTAAACTCTTAAATGAATGCCTTTAAGGGATTTCTAACTTATGGGAAAGAAGTATTTTCAGAGTACCTACTACCCTTGGGCAAAGAGGCACTTAGTGACCCAAGAAAGACTACTACTAGCCTGGAAGAATTATGATCTATTCATTTCTATTTGAATGGTGTCTGCTTCGTGTTGGTTTGGAAAAAGTGTAAGGAGAACCGAATTCAAACTTCTAATACTGTCCTAGTGCGTGCGGAGGACCTACCTAAGAAAATACACCTGGGAACTCTCGTAAGGATAGCCTCCCCCCTGCGCTCCGTGGTAAGATCCCTTTTCTATTCATATATCGGGTTAAACGAGTCTCTTTGAAAGAAGAAAGCACTACTTCCAATCAGTCTCAAGTTAACACTTGTGCCTCAGGACCATAGGAGGGACGAGAGAGCTGTGCAGTAAGTTCCTTAATAGTATACTTGGGATTTGAGTTCTTTCCTAAGACCTAACACTTTTTGTGGATTACTTTTTTCAGAGGCTTTTCCCGAGCCCGCTAACCAGAATTCGGAATGAAAAGCAAGCAATAGGAACTGGTACATACATAAGCACAAGCAATCGGATCTACTCGGGTCAGCACACCTGCTGTAAAGCCATCTTGAATAGGAAAGCAAGAACGGAATAATGTCAATCTTGTCTTTGCATCTTTCGTTATCGCCCTTTCTTCTACAACAGGCAGGCCCAAGAAAAAGAGAATTCAACAAAGGCAGCTATGAAAGTCCTGAACCTGGTAAAGCAATGGTAAAGAAAAGGAGAAGGAAGGAAAGGGGGCGGAATTCAACCGTTAACGGGGAAGTCAAAGTGGATCTGCTGCAGACATAGAACCCTACCTTGCTATTATGAAGAGTGTGATACTGTAGGGAGGGGGTACTCTCGTCTAGTCTCGTTCTAAGCCTGAACCTCTTTGATTGGAAAAAGCCAATGAGATTGGTTCTACAGCGACTGTTGGTACAGAAGTGAGCACTTAGGAAAGGAAAAGGCCAATGGATGGGTTCAGCGAGATGAAGAAAGATCTTTTCAAAAAGCCCCTTAAGTAAGGTATTTCGCACTTTCTCATCCCCCAAGGCAAGTGCTAAGTTGAAGATAAGTGAAGAAAAGAAAAGCTGCGATGATACGATAGACAAAAAAGAAAAGTCTCTTCTCATGTTCCATTTTCCATTTACTTCAAACTATTCGTCTACTATAACTAACTCTATAGTTTTCTCTACTCATACATCAACAACTAACTCCTCACTCTTTGCTGTGTTAAGAAGACGTTATTAGAAGCTCCAATAAAACATGCTTATCACCGCCCGCCCTTTCTTTGAACCTTGTAAATGATCGAAGTTACAGATATGAACTGAGTGCCATTTGATGAGTAAGATCGAACAAGGGAGAGGGGTATGGAAAGGATGAAGTAATGAAAGAGGAAGTCATTGCTAGTAGTAACGACTTTTCACGATCCATTGGTTCATATAGAATCCATGTCCTAGGTTTATCAAAAAACATTCTTTTCACTAAGCGTATATAATAAAAACAACCTATCACGCTAGTCACTACTCCCACTAAGGCTAGGAAGTAAGCCCCACAACCCAAAGCGGCGAAGAACAAATAGAATTTGCTACAAAAGCCGGCTAACGGGGGTATTCCCGCGTATGAAAACATTGTCATGGAGAAGGTAATAGCCAAAATAGGATTCGTTTTGGCTAGAGCGCCCAAATCCGCTATATATTTGACACGGGTTTGGCGTAATGCTAAAACTATGGCGAATGCATTTACCGTCATTGATGCATAAATAAATATACCAATGAGTAGTGATTGAATTCCTTCTATGGTTCCACATGATAAACCAATACAAATATAACCTACATGTCCAATCGAACTATAAGCTAGAAGTCTTTTGACTTTCGTTTGGGCCATGGCGGCCAGTGCTCCTAAGATCATAGAAGCAATGCTGCAGAAAAAGAAGATTTGTTGCAATGTACCTCCATAGGAAGCAACAATAAAAACACGTAACATATTTGCAAAAATAGAGATTTTAGGCGCAATAGAAAGGAATGCTGTCACCGGGGTGGGTGAACCCTCATAGATATCAGGTGCCCACATATATAGAGTCAAAAGAGAGATTGAGTCCGAGGGGGAGGGGGTGTGATTTATTGGGGGCTCGAGAGATTGAATAGATAGGGCCCCACAAGTTTGTAATTCGCCGCTGAGGAATTCACACAAAAGGGAAGGAGTTTTTCTCGACGAAAAAAGTGCTCTCTGAACCGAACGTGAAAGTTTTTTTCCATCAGACGGCTGTTCACGTAACTCCACTCTTGGCTTGGATTATATATCCATTTGATCCGCTCTCGGCCATTCCACACGCTGCCTAGCAGAAACGTGGTTATCTGACTGAAATGGATGCTATCTTTTTTAGTAGATGCCGAACCTGCTGCTCCGTGGGCGGACGCAGCAGCTACATGGACCCCTTCCTTTATGTTGTTGCCAGCGCTTTCCCGGGCCAAGCCGGAATTCTATATTCTAAATGTTCTGGCAAAGCCCGAAGGCGGCGGGACCCTCGGCCTTCTTCGTTTTCGATGAAAAAGAAATCGACATCTCCAAAAGCGTTTTCCTTACCCAGTGAGTAACTACTAATGTTACGAACCAAAAAAGCCGCATCTACCTCCCTTCGTCGAGCCTTTCCTTTAGTGGTTTGGGGAGCATTCCCAACTCTGAACGTCGGCAGGCATGAAGGAATTCCCCTTTTTTTTTTCCCGGGGTGAACATAGGCTCAAACATGATTGGGGGCCCTAGAACCGACATGCCTTAAAGAGGAAAAAGCCTCCGGGAAGCTGCAGGGATGACAAAAAGAAGAGGGCGCTTTCCTGTTTTGCACTTCAAAAAGACACAGGGAGGGGGAGCAGCATTTTATTCTCTTCTAGAGAACTTAAGGATTGGGGAAGCATTCGGGAGGGGCGAGGCCTTCATTTCGTTGGTAGAAGCAGAAAGGATCCAATCCATTCGGCGGGAAAAAAAAATGAACAACTCTATTTACTTGATTCATAGATAGACAAGATATAGATGAGATTTCTTTCTAGCCTGAAATTAGACATCCTTTTATTTTACGTCGAGATGTCCATGTATCTATTATTTCATCCCGATTCTCTTTTATTTGATTAAGATAGTTCGCACTGCTCATTCTCTCGAAATTGCATCTAATAAAATGGAGAAAGCGCAGATGGAGCCTATCCCCTTATCTTCTATATAGAACACTCATTCCTATTTCTTGATAGAGAGATCTTCGTCACGGACGAAGGAAGCCTTTGTTCTTTTTTGATATGGAAGGAATTCCTCCCAAGGCAGCAGCTTCCCACAAAGACCCCACCCATACGACTATGTCGCCTTTTGAATCGGCAGTAGATTAGGCTTCATAGCAACTTTCATTCTAAAGGAAAGCGAATATTAGTCAAGAGGCTTCTTTCTTGAAGTAGCAAACATATTCAATTTTTCCGGGCTCCGCGCACCTTTGGTACTTAAGGCAAGCAGTTTGATAGTGACCAACTCTTAGAGGCTCGCTCCTGTAGCTCGCGGGCTCGTTCATTCACTCGTTGGGCGGCGAAGACTTACAATTCCGGAAAGGTCATAGGGTATTTGCAGCTAAAGCGACAGTTGTGGAAAGCCGAAAAAGCGAAAGCTTGCTCGAACGACAGGGACTATACCCTAAACCTCGGACGCGAAGACGCAAAGCGTCACTTACTTTTCAAAAGTCAGGAATGAGGCTGACTGAATCTATCCATCAAACCGTCAAGGAAAGGAAGTGCGTTCCAACAAGCAACGGATTGAGCTGCCCTGCGCGTCGTTGCGCTTTCGCGCATCCTATTCTTGCAACGAGTAACGTATAATGTATAGAGTGAAAGGGGTAAGATAGGCGAAGCACTTCTTCAGCTTTGCCTTAGACTGACAGAAGAAAACGAAGAAGTAGGCTGAATGGAAAAAAGGGAAGGGACAAGGGCGGTCGGCGCTTGGCGCGAAGGCTGCTGGTTCGGTACGGTACTAAAAGTCCTCGGACTTCCAGGCGGTTTTTCTTTTGGGCAGCTGTGAACCCTTGGATCTCGCCAATACAGCCTCCTATGGTTTTCGTTACCGAGATATCTTTTCTTTTTTCCCAGGGATTTTTTGGGTCATCAGCTCCCATGCTGCAAACAGGCAAATCTTAACCTTGTCGCTCTTCTTTCCTCGTGGGCAGGAAGCACACCAGCAGCGTGCGTTGCGTGATTCCACTGTGTGTGTGTGTTTTTTTTTTTCACTTGACTGGGTGTACAGTTGACCGGAAGAGAACTTCGATTCGCCCGGCCAGCAGGCGGGCTAGTGCTTATCTTGTGTGACAACACTACAGAGCGAGTAGCTCTTCTAGTCGGGCAGCTGTGTGAAAACACTCCAGAGAAAGCAGCGCTTTTGTGTAACATGCTAAGGTCTCTTAGCTCTGACGAGGTAGTGATGAGTTTCACGCGCTCTAAGCCCGGCCCGCGCGCAGTTAGGAAGATTGGCCGCAATCTGAGCGGTACCACCCATCCTACCCTACTACCTATAGGGGGCCGTCCATCCATCAGCCGCCCGAAGAGGAACTGCAGTGATCTTGAATAGGAATCCTACAGCTATAAAGAGAATCCCCATCAAAATACCACTAGATGGAGCACCATTGATTTCGTATCCGGTCAAAATCTTGGCTAATTGATCGAAGTGGGTAGCTCCAGTAGACCCATAGATCATGGAACAAATAGGGTGGGTAGGCCCAACCACCACACTACACGTATATACAGACGCGAACCCCCCTCCTTACCGTACGTGCGACTCTCACCGCATACGGCTCGCACAAAGACTCTCAAATCCATCCCGAGCTTTTTATTCCACCTCTCCAATCCAATCCTCAATCAAACTAGCCTTCCCCAGTGGCTGCGAACGGCTTTTGTCGAACAACCTTGCGTGTTCGGGTGCTTCTTGCTTCAAAACTGAAGGACTAAAGCAGCACTCCTGCTTCGAAGCAGGAGTTTGATTCAAAACGAGAAGGCGCGCGCCCTCCTGCAGGGTGGCCCTTCCTTCGTCTATCGTATGTCTCGCTTGGCTTCGTCCCGAACCAAGGAGGCATGCTGGCGGGCGCGTGTGCCGACTGCAGAAACTACAAGCCGACGCCGGAAGCGACTCGCTCCTATTCTGTCTCGTTGGGATTGGATATAGGTGGGGAATCCAAAACTAGAGATCGTCTTTTTTCGACAACCTCTCTAAAACGCATACGAGACAATTGAATGAACTTCACGGCACGGAAAAAAGAAAGAGCTTCGCTCGGTTTGCCCCCCGGCGGCTTCCGCCTACTTTCTATTCTATGAAGTCTACAACAAGTGGGAGAGGCAGGATTCGAACCTACGTAGAAAACCTTCAACAGATTTACAGTCTGCCGCTTTTGACCACTCGGCCACTCTCCCCTGTCTTTCCGGGCAGATGCCCCCCTTCCTTAGAGAGTTCCTTAATAAGAAAGAGGGTGCCCTTCGTTCTGAAGTGAAGAAAATAAGATGGAACGAACTCCCTATTAGATTAGCTAGTGTTCCGGTAGAATAAATAAGGTCATTTAGTCAGTTCATAACAATTTCTGTAAAGCAAGGGGCGTTAGCCGCTTATACGACAGAAAGCTTTCCCCCCCATTGCCATCGTCGGCTTTCCCTTCCCCAGCCTCCTTCGCGCGCTTCTAGCTAAGTGGAGGAAAAGAGGCCTCGCTTCTGGCGAAGCTGCGAGTGAAGGAGCAAGTGAATGAAGGAGCCTGCGAGCATAGAGTGAAGCGCGACAGTCCCCAGGCGAGTCATCTTCCTCAAAGGAAAGGAGTGACCCTCTTTTCTTCCCTTCTACTTCAACTTAGCGAGCAGCAAGCGTAGGCAAGAGTTTACGTAGGGGTAGGTGGGGGGAAAGCAAGCGTTTGAAGGCGGAGCTAGCCGCGCGTACTCTTCTGCTATCAATGAAAAGCGAAAGAAAAAAGCCCAGCCCAGCGAGCGTTCTTTCACTCGCAACATTAGTAGTGTATCGTTGCAAGAATAGGATGCGCGTGCTTTAGGCTTTCGCGCAGCGCCTAAGCTTGTTTCGAGCCAATTCCGCTCTCTTTTGCTCTACACGTTAGTAGTTACTCGCTGGGCGTAGCGTTCGCGAAAACTTCTTCCTTATTATATTCAAAGATGTCGTGGACACTCTTTCATTTCAAAAAAGAGTTTGATTTTCTTAAGAAGCAAATAGCATTTCCTATTTCTTTGTCCCCAGGACTAGACTTAATCTATATATATATGTGGATTCTTAATTATCCGTCGCTACGCTGTTCCCAAGGACTAGCAAAATCGAAATAGCGAAATTCTTGGGTCATCTCAATGGGTTCAGAAACCACACGTTTCTCTGGATCATCATAGCGTACTTCCACATATCCACTAAGAGGAAAGTCTTTTCGTAATGGATGCCCCTCGAAACCATAATCTGTTAATATACGGCGTAAATCCGGATGATTGATGAAAGAAAGACCAAACATATCCCAGACTTCTCGCTCCCACCAGCCGGCGGATGGAAATAGACTGACTACCGAAGATATTCGTGTTACTTCGTCTGCACTTGTTTGTACACGAATGCGTGAGTTATACCGAGTACTCAGTAAATTATAGACAACTTCAAATCTGCGGTTTCTAGAGGGATAATCTACTCCGCAAATATCGATCAAAACTTGAACCCTTGTATAGGTATGCCATTTGAGAAAGCACAACAACGGGAATAGGTAGTCCGTATTGGTATAAAATCGATTTCCATGTTCCGATCTTTTCATTTTATGTACCCATTTCTTGGGTAAAATATCCCAACTATATTGGAAAATGAATTGGTTTTCCATCAATCTCAATAAAGAAAGCTCTCGTTTTTCCGCTTCTTGCTCTATGAATGAAGAAAGACTTGTCGGAAATCGCCGCGTCGGGTTGGTCCAACTAAGAAAGGCATGGGAGTGGAGAGGCCGAAAAAGACTCGCTACCCTCTCCTCTACGACAGAAATAGAATAATCAGATCAAAATCTTTACTAAAAAGAAATACCAAGTTCCTTTCAATTTTTGAAAATAGTTCAAAGTTGCTCTAACGATTCTACATCTTGATGGAGATGCTTTCCGACTGCTGGTTTTGTTAAGCCCCGGGGAATCAAAAATCCCGTCCGCTTGCCTTGATTTTTTCATGTTTCTTCACGGTCCCAGCCTTTCCGTCAAGTCGTTCTCGTCTAAACCCTCAGGCGCATTCTTCCTGCCAGGCAAGCAACAATTGTGAAAATTCTCATTGTCTTGTCGGAAAGAAAAAAAACTTCCTAAACCGGAATTCCAATTCTTTTTCTAGAGTCAAAACGCAAATCCAACAAATGCGGTTCAACTTGTGTTAAGCATATAGCGTTTGGATCAAATTCAGTCAGCTCCGACGGACGGCTCGCCGCTTCATTCTTTGCGTCTCATGCATGGGTGGAGCAACGAGGACATACTATCTACGAAAAAGAATCCATCATCGAGGTGCGTATTATCATACAATACAAGGTATTTATTATCTTATAGAAAGAAAGATTCGTTCTACTTATGCTTTTTTGGCGGCTATGGAATGAAGATATGCTTCCCCTTCTTGGAGAGACCGGAGTGGGTTCACCCGAAACTTGCAATTGCTTTGCACTTCTCCTTTCTTAAAGCAATTCACAATTGCATAGGAATGCGGTCCTGGTAGAGAACCTTTTTTTTTTCTTCCGGCATAGAGATTCTCTCTTATTCATTGTATTGGCAGAGCGGTTACAACGCGATTAGTATAAGAAAACGGGGCTCTTCGTCGCCCAACGAGTGAATGAAGGAACCGAGGAAATGGTTGCGTTTTTCTGGGGAGTAGAGTGAGTGCTGCGAGGTTCCACTCATCGACATTTCTCAATCCTTACTAGGATCAGTAGTTGAAGTAGTATCTCTTACTTTCTGGTCAAGTTGGTATTTAGGGTCTTGCCTATGATGGATGGATTCCCGAATTATATTGACACGCATCAGCCGAAAACTTTCCTAATTGCCAACTCCTTTATTGCCTACTTCTCGAAAGGAGTTGGAATCTCTCTCAATTTGGGAGAGGAATAGAGCTGCCAGTCTGGTGAGCGGAAGGAGGTTCACTACTACTAATTGATGTTATCGAGTATAAGGGAAGTATGTAGGGAAGTTCCGCTTTGGGAGGTAAGTTTTCTGATTTCCCGTGGCCTTCTTGAAGAAAGAAATTGAAAGTTGGAACACTCTTACTTACTAATCCTCCTTTCAAGAAGCAGTTCCCAGAGCTTATGACATTACAGTCTGTCAACACCAATGAGGAAAGCAAGCCTTTTAAGAAAGCCGTTCAGCTAGCCCAACTTCAAAAACCAGAGCACTCAGACTGGCCTTCTTCGACGAGATCAGACAAGCCAAACCAGTCAATCAAGCACCATGGCTACTGTGCGGTGACTTTAATGTCACTGCACAGTTTGAAGAAAGAAGCAACCAACATGGAGACTGGCGGGGAACCTCATCCTTTGCTCAGCTAATTAATGAATCGGGCCTCAGAAATTGGTGTCTACAAGGAAGATTCGTAACTTGGTCAAATGCAAGACATAGGCCCCCATTAGCCAGACTAGACCGTTTCCTAATATCCCACGAATGGGCTGACCTCTTTCCAAACACCATGCAAACAGCACTACCCAACACAAACTAAGATCACTGCCCATTGATGTGCACGGCCCAGTCAACATTCCTCTAAACCAATTTAGAATGGCAAATTTCTGGCTTCAAATCCCTGAGTGAAACTCACTCGTGCAAGCAAGCTTTCTTATTCTTTGTTAGAGAAAGAGTAATAAGTAGGAAAGAAAGCAGAAACTTCGTAGACTGAGAAGTAGAAGAGGTTTACGTTAGCCTGTTAGAGTCAATCTACTATGCTGTAGAGAAAGGATAAGCAAGCAAGTGTGAATTACGAGATCAAAAGAGATAAAGTAAGTAAGTAAGTTTACTGGGTATAGCCTTTCTGAGATTACGCAGCTTAGTAAATCAAGCTATTTAGTATACCAACGCACGCGCCTTTCAATTTCAGTTATACCTGCGGGACACCGGGTAGAAAATCCTACTATGCAAGTGGGCAAGCTATTACTTTGATTATGAGTGGGACAGGCATGTGAGCATTTATGACGGAAGTATGACTTTTGAACGAAACCCTGCTTTATTTAATGAGATTAGCCAGAGAAAGCACTTTGAGAACATAAAATGACTTTTTTAGTAGACTTGGAAAAGTAGAAACTATAACCTTGGGTATTGAGTAAGTGGGAAGGCAATACTTTTTTCAATTCAATAAGTATGGAGAGCCAGGATAGAAAACAGTTGAAAGTGGGACAGGAAAAATAAGAAAAATAACGTGCAAATCAACTATTACTTGTTTGCTGCCTTACGAGTGTAAATAATAAGTGAGCCTGTTGGAATCATCAAAGTGCTATGCCTTTTTTCGACTTACCTTATTCTGAAAAAGCATCTACTACGTAGACAAGATTAACCAGATCAACAGAAATCAAGTAAGCACTCACTTTTTTCGATAGGGTGGTAAGCTATGCCGTAGCCAAAAAAAGCATAAGTAGACTAGTAATAAATAAACTCCCTCAGAATCCGGGGGAAAACAAAGCATAAATCAAATCCGACTATACGAGTCGAGAATGCCTTTTCTAATTAATACGGAGATTACCCCCTGGGAAAGACAGCAAACAAGCGGGCAAGTAAGTAACAATAAGTGGTAATAACTACTACGACTTACCTTACGTCGACTAGCACTTAAGTCTATTACCCGGAGAAATACTGCTACTTTAGCTTGTTTGGATTCTTCACTCCTTATGAACAAGTAATCAAAATCAGTAAAGTATGATGTAGGTAGTATCTTTTATTCTTCCTCATCTGTTAAAGCTATATCTTTACCAGAAAGTGAAGTGAGATTTCTGCTTCTAATTTACAAATCATAACCAACTTTGTAGCATATCCATGCAGGAAAACTAGACATCATACATAATAACACGCAATATATGAAACCCGCATCCGGGTGGAATTGTATATTTACTATAATAATACCGCTCCATAACAGTGTTAGTAAGATTTACTTGAGCAGAACTAAGAAAAACTACGAAAATACCTTACCCGTAATGTAGAAAATTAAGATGTGTATGTAATATTTCTATGATTTATAGCCTTTGGTCGCAACAAAATACTCTACAATTCAAGGAAAGATGGAGACCACCAGATGGTCCATAGTATTCTGTTAGCCTGAGTGCTGCCTTGGCTCGGTGAAATGAAGGAATCCATAAAAATGATTCAACAGGCTCTAGAGGGAATTCCTGGAGGACCCTATGAGAATTTAGAAGTCCGACGCTTTGATAGAGCAAAGAATTCCGAATGGAATGATTTTGCATATAGATTTATAAGTAAAAAACCTTCACCGAATTTTGAATTGTCGAAACAAGAACTTTATGTCAGAGTGGAAGCCCCAAAGGGGGAATTAGGGATTTATTTGATAGGAGATAATAGTGTTTTCCCCTGGAGATGGAAAATTCGTCCACCCGGTTTTATCAATTTGCAAATTCTTCCACAGCTAGTTAAAAGAATGAAATTGGCTGATATCATGACAATATTAGGTAGTATAGATATCATTATGGGAGAAGTTGATCGTTGAAATGATAATTGATACGACAGAAGTACAAACTCTCAATTCTTTCTCTACATCGGGATTTTTCAAAGAAGTCTATGGACTGATATGGATTATACCTATTTTGACCCTGATATTGGGAATCACAATAGGGGTACTCGTCATTGTTTGGTTAGAAAGAGAAATATCTGCAGCGATCCAACAGCGTATTGGGCCTGAATATGCTGGTCCGTTGGGAATTCTTCAAGCTATAGCAGATGGGACGAAATTACTTTTGAAAGAGGACCTCCTCCCATCTCGAGGAGATATTCGTCTGTTTAGTGTCGGACCGTCTATAGCAGTCATATCAGTTCTACTAAGCTATTTAGTAATTCCTTTTGGGTATCGTCTTGTTTTAGCGGATCTCGGTATAGGTGTTTTTTTATGGATCGCCATTTCAAGTATTGCTCCTATTGGCCTTCTTATGTCAGGATATGGATCGAATAATAAATATTCCTTTTCAGGTGGTCTCCGAGCTGCTGCTCAATCTATTAGTTATGAAATACCATTAACTCTATGTGTATTATCAATATCTCTACGTGTGATTCGCTGGAATATGAACTTTTCCCTCTCTTTCTTCTAGAAATCAAAGAAGAAAAAGAGGTTCAATGTATTGAATAGATATTCTCATTCATTTTTTTATTCAGCATTCGGGTTGATGAGTTAAACCAGATAGTTATATGAGTGAAACAAAACAGCTTATCCATTTGTAGTAAGAAGAAAAAATCTCATTCCCTATGTACGTACAAGAATCCAGTTGAAGGAAACATAAGCAGGGTAAACTGTTTATCCCAAGATTGCGATTTTTTGATTAGTCATCATATCTTGAAGCGGGTGCAAACAAAAGATCAACTGTATGGAGTTTCTACTACTGTCTTGTATGTATTACTATACCGGCGATCAATCAAAAGTCAGTGGACAGTTAGGAACACCAAGGTACACAAAGGATTAGTAATAGAGATAATGGAAGGTATCAAAAAAGAGGTTTTTCCACATAAAACGAATCATAATAAGGACTTGAAATTGGTAGAAATGATCAAGTATACTTCCCTACGATTCCGATCTAGAGTATGCTCCTATTCACTGATTAAAGAAATGACTATCAAGAACGAATTAATCCTTTATTTTTTTTTGAAGTACCCTCCCCTGAGACAGAAGAAGAGGAAAAAAGAAATGGAATGCCATATATGGAATGAATAATAAAAAAAAGATCTTTCTTCATTCTTTCTTCCATATTCATTCATATACAATTCTTATCATGATTCATGAACGAATGCCTAATTCTTTATATTTATTGATTGATATAACGAGTATTTTATTGAAAGATTCAGTTATTACCGAACAAAGAGAGATTCTCATTATAAAGGATAAGATCAATTCGGAAGCAAATTCTAGCAGACAGAATTCCATTGGTCTAATTTGGGACTCTCCGATGTATCTTTATTCTGTCTACCCCCAAAGAAAGATGCCGATAATACCGAACTAGTCCTTCCATTTTCTGTGGCCATAGAGGAGCCGTATGAAGCTGAAGTTTCATGTACGGTTTTGAAATAGCGATGAAAACTGTGATGTTATTATCGACTATGATTATCTAACAGTTCAAGTACAGTTGATATAGTTGAAGCACAGTCCAAATATGGTTTTTGGGGGTGGAATCTGTGGCGTCAGCCTATAGGCTTTCTAGTTTTTCTAATTTCTTCTCTAGCCGAATGTGAGAGATTGCCCTTTGATTTACCCGAAGCAGAGGAGGAATTAGTAGCAGGTTATCAAACCGAATATTCGGGTATCAAATATGCTCTCTTTTATCTTGCTTCTTACCTAAATCTATTAGTTTCTTCATTATTTGTCACAGTTCTTTACTTAGGTGGGTGGAATTTCTCCATTCCGTACATACCCATTCCTGAACTTTTCAAAATAAATAAAATGGCTGGAATTTTTGGAATGACAATTGGTATCTTTATTACATTAGCTAAGGCTTATTTGTTTCTCTTCATTTCTATCACAACAAGATGGACTTTACCTAGGATGAGAATAGACCAGTTATTAAATCTTGGATGGAAATTTCTTTTACCTATTTCTCTAGGTAATCTGTTATTAACAACTTCTTCTCAACTTGTCTCACTATAAATAAAAGAATACGATAACAAGATTCTCGATTCATAATCTCTCTCAAACAAGAGAAAGAAACTTCCTTTTTTTCATGGATATTTACAATATGTTCCCTATGGTAACTGGGTTCATGAATTATGGTCAACAAACCATACGAGCTGCAAGGTACATTGGTCAAAGTTTCATAATTACCTTATCCCACACAAATCGTTTACCTGTCACTATTCAATATCCTTATGAAAAATCGATCATGTCAGAGCGTTTTCGAGGTCGAATCCACTTTGAATTTGATAAATGTATTGCTTGTGAAGTATGTGTTCGTGTATGCCCGATAGATCTACCTGTTGTTGATTGGAGATTGGAAAGAGATATTAAAAAGAAACAATTGCTTAATTATAGTATTGATTTCGGGGTTTGTATATTTTGTGGTAACTGTGTCGAGTATTGTCCAACAAACTGTTTATCAATGACTGAAGAATATGAACTTTCTACTTATAATCGTCATGAATTGAATTAGAATCAAATTGCTTTGGGTCGATTATTATAGGTCCACTTTGGTGAAATGCAGATACTTGCATAAATATGGACTTCGGGCGTAGAATAGAAGCCCTTTTATCCCCTAATGTACCAGATAACAAACGAGAAAAGAGTAGGAAAAATCTCCTTTGAAGAAAAAACCTTCCTTCTTTGGCATATGCTGGATCTTCGTCAGCCATCTACTAAACTAATGAATGAAGAAATTACCGATCGGCATGAAACGGTACAGATCACATCATCACGAGAAATCCAATCAAAGCCTGCCAAACAATTCAATGAAATCGGAACGTTGAGCCACTACGAGAAATAGCGCATCACCCTCAGCAAACCTCTTGTCCCGACTTTCGACATCTAAGTGGTAATGTCGCAAATCGAAATGAGGCTTTACTCAGTAACGGTTGGCATGACAGATTAGGTATGCTTGAAATCTTGAGATACGCAACGGAATAAGCCTTATGCAGCTCAACTTTTATTAACACCGGCAGAGGCGAGTTCATCCAGTTTCACTAACCCGTAGCTTCAACCAGGCTGTACCAACTAGAAAATAGTGGATAAGCCGCCCATGGGCAAGACAGAAAAACACTAGCTGAATTATTACTAACTGCAAATTGATCTATGATCTTAATTGAAGCTAATCGCTTCGCCTCATTTAGCAGACATAGATTTTGGAACAGGAAAGCAAAGGGTCCTCGCTCTGCCTTCCCCTATGAAGTTGGGCTAGTCTGCTGCCAGCGTGGCCTTCCAATATTGATGATTGAAAGCATTACATAAGTCAGCGGAATACACTTGGTCCGACGTCTTATGCGCCTATTTCTTTGATTCGCACATTATCAAGGCCTACGCGAAAGAACTTTCTATTGGGTGAAAAGAATAAGAAGAGAAAGACATATGAATGAAGATCCAATATACGTAAGAAGTCAAATGCGTTTACCAGTCAGTCAAGCATGTATACAATTCTGTCTAAATTCAATAGCTGAGACAGATTCCACTCACTCAGTTTTTGAGTATAGTCTTCTTTCTTGTGTTGACGCTGCTGCTTGTTCGCATAGAGTCCCGTACTTTCCAAACAAAGCAATTTACATGGTCCATATGTTCTTCATTGAAAATCTGACCAAGAAAAGAAGCAAAAGAAAGAGTTCGGACAACTTTCTCCATATTCTCCAATTGGATATCTTGAGTGCGTGCAGAAACATTCTTTCATTAGCGTGCATTGGATGCTCACCTACTGATTCCAGCCAAATAACCATCTTTCCCGCCATCCACCTAGTCAACATATAGAAATAGAATGAAAAGAGAGCACGAGAGGAGCACACCCCAAAGAACACGCATTTTATGAAGCAATTAAATCAAGGAGACGAGCGGATCTCCGCTACTAAACCAACGAGGGAGGAAAGAAAGAATCGCATTGCCTAGCTCGTACTTAATAAGAAAAATCAAAGAGGCTGCTCCTCGGCATAAAAGAAATATTCTTCGTTTCCACGAGAAGATAAAGTCTCATTTGGGAAACCAAAATAGCTTCCTTACAATACCTCAAATGGGTAACATACTCAAGAATTGTCGGGCACTAAAAAGAAGGTAAGTGCAGTGATCGTAACTCTCATTGGAAAAAAAGTAAGTAAAATGAGGCAAACAGAGTTTGTGGCATAAGCAAAAGGAAGTAGGCTGATTCGCCTTGTATACGACATTGAATTCCCAATATTGATAAGCGTAAAAATAGTGACGGTTTACACATTGATTTGCGAAAGGACAACAATGAAGAAATCGGATTCTTCTTTGATTGAAGGAACGGGACAGAAGATAACCTGCTTCTTACTTCACCACGCTTTCCTATCAAAATGTAGAAAGAATTCGCGAGTCAATGCTTTGAATAAGACTTCTTTCTAGTGTTCAGAAGAAAGAAGGGATGGGATGGCGGAAACCAAAAAGAGAACCCTATTACAGATCAGATCGAAAGGGAGTTTCTATGAACAATCAATCAATGCCAATGATGGTACTTCCTTGATACGTTTTTTTTATACTGAGTCTGGTATGAGTCTTCTTCGTCACGCCGCATTCTCCGCTTTCAGGCCAAGTGCATGTATCTCACTAGTGGCTTGAATCTATAGAGTGAAATGTTCTATTATCGTAGTGTAGTAGTAGTCAACACAGTAGCTGTAACGTGATTTCTTTTATTTAGAGAAATATAGGCGGCAACTGCGTTGAATGAGAAAGCCTCTCTAGCAGCTGATTGATTCCTCCTTTTAACCTAAGCTAATAAGAAGACTAAAAGCGCGAGATAAGATTTCAGAGTCGGTTATCAGCTTGGCATACCGAGAGTGGAATTCCGGTTTCGACTTTTGCTGCGTTGGTCATTGGGTTAAGGGACCTGCCTCCATGGAGCAACATCCATGCAGTTAGCTTTGCAATTAGCCATAATTTGACCAATTAGCTTTCTTTACCAGAAATTGTGCAATTAATCACCAGCCAAGAAAACGGGTAATTAATATGTTGGTACACAATCCAGAAGGTACATACTGGTACTTAAGTTTGCTGAACAGCATTCGAACACAAGATTCTCTTTTTTTTTTCTTGAGGGAAGTTTTTCGTTTCGATAAGAACCTCGCATACTTCAATCCCGAGAAAATACTTCAACTTGCCGAGATCTTTCACTTCAAATGTACCCCTCAATCACGTACCATGTAAAAACGGACGTCCAAGCTAACTTGTTCCATTCAAATAGGAGTGTTAGCTCTTTCGCTTTTATTTAGGTACTCCTTTATGTGATATAATTATTTGCTTTGTTCTCTTTTTGCTGATCAAGTGATATCTCTATTTCAGGGTAGGAGCCATAAGATCGAAAGTTGGCGGCAAAAACCATACACTGGCCAGTAGGTTCCAGCTCATTGGAGGAAAACTATACCGAAACTCATCGACCGAGCTGCGGTGCGGGAAGGAGGCGAAGGAAGAAATGCATGAGGGCGACTGCGGATGGGGCGTGGGTGCTCTTCTAACTTTATCCCACAAGGTCTTCGGCGTGATGATGAGGCGGTGTCTACTACATGTTTCCTTTGGACTCCAAGCATTTGCATACTCGCCCCACAACGTGGACACTACCAAGAACTTCTTGACTCCCGGGACTGGTCAAAATAGGCCTAATATGTCTATCCCAATAAGTCAGTCTATATAGAAGCTAGAATATACTATTCTTGTAGCTTAAATGGCGGAGAGAGAATTCACCGGCCGATTTCTTCCTTCTCTTCAGTCCCTTGCCTTTGAATCTTTCTTTCTTCTTACTTGAGTCTAACTCTATCTATTGAAATCTCCTGGGGAAAGTCAATCAATGGCTTTGCCTTTCCTTCGGTCTCTTTCAACGGAAGATTCCCGGGTCACCCCTTTTGGAAGAAGAGCGGCTACCTTTGACTTGAAAGACTTATTTGCGCTTTGGTATTGGCAACTCCGGCTAGAAGGCAAGACAGGAACTAGATCCCAAACGTGCTACTCCTTTGCGTCTTCGCTTGCTGGCTAGTATGAACTACTGGTAAGATTATCTCGGAAAAGTAAGTATTATATTAGGGCAGATGAGAGAAAAAGACTTAAGAATAAAATAAGAATTACTCGACGAAGGCTCACTAATAGCTAACCTTATAAGAGAAGACAGCGAATAATTCTCTACGCCTAAAACGTGGTAACTGACTTTCTGTCTGGGCCAGGGTCATAGCATAGCATATTTTTTTCTGAATTTTGTTTTCCTTTCAGGCCTTTGAAACTATGAAAACTGGCGGGGTTTTATCCCAACAAACCTGTCCCATGTTGGCTCCCTAGTCCTAGTTAGCGTGGAGTGGGAAGCAAGCATTGGTTCGAAGACAAAGGCGGGCGGAGTAGGTGACGTGGAAGTCAAGATCAAATAAAAAGTCCACAAAAACGATTAGTAAGGTCTCTCTTATAAGTTGAACTGCCTAGAAAGAGGAGAAGAAGCCTTCATAAGGGGTATAGGAAACTCTTAGACCATCCCTCTTTGGGAACTATACCTCACTTCAGAGCCAAACCTTCTTTTTCGAGGAAGATTTAGAGCTCTTCGTCACCCAGCCTACGGTAGATAAAATACCTCAGCTTCCACACATGTCAAAGAATGCATGGATGTCGCATTTGTCGACCTGTGTAACTAGAGGGTCTGAATTATCTTGATGAGGCGATGAATTAGATTAGAGGGATATCAAATCTAGGATTCAAGATTGGTCAATCTTTCCCAACAGAAGAATTGAAGGGGTCAATGTTGGTCAATCACTCCAACTGCCATAAAACAGTATCAAATGAATGTTGAAAACTGAGCTTCAATCAAAGCTTGCGGGCTATCAAGGATAGAATTATATGTTACGACTTTCCATCTTTTAGGCAAATATCTGAGTCTAGGTTCCCTTCGGACTATTATAGTATGGAATAGGGGAATTCCAATGTTGCGAATCCAACATTTCCAATCAAAAAATCCAATAAGACAACCAAAATCCATCTTTTCATCTGAATTACTATCTTGCCCCCTTGGTGGAAGAGTGGCGTGAGAAGGCGCGCAGCGGTACCTCTTCCAACATTTTTCTTTAGCTGAGATACATATACATGGGCGGGTGTATGCGAGAGCCGTCCGGTAATCGAAGGCGGTATGCAGTATTTCAAAAATTCTCCAATATTTCAACCATTTAAAATGGAATTGAGTTTTTGTGACTGATTATGCTTCAATGAGGTTTGGCGGTACGGGGTAAGCTTTAAGTATACCCAATCACCGGTACTGAATTGGCCTTCCGATCTGTGCTGGTAAGCATATCGTTTCATTCTCTCCTGAGCTTTGCTCTGGTACTCTTTCAATTAAGCTAATCACTCTTGCTTTTCCCTTAACAAATGATCTACAGCGGCTACATGGCTTTTGGGCAAGGAACCCATTGGTAAGTGAGGAGGCATCCATACAATGCCTTGAAGGGAGAGGTTATAAGGGCAGTGTGGTAATTGGAATTCTACCACCTTTCAGCCAAGGGAAGCCTTTTCACCCAACTCAGCTGTTGCTGAGAAGATTGCTAAAAGGTAGCGTGGATGACCCCGGGAACCATGTTGAGTTCTGATTTTTCTAAGAAGCAATGGGATGAGATCTCGACAAGTGATTGGTGGAATATGGATGGTGTACGCAAGGCAATTCTTTCATCTAGAGGCGTTTTTTATTCAACCCTAGATCCCAAGGTAAGACAATGCTTTTTATACTTTTCCATATCTCCAACTATGTATTGGAAAGACTAGGCTAAGATCAAGTTTTTTTTTGAGCGAGCAAGCAGGTCGACTGGTTATTTTGAGATTGGGGAAATCCCGCTTATCGTGATTGGCGGGCCATAGGGCGTAGCCTAGGTTGAGTTCGGCTTGAAACATGCCAGTCATAATGGACGAAAACGGATTCCTTCAAGAGGTTAATTATCTCGCGCTATTCTAGTTCGAAGTCAGAAAAAGAGTGTTGGTATCTAAGGAAGTGGCACAGCTTATTCCAATTCGAATTCAATAGCTATGGCGGCTGTGACGAGTACGGGGTTTTGAAATTCATTACATCATTACCCATGTATGGTCGAGTACAAAGATAGGGAAGGAAGGGGGGCATAAAAGTATTCTATTTTCCCCTTTGAAAGCTACTACATAATCAAATCCACCTGGGCATATTATCCTAGATAGATAGATTTGATGACCGCTGCGCGCCTCACAACACAAGAAAGAAGTGCGAACTATTTAAACAAACAGGCCGGTACTACTTCCGCGGTGATGAAGTGGACCTCTCCCTTCAGTCATTTGTCGCCTTGGTTCTTTTTCCATTGCGACATCATCTCCATTTTCTATCTAGCGATTACTTAGAGCAAGAGCATGGTACTCGTATTAGTGAACTATCTCTTCGCTCTTTTGAAAGGGGTGAAGCGGAGTCTAGGCTTCACTTCTTGCTGAATTCTCAAAGGGACTTTGCAATTCAGATCGCTAGGTTGAATCTCAGGTGGACTCTCTTCGTGTTCACCAATCGGGGTTTGAGGTTCTAAACCCTATTCTTGAGGAGTTGTATCACTTGGAGAGAGAGTTCAAACAAAGCCATGCCGGCCCGTCTCAAGCAAGGAAGCCACTGCTACTTTAGAGGCCATTTGCATGTCTTTTGAAAAGACTTTTGGGAGAGTAACTTTTATGAAGTCTATGACTCGTTTTCATGAAGACAAGGCTGAGAGTCTTCTGGAGGAGGCTTCTTATTTTCTTTATTATTTTCATTCTGCCTTGAGATCCACTCGTTTTTTAGTTAGGTCGGGATGAGTGGTTATTTTGCAATTAGCTTGTATGTTTTGGATTTGATGCACTTAGTAGTATTTTATTCGCATTTCTCTCAACTGTACCTTCTATTTTATCCGTTTCGTTGAATAACATCATTTCTTTCCTCTGTTCCATTATTATAATTGCTTCATTGTTTCTTTCCTATATCTGCTTTGGCTTTAATGGGGAAATACCCATTTTTATATAGAGATGTCTCAATCCCCTTCCGTTGCTTCAGGGGGTTCAGTCGCTTCCACCATGGACCCTTCGTGGTGGGATGACGCTGAGGCGGTGCCTATGGACCCTCATGTTGTAGGGGTGGAGGTGCCCGCTTCTCCTGCTTCTGTTGACTCGGCCTTGGGCAACCTTTCTCCTTCAGTTGTGGGCAACCTCTCTTCTGTTCCACCTCTTATTCCTTCACTTGGTATATTTCTTTACTTTCCTTTTTTCTTCTTCATTTTTTTCGTAAATAGTGTGTTTATTCTTTTGTTTGGTTCACTAGGCATGTTGCCGCATTATTCAGAATTCTATAGAGTACCAAGACCGATTAATCTCCATCTTGAAGGAAGATACCGACGATTCCAAGTTCTAAAAACAACAAGAAATAATCTCAAAGTCTAGTAAGGATGAGGGTTGGTACTGGAAGCTCATCATAGCATGGAATCAGGACTCTTGCATTGTAGGAAAGGAAAGGGCATTAAGGGGAGTAAAGAAAAAGCGACATATGGCACGAAAAGGAAATCCAATTTCGGTAAGACTTGATCTGAATCGTAGTTCAGATCCAAGTTGGTTTAGTGAGGGCGACCGCGAAAGTCACCGAATGGGTCCGTCTTATCTCTTTGTCCAGGTGTGGGAGGACGTTGCAGATGTCCGGGGCGGACACGACTTCTGATAACGCTAGAAGACCACAGGAAGGACCAGAGCATGTCGTGAAAGAAAGACGCACACGGGGCGTGCTTCGACCGTGTCTCCGGGGCACAGTTGAATGTAGATATCATGAACGCGAGGTGCCGGATACCAGGCCGAGAAACCCGCGGGCAAATACTCCCCTTATGTGCCGATCACTAGCGCATTCCGGGTCCCGGCGCCCAGCTCTGCTGGAGATGCCGTCACTGATCTCGTCTTCGGCCACGTCCATAAAAAAACAAGTGCTCTGCAGATCAGTGAATAACCCGCAAGAAGATACCTCGGCGCCCGCCGCACTATGCTCCGCAACCAAATGAGAGTTTTTCGGTGGAACCGGTGAACCGCGTGAGCTGCTTAGATGCGTGGGACAGAGGGCTCGTAGTACCCGATAGCGCAGCGGAAGGAGCCTAAATCAACCATTAAAAAAGGAAAAAAGCAAAGGGGCTCTCGGATGAGACTAAGCAGCTACCATTCAGACCGAAGGGACTTGACTTATCCGAACCACGGCAGCCGCCTTTTCGTTCTACACAGACGAGTAACTACTAATGTGGTCTTTTTGTTCGTAACATTATACGTTACTCACTGAGTGAAAAGAGTAGTTACTCACTGGGCAAAGGATCAAGCGCTTTGACTTTTTCCCCAGGTTGGGTTTGAGAGCCGTGTGATGGGTAACTATCCAGCACGGTTCGGGGAGCACTTGTATGTAGTCTGCGCTGGTGAATGGAAGCCCGCAAAAAAGAAGCGGCTCTTCCTGCGGCTCTGCCACCATTGACTCTATTTATTATTATGGTAAATCTGTGTATCAAGATGTAAATCTGAGATCTTATTTTGGGTCGATACGTCCACTAACGAGACTCACCTTTGGCTTTCGTCTCGGTAGGTGTATTATTATACATTTTCCCAAAACTACATTTATTCAGTTCTTTCTTCCCCGTCAACCACGGAAACGAAAACGACGCGACAAATCAAGACCCGTAAGGGAGAAGGCCCAGTGGTGGGCATTTGGGAAGGTCGAGCGGGTGTCCTCATTCAAGGGTAAAGAGGAAGAACGGAAGGAAGTGGGAGGCCGGGCGGCAGGGAAAAGAGTCGAGTCGATCAGGCTCGACGACCGGAGGAAGCAAAACGAGATAAGGATTTGCCCGAAAAAGATGCAACGCTATGGATACCATGACCGATCATCATCGATAACGACTAAATCACTTCGGGTCAGCAAGGCCCGCAAGCGTTATACATACGCCAATAACATAGACTCCCTGAATGACATAGCCTCCCTTTTCTACACAATATGGCAAGACCACTCCTCTTTGTTCTTAAAGATATTAATAGCAAGGGCGTCCCGCTCTGACGGCCCGACGAGTCATCTACTAAAAAGGACCCTCCGCACAGCGCGTCCCTCCTTGAAATATTTGGTAATGCAATACTTATGGAATACAAAGACAAAAATGCATTTTGACCCCATCCACGTTCTCAATCATTTCGTGGCATCGGGTGTAGCTGAACCTGGAGGAGCGGAGGAAGAAAGCTTAGATAAGAGAATACGCTCTCGCATCGCTTTTTTTGTAGAAAGCTCAACCAGCGAGAAAAAGTGTTTGGCTCAAGCCAAAAAGAGGTTGATCCACTTCATTCGCTTGCCCAATGATCTTCGCTTCGCGGGAACAAGAAAAACAAGCATCCCGCTCTTTCCTTTCTTCTGTGCCCCCTATTTCTTTATATTGGGTTCGCGTGGGATGTCTAATACCCTCTGGAAAGAGTCCGCCCGCCGGAAACAACTCCTAGGTCAATTAAGGATAATAGTTAGGGGCCTAATGGAGCAGAATAAGGTAATGGAATTGAAAGATCAATGTAGAGACCTAGGTAGGATAGGAGTCTTTATAAGGGTAATAGAGATGATGATAGAGATCATACTGAGAAAGGGGATAATCTCGTCCAAGTACAACTCTTATTTGAACAAAGTTCAAAAAATGCGATCTTTTTTGTCTAATAGAACAAACACAAATATCTTAATTGAGTCCGTAAAGATAAAATCCGTTTATCAAAGTGCTTCTCTGATTGCTCAAGACATATCCTTTCAACCGAGGAACAATCAAATCTCATTTCGTTCCATGTTTAGTAAAATAGTCAAGGATATTTCATTAAGAATGCCAAAAGGGGTGGAGGGGCTACGTATTTCTTGTTCAGGTCGATTAGGAGGTGCGGAAATAGCTAGAACTGAATCAAGAAAGTATGGAAAAACATCTTGTAATGTATTTAACCTGAAAATAGATTATGCTTCAGCTAAAGTATCTACTCGTTACGGTATTTTAGGTGTCAAAGTGTGGATCTCATATAGTTAAAAAAAGGGATGTGCTTTATCCGAAACGTACGAAATTTAGTAAATATAGTAAATGCAGATGTAGTCGGGGTTGCAAACCGGACGGTACCCAACTTGGTTTTGGAAGATATGGCACCAAAAGTTTACGAGCTGGTCATCTTTCATATCGAGCCATTGAAGCAGCGCGTCGCGCTATAATCGGACAATTCAATCGTACTATGAACGGGAAATTCCGACGAAATGGTAAGATATGGGTAAGACTTCTCGCGGATCTTCCTATTACGGGGAAACCCACAGAGGTGAGAATGGGAAGAGGAAAAGGAAATCCTACGGGTTGGATTGCGCGTGTGTCCACGGGGCAAATCCTATTTGAAATGGATGGTGTGAGTTTGTCAAATGCTCGACAAGCCGCTAGATTAGCCGCGCAGAAACTACGGTCGTCAACCACGTTTGTTCAGTGGTCGTAACGTAATTCTGCGGAACACCGCGCCCCGAAAGGGGCGGGGGAGCATAGGGCGTTAGCGGGAGCCCGGACGGTGTCAGAGCCAGGGTAAGCCGGGGCATTTGACGGAAATGGAAAGAAAAAGAGGCCGAGGAGCCCCTTCTTGCTTTTTGTCCATTGCCGAAATTTGACGACGACCCGGCGTACGACCCCGGTCTCACCTTTCCGGCCCGCCCGGTCAAGTGAAAGTTATATAAGAAAGAAAAAAGTTCATTTGTTTGGAGTAGAATGTAGCGTGTAGCTTTATCATGCATGCAGATGGAAGCGAGGCCGCTGCCTACCTACCGAGGTGGGGCGGGGAAAGAAGAGTGGGTATGCGGGCTTCTTTCAAAAACAAAAGTCAAAAGTTTCACAACGAGTATATACATAGTGTAGTTTTTCTAATTTTTCTTTTTTGTGAAACGAACCGGAATTGAACCGATTTAGGGCGCATCAAAAATGAGCCCGTTGGGAAAATGAGAGTGTCATCACCCCGGTAGAAAAGGCCTCTGCATTCCAGTGGAACATAAAATAAATGCCTCAATGTTTCCTGTCGGCCAAACGCATTTTTGTTAGATCTCTATGCCAGACAGGCTTCCCACCAGGGAGAGGATATTCCTTCCACCCATATGGATAAAGTGAGTTCACATCGTAGTAGACGAGATCCTCACCATAAGGGATGTATGTATCGGTATGCCCACGTCCGTACCCACGCCTAATAAAACTGTCTTGGTTCTGGTTAGGTATGTAGATTGCAGTCTTTGCATCATCGTAGTATTGAGTCCTACCTAAAGATGCTTAGAGCTAGTGAAGATACAGTTATCTTACTTTCAATGTCTACGCTAAACATATTCTAAGAAATTTCTTGGGCTTTTTGCATTCTACCACCAAGGAGAAGGATATCCCGTTTAAGATAATCCAGATTTTCCACTTGATTAGATATCAGGTTGGTTACAGAAACCATATCATGGTCGCGCGCTCCCCTTTAACACCAAACAAAAATTAGTAGCTAGGGAAGCTAGGTTCCCAGGGAGTAGATGCAATGAATCCCTTAATCGGAATAACAGTCTCTTTATCGAGGAAGAGTACCTTACACTGGTTCCATATAATACTCTTGCCCCTACGGATCTAGGGTAAGTGTTCAAAAAAGTCTATTTTATGTATGTATTCAAACTAGTAATATAAGAATAAGTATAACCCATGTATGTATTATTACTACTAATAAAGGAATAAGTATAATGCCTAGTAAGATGAAAGGAAGAAGTATATATATAAGGTAAGAAGTTGTAAAGAAATTATTATAGTGGAAGCAGTGGATTGAGAGTCCCTATGTAAACGCTCGTTGAAAACAATCGGGAGACCCGTGCGTCTGTAGTGGATATCTGATTACTCTCGAGGACCCCATCTATCCTCTATTAGGTAGTCGGGTTGGTTGGTATACTTTGTTAACGTATTTGAAATTCTTGTCAAGACCGTTCAAAAGAAAAGCACGAGAGATAAGGAAAACTGCTTTTCAAACCACAGAGCGTCTTTTTGTATACTAAATTTCAGAGTTGGTGGATGCACTAAAGGTAGGTGCGCGAAGAAATAATAGTAGTTTCTTCGAAAGGGGATGTCCTCTAAAAAGAATGAGTGGAGTAAAATCAAAGTATATCGATGAAAGTTGAAGTCATTTATGGAACTAGAGGACGGCCTCAAGACGTGTAGAATTGCCAGCCCAAAGTGAATTTCCTTGAATCAAGCTCGAATTCGGTCTTTCTTTCTCCTTCAACTTTTTCCAAACCAAAATAGACCGAATCTTACACCATTCAAATAGAAATGAATAGATCATAATACTCCCAGGTTGCATCTTTCTCGGGACGATTAGACCACTTGATTGACAACTTCACCACTGCAGAATTTCCTTGCTTTCGCAACAAATTGAGGATTCCTTTTGAGCAGGTAGGAAGGTAGGGAGTACTGAAGGTAGGAGTACTATGGTGATGAATGATTCCTTTCTTGATTCTGTGGTAGCAACTATGAGAGTGTAGAAGATAAAAGTTATGGGCTTTCTTAATATGTCTAGGTTTCACGGTATTCTTATGATGAAACATATTATTGGCAATAGGCATGAATGAGTACTGAAGCTATTAAAGATAAAAGTTGACATTTCTGAGTTTTCAGTTCTGATAGCCTGCCCGGTCTTTCCTACTTTTTTGATCTGGTGTGATCGACTTGTGGAGGGAAGTACTTAATACGCGTTTCAAGAACAACCCAGGGAAAGAAGACTGGTGAGATATGGAATGGAAAAGATTGGAAAAAGGGGAACTAAGAAAAGTGAAAGGCCAGGCTTGTAGCTAAGAAATATACTTAATAACACGACCCCTTACTCAGTTTGCCTTACTCGAAAGAAGCACTAGCGTCACCCTAGCCAGCATTCTTTGGATTGAGGAGAATAAAAGCCATCTTATTCTTAGTAGAGGTCAATTCAATGCTCTAATAAGCTTGCGAGAAAGCCTAAGTGAAGTTCAGTCTCTTTTTTAGTCTCTTTTCAGTTTTGAAGCAAGTGACCATAGGGCAATGGAAAGATCTGATACGGCGTTATAGGCCTTGTAGGTTGCAACTCTTTCTAAGATAATAAAACGTAACCACGAGGGAGATGGAGAATATTCCACGCATATACATCTTAGGCCAGTAAGCTAAGGATAGACGAAATCCAGTAAGACAGCCAGAAGCAAACGAGTTCTCAAGTGGCGAGATAAAGCTTTGTATAGCAGCTGTGTTTTTCATATAAACATATGTAGAAAGGGCTATAGCTGAGGAGGTTTGAATTCGAAGAGCAGGCATATTGAGAATAAGCGAGTAGTTTGATTTCTTACCTCACTACTGTTTCAAGTGCTTTTGCCTTCTAGCGAGTGTGAGTTCCCCCTAGGTAGGGCTATAGACTAAAAGATATCTGTCAATGATAGAGCAGTAGATCTTTTAAGAGTTCTCTTGCTTGTTTTGATTCTGTTTATTGTATTCTGAAGTTCGTTCATCACCTGACTTTTCGTGTTGGGCTCTATCTAGGACTGTTGGTTTATACATGGATCCTATTCTAGAACGCGTATCTACTACTTTCCCATCCAAGTAAGCCACGGTGAAGGAAGGTGAAATCTTGTCTAATATATAGAAACTTGACCTTTGTTGAGATGGTTTTTTATAGTGTGCTCCTGAAAAGGGTACTCAGGGCACTAGATTTGCTTGCTTGTACTATAAGTTAACATCTTCATTCCTCGATGGATTCTCCTACTCAGGTGGAGTGTAGCCCCGAGAACATAGCTAGCCCAGAAAGATTGAAGTGAGAGATTTGCCTGGAAAAGAAAGGTTTAGCGCTGCCTGGGTTGAGCCATTCCTAACAACTCATCCAGCTTGACTAGCTTGCTGTAAGAGTAGTTCATTTCCTATAAAGTGTAGCGAGTTTTCTACCTTTTCACATAACCGATAAAAAAGGACAAGTTACCCTACTACATGTATTAGCTAGTTTTGTCTAGTCAACATCTAACGCTCATTTCACTATGGGATTTCTTTACTCCGATTGCTTCTACTCTCTTACAGCTGGGTGCGCCTATAAGGAAGACTTTTCATAGATTTACTTTGGACAGGCAAGTTGAACTATCTGGCTTCACTTACACAAGGAAGAACAAGTAGAAAACAGCGTATTAAGGGCGGACTTTCCTTTTGACCTAGTTCTTAGCACTAGTGATTAGCACAAAGGAGGAGATCAAAATGGATTGAATAAGCGAGCACCAGCATTGACTTTATTGCTTTAACTAACCTGACGCCAGGCCCTTTTGCTCTAGGCTCTACTCCTTGTCATTGATTTCTAGCTAGCTTTCCCACTCGCATAAAAGGAATGAATCGAGGGTATTTACTTGCATTTCTTTGTCCTATTTGGGCTTGAAGAAGAGAGGATTTATTAGCACGACGAGCATCGCATGCTAACCTAGGGATTGAATAGGATATCATAGAATGTAGCATATTGTCTGAACTTATAGGGGATTTACTCTAATACTTTCCTGACACTAACTATACTCTTTTCTGCTCTTCAAGTAGGTGGCGTGTACGGTGTGTCCCTTGCCTATTCTTAAGTGACTTTGTTTGGATTCAAAAACACCAAGAACCATATCTTTTCAAAAGAGCTAGCGCTATACCGTGTTTTGCCTCGAATTTTCTATTGATTTTCCCAGAGTCAAAATATGTTTACAAAGTACTGGTCTCTAGGTATAGTAACTTTTGACTCTTAAGCACTCCTTTGCTTTATTACAGAAAAGAAGTAAACTCAGTGCTAAGTCTCTGGCTCAGGTAATTGACCTTCCTCTTCGTTATAAAGCTCTCTTAGGCCAAAATATTCCAAAGGGAATCAGTAGTAGGAAGAGGGGTAGCGCATATCGGTAAAAAAGCCAAGCACACCTACCCGCCTGCAAACTGAGGTAATAGGTAATCCAGTCTAAGGAACAAACTCAAAGAAGGCAAAGGAACAAGCAAAGCAAGCAAACTGGGCGGGCGCTCAGTGGACACTAGTTTATGCATTTCCGCAGCCTAGGCGGCGGCTGCTGTCAAACTATTTATTACCAATCAAGAGATATGCCGCATAGAAAGAAAAGCTCTTTCGGCACACGGCACTCTTTCCTAAAGCGTATCTCTGGAAACTTATAGGCATTCATACCTATAGTGCCTTGCCCTACTTTTGAACATATTGCTTGCTTTTTCTACATACTACTGAACCATACGCGAAGCTATACTTTTCTCGGGCCCAGCTTTATTATACTTTTTCAAAAAGTAGAAAGTATTAGTTACTATTTCTCAATTTTCTTGACTACTATAATTATCATAAATAGACGTTTATTCTTACAATTCAATGTAATTTTTTGATATCTTCAGCGCACGCGCCTCACCCACCAATGGTTACTGTGGTCAAAAAAGCTTTCCCTCGCTTCTTGTAACGTGTAAGACCGGATGGATGTTAGAGCCCGTAAGTTAAGCTAAGCCGGCTACGGTCAAAATATTCTCAAGCACTTCAAAAAAGGATAAATTGCATGTAACTTCTGATTCCTTCGGTCACCCACTGAGACCGGGTTGTAGCCTCAGATATACCCAAGCAAGCACTGGTACCTGGGTAGAGTTTTGAATGTTTTATCTCTTATTTGACTACTGACTCTGATCAAGTATCAGTCGTCGATTACCCGACTGCATACACTATTCCTCTTATCGAGTGGGTAAGCTTCTTTTCCAAAATTTCCCTACTTTTGACTACGATATATTTACTACAAGTATATTTTCAAGTGAATCACTAGCCGCGGTCTTTCCTCTATCTGTGTTTTGCCTAAATGGTACGTTTTATTTTGATACCTGAAAAAAGTATAAACTACAACTGGACAAGCAAGTTAGTTGGAGTGGCACAGCGTAAACTCTTATCCAGAAGAAGACAGTTTGAATCTCTCTTTTACTACTGGTAGGTGAAATAGGTATTACTTACCCATAGTATTATTACTTACAGGGATATTCTACTTTTTCTCTCTTACTTTCATCATTTCCTCATATATAGTGTGTTTTCTTTAGTCAGTTGTGTGTTCCGGCCAGTCGGAGCGCTGTAGTGGAATAAAGTTCTTTTTTTCGTTGGTAGAACCCACGCGAATATCATCTGAACTCTCTGGTCTTTTTTGAGAAACCGAGAAAACATGTAATTTTCTCCAGCAAGCAAGTTCTCTTTAGCGCGTGCTAACGCGCAACGGCTTTCGCGCAGCGCAGCTCAATCCGTTGCTTGTTGGGTAAACAGAGTCTCAAATGAATAGATTTGGTGATGGCAAGAAAAAACCGACAGGTTGTGCGCAAAATTCTTCTTTCCAAGCTGGCTTTTTTCCCGGGTCTGGAAAAACATATAGACTTTCTGATGGATAATTTGTCTCCGGCTGTGATAGTAGCGATTTGCTCTACATTTCCAAGGGTCGATTGGGTACTTTCCGCCTTTTCTCCGAAGGAACTCAAGGTTATGTTAGCGCGCATCATCAAAGCGAGCTCCTAAGTCTCTTCTCATGAGATAGGATGTGTGTGCATTACGCACCGTCAAGAGGCGAACAGCCCTTCTAGCAGTAACTGCCTACTTATAGCCTCTTATTTACGAAACCAATGTGGTGGGCCACCTTCTCAAAATTCCAGCGTTATTTATTGGTGTGTTCGATGCGCTGATGATGTCGCAGGAATTGCGCGACGTATTAGTCTACGCGCTCCAAAACCCTGACCAATTTTGTTCGTACTTTGCCGAAAGAAACATGCAAGAAGCTCTATATGTGAGCCGCATGGCATCCCTCTCTTTCACCGATGATGATCTATTGGTGGGCACAGCCGAGCATAATTGACCGTTGTATGTGACGGGAGAATGTGATAATAGGAGGCTCAACCGTATCCTCGACCCGGGGCAATCAAGAGACTGCCGTTTGTTTCAGACCTTGAAAGACCTTACTATCAACATGAAAGACCTGTCGAATGAGAAAATATCTATTTTTTGCTTTCATCAGAATTCTCACAGAGCCTTGGGGCTTGAACCCTACCGCTCCGATTCGGGCGTATAAACACCCAAGCGAAATTCTACGTAATTGATGCCTAAACCTCATAGAAAGCCTTGCTAGGACGACCGACCTTAGCTACATGAAAATTCTGTGATCCCGTCGACTCTCCATCAATGCATGAAATATGTCAAAGATGGTGAGCAACGAAGGATAAACGGCGAGGTACACCCGGTTGGAGTACGCGCGGTGGGTCTCAGTGATGCTCAATATTTTCTAAGTCCACCCCGACAAAGTATGCCATCCACGCAAGCAAAAGCGGGGAAGGCCGTAAAGTTTGCGAAGCCGTCGGTCCGGGCAGTGATACCGAGTCATCGGCGGATGAAGACGCCGGGGGCAAAGCGACACCTGAAAGAAATTCCGACACTAGGACGATATGTCACGTCAATCCACCTTGGTAGTAGAGAGAGTGCCAGAAAAGCACCGTCAAGACCTCGCACCGAGGGAAGTCAAGAAAGTTAAAGAACTCCATACATTCTTTGTCCCTCAAAAAAGAGAATATGTTGAAGGTAAAGAGGTTGTGCATAAAGGCATCCTCTTTTCTGGGGTCGAAGAAGGGGATCCTAGAGAAAGGGGTAGGAAAAACTATAGTGAAGCATAAAAATAACTGAAATGTGCCATTGCCTGGGAACAAAGAACTCTGCAGCTGCGACATCCCCTTGTTGACTAGTGTCAAGGTCAAAGTTCCGCGGGTCAATGCATGTTTGATTTACCTTACTTTGAGAATATACTACGGGCTTTTTGCTGCTCAAGTCTGATCGATCCATGTTCTTTTTTATATCTTTGGTCTGGGTAGCATTGAGTCAGAATAGAAGCACTTCTACTTACTAGATGGATTGGTATGGCGAGAGTAACGAGCTTAAAGAAGGAAGAAGGGTAAGGACGAAGAGGAAGGTCTTGAAAAGGTACCCCTCTTTTATCACCCAGAATGAACTTTCCCGAAGAAGAGCTTTTCGTTCGTAACATTAGTAGTTACTCACTGAGTGAAAATCCTTCCTTTTTCCCTTCTTACTCAGTTTTCGGGAAAGAGAGAGCAGACCAATGATGGCAAGCTGCCAGTTAGAGATCTTGAGTTGATGATCTCCATCCGGTCTGGTATTATAACATTTAGCCAGAGCTAGGCCCACCCTAGTTCGCCTTGAAGCCAACCCCGTACTCCTGCCTTGGTCTTAGTTCTACTACTCCCCCCGGATTTACCTTGTTTAGGGAAGTAGCTCATTAGCAGGCGTCTACCGCTTGCTTGAACTTGCCAATCGATGCCTTCTTGTCGTAAGGTATAGAAAGCAGCCTTTATAGCCAAAGTTGAGGTGGGATGCGAAAAGCTAGTCTATCACGGTCCGGTCCAACAGAGAAAGCTATGGAATATAACCAGAGCTCTTCCACGAGGAGGTTGGTACAAGGAAATTGCAAACTTTCAGGTCCCGCGAGCTCAATACTTATTGAGCTTGCACTTCACATTCCTTAACTCAGTTCGACTTTCTTTGGGCTGCAAGAAGTCAAAGATGTTTCTTATTGGGTCAAACATGGCAGCGATACCATTTGACGAGTTATTATAATGACCAATTGAGTTCTTCTCATCCGATGCTTTATCAACTCTTTTATTATATCAGAAATTCTATATATTGAAATCAAAGTAGGGAGAGGGAATTCTGACCATCCTATAGGTTTGAAGTCGGGTAAGCCAATTCGTATGCTTGCTTCATTCCAATGCTTATCTTTTTCTTGAGAAAGAAGCATCCAAGGCATATGACCGGATTCCGCCGTAAACTCGTTGTCAAAAAGAAAGAAAGCATTCCAAGGCTACATCTCCGCTAGCTCTTGCTCGTCAGTATAAGATATCGAGAGTCATGGCTTGATCATTTAAATGGGCACATCATCCCTTCCTTTTCTTGCTTGATCTCCGTGTTCGCCCTAGGGGGTCGGTCGCCAGGCTTTCGTCTTCAATGGATTACTTTGGAGAGGCAGAATCAAATATCGCTATGCTGCCATATTCTAGATAGAGTAAGGGGCCTACTCCAGCTTCTGTTACGTTTTTTAGCCTTTGGAGAATGAATGGGTACCGAATCCCAGTCTTTGACTTTAGCTTCTGTGACGGATTCACCTTAGCGGCCTCTTTCCCCTCTACTTATTCTGAAGTCGGAATGACGTGTTTCCGACATTGCGGAATAAAGAATGATGGTTCTTGTCCAGCTCTTGTGGCTTGTGTGGCCATGCGTTCCCTCCATTTCAATCTCAACTCACCACTGAACTGTGGTTCACTAACCTGAGCACCAGAGACGCTTGCACTGCCTTGACTCCATCACAGGCTGTTGTCGCTCCATCCTCGCTCGCTGGCCAACTCTCGCTAAATCTATCCAGGCCGCTAAGGAAGGCGCGCAGCGAAGAGCTGATCTTTCTTTTCTTTCTAGAAGAGCATCTGAGTGAGGCTTTGATGCTTCCTATTTAGGACAAATATCAATGAAAAGACGGCTCATCCGGCCGCTAAGGTGAACTATTTATCGTTTACGGAATCGACCTTGGGTTGTCTTTCATATGACTGGATAAACGTTCTATTGGTGAAATCAAATAGGTGATTGACGTAAGCAAAGTCATTCCACTCTTTCCTTTAATCCAACCCTACGCCTTGCTCGTTCATTCACTTGCTGGTAAAGATAGGCATATGGGATAGGGCAAAGCAAGAGTCGAAAGGGAGAGGTCCAACCTGCCTCGCTCCGCGCCTATTGAATTATGAATTCTTAACTGACGGGTTTGCTTCTGAAAAACCTAATGCGCCAGGGCGGATCGTCAACTAGGCCTCTAATCGTTGTTCACGGGCCGATCTTTCTTCCTCTGTGAAAGTGGAAGCACTATTACCATTAATTGGATAAAAGTAAGAAGATTTCAGCACGCCTGTTCAACGCCTTTTTTTGAGTTGAGCTTGTTTGCGTGTGTGAAGATGAAAAAGAAATGAAAATAGAACTCTGTCTAAGACTTTCATTCAAGTGGGATAAGACACACTCATTTGTGGATGAATTTATAGTCGTCTAGTTCTCATTAATAAGAGATCAAGATGGGCGGGCAGTGAGGCACGATCTGAGCAAGTACGTACCTTGAAAATGCCCATCGAGATGATAAAAAGTAATAATACCTACACGCCTATTGAACTAACTCACCACCGCTAGAGTCAACTCCTTATCTAGGCGCGCAGCGAAGATAGATGCTAGTAAAATAAAAGAAAAGCTAGCCAAGCATCACTACTTCTCTGTAGCTACTGCGCCTACTTAAAAGAATGACTGGACTGCTAAGAACACGGCATATAAGACACTTTCTTTCTCTCCTTTTGAGACTTGGCTGCTTACAGCACAGCCCCTTCGCCACCAGTGGATTGACCTTACCTAATAGGGCCGAGAGTAGAAGTATTCATTTTCGATGCGAGAGTAGAGGCGCGGAGCGTCGATTAGAACCATTCCCTCTTCTAACTTCGACGAAGCTAGATTCAGTCTTTATGAAGACAGTCTCCAAGAAAGCTCTTTGAGTGAAGAAGCAAAAGTTGTATAGAGAGACACCTTATTTAGCCATCCATCGCTACGCGCCATTCCCTAAGTTCTCTTGGTTCTGGCTCCAAAGAACATATACATGGAGCTATGTCGACTTACTTACCGCTTCGCGCCTGGTATACCACGCTATCATCCCCAGATAGTAGAAAAAAGCAAGCGATTCAAGCTAGCGCTTCTTGAAAGCATGCTACTACTTATCCCCTTCGCCTATTGACTGCCTAACCTATCGATTTTATGACACATCTTTCTTCGTATATAGTAGTACTATTATATTTATTAAACGTAATTTGCTGCAAGAAATTGACCTGCGCCTAGAAATCTGTTGATAGAGAGGAAGACTTGTAGCGAGCTGTGAGCAGTTTCCTAATGGGAATAGACAACTTGAATTCCAATTGAGTTGTACGATTTCAGGCACGGGGCCGATTTGAATTAGTACCACTTTCTTGCCTCAACTCGAGAGACCTTTCCTCGAGCGAAAAATAGCATTTCACCTTTCCCGGCGAAGACAACATCTCACTCATATTACATGTTCTTTCTTCCCTAGAAAATAACTAGAACGTCTTCTTCTATCGATTTTCTTCTTATCGCTTTGTAGTTTAGGTAAATAGACAGAAGATGGCCTTAAGGGTCCAGCTTGTAATTGCATTTTCGTAATAGAGAAAGGAAAGCGCATGCTTTACTTTTACTATTCGTTTGGTAAAAAAAAGGTATTTATCTCAGAGAGTCCTTCCACTTCGTCGTCGTTCTCCCCCCCCCCCCTCTTCCTCGGAAAGCGTAGCTTACTACTTTACCAAAGACGACAGCTACTTTACCTTCCTTTCCGCTTTTTGCTGCGCCCTTGTCTACTCCCTTCTCGGCGGCCTATTACTATGGCCTTCTTGGTCGGATAACTCATCAAGAGGAAAGATGAACAAGATCAATAGCTTTTCCCGCTTGAACTATAAGCGTTGGAATGCTTTCAATGCGCCTGAAAGAGAGAGAAAGTCCTTCTTTATCGCTGCGCGCCTTTTAATTTGAGGCCTTTATCCCCGACCCCAAGCCGTAGTTTTCTACCTTTCTTGGGATTGGCTAATGCCAATTTCCTTCTTAGAGCCCGGTTCGTAAGGCCTCTTCAGCTAATAGATGTGTCAAAGACCGTTGCCAGCTACTGCTAGTCGCAAACAAGCCCTTGATATATAACCTTCTCTCCCGGGCTAGGAGTGAAATGCCCTCGAGCGACTCGGGGCTAAAAGCCTTAATGAAGAAAAAGCATGGTCCTAAGATTACCTACTTGATCCGCTACTTTATTCTTCCCAAAAAAAGGAAGGTTTTGCCCTCTTACTATCTTCGGTACTGCTTTTGAGAAGAATGAATCTCAAGTTATATAAAACCTAAGGTTCGGTAGGGGGCGTAGGAACAGATAGCGCTCTTAGTTAGCTTAGGAGCGGAGGTACGAGACAAAAGGGGAGTTTCCCTCGACTAAGCAGTTTCCACTAGACCTTTGGGTAATAGTTTAGTTGTTCCCAGAGGCATTGAGTTATCGCACCGCTGGCGTAGGTTTCACTGCCGGATAAGGTGAATAGGTTGTGGTATTATAACCACATGCAGTGCTTGCACGTGTTTGGAAAATGGTCAATGAGCAATGTGGTGAGAGGTAGATTCAGGAGAGCACCTGGTTTACCGAGTGGCCATTGAGGAGTCCCTCGTGAATCCATGCAAGCGAGTGCTTTTTCCAAAGCATGGGCCCCAAGATCAGAGTGACTCCTGAATCCAACACTTTGCATTTGAGTCAGGGAATCGCACAGCCGCTCGTATGAATCTCGTAGTTGTAAATAAAGCGTAAAACTATGCCAAATCAAAAAGTTTAATAAAGTATCCCAATGAGTAACTACTAATGTTACGAACAAAGAAGCCCTGGGAACGCCTCTAATAATGAATTGTGACTTCTCTTCATTTAGATTGATCCACCGGGCCGGAAATAAGCAATTATGTAAAAGTAGTTAGCCCCGGCCGCAGGAAGTCAAGCCAGAAAGACTGCTATTGCTTCGGCAGAGTAGCGAAATCTACTTTCTTAAGTCTTTCCTATTAGAAAGTTCATATCTTTTGGTGCCTCTGCCCGAGCTCCCCCCAGGGCTACGACTATCGATATCTTGACTTTCACCCTCGTACGAAGCCTTACCTGTCCTTTCGATTGAAGCACTAACTTCTTTGGCCACTACCTAGGAAGCCTATACTACATTCGTTTATGAAAACATGTGATCTTTCAGAACTTTAGTCTCCTTTTTCAGAGTCAAATTTAGAGCAGTTCTATTTTCTCTTTATCCTCATAATCATCCGACTCAGTTGGCTACATCAAGTTTGAAAAGAGGAAGAAATTCTCACGCTTATTCTAGCTTTTTCCAGTGGAAGGATAGCTCTTTGAGCGTGGTGATGAAGTTTTTCAATTCAGGGAGGAGGCTTACAGCTTCTTGAAAAAGCTTACTCGAGCTTACTACTATCTTACCACCGCAAATCTATAGAAGATAGGCATTCATTATTTTTATGCTTTGTCAGGTCCAGTAGAACGAGGCAGTCATTACTAGAAGGGAGGAAGTCATAAGCTTAGCGGAGGTCAGTCAGCGGATCTGCATTTAGATATTAGCTGTGGCAATAGGCTAGTTGTGCTAACCGCGACTTCCAGAGTATCTACGGGATTTCGCCCGGGGATTTCATTTTGTCTTTATACAACCTCGGGTTGATCAGGAACTCCTGACTTTAGAATGGTACTTCTTATCTTCTCACGAGCTATAATTTTCTCAATAGCTTCGGCTACTGGTTCTCGGCCTAGCTTCTTTACTTACTTTATTGGCTCACTTCGCTCCTCTCTGCTTCAAATACTTGAAACCTGGACATACATTGAAATTACATTGCTTGCCTGAAAAGGTCAAACTTCGTGCAAGGAGAGAAAAGCAGGAGTTTGGGTGGGTGGCTTTGCCAAACCCCGTACGTATGTGATATTCTATATGGTTTTATTCTGTATGTGTCAAACATGTACAAGGACGCTCTGACTACTTCTAGCTTTAGTCATCTGTTCAATCAGCTCTCATTGTTCATACCAACTTAGAGTGGTCTCGGTGTTTACCCGCGTGCGTCGGCGCTGGCTGTGTAGTGCTGTGTACGAGAGACTCCTATGTCTACGAATGTAGCTCTGTTTGTCATTCATTCCTGCATTCGATGAGAATATAAAAAAGACATTGTATGATCTGAAGCATGAAAACAATCTAGTAAATAGAGAGTTGGCGTACGTACGTAAATCCTTTTGTCAGTAGTTCTCAGCGTGCCAGCAGCCCTTTCAAAAGATTCTTTACGTCATGCCTGGTGTCAAGAACGAAGTAACGCCATAATAGCAGGACCAATTCACAAAGAACGAAGATGATACCAATAAACTGGACGACGGGGCTTTTCTACCACAGGTCAGGTCCTACTTTTGATACTTAACGGGAAGACTTTGGTTGAATGAACCGTGAATGACAAAGAGATGAGCCGGGATGTAAGGTAGGCATTCGGAGTGAAGTCATTGGGTTCTTAAAGTAGGTGAACTCGGTGAACCCCTTTCCATCCCACGTTTGTTTTGATGGCCCCACTTTTTGTTTTTCCCTACCGGTGATGGGAAATCATTTCCTAGTTATTTTTACACATTTTTGTTACAAGCTTTCGCATTTAATGGTGATTTTACCATGCTCAACTCTTTCAAGAACTCCACTGTAGACTTGTTCCTAACCTTTACTTTCCTCCGCTCTCCTTGACACATATTGTTGCTACTTGTTTTGCTTTGAAGTTTCTCTAGTTATTTATGATCTTTTGCACTGGTGTATACCTTCGGGGGAGAGTACACGTGCATACGAAAAGAAGGGTAAGGGATAGACTTGTTAAGAATAAGTAAGCCCGAGATAAGCATTTGGTATGTTAGCTAGGGCAAGTGGCATTTGTGAGTAACGGAGTACAAAGCATAGCCAAGGCCCAAGGTAAGTAGAGTATCGGGCTAGTCACTAGGGACAAGGGCAAGTCACGGTTTGTACGAGTTGTCAAGGAGAGTTTTCAATCCAATCAATCACGGAGAATGAATATAGAAGAGCTCTCCACCTATAATCAACTAAAGATTATACTTGGAAGAAGGCTTTGGTAATATTTGAAAGTAGACAAATATACTTCTAAGGTCAGGAATTGAGTGAAAGTGGCTTTCTGGGGTCTTGATGAGCTGTAGGACAAAGTAATAACTTAATTAAATAGAGGCGTACTGTTGAAGAAGTCTTATGGCAGCAGCTGGACAAATTGGTATATGGGAAAGAAAGTTAGAATTAAGCAGCTTATTTAGTTTGATTACGCTATGGCAGGATTAAGTCAGGCTTTGAAGAGCCTCTTTTATTTTCCTTCCTTCTTATGAAAGTTCAGATAGCAAGTTTTTTTAGTGAAATAAGAAGTAAGAATTCGAAACTCTTTCGTTCGCTATCAAGACCTATCGATTTTCTTCTTATCGCTTTGTAGTTTAGGTAAATAGACAGAAGATGGGCTTAAGGTAAGATGATGATACTTAAGACCAACCCAATCGGTATGTGTGGACAGATGTTGGTGTCATGAATGAAGACAAAGCAATCGACCCAGTAAGTCAGAAGATCAGGTATAAATACGAACGCCACAATACCTATATTTCTGATATAGAAAGAAATTTTTGGTCTACGGCTAGAGTGAGCGCTAGGAAAGAAAGTAGGCCTTTTAGGGTGCCCTCCTAAACTGCTTTCGTAAAAAAAGCTTTCTGGTAAACTAATAGAGTAGGTCAAGCTTGCAAGTGTAGTGTTCCTATTGGTTTCTAATCTTTTCATACACAAGCAACTACTTATTATTCTCAGAACTCGATACGAGAAGCTGAAAAGGTGATACGACATCTAGGCTTAGAAGATAGAGAACTGGCTTTCAAACTGATATGTTGTCGGGGATCCTCTAATTGGCTTTGAAACCAGGTATCCTGCTTTGACTCTTCTTATTCGCCGCTTATGGGTACGAGCAAGCAAGTATGATACGACAAGCTAAAAGCAATAGTGGAACGACACGACTTCTATCGGACTTTGAGTCTTCTTTCCTAATACCAGTGAAACGGCTAGGCAATTCTACTACTATGGATACTACTGCCTATCTGCTAAGCGGAAAGTAAGAAGCACTACTTGAAACCTTCTATTATGTGGGCTACTAATACGAGTGATAAAAGCTATAAACATTCAAGCAAGCTTGCAAACTTCTATCGGATAACTAGAATGAACAAGGCTATCCTCAATTGTGATTTCATGTTTTTAGTCTGATGGCGGATAACTAGAAGCCGGTAGCTGTCTTTCCAACTGGTAACTTCTAACTAGAAAAGGGAATGAAAAAGCCGAGGCGCCAACTCCTTCTTCTTCCTTTCAATCTGATAGGCGAGTCACAATCTTATTGGTTGTTTTGAATCTGCCTTTCGAGTACACGAGATACGAAGCCTAGAAAGAAATCTTAGAAACCCGATACGCCAACTCAAGGCGTCGATTAATACTACCGAAGCAACTTGCTTAATACGTAGGAAACTAATGCTTGGCTCGAAGGCTACTTGCTATCTTGAAATGCTCCTTTCGCTAATAGGATTGATACGCCAAGCTAAAAGCAAGAAAGTAAACCATAGCTTCGAATCTGGTACCTTACTACTACTCTTAAAAAGCAAAGTCAGAAGTCGTCGCTGTTGCTCCGACACGCATACGAAACGAATTAACCTATCGAAGCGGTTGTTGTTCTAGCAATTCGTACTTTTCACTTCGCATTCGAGCTGCCAATTCTTATAAGTAGAATGAAACCTAATAGTTGACTGTCAACCTTACTTGAGTTACTACTACTCTTGGTAAAAGGCTAGATACGTAGGGTCAATATCACGGCTGTCAATTCTTATTTCTTCCCTTTAATCGTAGAATGCTACAGGCGGTACGCCAACTCAATGAACTACTCCGATAGCTGCTCTTCAAACTCATGGTCGACTCTAAAATCTGAGTTGTTACTCGCAATCTGAAAATCAACTCTCTAATACCACTTCGGATACGAGCTAGCAATCTGCTAACCTGCCTTGGGTTCTGACTAAAAGCACTTAGGTACGACTGGGTAGGGAAACTACGAGCTGAATCGCGACACTTGAATTCTGCCTTATGAGTTTCAATCTGCCTGGCTACTTTATATCTTATAGCTAACTGGCTTTTTAATACACTAGAAAAAGGGCCCAGCCTAATACAAGACAGCAAGCCTACAATCCGGTAACCTAAAGCAACAATCACTACTTCCATCTTCTAACTGCTCTTGAAACCTTAGAACTGAAAGCAAGAACTCAAGGCTGCTATCGAAGCGATAAGTCAAAAGCTGATACGATAAGCTAATCCTATCTTTCGTTAAGGCAATAAACGAATACCGATAAGTAGAATGGTAATCTTGTAGTCGACTTTGAGTCTCATAGCCCTTTTCGTTCGTAACATTAGTAGTTACTCACTGGGTCAATATCTATTTGTGTATTAGACGGCTCATCATCATAATCGGCAGATGCGAAAGCATCGAACGACACTGGAAATGCGAAAGTTACAACTACATTGACGTATGCTTACTCTCCATCCGGGATTTAATGAGCATTGAAAGCCCCACTTCCTACTACCGGCTTAGAACCATAGGAACGATCACTTCGATGTCCCCCTCGGCAGACAATGAGAGGACCAAGCCGAGTACCAGGCAATTATTTCTTACCCTTCCTCCAATAAAGAGGTTATTGTGACGGTAGATCCTTTGCCAGCTGCAGTCCAGTTGAAGCTTGTTACAGGCGAGCTTCAGAGTGTTTCAAAGTGGTTCCGCGGCCAGTATCCCAACAACCAACCAAAGATTCTAGATAAGCGGCTTAGAAGTCTCTGAAGTAGAAAACACTAATTTGAGTTAGGCTAGGCTTTCGAGCATACATAGGCGCTGTTACAGGTTTCATTAAAAAGCAAGTCTTACCCGAGCAAGCGTAAGGAACAGAAGAGAGTGGAGACGAGTAAGAAGAAGAAAATAACTTATCTATTGATGACTTACACGAATCAAGTTCTAGAAAATAACTAAGAAAGTCAACCGCAAGAATTGAAATTCCCCCAGCAACTACGAAAGATACATTAGTTTACGATTCAACTTACTATTCTAACGTTATACCCGAACGAGCAAGTAACTATGTAACGAGTCAATCAATTACAAGCGAATGACCTAAGTACTCAAATAGATTAGACAACAGAACCAGCGAGCGTGAAGCGAGTAGTAGCAAGTTATAGTCATCAATCAAAGTAAACTTCAGCATATGACCTTAGTTATTAGGACTCCCTAGCCAGGGTCAAAGTATGAAGCGAGCAGAGCTTTGTTCGAAATATATTCGTAGTCAAAATACAATTACTGATAAGCTATTTTATTTACTGACTTCAGAGAATGACAAGTAATTCTAACTATTGAGTAATTAACAAAAGAAAAAAAAAGCTATTTACTTTCGAGTGGCTATATTTTTTCAACTAATCTGCTTGTTAACTCAAGCTATGAAAGATAAACGTAACTAGGTGGTGTAGTAGCATGTTACGCCGCCGAGTAGGGAACTCTAGTATAAAAGCCATCAAATAAAGAAACTTCTAAAGGAAAGTAAACCTACACATGTTACGCAGAAAGCCGAGCAGCTTAAAAAGTTTATGTAGGTAAAGGAAGTGCAGCTGGCAATAATAGATGACAGTCATACAGATTATTTACCTTTGAAGTAGTCAACTCATGAACGAGTGGTATTTTTATTCCCAAACTCAGTAGTAACCCCCAGCGAGACAACAAACGGATGCTGCAATCGAGCAAGCAGAAGTAACAGAAGCAAGCAGACCTTCTTCTAAAGTGACATTAATAGATGTCTCAGCACAGGTATATTAAAACCAAGGGTGCGGTGCGACAAACAGAGCTTATAATAGCGGAAAATAAGAACTTCAATCACCATCTTACTCAATTGCTCCCTCCTTGGAAACTGAGAAGTGCACTAACCAAAATAGTCCAGGCCTTGCTTGGATACAAGAAAAAGTTCATCGATAGTGGGTATTTTTTTCCCTTCGGGATAAGGGGCTTCCCTTATATCTTTTCTTCAGTGGTAAGTAACTTCAATTCCGAGCGAGAAAAACATATGCTGCAAGGGTGGGTGGTACAGCAAGCTTAACTCTAAAAGAATATTCCCAGAAAGGGTACGAGAAAGAACTCGCTATTTCAAGCAATTAATTAACAAGAAGCATGAGCGCATGCATGAAACTAAAGAATTTGAAGCTAAAAGTTACCAATTCAATATTACCAAAACAGAGTGAAGGAAAAATCTGCCCCGCGAGCTGAAGGGCAAAAAGAATGTTACTTAAAAGATGAAAGGGCCTTAATTTATGCATTGATAAGAGTAGTAGAATACCACCTCGTAGGGGCAATCCCACCTGTCGTAACTTCTCAAAGGGAACAATGTAAGTACTAATAAGGGTAACCTCTCCTCAAAAGGAGAAATTCCGAGACTCCCCGGTAAAGTCTAACGGGTATAATAAGGAACCCCTTTAAAAAGAAATAAATCGACCAAATAGGCAAAGTCAAAGTGTAAAAGGAAAGAAAAAGTCTTAAATTAAGAAAGGAATCACTAACAGCATATTCTGGCGAAAGGTAGGTTGGTTACTAGGCAGCAAGGTATAAATATACGATTTACTATTGTTTTTATGAGGCGGTGATAACGGCACTTTGTTGAGCAAGAAAAAGTAAACAAAGTCAATAACAGAACGAGTTACTACTTCCACCGATTCAACTTATTTTCCTTTAACCGATTCAACAACTGCTATTGATTTGACGAGAAGATGTTGAAAGCGGGTAGGGGTATTCCACTTAGAAATGAAAAAAAAAAACTTATAGCTATATTACACAGCTCTATCACTTTCATCTGTTAACGAGTAAACGGGAGAGCGAACTACAACTTGCCGACGATATTCTCTCTCAAACAAACCGGTTTCTACCCACACGCTTTTGGCTTTGAGAAAGACACATATTGGCGCCGCTGATGTGCCATACATTTACCCTCAAAATTCGCGCTTCCCTCCATTGACCAAGGAAAATGCTCGATTGCTGCTTTAGTGGAGAATCCCCTTTATTTAAGATGGAATTCTACTTCCCAACAAGTTCTTTGATTGCGTGAAGAGGAGAAAGACATGAAAAAAACGAACGTTTGTGGAGAATGCTGTTTTTCGTGTAGAGGGAAAGACCTTTACGGCAAGAGGGAAGGCCGCTGAGACAACTCAGTAACTTGGGAGGTCGTAGAGAGGAAAAGCGCGAAATTCTCTTATATCTTCGGCGAACAGTAGACTAAACTCTTAGACACGCATCCCAAATTCATTCCACTAGTATCGTGATTTTGGGTCATATCCTTGACTTCTCTGGTAGCCAACCGAAGAAGAAAGGATTTCTCCACACCACTGTTGATCAGCATGCATAACCAATGGCGGCGGCTAGTCGTGTCTGATATCGAAGATCTAACGTTGTTCGAACGCGCAGATGGATGGACTTGACTTTTGAAGGCACGCAGCGGTAGAAAACTTACCAAAAAAGAGCTCCTTTACTAAGAGCTCATTTGCCTTTTATAGCCTGGGAGCCTTACTAATTAGATGGGGGGTACCACCTCTTCGTTGCCTTTCGCGGAGTAAATATGATATTGGTGTTAAAGCATATCGGTTGTTCCTCAGTTATGCTTTAGCTAGAACTTTTGGTTGGTGCCCGAATGAAGGATTTGAATTCCGATAAGTAAGTGGCAAGACGATTATCAAAATCCAATCTAGGGTTCAATGACCGGCAAAGACTGGCATGATATCGTCTGGGTCCGTTTAATACAGACAGCAACAAGGCTAGAAGGTGTTTGTTCCCGTCCGACTAGACCCTTCCAAACAGATATCACCCCAATGGTAGTGAGTGGAATGAGAAGATCTGAACCCCGGCAGGAATTGTTCTTCTATTCACCTATTTCACTATCCAAGAACACTCACCTCGAAATATATCGAATTTTGACTATCCATCTTCCGGTATGGGAATGCTATATAAAATCAGTCTAGCATTTCTGGCTAAGCATTTGTGGATATGTGCGAACTGAGGATATGGTATCAAAAGGTAAGTAATCCGATGCTACTAGGCGTTCCAATCAAAATATGTCAAGAACGCCTAATGAAATGCCTTCAGATGCATATTCTTCTCTCGGGGCTAAGAACGATCCTCTTATCCAACTTTCTTTCTGTCCCAAACCCGAACCTTGGTACTGCTCTACTTCAGCATTCTACGACGGAATCCATTCTGGAAATGATGACTTGCCCGAAATGACAGTAGAAGTGAGTGTAATTTTCCGCTTTTTAGGTGAAATTTTTACTAGTCTCCTCTCTGTCTCTTTCCACTTCTGTCTTTCTAGTTCCAATCTCATAAGTAGAAAGAAAGCGGTAGTTTGAAGTGAGCCGCGCTCTCTCTTTCGGAATTCTGCACCTTGGTACCACTCCATTCGATGACTATCTACAACTAGGAGACCCTCCTCCCGGATTCAACTGGACTTATCCATTCGCGGCTTCGGTACAATAGAATATTTCTAGTTGAAGTTTTTCAAGTTCATCGCTTATTCCTAGCATCAGCTCTTTTGCCTACCGATGTTGACGCTTCTTTTTGTTCTGCTACGATAGAAAAAATCTGTGGCCTGACTTCTTGCTTAGCGCCCAGTGAGTAACTACTAATGTTACGAACAAGGAAGCACAGTTGCTGGTCAAATTTGGTATTGAACCTGGTCGGCCATATAGTAAGTAGTAAGAAGATACGGAACACCCTTTTTTGGATAGGTTTTCTTCACATAGCCGGTGAAAGAGCCGAACTCCACGTGTTGACTTGACATCGAGCCTCTAATTAATTGCTCTTTGAAAGCTAGAGAAGAAAGCAGCTACACTCTATATGTCAATATGTCAAAGTCGACCAAGCTCTTCGATCAATCAATTGCAAGGCCGGAGGCATGGTCAGTCGAGGAGTAAGCTTGCCTTAAGGATGGAAGTTAATCCCTAATAGTCTTCCGTGGCGGGGGATGGGATGCAGGTCGTCTAGCAGTAAGTGTAAGGCCTCGATCGTCTGTAAATGGATTTTGCCTCAACCACCAGACGCACCTCTCGTGTTATTGCCCTTCGCCCTGCTGTCAGGCGTGGAATCTGCCCGTTCGCTATGAGGGAAATCCGCTCCTTCGGCTACTAGTATCCCGGACTCTCGCTTGCCTGTGCTCGGTACATCCACTTGGCTCAGAAACAAGGGAAGGCTTTCTTACCGCAATTCAATCAATTCGATGTATCCGAGCGGCTACTGAGCGATGAGTGAGACAGCCCATATGGTAGAAGGAAGACAGGTCGGAGGTACGGGGACAGTTAGGTTTTCCTGCCGGGGATTGAGTGCTCCATAGACAGAAGAGAAGATTGCATCGATGGGACGAAGGAGAATGGATAGGAATATGAAAGCTATCCCAATTCACGTATTAATGATAGGAAATCCGTTCTAAGGTTGTAGAGCTTACGTTCTAAGAAGAAAATGGTATTTCGCACCTTGCCCAGCCAGCATTATATAGATGTGGAGATTTTCCTTTTTTCCCCTTTCCGTGTTAAATAGAACTTTCAAAAAGCTAGGAAGAAAAAGGATAACAGATAGAAATGATACTAGAATCGAACCTTCACAGTACCTGATCTTTCCGGTACCTGCTCGTTATGGTACTGGACCTTCGCAGCATCTAAGTTTTCTGTTTATTTCATTGAGAGGTTGGCTTTGCTTTTCAGACTTACTTGCTCGTCGAAGATAAAGAAGATGTTCCTTTCTTTTTGTTAGTCTCAGTTGAGCAAGTCTTGCTTTGTCTGCGCTCTCTTTCTCGTAAAATAAACCCCAAATTGCGTAGAGAATGCCCGTGTTCTGAAAAAAACCCAACCTTAGGTAGGAGGAAAGCGTCCAGAAAGTTCCCAGCTTACTAAAAGCGTTGAGGACCACCCATCGCCCCTGTGTTGTTCTAGTGCGGTTCGTAACCCACGTGAGATTGAAACTAAATAGGTATTTCATTCCAGGTCATGATCGAAGACCGGGGCGCCCTTTGCGAGCAAAAGTTTAGGGTCTTCATGTACTCTTTTTTAGAAGAGAAATCCAATAAATGGAAAACATGGCAAGGCAAGCTAAGGGGGATGCCCCAAATAAACTCGAAAATCTTCTGGATTTTATTTTGAAGAAAAGCACGATGCACGTTTACTCTTCCCGAAACTCTACTCACTGTTTTGAGTACCAACATCAAGGTAGAATGGATCTCCGCCGTGGACTCAAAAATGTCAAATAGGTAGGTCCGCGGGTGCCAGTAATGAATAAGAAGCTCCCAGCATACATATGAGAATTTCATAGATTACTTTCTATGTAAGTAGCAAGGGAAAGAGCGCCCAAAACCAATTAGCTTCGACTCTTGCGCTGCCTCGAGCCAATCTTGGCCAATATCCGCTGCCCAAACATGAGCTGAGAGCGGAAATTACATAGGCGAGTTATTGTAAGGGGGCTGTAGCCTGTAGGTTGGTCTACCTTGAGAACCCTGGATATTATGTGGCAGTGTTGAGTGAGGATATCTTGCTGAATTTTAAGCCGTATCCGCAGATCTTCAATATATATTTGAATATTAATGAAAGACATACCATGTGGCACATGGAATGCAAATCGTTGAATATCATATGCGAAATTTTCTTAGAAAATAGTATGATACGATTATCATAAAAGGTACTATTTACAAGGTGAACTCCTCAGGTAATCCTGACATAGTTAGGGTGAAGTCAAGAAAGTAGGAGTTTTGCATATAGGTGATTCCTAAGAAATAGAGGTCTCTACTTAGGTGAGTAGGAGTTTGTCATATAGGTTCATCTACATGACTTTACTATAAGAAAGAGAAGAAGATAGTTGGCCCTCTATCTAGGTAAAGGGGTCTTCCTTTCGGCTTTGCACTTCCTTTCCTGACCCAACTCGGATCAGTTGACAAGTCGAACCCCACAGAAAGGTACCTAAAAGGATCTCGTAAATCATTCGGCATAAGTAAGCTTTCGCTTCGCACTAGAAGGAGAAATGCGAGTCGAAAGAAGAAGCTCGTTCACATCAGGGCGGGCTTTGTTAGCTTTAGACTAGCAATCCGCTTCAAAGCCATATTTTCCCACTTATTAGAATATGCGGAATAGGAAGACAAACTAGCCAAGAGACAGAACAAGGTGGGCCACCGAAAGAAGGTACTAAGGGCTAGGGGGATATGGGCATAGGGCTAGGGCAATACGTACCATAGGCTGGGTAGGATCCGTACTGTACGGACCAGGATTCCGTTCCCTACTCTCTTCTTTCATCGTCTGCTCTGTCTGCCTCGTATTCGATTGCCTCTCTCTCTTTGTCAATTCCAACACTTGTCATTTTTTTATGTAGGGAATGGTGATAGACAAGCAAGACCTGTACCAGCCTTGCTCCAGTGCTAAGAAGGTATAGTAACTTGGTGCTCAAGATGGATGATTCATGTCAGGTACGTCAACGGTTTATGCCCAGTGAGTAACTACGGCATGTTACGAACAAAGAAGCCCGCCGAACTAAAACTTTTCAAATTCATCATCATTTCATGTGGATCTAGTTATTCTCAAAAAAGCAAGCAAAGGCAAAGATGTTTCATCTCAAAAGATGAGTGCTGCGAGTGGCAAAGCACAAAAAGAATGCCAAAGCCTGTTAACCATTCTTTGTGTGATTGCTTTCCCATTGACAATGGAGATTCTTTCAGAAGGGAGTTACTTCGTAACGCGAATCAGATAACAAGGGCTGTTCAGGTTTTCTGGGAGTAGATTCAAGGAGTTACAAAGTAACGCTTAGATGCTGCATCTTGACACCGGTGCAAAGCTCCATCATAAGCGAGCTCGCCTTCTCTGCTCTTTGAGAAGTCCTAGTAGAGAAAAGCATATTATATGCAAGGAAAAGCAAAAAACCGTGAAATAGAAAGGAAGGAGTTGCCGCCAATAATGAATATGCCATGCTACGACTGGCTCCCGTTCTCTTTAGAAGGCTCAAACAGATGCAAAGAGCCTGCTCTCACCAGCCTGTGCTGGGAGTACGGTTTATTAGGGTAGGGTATCTTTTTGGTCACCATAGTGGGTGTAAGCCATGTCTGCCTTCTCCGCTCACTAGGATTCATTCAGTCCAGGCCGCGCACTAGAATGGATAGATCAGGTCGGAGGTTAAGCTTCTAGACCCACCCTAAAAATCTAATAGCGTCTTTCCCTGCCTGTCTGCTGCTTTGTCTTACTATATTCGGTCTAGGACTAAAGAGCTTCCTCTAAATGAACGTATAAAATCTAGTTTGTTGTGGTTGAGGTATTTCATGAGAATTAACCTCTTTCTTAGGGAAGATGAAATCGAATAAGCTCTTTGATCTTGATGCAAGTTGAAAAGTAAAGAAGAATGCTTTAGATTCCAAGTAAGAGCATTCTCTCCATTATGGAGCTAGGCTAGATAGGAAAAACCTCAGTTTCTATTTCGGGTTTGAGATTGACTTAGTCAATTCAGTGAATAGGCAGGCGGATCGAACTCAAAGCAAGGTGTAAAGCGGTAAGGCATTACGCTGTGGTCCATCTTCAGATAGAAAGTAGGTACCGCGGAGTCAGAGTTAACTGCGGTATTTCATTCAGTCAACTTGGCTTTTCTATAGTTTTCCTTTTTGTCTACCTCCATTTCACATGGGTCCATTCCTTCAGTAAGTCAGTGTGCACCAAGCAAGCAAGCTGGAGCACCTTTCACTCGAGGACATAAAGGCTTTTATCCAATTAGGTAGAAGGAGCTTCCAATCTTTTAGCCCTTGGAGCTCTTTCTTTTGGTTCATACCCTATGAATTAAATAAGCGTTAAATCGCCGTAAGCGCTGGTGGTGAGGAAGTCCGTCCGTCAGGAACCAATAGAACTAACGCTTTGCTTTTTCAAAGAGAGGATCCCGCGGTATTCCCCCGTCTCCACAGGCAAAAGGAAAGCCGGCAATGGGTATTTTTAGCTGCAGCAATTGGATGTCAAGACGACCATAGAGATTGGAGCTGTAAACAAAAGAAGTAACCGACCCATTTGGAGTTGGGTTGAGTAAGCTCTAGCTCGCAGTTCCTCAATAATAGACTTGCACCTGGGTTTCTTTGTTCGTAACATTAGTAGTTACTCACAGGGTATAAAATGGATCAGGTTGAATGCATGGAATTGGCAAAAAAGAAGGGATTCGCCTACGAGTAACCATGGCCCAAACCACAAGTTTTTTATTTCGAGTCATTCAAAAAGGTATTGATTTCAGACTCCAATCTGGTAAATGAACCGGAACTCCTATTTCTCAGAACAATAGTCAGAGAGAACTGCCTGACCCAGCTTTAATTACTTTACTCCCCTTTACCGGATCAGATTATGCTTTCTATGCCCCTTTACCTTTCCATGAAATGAATGCCTATTCTTCTTATTCCATGCTAACCATATCACAGATAATGTGGTAACTATACCTATCCCTACTTGCTTTGTCAACTACTTGACCATCAACCGGCGCCATTCTCTCATGGAAAAAGACGACGTGGGAGGACAGATGAGAGTGAAAAGCCCAAAATAGCTGTTGTCTGTCGTATATATACAATTGTTCCAACTCTGCTAATAATCCTTGAGAAGTAGGGAAGGCCATAGAGCAAGGGCATGGGTAGATTCGGTACGAGTTTTTTTTGTTTGTAGGCATTTTCTCTTATCAGACATATAGATTGGCTTGCATGCACGTGCTTTCTATTCAAGTTAATCGGTACTTCCTACTTTCATAAACTAGAATCGGTACTCTCATAAACGTGAGGTACAAGCAAGGTGCATTTCATAAAAAGAAAGAATAGCTGTAGTTAACGGAACTCTTGATCAAATAGAATCGCTTTACCCGGCTGCAGTTACTTCCATATTCGCGCCTTTAGTTACTAGTGGGTAGGGTTCGTAAATAGGTACAGGTATAGTAGCCACAAGGGATTATCCCCCTTTCACATAGGCCTCGCGGAGAGAGTTCCGAAAGTCAAAGAGGCAGTTAGTTCTTGCTTTCCTTCAATCGGTTCTAGCTCTTCTACGTTAGAGTGCTTACATATATAAATGGAGATAGTGAAAGGCCCAGTATCTATGCCCGAGTGAGAGAAAGCTTTGATTTTTAAGAAGTTGACTTTGGTTCTTCTGGAATGCCTGCATCCTTGCCTTTTCCTGCCGCTCGATCAAAGGACTGATTGGCTTCGCCAAGCCCTTTCAATGGTGGCTTCTCTTTTTCTGAAAAAGTCAATAGAATGAGGTGATGACATCCTCTCCTAATCCGTCTTAAAACGGGAAGGCACCACTTCACTTAAAAAAGGTATATACTTTATGTAGGAAGCGCTTCCGCCCAATCAGTGAGTCTTAGTCGTAATAAGAGCTACAGAGCAATAATGCATTTGTCCATAGATAGCTTTCATAAGACGCTAGCTAGGGCAGTGAGTAAAGTAAGCAGAGATGAAGGGAAGCTCGAAGAGCTTTCTGATCCGCTGCGATATTAGTTATTTTCTCGAAGAGGAGAGGGGATTTCTCGGGTTGAAGATGCATGTGAAACTTCTTTTCTAGTGTCTCTCAGCACTTTCGCGGGATTGATTCAAGAAACGAGCTCACAAATGAGATAGACGGAGTGGGGCAGCCCGGCGAAGCAGGGGAAATTGGAGCTCTATCCCTGGCCGAGTAGTTCATAGTGGCAATTGAGAAAGCGAGTTTCCTTTCATTCATGCAATGGAATTTTTTTCCTTATTTTTAGGTTTAGGAATAGCAAATCACCGGTTTAAGTATTCAAAGGATAGACTTTCTTGTTAGGCATATGCAAAGAGTTGTAGTAGAAATAGCGCATAGGCAAGTGGCATGGGTAAACAAGCTCGGGATAAGCAAGTAAAGGTTTGTTTATTAGGTAAAGCATGAACAGGTAAGTCACGTAGGGCTGTTTAGGAATAGAAATAGCCAAGGTTTGCAAGCTACTATACTAGAGCTAGGTGTGATAGGTCAGTCACAATTCAAAGTACGGATATATGCTATATAGAGGCTAAAGCTCTAGTTTCGGTCAGGTTGAGAAGCAATCGTGGGGCACTCTCTCTAGGGCGGAATGCATTGAGTGAAAGGCATTGAACGAGCATGAACTCAGCGAACGAAAAAAGTAGTAGTCTGAAATGGATAAAGAAAAGAAAGAGGTCTGTAGCTCCACGTGCAGAAGAGGAGCTTGATTTCAATAGTAGCGCTCCCGAAGAGACTTTGCCCACCCCTTTCGGGAAGTTGTGGTTTTGAACCAGTAAAAAAGGATCCTTGACCTTGGAGCGCAAGCAAGATGGCGAACACATTCCTCCAGAGGGTATAGCTCGATTAGGACATAGAAGAAAGGCGCGTTCTTTTTGTATTGAAGATCCGGCTACCCGACTGCACTGAAACCAAACTATTCTAGTTTGCCTTTATTTAGAAAACAGAATATCGTAGGTAATTAACTTCACAACGGCTTATGTGATCATCCTGCTTTTCCAACAACGCTCATCTCCTCTCCCTGTCCACGAACCTGGAAGTTGGCTCGGCCTGCCGGTATGTATACGCAGATCAATTAACAGGTCTTGATGAAGATACAAAAGCGGATAAAAAGAATCCATCAGACGGTATCCAAGCAGCAAAGACCGATGAATCCTATTGATCATATTTCAACGATATTGGATCTGGCACCTACACCGCTAACTTTGGAAAAAGTGGAAATGAAAGATATCAATTTCAAGGTTTTTCTGTGTGAAGCATGTCATTTCGACTGTCCAGAAAGAGCGAGTACCCCTTTGCCGCCTCCTCACTCCAAACAGAAAAAGCTCGATCAGATTGACCGTACCCGAGCAATTTGTAGTTATCCATGGCACCACCTCCTCATCTTCCTGATAGGGTCTGCCTTCCACAAAAGCTTCAGGAAGAACAAGTGAAGAGGACGCAACTGAAGCAGTGCTTGTGGTGGTGGGCGATTCATCATAAAGGGAAGGCACGATCTTTGGAGTCTAAGAGAAGTTGGACGATGCACACTCAGTAATGATTTCATACTCCCGGCCATATTTATATAATAATGATGCTTTTCAAACTTCCATCTACAGATGAAAAAATGCATCCAAAGCGTTGCATTGCTTTTCAGATGGAAAATCGTCTCTATTTTGGAAACTGAAGTGAGCATAATTATACGGGCGTTTGTGCTTATCACACACTATATTGGAATTTCCCAAAATTCTATATATTGGGGAAATCGCTTAAACTTAAGCAAAAGTTTATCACATGGATTTTTTGAAGTCTTATAATCTTTATCCTTTAAGATCAAATTCAAGCATGAAGATTGCTGCTGTCAAGAAAAATAGGAAACCAAACTTATCCGCCAATATAAAGTTCTACAAGGTTGCTTTTTGAATACTCCGTAAGTAGACATGTTATGACCAAAAAAGGAAGCAAAAGAAGAATCGGTACTGTGCCTCGACAGCTGGCATCAAATGGCTCAAGTCACGGAGAGACCGCCTTGAGGGAAAGACGAGGTGAACAAATTAGTAGAAGCATGCTTTATTCGTGAGATATACTACCCTGATTGGTTAGCCAACCCAGTCATGGTGAAGAAGGGCAAGGGTCAATGGCAAATGTGTATAGACTTCACAGATCTAAAAAGAGGCTTTCAAAAGGATTGTTATCCGTTACCCCATTTTGATCAACTGGTAGACTTCACCTCTAGGTGCCACTTGCCCTTCTTTATCTCCGCTTTCTTGGTTTAGTTGTTTACGAGTAGGCTTTTGTGACTGAATCGTGGATTGAGTTATGTCATGGTTGTATTTATTCTAACTCCGGATTTATTTGTTTTAGCGGAACCATTAAGAATTTAGGTTGCGGTGTGATCTTTATTAAGGAAGGATGTGGCATGTACTGAAATTAAGCTACAAATTAAGCAGTGCCTTAATCGAGAGTCAGAAATACTCCATATGTGTAATTGTTGTGTTGCTTCTGAAGCAGGGCTTAAGAAAAGGTTCCTGGACTTATGAGGTATAAATTAATTCACATGCAATTCTATTCAAATGCATTGCTGTAGAGACTGGAACAAGAAACCGGAAAAAACTAAGATATGGTAACTAGTAGCTATGGACTAGGCAGTGTATCAAGTTCCTACACGGCTCTGGAGATCTGAATTTCACTAGTACCGAAATTTGTGTTTGCTCAACAAATTTAGATAAGGATCCTGTTAGGATCCAATCTGAATCGGATCCGTTGACGGTTACCGAGAATTCTTTACTCTTAACCATTAGCTGAATCAATAAAAACAACTCATTACATGGTATATCAGAAAGTTGCGATCGGAAATAGTTTGCTGTACTGTACATAGTATACCTTTTAGTCTTTTACTGTCTTTACTGTTCATTTGCTTATACTAAGTTTCTTAGTCTTTCCATTATGTAAATCAACTGAGTAAAAGCCTTTCAAAAAGCCTATATATAGATAAGATCAAAAGTTCTAAATAAAGCAGTGTCAGAGAAAATAGCCTATTGCTTTCTAATCATCATTTAATTTACCATACAAAACCATATATTAGATAAGCAAATCTCAAACCAGCACCTGAAATGGAAGACCTTTTCCATAGTAAAGCGAGATGGGATAAGGGTCTCCAGGCTTTTCTTATTCATTCTATGGAACGGGAAATAGGGACTCATCTTTGCAGCTTGCACATCCCTTTTTGGTTGAGGTTCCACACTTCTTTATGGTCTGAAAAAAAGACTTAACTGATCTCTCAAAGCATCGACCACCTTGGCGATGTTCGAGGTCTAGTTTCCTCCCAGTTCATTTCGGGTACAAGCTCATATATTCCATCCAAGTCTTTCTTTCGAACGCTCGTCAAACTTGCCGGAGGAAATGGGATTCGAACCCATGATACAATCTTCTTGTATGTTGATTTAGCAAACCAATGCCTTAAGCCACTCAGCCATACCTCCAAGTTTTTTTATGTGAATTTTCGGGGATATATATATATATATATTTTTTCAGTTCAATAAGTTAGTAAGCTTTTTTTTTGCTTTACCTCTTTTTTACTGAGATTAGGCTCCTTTCTTCTGTCCTTGCTCTCTGGGCTCGCAATGTGATGTGACCGCAGGCAGCATGCCCAAGGTATGAGGGCCACGACGAGGAAGAGGTAGGGAATGGGGCGAGGAAGCATGCCATACCAGTAGTTCGAACTAGAGCAGCCCAGAGAGGGGCACTATATAAGTCAGTCCGTGTCGTCAGTAGTGAAATCTTGGTTTCTTACCGGTATAGTATATATATAGGCTCGCTGGCTCCAACGAAGGCAAGGAACGGTGGTAGGTGCTTGAGAATCAATCCGCGGAAGGTCTCGTCTCATTCTCCTACGGCAAGGCTCATTCTATGGGCTCTCATTAGTGAGCTGTATTGAGTAGTGACCTCTGTTTGCTCGAAAGCCTACGCGCGCACCTCACATTCAGTCTATCTATGATATGAGTTTCCAACAAAAAAAAAGAATCTATTGCTAAAGGTGCATAGTATCGTATAGAAAGAAAGATTCGAAGCCAGCGAGCGAAGGAGCGAGCCAGAACGCGAGTGAATTCACTCAAAGCCCAGAGCCCCTATAGGAAAGCGTCTATCTACATCTACGATATTACTTGATTGTAAATATTCTCAAAGAATCGAAGCAAACAAGATTAGGATTGAGCCTCACTGCGCGTCGTTGCGCGTTCGCACGCGCTAAAGTTTGATTGCAACGAGTAACTACTAATGTATAGAGTGAAAAGGGTTGAAAGAAGCTTCAGTTCAGGACGAGATATCTGTAAGTGCTGCTCTTTTACCTTGAAGATCATATAGTTGCCTCATGCATGCATGGGGTAGCCCACCTGCAACTATGCATGCTGAAAACTCCCTTCTGGGCACTTGGTCTTGGTATTAGATAATAATTCTGGATAGAAGCACTTCTCACTCATGTCGGTTTTTTGGTTCTCTTTTGTTAGGAGCTGCACGTTAGTAGTGTATCTCTCATGCCGTAGTTACTCACTGGGTGTCAGATAAGGGAATCAGATATTGAATGTGGAGAGCATACTACCATTCTTCTTTAGACCAGAGAAGTTGCCGCCTCTTTCCTGGGCACATAGCCCCGCGGTAGGTAGTCAGTTGTGCAGGGGTGACAGAAAGGTAGACCCCGGGTTAAAGAAATTTGGCATTCTTTAGACACATATTCGCCGGAAGCTATTTTGATACACGTGTTTTCGCTGCTCTTAAATGAAGCATCTTTTTCAGCAGTTGCCAGAGCTTCAACCTTTCTTTATTGATCAACTAGCGCATCATATAAACTAGAGGAAATTCTGCATTGTCATGTCGAAGTTTGCCCCCATTAGGAATATCTTGAAAGGTTATATGTACGATTCAATTCATCGTAACAGCTTTTGTTCCATAGCTCTAAGAGGAAAGAGAAGTAAGAGAAGTCAAAGAAAGAGTCAGCCCGGGAAAAGAGGAATTGTACCCAGGCTATGAATCCAAAAAGGGAATAGCGTGAATAGCTTCATAGGGATGCAAATACCTAGAGGAGTAGAAGCCGGGAATAGTATACATACCTACTAGACTAAGAGCTCTAGACCTGAGTTCTTGGCGTTACCCTAGATATCTATCCTGGGTATGATTCTCAAAGCATCTTAGAGTCAACCTGTCTATCCGTCTACTTCTTTGACTGTGAGCAATCCTGTGGGATGTTACAATTATCCAATCTTTGGCATAGCATCCTTTTTTTCAGTAAGCCTGTGGCTACGACTAGATCGTTCCAAAGGTATCAAAAAGAAGGGTTTCCACTCGGGATCACACGAAAGAGGAGAAGTAGCCCTACACTTCTAAGTAGTAGAAGGGGGGAACCATCAAGCAAAGAGCTTAAGAGGGTAATATATACTCTCATACCATTACGAGATCTTCTGGTGCGAAAGCCTTTTATGATTGATTAAGAGCAACTCACTTCGAGTATGGGAATGTTGTAAATGAGTACCTTAGAGAATATATTCACCATTCATTAAGAAAGCATCGATTGATTGACATCAACCTTCTTCTATCAAGGAAAGTGAAGCTAGCACAGGCATACAGACATACGAATGCATCCACCAGTATGCAATAAAAGAAGAGTTTGTCGCGGAATTGGCATGTGTAAATGGGGAAATATCAAAAAGTTCTTGAAATTCGAGTGCCAGCTAATCCGTTTGGTTAACCCCGCCTAGAGCTCAACCCAGCGGAATTCCTTTCTGATTCGTAGAGGATTCGAACTCTTTTCTATGAATTCTTCATTTGCTACCCAGGCGTGCGCCCTGCTTTTTCATTCTACTCTGGAATTCCCGAAGAGCATTGCTATAATTACCTTACTTATACTGCTTTTATGCGGAGATCCTTCTTTCAGCTCAAAGTCCTTTTACTATAAGAGCAGTAAGTTCCATAGATAAGAGCAGTAAGTGCTATAGATGAACAGCTAAGATATTTGAATCGTTTAGCTCCTGTGGGTTTGTCTCGTGCGCTGCTTGCACAATTAGCATGACCATGGGTTCCATAACCTGCAACAACACAAATTCCTCTTACAGCTCACTCAGCCAGATATTCGTAAGGGTAATTCGGGTAGAGAACTCCCATCCCTAACTGCTCGCTCAATCAAGTCAGTGAGTCAGAAATGGATATTCGTTGAGTTTTTTCACTGATCAAGCTTCCCTTTCTTTATGAAAATACACTATATACGAGTTTCTGTGATTAACAAACTACACACACTAGAGTTTGCCTCGATTTGGTACCGCTTGCGCAGCCCGCACCGAAACAGTGCCCCACCCAGTAGCCATCCCAAACTGAAGAACAAACTGGGTGTCCTTCCTGCCTTATTCCTTTGCAATAATGGGACATGAACCTTACCAACTTGTGATCGATATGTTTGACTACCTACTCATGCTGCTCCTACCTACCTAGTTTGAGATTCCACTTCATCATTTCTAGACGGCGGGCGTAGTTGATTGAATCGTAGTTCTTCATTTACGAGAATCAATAGATTCGGCTAGAACAAAGAACGAAAAGATATGCCCGCCCTTTACTGGCAACTCGATAAAGCTGTTAGTGCCTCGGTCCCAAGTGAATACATGTGCGGAAGGTAAGGCTAGCACACATGAAAAAGCGCGCGCGCAAATGTACGTAGTTCCAAATCCAGCTTCTTGCCTACTAGTAGCCCATTCGCCAAATGCATAATGCGCAAGCCAGGGTGACTTTTCTAACTAGAATGGAAATTGCCACTCACCACCTAGAACTGATCCGCCGAGACTAGATCGACTTGCTCCTCTTCTTCTAGAAGTTTTGCTCACTTTTCCACCCTTGGCAATAACACTATCTCCATGCCCAGGAAACTCATGCAAAATGAGCCAACGATATTACTCATTCTTCTGTGCCAACTCCAATAGGGAAGGGAATTCTTTCTGCACCATCTGCTTTATACACCACTCTTACTGCCAAGGTCCTCGGTTTGGAGTCAAGGGCCAGCCTAACTTATGTGCAAATGGAATCGTTTATTGCATGCTTTCCGCCAGCCAGTCTAATTGCTCAATTCTTTGTTGTTGTGATTCTCTCTCGATTGAATGGTCAAGCGACCGCTCCGCGCCTTATATTCAAGTACAACTCGATCGAAGGAAGAGCACATAGACCGATCTCATCGAAGAGGTACAGACTAGGCGGCGAATAGCTGAATTGACGGCTGGAGCCAGAGCTATCTACGTCACTTATTCAATCATCACTCTCGCATACATATCTCGCCGACACAGCATAGAGAACTTCTTCCCAGGTCTGGCTTTTTGAAGTGCTCATTGTTTTTGAATCAATGAATTGGGGTTGGTAGCGTATCCCGAGAAATATGCATAACCAGGAAAATCACTAATGGTCTGGCTGCATGCAACTTCAACATCTCACCTTCTGATGCTAAATAGGTTCTGACTCGACCAAAGGTCTTTCAATTCGTCAATCAACGGCTGGAGATAGACATCCATTTGCTTTTCATTTTTACCAACCCAAGAAAGATAATCTTTATTTAAGAGCAACCAGTTATCTTCAGTGCCGCCACTAGTCGACCATGAACAAGACGAGTCGAGCAACGAATCAATTTGAAGTACCAACCTCCAAAATGCCCAAATCTTGTTCTCTGATTAGACAAAGAAAGCTGTAAGTCTTTCGACCCCTCACTGTGCCTGATGTCAAGCTGATAAGGCAAGACACCCGAATCTAGGGTTTATCTTCGTCCTGATTAACAATCGGTGTTAAGACTCCCCTTACGGGGCCTGAGTCCACCGACTGCGTTCCCAACTCTTTAAGGGTTTCCTAGGGCAGTAACTTAGCCTCACTTCCCACTGAGCCGATCAGAGAGGCCTCAACTCTTATGTGTCAAGCCTCACAACCGCAACGCATATTCTTATATATAGAAGCAGTTTCAGTTGAAGTAGGTGCATCACATCCATCAGTCCTTACTTTCACTTCCATCGGGCATTCCTATTCCGCGTATCCCAATGAAGAAGTATAACCTCAATCAAAGGATGGTCTTTCTTTAATAAGAAAGCACTAAACTGCTAGTTTCATCCATACCCTACGCTCAAAGGGATGGCCAAGCAAGTTTTCTAGATAAAGAACCTCTGGAAGGGAAGGGCAGTCTTTCATTCTTTTGTGGCGGAGATAAGTTAGGGAATTAATAAATAATATAGAAAAAAGTCAAGCGATAAAACCATTAAATAGAAGCAAACAATATGAAGCGATATGAAATCCTATAAAGCCACAAACCTGGAATTCCAAGTAGATTCACCTAGGTATCCACCGTAAGCCTTTCCTCCTTTGAACCTCGCCATTAACCATAAGGCTATGCCATCCTAAGGTGCTTCTAAATGAAAGGATCTTATCAACGTCCATGAATGATAAATAATAGATCGAACTGCCGAATTGGCAAAATTTCCCGCTAAAAAACTAGTACTCTTGCTTGTTTGCTTTTACTTTCCTGCCATCATTTCTAGATGATGAGTCATTATTTAGAGGCAAACTGAGCTATGCCTTCCTGCCTGCCTTACTAGTCCAAACCACCTATTCGCTCAACTAGCACTGGATTCTACTAGTACTGAGGTTGCTTGTCTCAATTTACCAAAAGAAAAAAGAAGAAAAAGTGTACAAAAAAGCTTTTTGGTGTAGTCTATCTGTCAAGAACACCTCTTTTGGTATCAGCATATTCGAGCTCCTCGTCGCTGTCTTGCTTCGATGGTTGAGGAAGCAGTGACACTTTGGAGTAGGCTGGTATGTTTATATTCTGACCTACTTCCACCTTCAAAATATTACTGAAATGGTTAGATATTACTCTATGCATATTTTTGAGGATATCAGATGAGGAAGAAGAACACAGAAAACGGAAAAACCCGTTAACTTAAGCTTCACGACTTCCGTCTTGACAAGCGTAACGCCCTTTGAGCCACAGAAAGACCCCAAACCAGTAGTTGTGGACCGCCCGCCCGATACGACACATTCATGTTCACAGGCCTTCTAGCTCGTTATTTTCCACAAAGTAGGCTTACGCCTTCGGGTCGCTTAAAAGCGTTAGCGATTCTTGAAAAGAAAGTGGTATGCTTGCGAAGACCATTTATGGTCTATCTGTTTTAATGAAATCCCTCCCTTGAAAGAAAGGAAGGGGAGTTCATTCTTGGGATGACTAAATAGAGACTACGTAGAGGGGATAGACAACTCCGCCTATGTTGTTTCAATATAGCCGGTCCCAAGCCCGGATAAAAGGAGGAGGGTTTTGATAGGCCCGGCGAGCCAACGTAAAAACTTAGCTATTTTTATGGAAATGAAACCCAACCATTTTTCGTTGGGGCGTAACCCTCTTAGCGACGCGCCTTATCGGAACCCGGATAAGGTGATAAATGGGCAAGGGCCGGGCCGTCACTCCCTTAGTGGCGCGCGACATCAGCGCCCGGATGTAGTTACAAGTAAGCAAGGGTCTTCGCACTTTACTCGACGGGTGCGGGGGGGCAAGGAAGTTAGTCGGAGAGAGTAGGATTCGTTTAGGTAGCTGGAATGTAGGGTCTTTAACAGGAAAGTTAAGAGAGTTAGTTGATACTGCGATTAGGAGACGTGTGAATATCTTATGCGTGCAAGAGACTAAATGGGCGGGCCAGAAAGCAAAGGAAGTGGAGAATACCGGTTTCAAGCTGTGGTATACTGGAAAGGAGCGGGGCAGGAATGGAGTAGGCATCTTAATCGATAAGAGCCTTAAGAACGGAGTTGTTGACGTTAGGAGACAAGGGGATAGGATAATCTTAGTTAAGCTAGTTTTTGGGGACTTAGTTTTGAACGTCATTAGTGCGTACGCGCCACAAGTCGGGCTTAGTGAGACCATCAAAAAGCAATTCTGGGAAGACTTAGATGGCATGATTAGAAGTGTGCCTACCGCTGAAAAACTTTTCATCGGAGGAGATTTCAATGGTCATGTAGGTAAAACTAGTGGAGGGTTTGAGAGGGTGCATGGGGGTTTTGGATATGGTGATAGAAACCAAGAAGGTGAAGACTTCTTGAACTTGGCCATAGCTTATGACCTCATGGTAGCTAACACCTTCTTTCGAAAGAGAAAATCTCATTTAGTTACCTTCACTAGTGGCCAACATTCTTCTCAGATTGATTTTTTCCTCACGAGGAGAGAGGACAAACGAGCCTGTGTAGACTGCAAGGTTATACCTGGCGAGTGTGTCGTCTCACAACATAAACTCGTGGTGTCTGATTTGCGTTTCCAGATGCGGGCCAGTTTAAGTAAAGGCGTTAAAACTACGAGGACAAAGTGGTGGAAGCTCAAAGGAGATACCTCTCGAGTGTTTAGGGACAGAGTGATGGAAGAAGTAACATGGAATGAAGATGAAGACGCGAACAAGATGTGGGAAGAGATGGCAACTCGCATTCGGAAGATAGCTACGGAAGTGTTTGGAGTTACCAGAGGAAACAACCGCGAACCTAAAGACACTTGGTGGTGGAACGACGAAGTACAAAAGGCTATCAAGGAAAAGAAGGAATGCTACAAGTGCTTGCATCATCATAAGAGCGAGGAGAATGTACAGAAGTACAAATCGGCAAAGAAGCATGCAAAGAAAGCTGTGAGCGAGGCACGGGGACGGGCTTATGAGGACCTTTCTTTATCAGAAGTTGAGTACACGGGAAGGTGAAAAGGACGTCTACAAGATAGCTAAATTTCGAGATAGGAAAACGAGAGATTTCACCCAAGTGAAATGCATCAAGGATGAAACCGATAGGCTTTTAGTGAAGGATGATGAGATCAAGAACAGATGGAGAGATTATTTCGACAAGCTGTTCAACGGAGATGATGGGGGAACAATGATTGAGTTGGACGACTCTTTTGATGACACCAACCGACGTTTTGTCAGGAGAATCCAAGAGTCTGAGGTAAAAGAGGCCTTAAAAAGGATGAAAGTAGGTAAGGCTTTGGGTCCTGATAACATACCAATCGAGGTATGGAGATGTCTCGGAGATGTGGCAATAATTTGGCTAACCAGATTGTTCAATAGCATTTTTCGATCAAACAAGATGCCTGACGAGTGGAAGAGAAGCACTTTAGTACCGATCTTCAAGAATAAAGGAGATGCTCAAAGCTGTTCTAATTATAGAGGGATCAAGCTTATGAGGCATACAATGAAGCTTTGGGAAAGAGTGATCGAGCATCGTTTGAGACGGATGACGGGCGTTACAAATAACCAATTTGGTTTTATGCCTGGGAGGTCGACTATGGAAGCCATTTTCTTGATAAGGCAGCTTATGGAGAGATACCGGGAGAGTGCGCAGGACTTACATATGGTATTCATTGACCTCGAGAAAGCATATGAAAAAGTACCGAGGAAAGTCATGTGGTGGGCACTAGAAAAGAAGAAAGTCCCCACAAAGTACATTACCCTCATCAAGGACATGTACGATGGTGCTGTCACTTGCGTTAGAGCATGTGATAGTGAGACCAGTGACTTTCCCATTAAGATAGGACTACATCAAGGATCAGCATTAAGTCCATACATTGTGACCTTAGTGATGGATGAAATCACGAGAGACATACAAGGAGAGATTCCTTGGTGTATGCTCTTTGCTGATGATGTGGTGCTAATTGCTGAGAGTAAGATAGGTGTTGATAACAAACTGGAGTTATGGAGACAAACTTTAGAATCAAAAGGTTTTAGACTTAGTAGAACTAAGACGGAGTATATGAGGTGTGAGTTCAGTGGAGTAAGATCGGATGATGGTGATGTTCGCCTAGACGGACAAGTAGTGCCCATGAAGGACACTTTTCGATACTTGGGTTCGATGCTGCAAAGTGATGGTGAGATAGATGAAGATGTCTGTCATAGGATAAGAGCAGGGTGGGTGAAATGGCGACAAGCATCCGGCGTCTTATGTGATAAGAAAGTGGAGTTAATTTCATTTAGTACCTGGCCTTGCGGTTATTGGTTATGTCTTTCTTTGGGTAAAGCAGGTCATAGAATGAAGAAAAAGGCTTTCCACAACAATAACTTGACTAATGGTTCCTCGATCAATTTCCAACTCTCTCCACTCCTGAAATTACTTATGTGGAAAGGAGATCCATATTTGCTTTTTTTCATTACTTTTTTATTAGAATGCAGATGCAGCCATCACAATAAAACAAGAAAGTGCAAGTCAAGAAGAAAGCTCCTTCCACATACATAATATGTATATAATCATATACGTGGTTCCATGAGAAGGAAAGACCAAATAAATACCAAAATCTGATCGTTACGTCACCAACTAAAGCTAGACGTAACATTTTCGGTCCAACGTTCTTTTCCAATGAAGTAATCAACCACTCTATAGTCTATACGGATGCTCACCCCGCTTCATTGGACCAGGTCCAGGTGAGTGAGGGAAACCCTTTGATTTTTCGGATTCTTTAGTGCCCAAGTAGGCCTTATAGATTACGGCTCTTGTATTGAGACTTCTGCCCGAGGTGCTGTATCTTTGTAAACAAACTTCAAACCAGTCTTGAGGATCCATTTTTCAGGCCCAGCTCCATTCTACTAATGGGCCTTGTTGAAGCCCAAGTAGGTCTTTTCCAATAGTGCTGTGCGTGGAATCGTAGACAAAAAAGATGTGCTTCTTTCATTTCGTCGCGAAAAGAATCAAAATTGCGCAAGGGAATCTATGTGTGTGTCTAGGGGTTATCTCATTTTCCCGCCCAAAGCAGCAACCTGCAAATACCCGTCTCCTCCCTTTCTCCGCCGCTCGTAATTCACAATTTAGCGCGGTGAGGCTCTTAATTAATCTTCAGCTTTTATCTTTTCTCTTTTATTGCTCTCAGCCTCTAAGTGCTGAAGTAACCATAAATTGAGACTGACACACAATGGAAAGATTTCTTTTTATAGGTTCCGCAAATTATTTGATGCAAGCCTAACAGTTGGTGTAGCGTGACCAATTAGAATTTTTGATATGATTAATTGTATCCTCTTGAATAACGTGATCTGTCAGAAGGGAAATGCGGAATTTGCTTTTCGCTACGCCCTCTTACTGGCATTTCCGTGAAGATATTGTCTTGACATTTATGCGCTGCTAATAATAGCATATTCGAATCACAATACATACAGGATTTCTTTCTTTTGCCTGGCACAGGAACCGGTGAATAAGCATGTGAGGTTTTCGAGGAAATGCTGGGGATATCACTTCCAGTTTCTATGCCTGTTGCGCAAGAAGACTCCCCTCACTGGAGTATCCGTAGTAATAATTTCATTACTACTAAGTTCATTCCCCAAGAAGAGGAAAAAGCTGCATCTAACATGAGTGTATATTTAGGCATTTGCTATCTCTCTCTGATCAGTTAAGACCTTGATCCCTCTTAATCATAATGAGATAGTTGAAAATAAAGTGATAGGGACTGCATTTCCAATTGAACTGTTTGTCGTCTTTCCTCCTTTCTCTTTACTTGTTTCGTTTCATTACTACAAGAAGATTGAACTCCCATTTCACTAGTAATCAAATTCTTTATAGCTATGAAGCCTCAAGTCAGTAGACACTGTTGGAAGCCCAACTAGGACAATCCTACCTTCAGCTTGCTCTCCTACCCCATATCCCCGCGCTAAGGTATACCAATATTTGAGATAAGTTCATCTCCGAGTATGTCTAAATGCAGACATGTTCAATGCGTTCTTGCAGACCGCGTTACTTTTATAATAGTCTACTCAGCAGGCAGGATTAGGGCGTCTCAAGTTGCATATTTATTGCTATCCGGCGAATTAGGCACTTCACTTCATCAGTGAATAGGATCCTGTTCGATATGTTATGAGTATCTTATACTCCTCTTCGGAGGAAGTGTATACCCCACTCCTATATCTATAGGTCCAGGTTATTCGCTCCAAAAGGGGAGTTTCCTATCAAAGTTCCCTACCATGTGTATGTGTTTCCAAGGGCAAATATCGTTTGTTATAATTCCCTTGTTCCGGATATTATGAATTGTTTACCATTACTAGACCGGTGTGAAGCATAACAGAATTGTGAAGATAGGCATTGCCGGATTCTCGGGCTACCTATGATCGTCTAGTTTCCCTTATCATCCCCTAGCTTACCAGTTAAGCCTATTAGTATGAGTGATATTGTAGGGAAATCGCGAAGGGCACGTATCAGTGTGTTTATAAGGTCTTGGGTCAATCTGTTTTCAATTTGCATAGATTTCTCAGTCCTCGACCTATCAGTCGTACACCTTTGTATCATACCAAAACCCTTCCTAACCCTAAGAGGATATTCAAAAGAGAGTATTTCAATTGAGATATTTCTTCTTCCTAATAGTACCCCTATGATTCAAGTAAAAAGAGGTAGGTTTATTTCAGTTAGTTCAAAGAGGTTTAGTGAATAGTCTAATGATTCAAGGTTTCTGTTTGAAGTCAAAAAGTCTCATTGTTCTTAAGAATGAATGAGTACTTGTATGTCTGTTCACCATTCTAATCATAGCTATTGCTTTATCAATTAGCATCTCCCTAAAGATACCGTAGCCTTAATCTAGACGTCATCCCCCTTCTTAATAGAATAGGGAATGGTTCGAGAAATGTCTTTTTTTAGAAAGGGGTAACCCCCCTATGTTAGGGCTCTCCTGGCAAAGTCGGGGCTAGAGGCGGAATATAAGTCTGTGGCTCATTTCGAGCGCTTTGCCTTGCGGGCACCGGTGTCCTATCCCACATATATAGAGGGCACCCTTAGGGCTAGCTTGGTGTGCTCTAAAGAAATTCCATTAGAGTTAGTAAAAAACCCCCTTTCAGCCACTCGGGGGAATTTCTTTCTGTCTTCGCCCTCTAATAAAGACCCTAAGCCCGGTATATTTTATTTGAGAGTGGAAATATCCCGATACTCTACGTTGAAACTGTCCCTACTCTAATCAATTGCGGCGATGCTGCTAAGGCGTTTTACGAAGGAGGAAAAGATATGGATTTATTTGCGGTCCATACCTAAATATACTGAATAGTATTTCAAGCAAGTGATAGAAGTGAAAGAGCTTGGGCAAGAAGTGAGTTCGCAACATAGCAATCCCTTCATTAAATAGGTTACCCTGTTTAGCCTCCTCATTCAATCTTTCCCATTTAGAAGAGCCCGGTGGGCTTTTCGTTCGCAACATTATACGTTACTCACTGGGCAAAAATCTTGTTCTGCACTTGTAAAGTCTCTGAAAAACATGAGATATCCCTAAAAAACAATAAATATCGATAGCACTTTCAATTTCTTTTTCTTTTCTTTTTTCTTTTGTTTTTGAAAGAAGCCCACATGCCCACTCTTCTTTTCCGCTCCCTCGGGCGGGAGCGGCCTCGCTTCCATCTGCATGAGAAAGCTACATTCTACTCCAATAAATAGAGTCCGAAGTCTCGCCACCCCACTCTCTTTCTCTCGGGTGAGAAAAATGAGCAGTCATTTGAGCTGTCAAACGAGAACCTTTTTACCCCGCGCGCGGCGCGGGGCGATTGTCAAAGGAATTTGGCTCGTCCGTGCTTTTTTCCTCTCAAAAATCCCTCTTTCATTAGATTACAACACAATGCTTCTTTGGCCATGGACAACATGAATTAGCATTATTTCATTCCTTAAGGGGATCCTACTGGAAGACATGTTATATGAAAAATTTGATAACAAAGGGAGAATTTTGGTGTCTATTTTGAATAGACCCATTATTACCCCGAAAAACGAGATCAGAGTGAATTTCAGACTTTTACCCAAATAGTCGATGGTCTTACACCATTGGGATACTTCGAATAAAATTGAATACATATAGGAGACACCGGTGCTAAAACCTTTTCTCAAAATATCCCCCGAACTGTCAGCGTCCCCGCTCTGGATCTTGCTCCCCTGGTTCGAAATCAGTTGGTTCCTTAGTTTCAGAATTCTGCTAATCCCGAGTAGTCCATTTCCATTATTGAATATCGCAATATAAAAAGTAAAGAAGAAAAGGCAGAACCAGAAGAATTGTGAAAAATAAGTAAATTTATCAAGTTGAGGCATTTGTTGATCTAATCTACCTTGTGAATTAAAGTAAAGGGCTTCTTTTTCAGAAATACTATGTGTTTCGATCGACGCCAAGAGAAGAATTTGGCGAACAATTTCTCTTTCTCTTCTAAAAAAATACACTATTTACGAGAAAACCCAAAGAAAAAGAAGAAGAAACTCAGTAAGAAAGAAAGAAACGCTTTACTGAAAGGGGCTTTCTTTGGTTCGTAACATGCCTACGTTACTCACTGGGGAAAAAGCAAGAAAAAATGCAAGACTTAACAAAAGAGAAATAAGGGCTCCACATACTGAGCGCCCCACAGGATAGTAAATAAGAATTAGATCATGAAACATGCAATTACAACACACTAAGAAATCTACAATAGATATAAGTAAGGAGGTGATCAGCTGTTTAATAGATTGCGGATTGGAGCCAGTGACTAGTATATAATAAACATACACTAGTAACCAGGTTGTATCATTGCCATGAGTTTGGATAAAGAGAGAAGAGCCTATGCGCCCTCAAAGCCGACTTTTGGGAGTATGATTTCTTCCCCCAAGCAGCCAAAGGGCCTTGTTCTCTCTCGTTCTTCGATGCAGGTAGGTTCGTTCACTTTCAAAGGTTCTACATCTCAAAGGAAGGGCTCCGGGTGGCAAAACACTGAATGGCCTATTGCTTCAATTCCACTATTTGACTGATTTGCTGCAATATACAATAAGATTTTGGATTTTCCGTCACATTACTTTGAAATTGTAACGATCAAATGTACATACCATAGATGCCGCATCTACCCAACGCCACTTGAGCTCACTCTTGGTTTGAGAGATATCCACCAAGTGACAAAGGAAATTAAGTACCTAGGTCCAAATAAAGATCCGTTCCAGTTACTGACAACCTAAATAAGGGGCGCAGCGGTGCTAATCTCAAAGTGACAATTCAAGCAGTTTACCTCGGCTGTTATGGCATATCCCCTCAGGATATCAAATATCTCACTGTGAGAAATATCAGAGTTGTGCACGCAGAGATCCTCGCGTTTAGTAGGCTTTATCTTGCCACACAACCAACTGTCAAACAGGTGTTTCATGAAAAACGGAACATTCTCATGGCAAAGCAACGTGAATTCAGAATAACCATCGTCGCATTAATCAGAATCTGAAAAAGCAAGCTCAAAGTGATGCCCTGGCACAACGAGTTGAACTTGGTCAAAAAAAGGACTAGATCCATAAAAAGGCATCGCTTATGATAGGTCAAATATCACGAACATCACCTGCAAACATCAATCAAGAATTCATCTACACTAATCAACAATTCATCTATATTAACGTTGATACTATAACAGTATTTATACCACGAAGCTCACTGTCGAAACCAAGATCGAATGTTGTTGGCTGACTAGCAACGGGGTTATCCAACTTCACTGCCTCATCTATTTCTGCGTATGAAATGCATATTGCATCAATAAAAATATTCGTTGCAACTAAAATAACAATAATAATGATGCTGACCTGCAAATATCGACTCCAATTTTCTAGATAAAGAACAGTTGAGTTCGTCGGGATGGAGGAACGGGAGAAATGACTCTTGTGAATTGTAGAAGCAATAGCATGTACAAAGCTAGGTTGATGTGCTTCTGCAAAGATAAAGAAGAAATAGACCTACCTTTCCAACTATCTTTTGAAAACACTGAGCAGGGATCAAAGCACTATTAATAGGTGGGTCCTCCTGAAGTAATCCTTAACAGTTGTTAAATAATGGCTTTTCTAACCAACAGGTCTATTGTTTCCACCTGTAATCCAACCAACTTCGTTTACTATTTTCATAATTTGGTTGATTGATGGGAATTTCCTCCCCCGGAAAGAAAGTGTAGAATCCCTAAGCTTTCTTGTAACCCACTTATATATAGAGAGTGAAGTCAAGAGCCTTAAGTATATCAGTTGTTGCGCTATGCGCATATAGATCTTTTTCACTAGCTTACGAGAAGGTTGCCTCATCAGCAAGCTCCTTTGAGAATTTAGTATATATATTGATTTGCTTTGAAATCATCAGTAGCTGTAAACACTATCATTTTCTTTGAAAGGATTGCTTCTCTCTCTTTGCTAACTTATCATTGTTCAGTTAATCTTTTAAGCACTAGATTAGATGCAGCATCCATCCAACTAGGAAGACAATTATCTGGGTCCAAGTCGTTGATGGAATACATATTTTTCAAAGTGGAAATAAGCATGCATGGGGTTTTGGCACCTTTTGCTATAGTTGCCAGTTATTGCTTTGGCAAGCGTTCTGAAGGGGGTAAAGTCCTTCCTAATAGACCTATTCGTTGTGATGGCTTCCCCTTTGACTTGATGCCCATCAAAGCACATGCACCTTGGGTAGCTCTAAAGAAACAGGTTTACCCAACGACCGAATTTTCCGTAAAAAAATGAGAAACTAGCGAATCAACCATCAAAAAATCTCACTGTACAACAGAAAGAATGGACTGTTAATCTTAATTGGAACGAGATAGGATTTACCCCTAACAGTCTTTACGCTGCCGCGCGCAACGATGATGCGATGACTATGGGAACTCTGCCCTCCTCTATAAGCATTCTCTGGACTTCAACTATTTTTCCTTTTTTGGTCGGGTAGGCGAGTGAGATTGCTTTTTTTATTCACCAAGCTCACCGAAGACATGAGTTCCACTATTTTCTCGTATGTAATCCATCGGGGATTCACCTCAATGAAAGGGTTTTTCTTGCTTTGGAACAGCATGGCTTGGTACGGATCTGGGCATGCTGCGACAACCAAAATGATTTGCTTAACACAAGCAAAATAGTCTCTTTTTTTCAGCCACTCCGTCTTTTTAAACAACTTAAACCGTACATCGTGAGTTTGTTTCGGAAGAAGGAAGCAGAATCTATATCTTGAACTCACAAGAGTGAGTCTGATAAAAGAACTGAACCCGGTGTTACTGCAACTGATCCTGCCCTTGCTTTCACTGAAGTGAACAAAGCTGCTTACTTAGCTTGCCTTAGAACAGAACTGCTTGTAGCTGACTGAACTCTTTCAAGAAAAATAAAGTGAGTCAAAGCTACTTAGTCTGAAAGTATGCTTTCTCTTCCTTTCACTATTATCTTCCCCGCTGCGCGCCTTCTCTACTGTAGACAATATGCATTGAAAAATGAGATGAGCCCGCTGTTCATCTGCCCCTTTTTTCGGTAGGTGAATCAAACTGGCTGGCGCATTGCGTTTTCCAAAACAATTAGCGACATTCGGTTTTTCCATCGAAAAAACGGGATACTTATGTTTAGGTTCCCATTGTCCTTCACTTCAAGCAACAAGCCCAACACCTTCATCAAACATGGGTATCTCTTCTTTCACAAGAAACTCCTTCTTTTCGAAGGTGGCTTTCAAGAAGGAAAGGAATAAAAAAGCTCAATGAGCGTCCATCGAGCTCCAAACCTTATATTCCAAGCGCTCAGACGAGGACAAACCAATCGAATAATCGACGAGTTTCAGGAGGGCGGAACTTGGCTCATAAAAACGAACGTGGAGTAGAAGACAAAACCGGGCATGCCTCAACGGGGGAAAGCTTTTATCAAGAACTGGGGTGGAAGGGGGGAGCGGATCTAATGGTATGGCTTTAAGAAGGACCAATGATTGGAAGCGGCGCTATTCACCGCAGCTCCGGGGCTTCACATTGGTTTTTTCGGACGGCCTCGCTATCTTACTTTTTCGATTTCCATTGCTACTTACTTTGTCCTCAACGCTGGGCGAGTACGAGAAATTAGTACTCTCCTGGTGGCACATCAGTCAGTCCTCTATCTATGCCCTTGTTTGAATTCATAGTCTCATATACAGTAACGTTTCTTCCTCACCTCCGCCGCTTCGCCCTTGACTTATTGGAAAAACTACTTGCTTCATAAAAGGATTCCTCCCGCACAACAAAAAGAACCCTTCCCTGGCTACTGGAACTACTGGATGTGCTTTTTTGCCAAGTGTCACAAAGAAGCAGTCCATAGCCTAACTTACCTTCTGCAAATAAAGCCTTTTCCCTAGGTAGAGAAATGAGTACTGACCAATGCCCTTACTTAGCAGTCAAGCTTTCTTAAGCCGCCTGTCAAAGAGAAGATTCCATCCAGGTGGCCCTGCACCATCCGACTTTCCCAGATCTCTTATCCCTAGCCTATGGAAAGGGCGTAGCGATTCACTCACTGCTTTGCCCTCAACTATTGGTTAATACCCGAGATGAAATGAAACTACTGGAATCGAAATCATAAGATAGGACAGCCTATGACCAATCAATTGTATTTGGGAACTCCAGCTTCAGAGAATTCTGACGAAGGAGAACTCAAACCATACCGCTGGGATCGAAGTAGGAGAACCTTTTTAAGAGGAAAGATGGGGGGCAGTTGAGTGGTGAGAACAAGCCAATCCTCAAATTGAAATAAAAGAAACTCGAGCTCGGACTTTTTCCATACAGTTCATAGAATTCTTGACAAAGCAGCTCAACTCGATAGTCAGTACGCCCACTAGTCGGCTTCCCGGCAGTTTGCGGGATTAACCGCTCGCTATTGGAATCGGTCTATCTAAATGGCCTATCTCCAGATGGATGTATTCTTTCAGTCCCTTTCTCCTCGTTCAATTCCCGGGCATTGAATATACTTCCCCACTTCACGAGGAAGGCAGCAAGATCCTTAAGATAGAAGGGCAATCCCCAAAAGAAGCGGCCAGAGTATCCATTCATTAATAACGGATCGATACCCCTCACCCGTAAAATGGGAATGACGGGCACAGCATCTTAAGATGCCGAAGCCGAGGAACGAATATGCTCGACGAAAAATACGGATAGATATGTAGTAGCTTATGCGAAGCTTAAGGAACTTAACCAATTACTGGAAAGGCAGGCATCTGATACTCTTTCTTCATTGGAACCAAGATGAACCATACTGGTCTTGCCGATGCCGCTCTCACCAACTATGCAGACTCAAGTGATATTTATTTAGACCGAAGACGAGTATACGAAATCGCCCTCGTTTCATAAAACTGCTGCCACGAAAGAGCATCGGACATGATGATTGAAAAAGCCCATTGTGTTTACATGTTGAGAAATCATGGAAATATTTGCATTTTTTCTTTTTAGAACATATACGAAAAAAGACAGTCACTGAATATCATGCTTTTTCCTTAGCCATTGAGATAAGATCGAGAGTAGTTTAGTGAATAGATGGCTGCTTTTGACACTCTAGCTAGGTAGATTAGATAGCACAAGAGGGCAAATACTACTGAAGGAAAGACATATCATTATCCCTTTCTTGGAACCTTGAATACTGAATGCAGAGAGTAGAGGCAGTTACAACAAAACCTAGTCTTTTTGATCCAAAACTGTTGAATGAAGAAATTGGCTTGTGTTACTCATCAGATACGTATCTTGTTGTTCTCCATGGATGATTGCAGAGTAGGTACATTCTTTTCTTTTGGTATTCTTAACATGAATATTGGAGCTCTGGGTGGAGAGCAAAGCAGGAAGCATTGTATAGAAGCTGTTCTTGGAACCCTTTGTATCTAGGAGCATATCCAACATTCTCTGTTACCTCAAGGTAGTTCACGTATGAACTATACGAAGTAAGCAACATATCACGCTTAACATCCCAGCTCTTTTTCTCATTGCGTTCCAAGTTGGTTGGCTCAAGATCAGATAATGCACCACTTAAGAGGTGCAGAAGTTATTTAGCGCATTCCTTACTTTGAAAAGTTGATTCAGTGTTTGTTGCTCCCCAATCTTGAATAAAAGTAACATGGCTTGCCAAATCTAGAGTAGTTAGTTCTTGACCTAAAGTGGAATAAGAGATTATGTTATTTAACATAAATAGGTTGACTTGTGATAGAGGGTCACCTAGGGTTTGGAATGCAGAAGTCTAACAATGGGTAACGTGGCTGACTTTACTAGGATGAACAATGAAGTTATCGTGAACCGTATACAAGTGCATTCCTTCGCTCATCTTGATGATAAAGTTAGCTAAAGATGCATCTTTTTGATTCATAAAATTCGAAAAAAAGGCTCTCCTCGTCTTCTTTCGGTCTCTAGAGGTTGAAGGCATAGACAGTGAAATCTTTCTTTGTTTCTTGTTAATTCTATCGTACACCCAAACTCTGACTGATTCTTTGACCATGTAATCTTGAATTGTATTTCAATAATATGTATGATAGGACACTGGTTTATTTAGGAAAGCTGCAACCCACCCGAAGCCTCAGTTTATGAGGTTCATAAGGTTCGTTATTTGAGGGTCTTTTATGTCCCAAAATACATAAAAAGCAGCAGACACTGTCATATGCTCGTTTCTCTGTAGAATTGTATACAAGGATGATTTGATATCATTAGCTGAGCTCATAAGAGTCTTACCGTATACCAATGGCATATATACTTTATTGACTAGTTTTCGAGTTAGACTCGATGCAACGATTGAACCTAGAGGGTCTTTGAACTCCTCTTTGAGGAACGCTGAGAGTTCATCTATAAGTGACGTGTCAAGATCCTGTATAGTATCACACCACCAATTAAGTTGGTTCTTTTAGCAAGATCTTCATCGAGAAGAAAGTAACTAACTAAGTATTGGGTATGCACTCGATGATTCATCCATACTGATAGGTATATAAGAAATTGGATTAAGTTGACAACTGATTTGAAGACGATTCAACCTCAAAGTACTTGCTATGAAAAGACAAGGGTTGTGAGCACCAGCAGCTAGATCAAGTAGATCAGAAGAAGAGAGACCAGACTTCTCTGAGCGACTAAACCCACAATGCTGCATAACCCAATCATATGACTTAGACAAACTAACTGGAGTTTGATAATGTGCAAAAGTGGCACAAGCCAGATAACTAAATTCATCCGTTGTAAGCTCACGTGGAGATGAGCACCTATCCATGTTATGAACAAGATCATCAATACTAGATGAGAAGAGAATGAGACTTCTAGCTAAGTCTCTCTCATGAAAGTGGAAAAACCCACAGCGAGAAATCCGACCCCTTAAGTCAACGAAGGCTGGGCACCATAGCTTATAACCAGTCAAAGCATCAGCTAGATTGATAAGACACTCTTCATAGCGTGCACGTTGAACTTGTTTATCTAGAATTGATGCAAGATCACTAAACCGAAGATCTTCTCTATTTGCTCAGGAGAGCGCTAAGCGAAGCTTCTAATACACATTCTGAATACGGATCTTTGACAGGAATGATGGCATCAGTATTCCCACTTTCTCCAAGCGAACCCTATTTGACTTAATAAACTCCTACATTTCTTTATTTACCTGTAATGATTGATTCTGTATTGATGTTATCACCTTGCAATACCTGTGACATGATTCCATGTTATGGAATTTTATATTGAAGTGATCGTATTGATGGGATGTCAACATCCTAAATCGAGTCATCATCTGTCCACTATCATATGTTAAGTAAACACCATTCATATCTGTAAACGGTACCATCATGTGAGGATTAGATTAATATTTCTACAGGGATGATTGGTTGATAAACTTCCCTGTTTATTTTGTCGGCTAGGCTTTGAAAGATGGTCAATGAAATATAAGTTCCGAAAAAGGAGGTCACAGTGGAATAAAAAGATGACTGCTCTCTATATTCCTTTCAAATACTTCGATCTAAATAGAGAAAAAGAAGAGTAACATGTATAGTTACTTTTGTCCAGAAGACCTTGAAAGAGCTTCGGATTATAGTGATCCTGTCTGCTTAACGAAACTAGGTCTTTCGGCATAGAAAGAGAGTAGGCTGTGATACCACCCACCCATATAGTGAAGTGAGAAGGGGCAACGAAGCATAGAACTGACTTGACTTCAACTGAAAGTAGGAACATCCAATTCCAGAAGAAGGGGCGTAACCTAAGTATCTGACGAGAGCACCAGTCTTCTTTCTTGAAAAGCTAAGGGAAGATACCTTTCACCATTGGAGAATCGGGTTTATAGTCCAGGTTGAGGAGCACATCCCCGGTAGAAAAGGAAGCTGGCCGCCGATTCTAAGGAGAACTCAGGGAACTCGGCATCTGTTGTGTAAAGCAAAGCGACTCCATCCGATACAAGACTTTGAGTCTGTGCTTGTGGGAATTCTTTGGTAAACAAAATTTCAGACGAACTGCTCCAGCTCCAAGCAATTCGGGTAGTCCTCAGATTTGAATCCATTCCTCTAGAAGATCAGTCTTTTTGACATTCTCTTCCGGGCAAGTCTTGAACTACCAAGCAAGCGTTTTTCGACTTGACTTGACTAATAAAAACGCCAGCCAACTTTAGTATATGCGCCAGGAGTAGAATAAGCTTTGAAATCAGGTCTACGCCTGACTGATGCGCACACCTGCGAAGCAGTCAAGAGGATACGCAGGTGCAGGGTACCGAGAATAAAGTATACCATGATATAATGGCGCATAGATTTACTTGCAGGAATCTTAACCGCTCCGCCCGCGCCCAGCCTTTCTTTTATATCCTTGGTCGAGTGATTTGTGATAATAGCGAAGGTTTTGTATGTAATGAGAGAGGCCCAACGAACGATGCCTTAACTACCAAAAGGGAGTGAAACATTCTCTAGCTCTACTTGCCTACAGTGGTGAAGCTTCTGGAATGAATAAGAGCCCGGAAGGAGACCTAGGGAGCAACTCAAAGCAGATGATTCAGGAGTCGTCAAATAAGCAGTTTCCGTAGGCTGAACATCTATCAAAATAAGTATATCCTAGATCTCGGGCTGCTGTTTTCCATCTTCAAACCAAATCTCCGAATCAAAGAACTTAGCAATACGGGATGTGGCGGGTAAAGCTTCGCCCTTTTGCTCCTGCGGACGGTTCATTGGTAATAGAGAGTGTGGTAGCTGCTTTTTATTTGAGCTGCTCGTGGTCGAGCGAAACACATATAAGGGCCTCCTTAGTGAAGTTACCCGTCTTATATACAGACTCCGCCTTCATCAGCAAGGAAACTTCTAGGGAACTGCGCCAGAAAAGTGGGTCATGCTGGTCTGTGGATTCCTGCCGGATTGGTATTTGAGATTAGGATGGGTATCTGAGATCGGTATTGGATTGAAGAGAAGGAATCAGTATTTCTGGGGTACAGTATTGGCTTAAGGTGCAGTATTGGCTTATCGGTTGTAGTTCGCCGCTTCAGTTGACTTGTAGTGGTGAGCATCAATTCCCGCTCCAATTGTTCCCCTAGATCTCTTTTCTATCCTCGCCCTGAGCTATCTTCTCTGTCCTTTCATTCACAGTCCTTGACTCGAGGAGTTCAAGCAAGAATCCAGTGGTAAACTGTATGAATCCAATGGCAAACTCTAGAGGGAGCTTCTATTCCATAGAGGTATCTCTTCCTTCGGCGCAAAGGAGCGTTTGTTCCCCTAAGGATATCGGGTGTATAAGGTTCTGCTGGATATCGGAAGATAAGGGGTGGTAGTATTCTTCCATCAGCGTGGTAGTATTAGTAAGAGTGTTAGTATTGTGCTTGAAGCGCCTTCCTTGGATTAAAATAAATCAATTCCTAGGATTCAATTCAATGAAATGGGGCTTTTCGTTCGTAACATGCCGTAGTTACTCACTGGGGCAAAATCAAACCGGCAGGAAACAATCAAAGGTTGCCGAGCGAGGGATTCTTTAGAGAGAGTCCTTCAGTAGACCTTTGTTGAGATGTGTTTCCCGGGCGGGGCAATATCCTCCAAGGCAAGGGCCAGGGTATGTGTGCTTCTCATGAAGGTGAAACAACGATAGCATCAAAGCCTAGATTCAGCCTTCAGGTTTGACCACCTTACACTAGTAGAGGAGCGGGGACATCTCCAAGTAGCCTAGGGACCAAAGAGAGGAAGGGAATTGCACAGGAATGCTAGACTCAGTCCAAGCACGAGAGTGCCAATCAACTGGTTTGGTAGCTCAACCAAGGACTCTGAAAGCACTTGTGCCTCCTCCCTGAAACTCAAATCTCTTCCGTCCTTCATTCCGATCTTCGTCTTGAAATTATTGAACAGTTGTTTCGGTAATGCCTTCGTAAAGATGTCCGCTGCTTGATCACGACTCGCCACGTGGCTCATTGGCTCTATCTCTCTATCCCGGGAATGCAATGCGGTCCTGGCACCGGAATCTCATGGTCGAGAAGCGGCCTTTCATGGATACCGGTCGGTTGTCTTGGTAACCTCCCTGCGCCTCCAGGCGCATCGTCTAAGGCTTAAAACTTCTCATATGGTATCTGGTCCAAGAATAGTGCGCGGTCTTCGGAAAGCGGAGAATCTTTGGTTGAATGGTAACCTGTCGGTAGTGGAATCGCCTCTATCTAAGCAAAGAAATAAATAGCTCTTGCTGTCTGGCGGATTTCCTGGAAAAAATCAGCTAAGTCGTCTCACTTCGTTCGGAAGCTACGATCTTTGTTTTTCTCGTGAAAACCCAAATGATTCTACAGGTCTCCCTCCCTAAAAGAAAGAAAAAGCAAATACACTATTGACGATAATATGCATTTTCGAAATATGATGAGATATCCCAAATAAGAAAAAAAACCAAAAGAGTATACTACAAACTTATATATCACATATATGAAAAGAGGTGGAAAAGTTCAATCCGTAAACCTCATCCCTTCTTTCCTTCCATCTCGCTACCTACTTAACTTACAGTCTGAAAGTTGTACACACAATAGTGAAGTCGGGGCGAAATCCCTACCAACCATTTGAGCTAATAGGACCAGTCAATTTCTGAGAACAGGGGATTACCAGACCAAAAAGAAGTGTTTGAATGTCTGAAGTGAGAGATTTCCCAGCCAGTGTGTTACTTGACTTGTTGGAGGGAATTACCAAGATCGCTTGTTCATCGGATTTCTCTTTCATTTTTCCTTTTCAGGCACAGTTGCTTTCCTTGATTCGGGCACAGATTTGTAACACTCCATCTACAGAGCAGCCAAGGTACAACGGTCGTTACTTATAGCTGAAATTCCATTTCCGCGGGAGCACAATGAAGGGGGCGAAAGAAGTTCCACCAGAATCTGACCATATATGTTATTCTTTGCTCTTGATTCACTGTCTTGCTTCTCTTTCTTTCTATTTGGAATTTGTGGACCTATTGAGGTAGGTGCAGGACTATCTAATGTGCCTGCCGAGGGTGACTTCAAAAAGTGCCTCTAATAAGAAACCTGCACCTCATTCTGCATAGTTCGAGAGAAAAGCTCTGATGGCGGGGCGGGCAGTTCCTGTTGTGCCATTGCTTTCGGTTGCGCTATTCATATACTTGTATATAGAGTGATTGCGGTAGTCCGAAGCTAGCTATCGTTTCCGCTCTGTAATTTCTTATTTACGTTGGTAACCCCAACGCCATCATCATATTCACTCAGTCAAAGTGGACTGCGGTTTTCATTCAATTCTCTCCTTTCCGAAATCAAAGCCGATCATGAGTCGTTTCATATAGCGACAAAAGTCCGAGATCCGGATTCTCCCGTGTGACGAATCGAATACTCAAATAAGGAAAGAAGAAAGCAGGTTGAATAAAATAAATAGTTCAAATTGAAGGAAGTCACAGAAGCAGGAGTCTTACCTTGGGACCTACATCTGTGTGTGTATTGGCTTGTCCCAGTCTTCCCGTGAAAGAACCGGTAGTCCAAGAGCCCTTATCCATTAGTTAGCAGATGAACGGAGATTGGAGAAAAACCCTTATCTCTTATATTAGTTCACTAATCTGTTACTAGAATCTTCGATTGTTGGAACTTTGAGTCGTAAGAGAGTGAAACGACGAGCAATTCTTTATTGTTGCCGGCTCGAGATCTCCTAGCGTGGTGTAAGGCAAGCTCGGCATCGCCGTCAACCTTTTTGTTCCCTTTGTTCTTCACTTCCTCGTATTCGAATTCCAAGAAGAAGACCGACCTGAAGCCTAGGCTTCCCCCCCCCTTCCCTAATAAGGCGTTAGCCATCTCTGCCAAGATTGATAGATCGAGGACCGGAAGAAAGGGCGCTTAGCCGGAAGAACTTCGTCGTTGGGGATGCGTGGGTGCGGAAGAGATAGCCACCTAAGTGTCGGCAAATTGTGACTAGAGGAACAATGTGGGCTTTTTTCTCTTTGCTAGCTCGGTGCTATTGTGTTTTCAAAACAGAGTCATAAATATCATATAGAAAGGGAAATGAAGTAAGGGGTGTCGGCCTACAGCAAGAAAACAGATGGGCGTGCTAACGCTTTGCTAGCTTGTTGGAAAACGACTTGTCCACTTTATTATGACTATCCCTCATTGGTTGCGGATTCCATTATCAAGAATGTATCCACCCATACATATAAGTACTCCTCTGTTTTGGATCCTATATATTCTAAACTATCGAAAACTTCTCGCTTTCTCTAGTCAAAAGCCAATTCAACAATATGGATTCGTCTCGGACTCAGTCATTTCATGGGCGAGCCTCTAGTGAACTTCACCACCGAGGAGCACATCACGTCCAGGATCCCCCTCCCTGCTCGACGGATAAAGTCGACAGCTCTCATAGCGCGCCTTCCTTCTGGCGCAAAAGGCTCCCGCAGTAGTGGTGAACATTTTCTCCGTAGCAGAAGTACTCCTTAGAAGAAGGGGGCGATCAGAACATTGCAACGGATAGCCAGAGCTTCGGGTGCTACTATTTGTTTTTTCGGTTCTGGGTCGAGCTGGCCATATCAAAACAGGAAATAAAAGGCCCCGTAGTTGATCGTTTAGGGGCCGCCTCTAAGAAACTGTATTCGCTCTATTTTGAGGCCCTATCCTTCTATGAAACTATTAAGTTAGATGGTTAGCTCTTCTTTTTCTCCTCAAGAAAGAGAAGGGAAGAAACATCCAGCATCTCTATATACGAGTTTTGGAAATGAAAAAAGAAATAGGTTCATGACTTTCAAAGAAGCTTAATAGGAAAAGCTCATGTGGGGTTGTGCAGGTTTTAGGGTTTACTAGTAGGTTTCTGATCTGCCACAGTGCGCCAGATGGAGATGTTGGTGAAAAAGGAATCGTGACAAAAGCCTATAAACTATGCTAAGCGATGCTCTCTATTCTTCGCTGGGTCAGGCTTTTTGTCAGTTATTTTTTATAGAAGAAAGAGCAAATGAATGAGAAATCAAAATAGAAAAACAAAGGAATTGAAAAGTGTTATCATTGTTTTGTAGTGAATTCCGAGCAAATCAAAGTCATGGTAATTTAGACCAAATGCCTTCCCCGAGATCACCTTCTTTCCGAGCTTAATGACTATAAAAGTGTGTTTTCTATTCAGCATTCAATGATGAAGTTTGAAAGGACTCACTCAACACTTCTACAATGGGTGTTTGTTGGGGAGATTTCAAGCTTGAAATAGAAACCTTACCTGCATCTACCTTGTTGGATTGCCCTTGCACTAGTTGAAGCCTAAGAAAAATTCTTTCCTATCACTAACGCAAAAGCTGAACAACTGGGTTAACTGATTGGCGGGCATCTTATTTGACAATAGAGCCAGAGCATTGGAACAAAGTAGTCCTGGATGCAGTTCTATCAGGACATATAAGTAGGATACTTCGGTCTTCTTTCTTGACGCAGCAATAGCTACTCGACTGCACCTAAAAGTAGTCTCAATCTGCTGAAAGACCCGCTCTTTGGTCGCTTCTTCATTTGGTCTAGCCAAAGAGATGAAAAAGACCTTTGTTGCAGTAGCCTAAAAACAAAGGACAGAGCCAAAGAGATCAATGTCTTATTGGTATTTGCTCGATTTCGGTCGATAACGTTAGTGAATTAGGTGAATGTACGGGATTCGAACACAAGCTCTTTTGTGTGAAAAAGATAGTATGAAAAAAAGTCTGCCCCTACCCTGGGGAGATAATTCTTTTTTCTCTAACTCAGACCGACGGCTATAAAAAAATACACTATCTATGAGAAAATGCAAAAGGACGGGCGGACCGTGCCCCCTGCTCCGATCTAAGGTGGGTTGGTCTTTCATGCCTAGCCTTCGTACGTGTAGAACTTGTAAAAAGAGCGAGTACTTTTTATCCTGAACAGAGATACTGTATTTTCCAACCGAACAAAAGGTTCCACTTATTTCGTTCTAAACTAGTGAACTCACATGCCTACGTTACTCACTGGCCGCTAAGGAGAAAGCACTCAAGAAAAGGAAGAGAGTCGAGAGGAAGAACCGGCATATTGAAGAAGTGTGCTGAAGCATGCTGCACGCCAGGAATGTGCCAGGGAGGTTCTGGGCCGAATGCATGAGAACGGCCGCCCACATCATTAACCGGCTACCTCAAGAGAAGATGGGTTTTGACTCTCCAAAACCCATTAACTCAAAAGATGCCTAGGCTTCCCGACTTCGTAACTACCTAACTCTACATAAATGGGGGAGCAAATAGGGGTAATTTAGGGATCTCCAAAAAATGGGAGGAGAGTAAGAGTATAAATGATTAACTAAAATTTGTTTCAAATCCAAAAATGTAATAACCTTTTGTTGGCCAATGCAAAACTTGACTCACACTCTCCATGCTAGTGGCGGACTCGTGGTGTAATTTATGAAAATTCTTTCTGAAAATTAGCGCGTCTCAACATGGAATACACAAATGGAACACAGAAATTCCAAAATGAAATCAAAAGTGCTAACCCTTTCCTTTTTTCACCTGTCTTGACTCAAAGTGTTCCTTCCACAAGTAACTTCTTTTTGAAACTTTGAATTGAAAAACAATTTAGCAGTAACTAGAACTTGATATGTTCTACAAGTTAACCTAAAAAAGGTGAAATATTTCTAATAATAGCAAGACAACAAATAGAAGCTCTACCTTTGCAATTGTTTTTGAACTTAGGCTTCAACCAGAATATTCTACTTCATAATTTCTTCAATTAAGAGAGCATATAGCAACATAAGTTTAGACAACTTTATATATCTGAAATCAAGCGAGTACTTTCCTATTTCAATACCCGAGGAAACTGAATACTTTTCATAGAACCTCAATCAATACCCTAGACAGAAAACAGTATACAAAAGTTCATAACTAGTATCGTTTCAGTGGGTACCTGTTTCAGTATATACTGGTTCAAATTTCAGCTTACAACATAAACTAAAATACTTGAATGGTACCTACTATACGAGGCCCAATTGGCAAGGGATCTAAACCTTACATATTATCCGACGCACCAGTGTAACTGTACTGGTCATGATCAGCACGATTTCGAAATAGATAAACAAGCTTACCTTGTGCAATTGTCTTTCACATCTAATAGCTGCTTCACATCAGATAGCGTGGAGCTGTCTTTTGGTAGAGGTTGAGAAAAAAGTATTTATCCCCTGTGAGTAACTACTAATGTGTAGAACAAAGAAGACCTACCTAGTCGTTCTTTTTAGAATGGCTAGTGGTAAGAGATGTTGCATCAGGATGTGCCAATCAGGGACCAAAAACCTTCTTATCTTTTTCAAGTACACGCCCAGAGATAAACGAAGTAGGGAAACTGAGCACTCTTTCGGACTTAAGAAAACATCTCTTTTTCCTTGGGGCTCATCGGGAAGCAAGCTGCTGGTGGGTAGGTTCTTTCTGCCCTAGCCTCTGGATGAAGTGTATCCCTCATAGCCATGACCAAAAGCTCTAAAGGGGAGGTTCCATTATCTTTGGATTTTCGTACAATATTCCAAAAAGTGCTTACTATACTTTCACCCCAATTTGGATCGAAATGCATCACATCGACCGCCTTTCCCAATATGGAAAATCTAATAATATGCTCTTCTTCTTCCATGGGGATTTTCTTCCACGTTTAAGAGTGTTATCTTGCTTCTTGCCACATTCAAATTCTTCACTTGCTCCATCCATCAAAAGTTGTGGAATATTGCCGAAAGCGACGTCCCCGGAATGGCATTTTCTAGTTGTGAGCCGACCTGGGCACGAGCATACTCTTCTTCTTCTAATAATCGGAAACTTACCAAAAGAAGTTCAATCGTCGAAATGCGAAGCTTGGCATTGGACTTTCTCGGGTGAGGACGGCACTCTTGACTTTTGAGAAAGAAGGCCACGTTTTTGATAACATGCTAAGCTTGATTTCCGGCACACAGTGTGCCATCACCATATACGACTATGATTGCTTAGGCTTGATACTAGAACAAAAGAATCATAGTAAAGAGGGAGGATCCTAATAGACACTGGCAGCTCGGCCGACATATTTACTCTTTTTTAACCTTACTTATGACTGAAACTGCTGGATGTATTTTTCTTCAGACTCGTACGTAGATGATCGCGGATACTCTCGTGCGGGTAGGAGCTTGGAGGACTTTATAGCTATAGTACAGAGCCGAGGACAAATGAAGCCTGAATAACTAGTCTGTATCATTCCCTGGGTGAATTTTTTGGAGAAAGAAGCATTCCAACTCTGTGTGGTGAGAACATAGGACACACCCACCTTGTTGCTCATACACTGAAAGAGCTAGACACATACATTGAGCTTTGTGCGAACGAAAAGAGCTGCTCTTCTAGACGCGAGCTAGCAGCTGATATAATGAATAAAGAAACCTTTTTCTCTGAGCACGCACGGACCACAAAATGGAGTACTTTCTGCCTGAATTCTTAATATGATGAAGATGGAAAGAGATGCTGAGTAAAGACAGAAAAGCACTGTTTAATTTCTCTTCTTTAATAAGAAAGTAGTGTTTTCCAAAGAATAGGTCCCTTTACTACCAAACTTTGCTGGGAGCCAATGTCCGGATTTTCTTCACCAATGAAGTCGGTAGATGGTGGAATGAGTACCAGGGGGGAAGTCGACAATACTGCTGAAAGAAGATGCAATTCCTGAGCCGGGAGAAGAGGAATGGGAAGGATAGAAAGTTTCAGGAGGGCTGCCAGACTACGCTCCATGCTCTTCAGGAAAAGAGGGTAGGCTGGAGCTAAGGTAAGTAATAAGCTCTTTCCACCCTGGGACTCTATATATGGGTATAGGTATGGGAAGCTTTACAAGTCAGATCGCTTCGGTAGTTAAGGAGGATAAGTAAGCTGGATCAAGAAAAGGCCAAGAAAGAAAGAGAAAAACTGGAAAGAAACTCTACTGTAACAGAGAAACCACCTAGCTAGAAGAAATCGACAAAAAAGCTCTATCAAATTCAAACAAAGTACACGGCCCAGTCCAAGTGCCAGAAGAACATAAGTGCGGCGGGAATTCCACCACTTTCCAACCACTATGATTAGACGAAAGAAAGGCATTGTTTTGCATCGCAATCAAAGTCAGTCAGTAGTCTGGCTGGCTGGATAAGAAAGAATCAAAAGTCTTAATCATAAGCAACCGTATAACTAAGAAGTTCTTATGTATGTATGTCAGAACCTGCCGACCAAATAGTTGAGCGAACATACCTATTTTACCAGACTTTACCGTAGTCAAGCTCTAAAGAAAGAGAAGGTCTAGCCTGCCTAAAGCAACCACTATAGTGTTACTTCCCCTAGGAAGCTTAATTCCAACACATTCCTCTGAAGTCTGAATAACTAGAAATTACACACTGTCCTAACTTAATCTATAGTAAAGGACAGACTATACCAGAGCCGGGAGTGCTTTTTCAGAGCATTTATTCTTACCAATGAAAACAAACACAGGGGCCAGACCAAAAGCAACTTTTTTCTACGTTCAAGCAAGGCCAGGAGAATCTGATGCAATGGAAAGCATGGAAGGAAAGAGTGGAGTGGTCAGACTTTGGTTTATCGAAATAACAAGTTTTAGGCTTTTTGCATGCTTGCCTTGTTCGTTGAGGGTACTCAATCCAAGTGATATGTATTACTATCTCTTCTATCCGGCTGTTCTTTCGTTCGAGCGAGATGGATGCCAGCCATCTTTTGCCTCAGATAAGAAGGCACTCTTTCTTTCTGGTATGGTACGTACCCCTTGACTTTGTGTGCTACCACGCTTCTTCGCTTCCACTTTCCTTTATGACAAGGAGTTCTTTATAAAAGAAGCATTTAACGATTCTCCGATCTTAAAAGATTCACCTCTTCGAAGACATGAATAATAGTAAAACACGGGTGCATCGAATGGGACAAGGAATGCGCTCTTCCTCTTTTTCCTGTTCTCGAATCTGCTGCACATGAAGATGAAGTGGAGATCAAACTATCTATCCCGCTCCAATCTATTATAGGTCTTCCAGACCACACGTAGGCAAGCAAACTATAGACCCACCACAGTACAGTATGTATTCGTGTTTGTTGGACAAAGACAGTCAGTAGGTGACTTGACTATACAAGTAGGCAAGTAGTCAATCAAGCTAGCTATAAACAAAGCACTTAGTTGCCCAGGCTATAAACCACTTATTTATTTGTTTGGGCAATCTCTTTTTCCTAACAGAGAAGACTTGGCTCTTCTCTCTCTTGAGTGATTGATGAAAGGCTGCTTTCGGAGCAGATGGACACCCAGATATATCTACATGTGGACCTTGATGTGAAACAATCTAGGGGACCGGCTGCGGAGCTATGTTTTCGCTGAATTCCGCATTTCTTGTCTCAGCAGCAGCTCTCGATTTCTCGTACACGCCGCTCATAGTGATTACCTCCAGGAGCCTAGAACGTAGAATCTTGCTGCCTTCAAACAGATTCCTCAGTTTCTTAGGGATCTTTCGCTATGTAGCACCTAGGATTACTTTCTGTCGTCAAGCATAGTGGAGAAAGGAAATAGGGCATTCCAAAGCTTCTGTTAGTATACGTTCCAAGGTATCCAAGACCAACCTCTCTTTGTCTGCTGGTTTAGTAATTGGTCGTAACTGGTCTTTCCGGGGCTCTCTTCGGGATCAAGGTCCTGTACATGGGTGAGCAGCGAGTTGTGCCATCAGCATATAGTACGTCTCATTAGCTCAATTTTTTCTTGAGTGTTCAACTCCGTCCCATGTTTGATTTTGGGCTAGGGCATCTTGTTCTTTCCTAGCCAGTCCCAAGAAAAGGACTGGAGACATAGCTTACTCTCTTATTAAGCAGTAAAGAAAGCTCTTCAAGCAAGGTCATACATAATCTCCCTCGCTAGGGCATTTCTTCTTTCTTACTATGAAATCCACCTATGAGCTTCTCCTTGTAAACACTTAGCTCCGCCCTTGATTAATTGTAAGAAAACCTAGTGTATCCCTCCCCCTATCTTTCACGCATTGCCTTCTCCTTCTCACTCCAACCTTCGTACAAAATAAGAGCAGGTAGGAAGTCCTGGCTATGTAGGAAGGTAGTTCGGCTCTTTACAGCGTAGATGGGACTTGCTGTACTTCTCCTTATCCTTATCAATTTCAGAGAGTGCCTGCCCCCTAAGAGAGGCTTTTGGTTCGGATCTTTGCATTTCGATGGATCCATCCTTATACTACCCTAGAATACTTCTTTCGCGCATTGAGTTTACTACTGACTTTCTATTTCTGCTTATATATATATCATATAGCAATAGCAAAAGGGACCGGCTCTTTAGTACAAGTCTTTCCTTGACGCCCAGCTATTCATTGGATTGACATTTGATCTACTGATTGAGATCGACTTCCTTGATTTTCTGATAGAGCTTTAAGTTCTAAATATAAGGCGGCTATTGTTCATGTCGGTTAAGATCTTTGGACTTCGACAAACCAACAGGTCGTTATATATATAATTTCTCTAATGTTCAGAGTTTCTCTATGAATTGACATAAAGTTGAAGAGTGAGAGAGATTCTTTCCTGGGTCCACTTGCCCTTCTAGCCTCCTGAGACAATAAGCATTATTAGTAAATCCGGTGCGTAAGGGAGAGAAAAGAGAATCTCGGTAAGATCGTTCGGTAAAGCCTACCATTCTACAGATCCCAGATCTACCGATTTCCATTTACTAGCTTCCAAAGCTTCAACTTCAAATCTTTGGACATGTCGATATTAGACATCGAAAAACAAAGCTTTCTACTTGAAAAAAGAAATAGCATAATGTTGGGGTAATTTTCCCCAATCAATAGTCATAAGAAGGTGGTATATGAGTTAAGATCTTGTCTTGGCCTGCAGGGCTTTTATGGCCAAGCTACTCAGGAGACTGGTCACTAACAACTACTAAAAAGGTGCCTGCTCAGGTAATGAAAGACAAGTCCTTCCCCCGACCAAGAATCACGGCTAGCGGTTCTAGCCGCTAGAGTGAAACCATCTGCCTCCTGAGCCTAAGTAAGTTTCAGGCTGTAGGTCAATAGCTAAAGCTAAATCAATAGTCAGTCCTTGAGTGGCTCTCTTACTTCATTGGAAGGGGAACTTACAAAAAAGTCTTAAGATACCCCGGCTCACCCTTGATCCACCAGCCTTCTGAATTCAGGTCCGACCCGATCTTACTTAGGCTGGTAATGAAAGCGAGAACAAAAGTATCCGCATCTGGGAAAGCAAGAACCCTTCGACTATTTATACATGGGCCGGGCACCCAAAACGAAATGAAATGTTTAAAGCAGACCCGTTTCTTTTTTCAAATAAATAACGCAGCGGGCAGCGAAACTCCGTGTATAAGTAAAAAAGCAGCCTAGTAATAAGAATTTTTCATTAATCTTTTTCTTTATCGATAATCTTGATCAAAGTCTTTTTTTATGCCTCGGCTATCCTTCTTCTAACTAAATAAGCAATTTCTCGCTTCTGTGTACCTACTCTACTAGCTCGAGGGGAAGCCATTTCACCAAGGAAGGGAGAAGCCATTGAACAAGCTAAAGGCCCACATTCTCTTACCTGCATTTGGGGAAGCGAGCGCCTTGCCTAAGAAATAGAAGGAGCTGGGTCGGGTGCTGGAAAGGAAAAGGCAGGTCAAGTCCGAAGGAAACTCCAATCTGCAAGCGGAACAACGAGTTTAGAAGGCACGTTCTTGAAAGAGCACGCTGACTCCGAAACTCATATAAGGCTCGCGATCGGGTGCATTGTTGAGTCGGGGACGGTTCCATAGGCGGCTACTCTAAGACGGATCAAGTTGGAAGGAAGTTGGGCTATATATTAAGGCAAGTTGACCCGACTTTCCAATTTCGTAGATAGAACAGTTCTAGTATAAGGTTAACCCGGCCTTCCTAAGAGTACTAGGTTAAAGGGGAGACCTCTACAGCCCAGAAAGAAGCGATTCCTTAATCTTTTCCAAGATATGCGGTAGGTTAGAATGATTCACTAAACAAAGCCATTGATTGACTTTCCCCAGGAGATTTCTTATAGGAAAGGTTTGAACGAACAAAAGTCGCTTATTGCGGTGGACACAACCGAACAAGCGCAATACGCACACTATATTCGAATATGAAATTCGTTTATGTGCTTGCTCTTCTCTTTTCTCAAGGTAGGATTGGTAAAAAACAGTACTTGTCTTTCGATGGGCCGATAGGGTGAAAGTCTGGTTCTTGATTCTTGCCTAAAGGAAGAGTCTAGCTAGGTTGGTGATTCGATCCCCTTCGGATGGCACGAGATTTGGTCTGTCGATTCGATAAGGAATCAATAGGTTCTCTTAGTTCATTGAGTTAAGGGAGGACCTTTCGTGGGGATTCGTGGAAGAGTTGGCGGTGATTCCCTTTCTATCTACGCGATGTGGCAAAAAAGACGGATTGTTTGAGATATGCCATGCCTGCATTAAGATTTAAAACGTGTCGTCTACTTCCAGGAAATGTTTGGAACAGAGAACTTTCTAAAATACAACGCCGCATTCTCCGAAGATTGAGGAAAAAGCGGAAATCCATTAAAAGAAATCTTTCTCTGAGAGAAAATCGAAACAGTAACATAAAATTACAAACTACACGAAAGTTGTCCCTTTTTTATGCCAGGGAAAACAGGAGGATTGCCCTATTCCGAATGTTTGATCTTCTTAGGGGTATTTCACATACACGGGAATGCGTTCCCCGCAGGTGGTCCCGGGTCTTCCCCAAAAGTAGGTAGCCCCGGTTAGCTGCGATGGCATGTGCAGTAGCTTTAATTATTACATTGTATGAATTCATTCTTTTAGCACGAAGACAAAGAGAACTGGGAAAAGAAAGGAAGGGAAGACGGCTACGAACTCGGGTACTCACCCGTTGGAAAGTAGGTTGCCAGTTCAACCGAAGCCGGAGAAAGAACGCAGGATATTCCTAAAAGGGGTCTGGGTTAACCAAGTAGAAGATCGAATGGAATAAGCCAAAAGAAAAAGGGGATTCCACTATTGACTGGAAAGATAGAGCCAGGAATTGATGTATCTGTAAAAGGAATTCCACTAGGAACTCCTCCTATATGAACTACTGATACAATGGCACTAGCCAAATAAACCCTTGGTAAAGCAGAAGAACTTAACACTGGCTAGAAGATAACTAAAACAGCATTGAGGGAAACTAGAGAAAAGGAAACTTACTTGAGTCTATGTCTAGACTTTGGAATATAGCGATCGGTTACCCTACTCCTCTGGAGCCAGTTTCCGTTCTAAAGGGGAGAAACTGTATGGGGTCTCCTACTACGCTTCAAGCTGCCAATCCAGGAGTGAGTCTCGGGATCGAGGATTCCAATATAACCGCATGGGCTCTTCAACCAAAACTTTCAATTCCTGCGACACCGATTTAAGCCCAAATAATTCACAAACAGTATGGGCCATTTCCCAATTTAACATTCAATTTAGTAATTTTCTTTCATCAAAGACTTTCCTCGGTCCTGTGAAGGAAGTGCAAGGAGGTGAACAACTCAAAGGTTAGAGCGGAACTTCAAAAAGTTCTATTTGTATGCAAAGAAACCAGCAACGAAAGCTAGTTCACACACATACTCTATATGAGATTATCATTTACTCTTTGAATATTTAGATGATTGATTTTTTAGAAAACTATTACATCTTATCAGACTCTATCACCCTGGTCTATTTTCCTTACCTTAGAATTGTTTTAGAATAAGAACACCTTTCCTACAGAAGGTAAGAAGCTGAAGCCTATTCGCTATGGCCCTTTCTAGATTATTCGCAAGATTGGTGATAATGCTTGTCAACTCAACCTGCCAAATTACATGGCGGTGGTTCGCGCAAGGGAAATAAATAGGACTAGCTTATAGGCTTGCTTGGTAAGGAACAGTAGGCAAATTCGCTCTGTCAAGTAGGTAGGCTAGGTAATCGAGTGAATAGACTTTTGAGAAAACAGAACAGGAATCTGGATCGCTAGCTAGGTCAAGTGAGCGGGAAAGTTACTAGATAGAGACATATCTAACAGGTCGAGGAGTTGGGTAAGCTAGTTAGGAAGGATAAGAGTTGTCACGTGTCTAGGCTAGAGGGGTAGTGTAGTATGCACCAACGTATACTTATTGAAAATAATAAATGAATAGAATAGGGTTGCATGAACAGATCAGTTACACGGCGAGTCGATTTTAGGTAAACAAGTAAGCTAGCAAGTCAATTGAATTATTTGTCCGAATCCTGTAAGCAAAGAAATGAAACTATTGCGAAAGTACGTGCCCGTGTAAAGCATTCAAATAAGTTGATTGACAAAATCAATAACTAACTGCCTTGACCCATGGAAAATGAACCCTATCAAAGGCTTGTTTGCTAACACTAGCCCTATCCGCAGAAGAACCTCTTTAGCTTCTTTACAACTATAGTTATCTTCCTTCCCAATCAACCGAAGAACTTAGGAACCTGGACACAGGCTTGGTGATACTTCCTTAGTTAGCTTTCAGGCAACAAAGGAGAGTTCAGAACACCCTTACGCTCAAGGTAGCTTGTCTCCACTGCACTAGATGCGCATGTAGTCGTAGCAGCAGTCCCGCTTTTCCCTAGTCTATTTGTTGACTTGTGACCTAACGACTTTCCATACTCATATCTATTTGACTCATTAAAAAGCACTTTCCCTAGTAGCTTGGCCCCATACTTTACTCCTTGACTAATCACTGTAAATGCCCTAGCTGAGCAAAAACGAGTATTCTCTCTTTCCTCTCCCCAATCAATGCGAAGAAATCAAGTCATATACCTATCGTATAAGAAAAGCAGCCTATCCTACTGTACCTATTTTCCTAGAAAGTGCTAGCCCCAAGCAATGATCTATGCCAAGCCCTAGTGTGCGTCCCTCTTTGTTTACTAGTCCGTGCTATGTTTGCTAGTCCTAGTCCTAGGTTGACCTCCTTATTCTTTTGAACTTCAGAAATCCTTTGTTCGAGGATGAACTGGAAATACCCGAAGGAGAACCAGCACAGCAGGACGACCCTCTGTCCGCCTTCTTTCAAAATGAGGAAATTGTCTCTTAATTCTGTATGGAATTACATAATTTCTTAACAAAGAAGAGCATGATCCCGGGGCGCAATCCCACAAAAGACAAGCCCAGCACCTCGAAGTCAAAGCAAGGAAAAGGAAAGAAAAAGAGTATGAAAAGCTAACTAAGAAAGACTCTGAAATGACCACACAAAAAGTAGGAGTCGGTATATGAACGAACGTCAAAAGTAGTGATTGGTTGATCCACTTCGCAAAAAAAATCTAGTTAGTTTCTGACTTCACAAGCACGAGCAAGCAGATATTATAAGACGAAAGCCGACCGAAAGCGTTAGGCGCATCCCAACAAGCAAGCAACGGCTCTGATATTCTAAAAGCAATCCATGGATGAGTATGAATAGAAAAGGACAAGGCCTGCCTAGTGGAGAAGCAAGACATTGGAAGATCGACATGAGAAGCCAAAGCAGAAAGCAAACATACATGTAACTAATAGGCTGGCTCTTTGGCAAGGCGAGTGACTGAAGTAAGTACAGAGCTAGACGTATCTAATAGAATGAAATCTAAGTGAAGATTAGCAGTCATAAGGAATAAGTATTCTGCTCCTTACACCCCGCTCGCTCATTTGCTTGCTAGCTTTCGAGTCTGTCCTGGAATTACTTCCCGCCAAAGAGAAGGAATTTAGGTGATACAAACTCTTTTCTGCTTGCTTGTAGAATGCCATGAGTTGTTAAACCCTCGGCTTGACTAGTCCTTGTTTCAGTTGGTCTACCTACTTACTGCATCAAGGTTTATCACTTCTGCTTTATTCCATAAACACCATAGCGAAGAAAGGGATTCTACTACATACACTGTACCTACCTTACTTGAGTACATTAATCAACTTAGGAAGGGATTACATGGATTTCTATAAAAAAACACCTTGATATGTAAAAACCAGCTAGTCTTTCTAAACAAACTACTCCGCTGCAAGAAATAAGATCCAGCGCTTCAATATCCATCCGGTGTGTGTCGTAGGGCCTCTCTGCTGTTGAATAAGCGAGAGTAGAGTAGCGTTCTTCATGCTTTCAGGCAGGCAGGCTGCTTCAAAGATAAGGCAAGGAAATAAAATCGAGGGTGCACCTGTAGCGTTCGTGATCGGTTTTTCCTCCATTTTCTGTTTCTCTGAAACTACAGGAGGGAGGAATGAGAGTATTGATTTCCATTTGGCTTGATTTGATCCTCTCTGATAGCTAGTAAAGTCAATCGGTGGATAGTAAGGATCTCGTATTAAGTCGTTCGCAAAGAGTAGAAGAAGCGGGTCCTCAATTGAAGAAGTTCTACCTTACAGAGTGTGGCGCGTACTAAACAGCCAATAGAAAATTGATTTGATTTCTAGGTAAGATAGGAAGCAGGCAAGCAAGTCTGGAAATTCCCTACCTTAAGCCAAGTAAGTCAATCTATGAGCTAGGAATTGTTGAGCACCTCACTTATTCCTTTTTTTCTATATCGGAAATCGGTCTATTAAAAAGAGTGGGTGGGGAATTTTCTCATACATATTAGTATGTTACAGACTTGCGACTCCACCCACTACACTTATGATGATGATATGAACTAATAAGGACAATCCAGGAATGAGTGCTAATCCATATCCTCGTGCTTAAATTAAGGTAACCTATTTCTAGGAATTACAAGTAGGTAGGTGTGTATTTCCCTCTAGGAATTCCAAGTAAGTGGTAGGTAGGTATTTATTTCCCTGCGGCTGATAAGATCACTTTCATTCGAAGTAAATCACTTCGTGCATCTCGCTTGCTATTCAAAGTTCCTAGTTTTAGTTAGACCAAACTCAAAATCCCCTCCGCTTTGATGAAATGGGCCCACTTCCAAGAAGTGAGAATGAATTGCATAGATGGGAGAAGCGAAACGGACGAGAACAGTAAGGGATAAAGATTTGTTTACGTTAGAAATCTGATTCTTTCAGAGCAGAATTCGGAAATGCCTTACTTCATCTGCCTGCTGCAAGAGAAGTAGCTCTTTTATCTGCTCTTATCAGGCTTACGCTTTCCTCTGTTTTTTCGGAAAAAGAGCTGCTTTGCTTACCTTATTGCTTAAGAGACGAAGTAGTTAGAGCCAAAGCAAAATCGAAAGAGAAAGAGGGTTTTTTTTCCATGGATCAGCTAAGGAAGTTCTGATACTCAAGGTTTATCACCAGATTGAGAGATAAGCACGGGGGTTTAATCCAAGATAGCGCTAGCGGGAGCTTGGAGAGGATTTTGGGGACTCGTATACTCTATTCCCCTGTCCTTCCTTCGCTTACAGCCTTTTGGAGTGGACGTCTACGTTGTGTACCTTCGGGAAAAGAGTCACTTGGACAATGAAAATCCTCTGTTCTTTTTCACAAATGGTGACCAACGAACAGATACACTTGATTCTCCCTATGATTGGAACACACGAAATTGCACATTTTTAGCATCAAATGCACAGATTTTTGTTCTCTCAAAGGCACTCACTTTACCACATAAACATACTATTTCTGAGTAGCCATGAATCAATCAAAAAGCTTGGCTCCCTAAGACAGCCTGCTACGAGCCGCCTATTGTTAATTGGGAGTTCCTTTGCTTCGCCCTTGCTTTGTCCACTACTAGATGACCGCTGTGCGCCTTCTTTCTATCGCTGTTGCTAGCGAGTGAGTAACTACTAATGTTACGAACAAAACCTTACTCGAAGAAACGTCAGTTCTAAAGATACGTATACCCTTTTCGTGTATAAACTCTGCAACCATGCCTATACCAAGCTGTACTTACCTCCCCAACTCTACTAAATAAACCCATCTATCTATCCGTGACTGACCTTTCCGACTTTCCCTAGCCCTATGCCGATTATCCGTGACAACGTTTCACAATGGCCTAGCTCCTGTTTTTTCTATTAGTTATGCGGCGAAGCATATCGTTCATGCCTCAGTTATCCTGATGCCCAACTTTGATATGACTTTCTCCGTGTAAATATTACCATGTTTTTGACTATCTCGCTGCCTTGACTGACCACCTATACCAGATGCCGGCGTTCGAAACCTAATAGACCGGTGCCTATCCTAGCGTATCCTATTGCGGAGACTTTACTGATTTTTCATAACCTACTCAAGCTTCTGCACCAGGTTTTTGACTGAACCTGAAACTACATCAGCCGATTCTTTATTCGATCGTACACGAGTTCGGTTGGTTGATACAAAAAACGCGAAGCCTTTGCTGCTATTCTAACTGAAATACTGGTATTGAACAAACGAATGTAGCTTGCTTTTTGCTAGAACTTTCAGGTCTTGAACAGAGGAATTCACGACCTGCGGCCTTTATTTCTTCGCACGCGCCTTGCTGAAAGACTCGACTTTACTGTCTGTTTTTGGTCTTTGTTTTTTCTCGTATATCGATAGCTTTTTTTCTCTTTTTGTGTTCTTGGAAATAAGGCGCGAAGCGTCGACTGCTTTATTTGCATAGATCGGCTGCTTGTAGTTTGTCACTACTTGAAAGAAAAGGAATCCATAGAACTATTTTTGAAAAAAGCAAGGCACGCAGTGATAGTTTCTTTCGTCGGGAATAAAGTCTTCAAGCAAGCGAGGGAAGTCATTCTACCAGTAACAGATAGTTTCGGGTTAACGTAGAGTGAACAAATCGAGTGTTAGGGAAATCGGAATTCCAGAATCGGTTGAATCAATCGAACAAAGAGTTGCAAAAGCAAAGTAGCAAAGAAACGACGGGAAGGACAGACTGCCAGCAAAGAACTCAAAAAGATCAATAGTAAAGGGGAATTGCTTTAAAGATCAATAGTAAAGGGGAATTGCTTTAAAGAAGAGCTCGCTAGGAGATGCTAACTTTTCTCAAGAGAAGAGTTGGTAAAAAGTCAAAGAATAGGAAAGAGTAGGCTGGAAAGAGTGGCAAGATCCGTAGGTCAAGAATAGGTATAAAGATCCAGACTGAAAGAGTGTCAACTTACGAGTAGGTCTCAACTTACGTTAGACAGAAAGACAAGAAGAAAAGAGTTTGAATCGGGTAGAAAAGCTAACTACAGAAAGCGGAGAAAGTCCATAAAAGCAGTCAAGGTTCATTAGACGGACGACAAGAGGAAAGGGTAGATAGACAAGAGTAGTCAGACGGACAAGATGGTAAAGAATTCTACTAGCTTGTTGGGCGAATGAAAGGGAGTGATTTCACTACATTACACTTACGCCCCAGACTATAAGAAATAGGCTAGGCAAGGGTAAAGTGAAGCTTCCATTCCAGTGAAAAAAGCAAGAAAACTTCTTTCAATCAAACTACTCTTAATGAGATTAGGATCGATAAACTAGCTGGCAAACTTCTTCTAAAACTCAATCACAAACTGCTCACTCGCCTTATAAGATATCCATCTAGAGAGGAAGGGTATTGTAGAAAGCCCAATAGATGACAAGCTATTAGCGACGGCAGGTCTATTAAGATGATAAGAGATAAGCATCTGTACATTTCTTCTTCCAATACGTTCCACTCTGCTCTTTGATCTCGCGGTTTTCAAGTCTTATTTATGCCTCAGTTCTTACTCGCTTTTATTCTGCTTGCTTCCTGGCTAAAACTCAGGAAACTATAAGCTAACTTACGGCTTTGCTGGCTTACTAACTTCTAGCTGAGCCTTGAGCTCCTAATACTTTATATATGACAGCGGAAACCACTGCTTCAATCTTAGCTTTTTATACAGAAACGAAAGGCTGATTTGCTTACGGAAACGGCTACTTAATACTACGGAACCGAAAACCTTATTTCCTACTTTTAGGCTTTGGGTCTTCTTGTTGGCTTACTAATACTCTAGATACGTCACGCGACTTGAACTAGCTTCCTTGCAAACTGGTAGCTGTCTTCGAGTCTGCTTTCGTACTTGGTAATACTACTGATACAACACCCAATATCATGACTTTCTGACTTATAGCCAGGGGTTAAAGTATCGAAGCGACAGACCAGCTTACAGCTTGAATTCTTCTTTGCATTTACTTACTTTCTTGGTAATACTAGAGAGACAAACTACCCGATAAGAAGAGACATACAAGCAGTCAAAAGCAAACAACCAGTCAGAACAGAAGAGAGATAGGAGACATAAAAGCTATACAGATACGACCAACCAACCTTATTAAAACTCTTGCAACTACAGCTCCTTATACGAGCAAGCAATCCTACAAATCTGATTTCGCATTGAAATTATTATAGCTGGTAGCCCTTTTCGTTCGCAACATTAGTAGTTACTCACTGGGTTCAATTTTCTATTTATTCTCGTAAGCTGTTGTTGTTTGAGAAGTCTCTTGTGGGAGAGAAGCCATGCAAAGAATTTGGTAGTGGGTGGGATTTGAACTTGGATTGGCTTTGTGTTCCGTGTACTTTGTTTTGTTATTGTGTTGGCGGTGACTTGATTGGTGGAGAACAACTCTATGTTGTAGGTTTGAATCTTTCGGAACTCCAGGATCGATAAAGAACTAATTGCATCGATGATGGAAATCGAGGTCGAATAAAGCTCAGTAAAAGGCACGGATGAAGCCTTGCCCAGCTTTCCAGCCATTGGGAAGGAATCCAGTCTTTTAAGGGCTCTCGAACATTGATCAAAGGAGAATTTCACTCCTAGAGTTGCTTGTGAGCTAGATGAGCCTTCCCCTTTGTGAATAAAGGGTTACACAGCCCCCCGGCTCAAACTTGCCTGTGCTAGCAGCCGCCTACCTTTTCTCTCGAGAGATTGACTTGCGATCACTTTTTTAGTTCTCTCTAAGCCATTGACAGAAAGTCCTACTGCTGTAACTGCAACTCAAGCAGGTAAGGCAACGTTGACAACGTTTAGCCTAGAGGCCTAGCTGGATTTACGGGAATATTTTCACATTGCGGAATCTTTCATTCGGATACTTACTTTTTATTTACTACAGGAAGGATTAGTCTCATTACAACTAGCCATATGGCAATCGAAGTTAAGAAAAAAACAATATGCAAAAGTAAAAAAACCTGAACGACTTTGAAAGGATGCTCTTTATTTGCAGTTTCTCTACCATTTTCTGGCAGGAAGCATACACCATGGTTTACCTAGGGAATGTGAGTTGCATTGGTCTTTCGGCTAGTTTCAAACCAAACTTTATTTCCTGTGTGATTAAGCATCTTTTGTTTGAGAATTACTAGACGGACTAGGTTCCCGGATCCACAACCCCGCAAGGCACTACTGTGGTTCACATTGGGCCCTCCGTTCTTTCTTTCGATTCAGAACTTCCATTCTCCACACAAGAATTCGTTCGGTGGAAATCATATATGAGAAAATCTTTTCCATCGGCTTTTCTTCCAAGAAGAAATAAGTAAGAGAAAAAACGACTATCAGTCACAGAAAGAAGAGATGAAAGGAAAGGAACAAGACTTATTACACCAATGACTGATTCAACAGAAACTGGAACACAGCGATCAGAAGCAGTGAATTCATTCCTAAAGGGAGAGAGAAATTCGACTCGTGATTTTCCATCTCTGATCTATTGGCTTTCTTGTAGAAAGTTCCTCCTACGGCAGTGATCCAACAAGTTACAAGGAAAGAGAATAAGGTATTTTTCTTTCCAATCTTTCTTCTATATGATGAGTGCTAGTGCTAGCTGCCCTTATGGGATTCCAGCTTGGCTTAGGGTTTGACTAAGAGCTGGCCTTTTTCTATCTGGTAAGGGTGGTTGAATGGCTCAGAGAAGGTGCAAGATGTGCTTCCATTCCTTTACCAATTTCTGTGCTTATTTACCAATCTGTACTTGTTTAGCAGCGGGCTTCTTTCACTCTTATTTAATATTAAGTGTTTTAATAAGAAATGATGTAGTTGTAAGATCCTCCTTCTACTCCCTCTGCTTGGAAATAAGTGTCGGGTGGAAGGGTCAGATTGAGAAAGAGAGGGTACGTAGAGGGGTCAGAAGTAGCGACGAGTTAAGTTAATCAAAAGTAGCAAGTTTGTTCCGTAGGCTTTCGTGAATGGGGCTCATGACTTTCGAAGTAGAAATCACCCGGCTCTGATATGTTCTTTCTAAAAGGGATCATATTGACCCTATTCTTAGACTATGGAAGAAGACTGCTGGGTAGAACACGCTTTTAGCCCCTGCTTTTTCAGTGCTGTTTCCCGGTCGTCCAATGGTCTTTAGTCGTTATTAAGCCTGGTATGGCTCCGCCCTGTGTCCACAATTCCAGAACTTCAATCCAGGATCATGCCTTGGCTTAGTTCACATGTTCCTGCTTAGTTCGCATTCCGGGTATGTGGCAAGCAAGCAAGAAAAATTTCTTTTCCAGAGTTACGATATCCAGTACTACTAGCTCTTTACTTAAGGCGGAGTAAGTAGCTCACCAATTGAGGGTGTACGCGTCCCTAGGTCTAACTGATACTCATGTCTGCTATAGCAGTATGGTATATGGTTTGTTGTTGGTTCCAGGTTACTGAGGACTGTAAGGTTGCTAGTCCTTTGAAGGAGGGGTTTGCTTTATAAAAAATGGAATTCCCTTCTCTAAACCTGTCATTTTCTACCGGGAACCCCTAACCTTCTTTCCAGCGCTCTATCGAACCAATTTTATACCCTTTTACTTATGTCAAAAAGGTAGAACATTTTACCTGCAAAGGCTACGTTGCCGCCTAAGCAGTCCAATCCGTAGTACGTAATCATGGGGCCTTTTGATTGAAGTGGAAAGCAAAAGAAAAGGCATCTCGTTGCATTTCTATTGGCGAAAGAGCAGGACTTGACCAACTATTCCAGCCGTTCCGTTATAGGGGAATGAAACGGAGAGCTCGGTAGCATGTACCAACTGGAATAAGTGAATAGCAAGATGTGGATGGTGTGCATATTGGCTTTGTACCAACTAGAGTGTTTAGTACAACCATTCAGTCAAGTCAAATTGAATTGTGTCATTCCATGAATACAATGGCATAGGCAGAAAGCTCCAATCAAAAACCCCGAGCCGATTAGGTCCCTGAATGAACGAGCAAAACCGATAAGAGATCAAGTGTTTTCTTTTAGGACTACGAGAATACGCTTCTAGAATACTAAGACTGCTAATATATAACATATGCGTGTAGTCAACTACTTCTGCCTCTTCCCCAGACAAGTGAGTTTGAAAGCCAGTAGAAGTCGCTCTCGCTATATTTACCTCGACCTATGACACGTAGTTGCCCTTTTCCTAATCCGAATCTGGCCCTTGCTTTTTATTACTACGCATAGACCTCCGCATACTTGTTGACCTATCCACGACGTACTGTCTATTCCTTTCTTTCCTATGACGCTACTACTTACCTAGCTAGCTATTACGACCAGTGAATTCTTCTCCCTATGTTCTACCCCTTCCGAGTTCTAATCTTACCAACAACTAGTCCTATGAAATACGCGTATCTTGGTTATTAATCACAAACCAGTCCAGCTTACACATCTCTTGCTTAGAAATACGTATCCCAGGTACAACTATCTTCAGAAAACTCCTTCACCACCTACACAAAGATACCAATACTATGAACCTAGTCTTTGAAAGAAGAGCTCTGAGCCTGATCCTGATTGAGAGTCAAAAAGAAATTCCAACAACATGAGTTCAGCTGGCATGAATAAAGATAAAGAGGGGGGCTTCGCCTACCTTGACTGGGATTTCCACTTTTCTAGCTATAGTAGCTTCTCGGTTGTAGAGCTTGACTCAACGCTAGCAAGAGCCTCTTGAAGCTCTCTTTGCCTATCAACAAACTCTTGTCACGTATGGTATACTTATTCCTACTCCGGCGCATACTCGAAAGCCTATATTCCAGTCAAGCAGCCCAATGAATGCCTAGGGTATGTATTTCTTTGACGCATAGGTGACTGACTGCCTACCTACTTGGGTCACTTGACTTATCCCATGCTTTTGACTTGAAATGTTAGCTTAGCCTAAAAAACACACCTAGTCCTAACTATCCCATGCCAACAACGACTTCAATCCCATCTCTTCTATTCCTAAATACTACTTGAGCTCCAAAACCCCACAAAACCGTTACTTGCTTACCCCAAGCTTGTTTACCCATGCCACCTATGAGCTAGAGTACTTTACTTGCTTGGTTATTAACATACATACGAATTCTATACTTTTCCTACCCTGTTCTATGTGCTTGACTTCAATGAGGACACTGGAATGTGCGAAAGCCCCTCTCCTTACTTAGACTTTCATACAAGTTCTCTGTTTCAACCCAAACCTCTGTACTTCAAGGGAAACAGGAGAATATGGAAAGGAGTGAAATTAAATAAACTCGTATTTTGGAGCCCCTTTCTTTTCACTAGTGAGTCACGTATAATATAATCGGTACGCTGACACTTAATATGTGGAAATCGGTACTGTGACATGAAAATATGTGGAAAATGTGTACTGCGCCATTCAAATATGATATTAATGTACTGTGTGTGACGTTCAAATAAATATTATCGTACTTATTCATCTTACTGTACAGTGTATTAATGTACGCTGACGTTACAATATAGGTATAGGATACCTTGTCTTTCCATTGCATTCCTATAACAACCATTGACCTCTTGCATGCCGGTACTTCTTGACCTTTATTGACACTATATCTATCCTTGCTTTTCAAACATAGATAGAACTGCAGAGATAGCTTGTAATTCAGCTCTTTGGAACCGAGGCGATACGGACATAGCCCCCCTTAGAGGAAGCCATGCAACTCGTTGAAATACCTGATATGGATCTCAACCAGCGCTCAAGCAGAAGAAAGGAGCAAAACAAGTAGTGCTTTTTTCTCAATTTTGATCTCTCGGGCATAACCTTACGTTAGCTACTTACTAAGCTTGAAGTAAAATAAGCATAGATAAAGGACGGGAAAAATATTCCGCCTTCCGAGAAAGAGCTTCTTCCCCTCGGAGCGTCATGGGCATTTTTGGAATGTATCAACAATGGATGGATCCTAGACTGGTCCATATTCACCTTTATTTTCATTCTTCACAAAACCTTCCTTCCCCTTTCGGAGCACTAATACAACTATTTCCAAGTTCCCTTCTGTCAATAAGTACGGATTGGATTGGCTTACTCGCTACCCCACCCGTCTTGGAACTTTCAATAAAGAAAGATGTCAAAATGAGAAAACAACACTATTGCTTGACCTTCTTATTCTAAATAAAGTTAGTGATGCCTATGAAAACATGGGTAAGCCATTAAGAGCTTGAGCTTGCCGGGTAAGGACGAAATGTGGTAGATGCCGAGATTCCCGTTGAAACAAAGCAAAAAAGAAACTTTGCTTGCTTACTACAATGAATTGATACTCCTGGCCCAACTTCAAAAAGGAATTTCCACTTACTAAATTGGACTTTGTCCGGTGAGTGAATGTACTTTCGCATTCAAAGTGAGAGTGCGTGCAAGTCATATTTATCATCCGATTTTTCCCTCTCTCCGTAAGCATTTGACTCGGGGGAAGACAAAATCATTTTTCTTAGCCCTATTCAGCAAGTGTCCCTCGTCCGTTGAAATTGCACCTAATTAATAGTGAGTTTCAGCAGTTATTATAAAAAAGTAACTAACACCACTATTTTCAATGCAATCGCAACATGGAAAAGAAAGATTATTTCCTCCGGTCAGAACTTCTTTCTATGTCAAATCAAGTTTTGCCTTTTTGAAATGTGCTTCAACCAACTACGAGTCATATTGCACACCGAAGAGATACGCTTTATCCCTGTCGTAGAACATATAAGAGGAAAGATAGACTTTCAATCAGAAATCAGACTTCTTCCTTAAGGCCTTGGTGGTGAAATTGCAACCTAAGTTTCGGCGCTATCAAAGGGCGAGGCCGCCCGCCCCCTCGTATAAGATCCCTGAGCGATAGGGGTCTGACAGATCTTTCATAACCAGCGTACTACCATATGAATGCACCTTTTATACTTGCCATCTCTTCTATCTAATAGGATGATCCGATCATGCCCGGAAGTTAATAATAAGCAGAGAATGCCCTGAAAGAAGGCAGAATTGTACAGAGAGGGAAATCGAGTTTATATATAAAGAGTATAGTATCGAGGTCGTCGATTGCTTTGGTGTCGTATTTCTACAATATAATAGAGTACAAGGCTTTGGGTAATGTGATCTCATCTCAAGTCGTAACTACCGCAAGAAACTAAGAGCTGATCATTTCAACTTAACACAATCTTGCTTTTGAGGAGCAGAACCCACCGAAAGAGTTCTTCTCGGAAGGAGGGAAATGACATAAGAGGGGATTCCCACGCTCTTCTCTGGCTAGGATGTGACTTATATGGCAAGCTTTTATTAAGCCTAAGGGTGTGTTAAAGTAATTTCATTAAGGGAATAAGGCCCGTAAGAAGTTTCGATTAGAAGACCTAATCCTGCTTTCCGTGCGATATCTCCTTGCTAAAGGCCTATCTCTCATCTTGAAGGCAGGTTGAATGGATCATAGAAGGTGCAAGATGTTCTTCCATTCCTTTACTTATTTCTTTCTGTTAGAACAGCGAGGAGTTCTCCTACGCTAATGGGCTCTATTAAAGCTGGAAAGACCTAAGGCATTGAAAGACCTAGTGCTTGCTCTTTTATTTATGACTATGTTCTGCTGCTTGCTCAATTAATAGTGAGAGTGCAAGTCTTATCTGATTTTTTTTCAAAGATGGGCATAACATAAGATCATGAAGCTCTCGTTATTGAATATGACGACAGTACGGTGGCTACACTGCTACTTGTCTGTTAATAAATTGAAAGAGAAGTACTCGTAATAATGATCTGACTGACCCCGCTCTTTCGGATTCTCTACTGAAACTTAAATAGGAAGCAACGAAAGAGAGTCACCTCTTCCCTGCCTCGACATTATCAATCAAAGAAAGAATCTACTTCTGAGTTTCGGGACTGACTTCTTTCAAACGAGAAACAGAAGACCAGATCTTGCGAGCTCTTTATAGGGAATAACTTTTAGCAAGCTTTCGAGAAAGTTGAGATCCAATCAAGAGAGTTCGATCTCTGTAGTTAAGTCAAAGACGGTTGATTTGGTATCTATGAAAACTCTTATAGAAAGCGCTAGGAATGCTTCTCTTCATAAGGCTTAGCTTCCTTCATGAAATAATGAATAGGATGCTGCATGCAAGTCCAGGTGAACCATCTTCGACTAGCTAAGAAAGTAGAATCCGTTCTAAAACTCGATATTTCTGAAAATAAGATACAAGTCTGACTCGCCAAGCTTAGTAATTTTCCCATCCCGCATCGCTTCCACTTAGAATTCCTTAATGGGCCAAGGCTTATTCTTTAACACACAGGATCAGGTAGAGGGTTCTTCTTAGCACTTCTTTTCTTGAACAATAGAAAGGTTCGAGTTTTTCTTTGTTTCAGAATTCAATAAGCCAAATGGCAGGAACTGTACACTGGGAACAATGAAAGACCCATTTTGGTGTGGTCCCCATCTATTCCTGCTGCTACACAAATGGTACTTTGATATCTACTTGAATTTCGTAAATAGACTAAAAAGACATGCTTTATTTGGGTATTTCATACGAGTAAGCTCCTTCAAAGACTCGGGCAGGCGCGCAGCTAACTGCCGTAACGCTTTGGTTTGTTTTGCATGCGGTCGTCTGGGGCATCGTTCCAATACTTGTCGTTTTTCCTCTCCCGCCGTTTTTTCTTCTCCTTCTCTGAAACCTCCCTCTGTCGTTCCATCTTCTTCACCTAAATCTTCCACTCTCACAATGTCCTCACCATCTCTTTTGCGTTTCCCTGACAAGCTTGTTTCTGCTCGCATTTCTCTTGAGCTGGCCAATAGTGTTGTTTGATTGGCTAATGATCGCATCGGGGCCAACGATCTTTTGGCTGTTTTCTGGTTCTTTTTTCCGTCTAATGGGTTTTCAATGGGTTCGAAGGTATTTGGGGAATCATCGCTACTTGGTTGAAGCCCCTAGTGCATGGCGTGCTGAATTTCTTCCTCCGGGAGCGTTTTTCTACTTATATATAAGTAACTCCTTTTCTCCCGGCCAGGTGGACTGTCCTTTCTGGATTGCTCTTTAACCGATGGAGATGATTTTTCACATGTTCACTAGCACAACCTATCCCTTGCAGTCCTAATCGAATAAGGCTCGACTTAACCCAACAACCAGCCTTACTTGCCTATGAAATCATCATATATGACAATCCTAAGGGAATGCAGCGAGGCCACCTGCTCTACTGTCCTACGTTATTCGTGTTAAATAGCTGACCTCCGGCTTTCGAGACAGATCTCGTCACCACACGCTCAACCAACTCGGCTAGACATTCAGTAAGGTACCTACTCCTTCAATTGCAATTAGAGTTGCCATGAAAACCAGTCTGCTAATCAGATAAGCGCTTGGAGTGCTAGTTGACTATTTGCTAGTTGACTATTAATGCGAGTGTACTATTCAAAGGGTGTTTTGCGGGGTTACAGTTGGAGTCGCTTTTTTTGGTGCAAAAGGTTTTTGCTTCTTTGCTGAACTAAAAGGATTTGCTGTAAATGAACCTAATGTTGGAATTGGAACCTACCCTCTTGTATTATAGATAGTGCCTTGGGAAAAGGTTTTCATTAACCTAGTAAGAATGTCCATACCTCGAGCACCAACCAATAAGATCTAACAAACTAGGCTGTGGTTGGAACAATGGTAGTTCATGCCACATACAAGTATCTTTCCCTAACTCATGCGGTTTTTGAACCAATATAATATTATTTAGTTTTCCACTTTTGTCGCTTTTCGATAGTGAGTGCTACTACAGAGATTGTGTGTTGTAAACTCTCACAGGTCATAACACAGATAGGGGGGGGTCGCCTCACTGGTCGAGGCGCCCAATCGAATACGGGCCCGTCCTCCGTGTATGCAAGTGCCACTCATCACATTGCGAGCTGGGATGCCTTCCTTAGAAAGGACAATAGGAGAACAGACACTTCTGTTGAGAAATTTGAGAAAAAGACAAGACAAGAGAAAAGTAGTGGGTACGAATAGGTGAGATCCCCGCTTTTTTTGGTAGGCTTTGTCTGGGCCGAGGCCCTAGGTACTTTCCAGTTAGTCAGGGAAATGCCCGGGGGATTAGGATGAGGTAGTGGCGCTTACTCGAATTGCCCCTCTTCTCTTATTCTTCGTAATAATGGAATGACTGTATTACTACTTCGATCATGAATTCCAAGTCAATTTCGAGTTTTTATTACTGCCTTTAACACCTCCCTTATTTTCAGGTATCCCTACTTTCATAGTGAGTCTCGTAGCCAATATCCCTATCCTATAGGACGAGTAGGAGAGCACCTTGGCGAGGAAGATTGCCTATCCGGCTTGGGTAAAGCAGAGGGTTCCGGAATGGAAATGCTTCTCTATCCACACCAGCGAATTGAGATCCTTGATTTCTTTATTAGATAATAAGAATTCTGGGTCTATGGCGGCGCATTTGAAACAGCTGGTAGGAGACATCGTTTACTTGAATTCGTTAATTTTGATGTGCTTTTTTCTACAGCTTAGGTAGCTTTTCTAGGAAACATACTTTTTGCTTTGTGGTCTGTAATATTCTGTTTTTCCGCTCATCCTTACTTCTCGCGCTGTTATGAGAAATCTCTTAGCATTTTTCCTCATTTCACTCAGCTGACCAAGCCTCATTCCTGGCCTTCCATTCCTATCCATGTCCCGAAAGCAGGGAAATTTTCTGTACTGGGTCTGCCTTCTTGATGATATAGGCAGAATTCAGTATTTCTTGTGTGCCAATGCAGGGGTAAGCAAGTTTGATTCTGACTTGATCCTGGTATCTCACGCGTGTTATTGTCTTGGATACGCTGTGTCCTTGCTTTTATCATCAAGGACCCGATACGCCGATTGGGATTTTTCTTGATGGGAGCATGCCCAATATTCCTTTCATTTCGTTGTCTCTGGCGGGCGTCTTCCTCGGTCACCGAACTCCTTTGAACTTGGTCAGGCGGCGTTCCCCGCCAGTTACTATCCCAAGGAATCTTGGGGAACCTTGGTTATCTGCTTTCTTTTCCAGAGCTGGAAGTTCTTTTTCGTGATTTCGCCATTCGGGAGCTTCCTTTTGGAGTAATGGCTTTGGCTGGGATTCCCCACCTTTCACCAGGTATTTTAGCGACTTCCGAAGACTTATTTCTTTTGTCATCGAACACTTCAGGCCTTCGTACTGAGCTATCCCCATCCTGGCAATCTTGGATTAGCGCAGAGACGCTTTTTGATCTCTGTTGCTTCTTATTTCGAGAGAAACTTCTGTCTGCCCGAGACGAGAGGATTTTCACTGTTTTCCTTCCTTGATTGCGGGGACTGCTTTCTATTAAGGATCTCTCGCTGCTCCTAGAAAGGGTGAGCAAGTTGAGGATGCTGTCCAATGTAGTAGAAACCTCTTCACTTCGTTCGTAGAGTTTTGCGATCAACTTGTGGTGTTGGAACAACTCTTATTTGACCTCGTTGATCATTTCTTCGCTAACTCGTACTGACGGTTTCTCATCACTTCGCAGCGACCTTGGAATGGGGTCTTCTGTGATTTTCTCCTTGTTCTTCTGCTCGGGAATGTTTACCATTAGGGCAGGCTTGTTAGGGAAGTCATCGTCGGTATCACTATTCGATGTTACGGAGTACGCCCTTTTGGGAGTGCCAGATGGTCCTCCTTTTTCCAAATTTGCCCCTTTCTCAAATATTAGAGTTTCGCCTTCAATTATTGGGTCTTCCCAGATATATCCTTGATCGAGGCTATCCCTTTTCACTTCCCTTATCTCACACTCTGAATCTAGCGAAACCTCTATTCGCCTTCTCTGCTCGCCAGGCAGGGCCCCGGAAGGTTCCGGAGTCATCCTTTCGGAGGTGATAAGGGTTTAAGGGGACACACCCAAGTGTTGCGGAAGTTCTGCATTTGACATTTCGGCTTCCCGCTTAGTCCTTAGCCAAAGTAGGAAATTTCCTAAGCTGCTCCTTTCATCATTAGGTGCGTCTGACTGTAAACGCGGGCTGGTGCTAGGAATAGGAACTCCCTCCAGGTTCCGTACGTAAAAGGGATAAAGAAAAAAAGGGTGACGTTCGTCCACAAAGGGATGTGGACAGCCCTTGCCATGTGATATTCGGCTGGCGGATCAGTTTGATCTTTAAGAGCAATTGGTATTTCTTCAGTGTCACCGATGAGAGTATAACATTGCATGGCTTCCCCTGCCCCGGGATCGTCTGATCCTGATGAGTCGTCGTCGATTTCGGAGAACTCACCCATTTCATCAGTTGCCTTTTGCATTGCTTCTCCTATTAGGAGGAGCAACTCCTGCATTTGAGGTTTTACTATTATAAGTGTGAACTCGCCCTCTTTGGTGTAAGCGCGACTTTCAAGATTTGCTCTTCTGGGTCTTCCCCTGGCTCGTCATATTCAAGTTCGACGGTCGAGAGATCTAGTGTTGAACGGGCTTGTTTAGGTCGTGAAGTTACAACCTTATCAGCTGTTAGTTTCTCTTATTCCTTATGCCCTGTTTCATACTTTATAGTGGCCAGAATTCTGCTTTGAGTTATTTGGTTTGTGACTCTAGGGCTTCCAGCTTATCATATTCTTTGAAATCGTCAATAGCTTGACATAATAATTTCTAGTTACTCGACCATTAGTAGTTGACCTTGAAGCAGTTTCTACAATTTTTTCTTTAGAGTAAATAGTTTACACAAACATAGCAATTTACTTTTACATTACCTTGGCATTGATTGCTTAATTAAGAAGACAGTAATTGGAGGCGCGAAAGTCAAGAATATTCGGTATTTTATTGAACTTCTTTTTCACCACATGAACGAAGTGCAGCATCCGCGTTATCGAATAGTGCTTTAGCTTTAGTTACTGGGTCATCCTGAAACTCTGTTTACGACCGGAGAAGCGGGCTACTTATTAAGAACCTTCCGTGTTCATGTTTATGGAAATGGGCTAATAAAGGGGAATACTTTGCAACTGCCTGCTGCATTAGATATGAAACAGGTATTCCTCATTTTTCGCTGCGAATAGGCCAAGTAAGACATTTTTCGGGTGGCTCTCAGTTTTTTTCTTACTCAGCCGTTGAGTTGGTCACCTGCGCCTAGGATATCTACAGCATATTAGTAAATAGCGCACGCTAAATGACTTTGTTTACGAGGGTAATATGCTTCATCCGCTCGTTCATTTATTGACGGGAATACAAAGAATTCCACACTTCCGCTTTGATTTGTTAGTACTTGCACATAGGCTTTTGATTAATCACCAGTGCCAAGGTCAACAACAGCATCTTGTTAATGATTTCGTTAGGAATAGAAGACTTAACAAGAGATGCTCCAGTTTACGCGGATATCTAAGTACAGGTTTAGGGAAAGTACGCGTCGTTTACAGCCAGTGCTACTATATTGATTGGATCGGGAAATACGACAGAAACGATTATCCAACAAGAAAGCAGGCATAAAACGAGTGCAACTCAAGCACTCGAATATAAGTAGATTAGCCTCACGCCAACCCAACTCTCAAACCAGCGGCGAGAGGGGAGAGCTGTATATTTAATGTCGCGTAGCGGTTCAAAATCTTGATTGGGAGAGAGATAGATGTGTCACAGGATCTATCGTCAAGGTACCTTTCATCAGTAGACGGCAACCTGTAGTAAAAGAAAGGATTGGTAGAGAGGTCAGACCAAAGTCATGACCAAGGAAGGTGCTAATTACGCACCCCTGCGCGGTAGGTAAAGGCCGAGCTCTGAGGCAACCCCCAAGCCCGAATCATTCAACTGAACCACGCCTCTGAATTCCCATCAGTCTTTTTCCGTCCGGCGCATCTCTTCTTTCCGCATGCCAAAGAGTTTCCCCGGGATTGAGTGTCTTTGCTTTGATGTGTATCGGGGAGTTAAGCAGCCAATGCGTCAAAATAGAAAGACCAGGTGCATCCTTTTATGTTTAGGTCTGTGCAAGTCTGCCTATGATGTTGAGTCTAGGTGGTGTTGAAGCTGGCTGGCTCATGAATGCTAGGAATCTTAGAGCTATGAGTCAAAACAATGTACACCAACTCTTCCAGAGGTTTCTTTCAAATATATCGTGAAAGCTTTGAGATATGAGTTGAAATGCTCTAAACAAGTGTGTTTTCTCCTCCCGCATTGCCTACTTTCGTGACTTGACGGGCGGTGTGTAGATAACCTATTCACTGGCTTCTTTCCTAAATTACGACGACTTATTGGGGGCGAGTTGAAGTCTCCAATCCGAACTTAGCACTTGAAGTAGGCAGCGCCGCCTAGCTAATTCCGAGTTCGGCCTGGGAGAATAGTCAAAGCTATCCAGATAATGAGTGGCTACCGGCATGTAGAAATATATGGACGTTGAAAGTCAGAGGTATACTATTTTGGGTAGGCGTTGCCAGCTAGTGAACGTGTCGAGGAACATGTTTTCCCAGAAGCGGACTCAAGTAGGCCGGCCATAAACTACGACATTGAAATCGATGAAGAAAGAATTCCATTTGGTAGTTCTTCTCATTGTGTTTCCCTCGCTCGTGGCTTGTGCGAAAAGCGGACTTAAGCACGTCTTCTGCCCGAATGCGTAGCTGATGATACCCCGCCCGAGACTAGATCGATCCTCA